TCTAATGTTTTGTATGTGAACCTCAAAGGCATGATTATATAATAAATTACTTTTTTTTTTTTGTCAAGCTTTTTAGATTGCAAGATTTTAGCTAGATCAATATCCTTCTCTAATCTAGATTTCATTTAATTTTTGGAATAAATAGCCTGTTCCTCGTGCTGTAAGAATGAGATCCGGATTACTAGGATCATTTTCTAGCTTAGCTCGGAGGCGAGAGATGTGGACATCAACTACTCTTGTATCGACATGTCTTTCTGGGGTATAACCCCAAACATCTTGTAATATGGAAGCTCTAGAAAAAGGTTCTCCAGCTTTACTAAGAAGTAGTTCGAGTAAACTAAATTCCATACCCGTCAATCTGACTCTTTCATTATTCTTAAATACTTGCCGTTTATTTAAATCAATTTTGATATTTGATAAAGTAATAATACCGGTGTATGGAATACCTTGATACGAATTTGTTTTATCGACTCGTCTTAATACCGTTTTAATTCTTGCCTCTAATTCTTTTGGAGCAAAAGGCTTGATTATGTAATCATCGGCACCAAGTTCTAAACCCGTAATCCGGTCAGAAACATCACCTAATGCTGTTAACATAATTATGGGAATATTTGATTCTTGACGAATTTCTTGACAAACACCATAGCCATCAAGTTTAGGCATCATTACATCTAAAATGACTAAATCAGGCGTGGTGGTTTTTAATAATTCTAAAGCACTTTCGCCATCGTGAGCACTAATGACTGAATATCCATTCATAGATAGACGTGTCTCTAAGATACGGCGAAGACTTGCTTCATCATCTACAATTAAAATTGTTTCTTTAGTGCTGCTGCTATTAGTGTTAGAGTACATAATAGTGTGTTTTGGTTGTATTTTTAAAACATCAACTTAATAATAATCTATATTTAAGGGTAGAATATGATAAATTAGAATTTTTAGTTTATAGTTTCGATAATTAAAAACTCTAGTTTATCGCTTGTGACTAAAAAATGGGAAGTAATCGGATTTGAGAGAAGTAGACTTACAGAATAGAATGTGATGTGGCAATATCAAAAAATCTATGGTAGAATCTATTATTAACACAGATATATTATATATATACTATTATTAACACAGATATATTATATATATACTATTATTAACACAGATATATTATATATACTATTATTAACACAGATATATTATATATACTATTATTAACACAGATATATTATATATACTATTATTAACACAGATATATTATATATATATTATTTCTAGGTAGAAAAACTTTTGACTTTAGGGTAAAGAATTTTTATTTTAGGTCCTAATATTATTTCTAGGTAGAAAAACTTTTGACTTTAGGGTAAAGAATTTTTATTTTAGGTCCTAATATTATTTCTAGGTAGAAAAACTTTTGACTTTAGGGTAAAGAATTTTTATTTTAGGTCCTAATATTATTTCTAGGTAGAAAAACTTTTGACTTTAGGGTAAAGAATTTTTATTTTAGGTCCTAATATTATTTCTAGGTAGAAAAACTTTTGACTTTAGGGTAAAGAATTTTTATTTTAGGTCCTAATATTATTTCTAGGTAGAAAAACTTTTGACTTTAGGGTAAAGAATTTTTATTTTAGGTCCTAATATTATTTCTAGGTAGAAAAACTTTTGACTTTAGGGTAAAGAATTTTTATTTTAGGTCCTAATATTATTTCTAGGTAGAAAAACTTTTGACTTTAGGGTAAAGAATTTTTATTTTAGGTCCTAATATTATTTCTAGGTAGAAAAACTTTTGACTTTAGGGTAAAGAATTTTTATTTTAGGTCCTAATATTATTTCTAGGTAGAAAAACTTTTGACTTTAGGGTAAAGAATTTTTATTTTAGGTCCTAATATTATTTCTAGGTAGAAAAACTTTTGACTTTAGGGTAAAGAATTTTTATTTTAGGTCCTAATATTATTTCTAGGTAGAAAAACTTTTGACTTTAGGGTAAAGAATTTTTATTTTAGGTCCTAATATTATTTCTAGGTAGAAAAACTTTTGACTTTAGGGTAAAGAATTTTTATTTTAGGTCCTAATATTATTTCTAGGTAGAAAAACTTTTGACTTTAGGGTAAAGAATTTTTATTTTAGGTCCTAATATTATTTCTAGGTAGAAAAACTTTTGACTTTAGGGTAAAGAATTTTTATTTTAGGTCCTAATATTATTTCTAGGTAGAAAAACTTTTGACTTTAGGGTAAAGAATTTTTATTTTAAGATAACCTAGAGAGTTTACATTAGATACTATTTGAGAAATTTTGTAGGAGTCTGAGTATAATAGTAATTAATCGTAAAGAAAAGTATTGTTATATAATAACTAATATAAATTTTAAATCATTTATATAATACATTGTGTGCGAAACGAAGTTAAGATTAATTTACAAGGTAAATATTAGAATAGATATAATGCTGAAATCAAGTTATAAGACCATTTAACAAGTTTCAAGTCCACTTATATAACACATTAAATAAATTTGTTTGAGGTTACTTCGAGACTTATCAAAAGTCTTAAATAAAGCCGAAACTAAAAACATACACTAACTAATACATATAAATATAGAATAATTAGAAGCTCTTGTAATACACAGAAACACTAGTAAATAATATTATTGTTAAGTTATGATGCTTAGAATAATTAGGTACAATTAAGAGAGTTTTATTAATTATTGAATATTAATATTTTAGAATTTATCTTAAAACGTTAAATAGGATATTCAAGTAAAATAGTTAAACATCGTATCTTATATAAATATATAGATAACAGTTTATTAAAAATGTTGAATTAGTTAATATAAAAATTTCTATAATTATATTAGCTTGAGCTATATGCTTGGAGACATGCATGTATAGTTCTTACTAGGAATCTATAATCTTAGATTTACTAAACACTTATAAACTTGCTTTGGAGAAAAAAATGACCATAGCAATCGGACAAGAAAAAAATCGTGGTTGGTTTGATTTAATTGATGACTGGTTAAAAAGAGATCGATTCGTATTTGTGGGTTGGTCAGGACTTTTATTATTTCCATGCGCTTACTTAGCAGTAGGTGGTTGGTTAACAGGTACTACTTTTGTTACTTCATGGTATACTCATGGTCTAGCTAGCTCTTATTTAGAAGGTTGTAACTTTTTAACTGCAGCAGTATCAACACCTGCTAACAGTATGGGACACTCTTTATTGTTCCTTTGGGGACCAGAAGCTCAAGGTGATTTTACTCGTTGGTGCCAAATTGGTGGCTTATGGGCATTCATTGCTTTACACGGAGCTTTTGGCTTAATTGGTTTCAATTTAAGACAATTTGAGATCGCAAGATTAGTTGGACTACGTCCGTACAATGCTATTGCATTCTCAGGCCCAATTTCTGTATTTGTATCTGTTTTCCTAATGTACCCTTTAGGACAAGCTAGCTGGTTCTTTGCACCTAGCCTTGGTGTAGCAGCTATTTTCAGATTCTTACTATTTTTACAAGGTTTCCATAACTGGACTCTAAATCCATTCCACATGATGGGAGTAGCTGGTATTCTAGGTGGTGCATTATTATGTGCTATTCACGGAGCAACTGTTGAAAATACTATTTTTGAAGATGGTGATGCAGCAGATACATTCCGAGCTTTCACTCCAACACAATCAGAAGAAACTTATTCAATGGTAACAGCGAATAGATTCTGGTCTCAAATTTTTGGAGTAGCTTTCTCTAACAAACGTTGGTTACATTTCTTCATGTTATTTGTTCCTGTAACTGGTTTATGGGTAAGCTCTTTCGGAATTGTAGGTTTAGCATTAAACTTACGTGCATATGATTTTGTTTCACAAGAATTACGAGCTGCTGAAGATCCAGAGTTTGAAACATTCTACACTAAAAATATTTTATTGAATGAAGGTATCCGTTCTTGGATGGCAGCACAAGATCAGCCTCATGAAAACTTTATATTCCCTGAGGAGGTTTTACCACGTGGAAACGCTCTTTAATAATAGTGGTGTTGCGGGTAAAGATATTGAATCTACAGGATTTGCTTGGTGGTCAGGTAATGCCCGTTTAATTAATGTATCTGGTAAATTATTAGGTGCACACGTTGCTCACGCAGGTATCATGGTATTCTGGACAGGTGCAATGACTTTATTTGAAGTTGCTCACTTTGTACCGGAAAAACCTTTATATGAGCAAGGGTTTATCCTAATTCCTCATTTAGCTACTCTTGGTTGGGGCGTTGGCCCAGGTGGTGAAATTTTAAATACATATCCTTACTTTGTAGTAGGTGTATTACATTTAATTTCTTCTGCAATTTTGGGATTTGGTGGTATTTACCACTCTTTAATTGGTCCTGATACATTAGAAGAATCTTTCCCATTCTTTGGTTATGACTGGCGTGATAAGAATAAAATGACAACAATCATTGGGATCCATCTTATTCTTTTAGGTATTGGATCTTTCTTATTAGTGATCAAAGCTCTTTTTGTAGGAGGAGTATATGACACTTGGGCTCCAGGTGGTGGAGATGTTCGATATATTACCAATCCAACGTTAAACCCACAAGTAATCTTTAACTATCTATTAAAATCTCCTTTCGGAGGAGACGGCTGGATTGTTAGTATTGACAATATGGAAGATTTAGTAGGTGGTCATGTTTGGGTAGGTGTAATCTGTCTAACTGGTGGAGTTTGGCACATTTTAACTAAACCTTTTGCATGGGCACGCCGAGTTTTTGTATGGTCAGGTGAAGCTTACCTATCTTATAGTTTAGCTGCTTTATCATTAATGGGTTTTACAGCTTCTATTTTCGTATGGTATAACAACACAGCTTACCCTAGTGAATTCTATGGACCAACTGGCCCAGAAGCATCACAGGCTCAAGCATTTACATTCTTAGTAAGAGACCAACGTTTAGGTGCTAACGTAGCTTCTGCACAAGGTCCGACTGGATTAGGTAAATACTTAATGAGATCACCTAGTGGTGAGATTATTTTTGGTGGTGAAACTATGCGTTTCTGGGATTTAAGAGCTCCTTGGGTTGAACCTTTAAGAGGTCCAAATGGTTTAGACTTAAATAAAATTAAGAATGATATTCAACCATGGCAAGAACGAAGAGCAGCTGAGTATATGACTCATGCTCCTTTAGGTTCATTAAACTCAGTAGGTGGTGTAGCAACTGAAATTAACTCAGTAAACTATGTATCTCCTCGTTCATGGTTAACAACTTCTCACTTCTTCCTAGGCTTCTTCTTATTTATTGGACACCTTTGGCACGCTGGTCGTGCAAGAGCGGCAGCTGCAGGCTTTGAAAAAGGTATTAATAGAGAGAACGAACCCGTATTATCAATGAAACCTATTGATTAATATTCTCAATTGTAAATTTTTAAATGTATAGTGTAATTTTAAATTACACTATACATTTAAAAATTAGAGGAATCTACGTTACTATTACGTAAAAAGTCTAATTAATATAATAATATTATTCAAAAAAGAAAAGTAAAACATAAGCTGGGTTTAGTTCTTTTGACTATAAGTCAAAGGGTAATTATTTGTCTTTAGCCATTAGATATAATATTGAGCTTCTTGCAGTACATCCACATAAACTGCTTAATTATATAAGAGATAATCTTATTAAAGACATATGTTTATATTAAAAGTTTATTACTTTGCTCCTCATTGGGGTTTACCTAGCAAATATTTCACAATATTTCTGGTAAGCCTTTACCTCACCATTGCACCCGTACCAAATTAATTGGTGGTAATATTTCTGTAGCACTCTCCTCACGGTTGTCCGTACTAGATCTTATCTAGCAATGTAATGTCTTTTAGGAGCCCAGACTTTCCTCAAGATTGATTAATCTTGCAATTACCTGCGAATACTTTTCGAATAAGTAGGAATAATATATAGTATAGTTTATATTCTATCATAATTTATTTTTGCTAAGGTAAAGATTATTTGGAATATTTGCAGATTTAAGAAAGCCAATTACCAATTATATACAATCAAATCAAATACTATGTGTGAAAAAAAACAGATATATAATTTTACTTATAACAAATTTACGTCCTTAATTAATAAATATCAATATAATTTTCATAACAAAGATATCGTTGCAGGGAGTATTTTCAGTATTGAGTCTAGACATATCCTTGTAGATATTGGCGCACCTTATGTCGCTTTTTTACCTTTAGAAGAAGTCTCTGGCCATAGAATGGATCATATAGCGACATATTTAAATGTAGGTGAAGTTTTTGAACTGTATATTTTACTTGTAGATTATGACCGAAAACAAATTTTGTTATCCTTAAAAAAAGTTGATCTAATCAAGTCATGGAAACGAATTCAACAACTTTATACAGAGAATATTATTTTAAATACAAGGATAGTAAAACTTAATAAAGGTGGGTGTATTGTTACCTTAGAAGGATTGAAAGGCTTTGTCCCTAAATCTCATTTATTGTCTAAATCAGACCCCAAACTCATTATTAATAATATTATTCCAGCAAAAATCTTAGAGTTTAATGAGCATAATAATTATCTTTTATTGAGTTTTAAGTGTGCTTATATGGAAAAAAATCCACAGATATTTAAATTAGGAAACATAATTAAAGGACAAATTGAATCAATTCAATCTTATGGTTTATTTATTGATATTTATTCTATCCAAGGATTATTACATATTTCTGAGATAATGCAAAATGAAACAAATGTTCTAGATAAACAATTTCAAGTAGGACAAACAATTTCAGTAATGATTATTCATATAGATAATAAAAATGGCAAACTTACTTTGTCGCAAAAAAGAATTAAGGAAAAAGTGTAATATTTAAGACTAGTAATAGTTTTAGTGAAGTAGAATACTTATCCTCCACCTACAATAGTTACTATTTCAATAGTATCTTGATTTTGAAGTCTTACATTATTAAGTTCTTCCTTTTTTATAATTTCTGAATTATATTCCACAATGACTTGCCTAAAATCAAAATCTAAATAATTAAGTAAACTAGCTAATGAGGTATTATTTAGACAAGCAAATGGATCTCCATTAATAGTGACAATAATTTTTGACATAAGACATTAAAGCATAGAGTTATATATTGAACTTAAAAATTAAAAATGTTAATTAATATTTAATTTTTATATAATGTTTGTAGAAAATGGCGAGCGTGGCCAAGTGGTTAAGGCAATGGATTGTGACTCCATCATTCGCGGGTTCGATTCCCGTCGTCCGCCCTAATTAGTTGAATAAAAATTACTAAGAGCAATTCTTACGAGTTCTGTTCGATTCCCAACATTAAATTTATTGAATAAGCGGGAGATATATCTTTCCACATGACGATGACTAATATTTAAATTGCGAGCAATCTCTTTATTCATATACCCTTCAATAACTAAATTAAGTGCTTTTTGTTCTTTACAGGTTAATTCAAAAGAGTTACTTAATGTATGTGGTAGAATTGTCTGTTTTAATGAAGATTTAGTATAAGTCGAGTATGAATTAAAACCATATAAATAATTTTTTGATTGTTCTATTAAATTATAGATAATAGAAAGTAACTCTTCCAGACTAAAAGGTTTTGATAAATAAGCATTACAACCTAAGGAGTAGGCCTTAATACGATCTTTAACCAAACTTTTTGCAGTCAATACAATCACAGGGATATAATAAAATTTTTTACTTTCACGCAAAAATTTTAAAAAATCATATCCATCAATTTCTGGTAGAATAATATCTAGAATAATTAGATCAGGTATTTGTTTTTCTAAAAACTTTAAACTTTGCAAACTACTGCTGAACGTTACAACAATAAAACTTTGTTCTTCTAAATGTAGCTTCAAAGATCTTGTGAAATCAGGATCATCATCAATAATTAGAATCATTAATATTATTGTATAAATAAAAATATCTATGTTACAAGATTTACCAGAACTTTATCCTGATATTTGTAAGATAGTTTGTTTGAATAAAGGAGATATTATTTTATCTAATAGAAGTTCTACTAATATATACTTTATTTTAAAAGGTATCATTCAACTGGGAAAAAATTATCTAAATGATAAAATAGTAACAATTACTTTATTGCAACATAAAGAATGCTTTATTTATTCGCAAGAATATCCTACATCTTACCAGCTAAAATCTCTAACTACAACTTATATTCTAATCATTAAGGTACATAAATTAAAATATATTAATCAAAATTATCCAACTTTACTCCCTTTGCTAATTTACGGGATATATAAATATAATTTAGGAAAAGATAAATTTTCTGCTATTTTCATCCCTAAAACGATTAGCAAAAGAATAATAGTACTATTATTTTTTCTGGCTCAAAATTTTGGTGTAGAACTGGCTGATAGTATTGAATTATCTTTATTTATTTCGCAATCTCATATTGCACAAATTATTGGAACCACCCGCTCTTCTGTCAATAAAGTATTTCAATTATTACGACGCAGTCAATGTTTAGATATATCGTCTAATAAAATCCGGATTAAAAATCCAGTTTATCTAGCTCAACTTAACAAAAAAAAATTTTTTAATTAATTTCTTGTCTGTAAAGATAATTTAACAGCTAAATTTATCTTGAATATAATCATATAATATAGTGTAGAATAAAAATAATGTATTCATTAGTTAATTTTAAACATTTGTTTTCTATAATCAAATTACTAAATTATGGTGGAAAATATTACTTATCCAAGAATGAATTAAATTATCTTATTTTAAATTTTAAAAGGTTAAAACTTTAATTATGTTCACTTTGAAAATTTTTGTGTATACTACTGTAATCTTTTTTGTCTCATTATTTGTTTTTGGATTTTTATCTAATGATCCTTCGCGTAACCCAAATAGAAAAGATTTAGAGTAATTGTTTTGCTTAAAATAATGCTTCCATATTACACATCTGGTACAAGATATGTAATATGGAAGCATTTCCTATGAAATAAAATTTTTTCATATGAACCTCTGTAACCCTGACAATGATGATCATTGGTCACGACTCATTAGCCATTTCACTAGTTAATTTAATTTCTGAAATAAAAGAAACAAAAAGACAAATACCATATTTTTTTATAATGCTATTATTTAATTTTAGTTTAGAAGTAGGAGTAAAAATTTTTTCATTAATAGAAAAATGGTGTACATTTTGGTGTATTAATAGATGTAATATTCCTGTTTCATGAAAGAAAAAATTTCCAGTTAGTAGTTTTTTATTATTAGAGGTCCATTTTATAATATAGCCAGATTTTTTTAAAGAGGTATTAAAAAAATATAGACTATGTTTTAATTGACTCTCTGAATTATTCCAATAGATATCAAGTACATCTATATGCGTGAATTCTTTTAATGGAAGATCGCTAAATGTATTGGTTACTTTGTATGTAACTTCCGATTTTTGGCTTTGACTTTTTCCTGAGATTAAATGGTATAAAGTTTGCTGAACTAACCACTTTCCGCTTAAATTAGATAAGAAGTGCTCAATATTCATGATAGTATTATGTGACCTCAATATAGATAAGGTATAACTCGTAAAGATAATATATTTTTTCCATTGAAACTATGAATAAATTCCAGCCGAATAGGTGGAATTTTAGCTATCATAGTTCTAAATTCCCATCCCACCCCAATATAGTTCCCACTCGAAAGAGTTGAAAGATTTAGACGATTTGAGTAAAATAGTTCACCTTGGATATGTGGAAAAGGGTATTCTTCTAATAACGGGGAATCCTTAAGAATTTTAACAAAAACTATAGGATTTGTATATGGAAATAGACGGGAATGATACTCTGTAAGGAATTCATAGAAATAAGGTGACAGTTTATTAAACTGCGGCACCTGACTATATTCTAATATATATTTCTGATATTTAATTCTATCAGATAAACAGAAAGAAATGTCATTGCTATTGATTTTTCCTAAAAAAACTTTAAAGAGAAACATATGATATCCGGAGGTTGAATATACTGGTCTAGTTCTTAAATAAGTAATGTGCTTAAAAAAATAAAGAGTATTTGTTACGGTATTCCCTAAAAAAGCATATTTCTCTCTCAGGTTAGAGTTTGGAGCAAATTGCATAAAATTGATTTGAGTAAAGTTGCCATTTGTAGGATGATAGATATCATCTACAAATGGCAACTGAAAGTTAAAAGTATACATATTGAAGTTTTGACTAATTGTTCTAGAGATCTCTTTAGCGAAGTTAAAACGAGAATTTTTGCAAGTAGCAATTTTGTTAATTATCAAACTGGTAAATTGATTTTTCAAGAAATAAAAAGAGGATAAATTTCTTTTAAAGTTAAGATGGGTATACATTATCTGTCTATTCCCCATAGTCGATGTAAAATCAATTCCATTATTAAATTTCCTTTTCCAATATAGCTCTATACCATCTCTTTTAATTTCAAGATTATTCAAAAGGATATATTTTTGACTAATTTGTTTTTTTAATTTAGAGAAGGTATCTATAAATTCTACGAAAGTTAGATTATTAAATAGGTATATTGTTGATGGCAGACTGGTTTTCTTCTTCAATGAAATTGCATTATCATAAGAGAAATTGTATTGAGCAATAAAATCTTTTTCAGAATAATTAAAATAGCAATAAGCATAATCTGGACCTAAATAACGTAAATTATAATCACAGTCTATTTGACAGTGTTGTCGATGAAAATCATGATTTTCATCGACACCTAAGTTTTCATCCCACAAATAACTTTGGATTAATGAATTGAAAAAAAATTCTTTGGGGAATACTTTGTTAACTTGACTATAGATATATTGATTGAGAAGAAAAAAAGGAGATGGTTGATTATTCTGTGAAATCCCATTGGGATTTAGATTCGGAATATGTGGAATAAATTGATTAACTAAGGTTGCAAACTTTTTTTCACTTAAGTTAATTGCATCTAATTTTACAATTGATTTATCAATACTAGCATTGATATTATTATCTCTGTAAGGTACAAAGTGTAGAAGAATTTCTAAAGCAGATTTATCTTTTGTGAAGTTTATATCATAATAAGAATTATAAAAAAAATGTGTACTTTTCAGTATTCTCATAGCATTTTCTATTGCATGTAAATTTGGAATACGGCCTATCTTTAAATAAGGAGCTAAAATTTCATTACAAAATTCAATAGGTATAAAGTTATGTAATAAGGTTTCTGAGTTTATTTGATGCTGAACTAACGGGGAAACTTTATAGATTACTTTGGTTAGAAGATTTTCTTTGATTTTTATGTCAACTTTGTTTGATTTCGGATTTTCATTTTGAGTTTGAACATGAATCCATTTATAACCTCTACAACTATACCAATGCTTAATCCGATCTGCTAACAAATTAAGCTGTGTTAAACTTTTAGGATATCCTACTAATTGGTGACTATAAGTATTAAGGGTTTGTGTAGAGATGAGTAGATTTTGAATTTCTGAAAATTCTATTTCATCTAGAATAGGATTAACTTGTAAATTCAAATGAAAAATTGCATTATTTTTATAGGTATTATAGGTTAAATTGATAAGTGAAAAATAACCGGAAACTTGTAGCGTATTAACTAAAGAGAGAAGCGCAAGACGAAAATTATTAGGTGGATTTTGAGTTACTTTGGTGAAATTAAACGTAGTATTTAATTGGTTAAAAAGATAAGTATTACTGATATTTTGTATGGAAATAATATTATGTTTTTGATTGAGTAGATGATTAATTTCACTTATAATAGAGGAAGAATCATCTGTACTGATTTCTGTCATAATATTTTCTTGATATTTAGGTTCTACCATAAAATCGAGACTGAGGCTTTGGATATTCTTATCATTCATTGTAGGTAACCAAGGTTTCCCTTGAATTGTCAAAGCTTGAACTGATTTTTTTCTTTTTTTTAATAGATAATGGCCTAATGAAAAATAATTATTTTGGCTGTATAAACGATGTTGTTGAAATTCAAATTCAGACAAGGAGCATGTAGTTAATATTTTATGGAAGCTCATAAATTGAATTAGAAATAGTAATATAAAAGACTGACAAATAAAGTTGACAAATTTTTTTGTTGTTTTCATTTTATAATTTATTGATTATACGAATGGCTTGATATTACGGATATACAAATTAATTACTAGCTATGAAGCAATATGAAATACTGGAATTTGAGAAAGATTAATAAATCTACTTTTGAAAGAGTTGGACCGGTACCTCGTTCTATTACACGAACTTTTGAAAAATTTAAAAAAGAGTTAGATCCCAATGCTGAAGCAGAAGCTATGGAAGAATTTATTATTTCACGCTATCAAACCGTAACTTCTATTCGATATATTATGTTGCTTTTAATAGTTCCAGTGATAGTAGACCAAGTATCTAAAACATTAATTTTTGGTCCAGCAGTGGATTATTTCTGGAATAAATACCAACCAGATATTTTTTTAAATGAATCTCAAGAAGAAAGAGCTTTTGCTGAATTGCAAAGATATGAAGAAAGAGTCCACTTTGAAATGCTAATTGGCAAACTACCAGCTTCTTCGTACGAATCTATGGAACAGACTATAAAAACTAAAGCTATTAAATTAGCAAAAGAATATGCTATGGAAAGTGCTGATGCAATCAAAAATATTTTAGCGGATATGACATCTATAGCTGCTTTTATTTGGTTAATTGTGGGAGGACAAAGACAAGTATATATCCTGAAGTCATTTATTAATGAACTTATTTATGGCCTAAGTGATACGGCGAAAGCTTTTTTAATAATCTTATTTACAGACATGTTTGTAGGGTTTCACTCTCCTCATGGTTGGGAAGTTATAATCGAAGTACTTTTACGGCATTTTGGTCTTCCAGAGAGTAGAGATTTCATATTTTTGTTTATTTCTACGTTTCCAGTGGTTTTGGATACAATATTTAAATATTGGATATTCAGATATTTAAATAAGGTATCTCCTTCTGCAGTTGCTACGTATCATAATATGAACGAATAAGTAATATTTTTTGACAAAATTAATATATTAAGTATAATAAGAGTGTGAAAAATAAAAAATTTATGCATCTGTGGCCGAGCGGCCGAAGGCAGCGGACTCATGTGCGAGGTGTTATGAGGCTAAATTTTGAGCAATTTAGCAGAACTATATTAAGTACAAAGAATAAAGTATTTGTATGATAGATAAACTATAAAGGTAGAATGATAACTTTATAAAGCGAGTTTAAGCTATCATAATTAATAAGGTCAGAAAAACGAACTTCTGTCGAAAGCACATTTTAAAGGAACAAAAGTTGTTGTGAGTTAACTCTATTGTTCAAAGTATTCCAAATTAAATTTGGGCAAAATCTGTATAAGAAAGTACCTACTTTAATGAAATAAGTAATATGGAACACCATATATTTTCTACAAACCGTAAAAAATAAAGATAGTGGCTCTACAAAAATTAAAAGCTACAAATAAATAATTCTAATATTATTTATTAAGAGCTATATGAGATGAAAATGTCATGTATAGTTCGGAAGAGAGATTATTTATTAATCGACTTTAATAATCCGCCTTCTCGTAAGAGACATCGCTGGTTCGAATCCAGCCGGATGCATTACTCTAAAATTATTTGTGTACTTTATATAAACAAACTATACTTTATTTAGATAAAGTACATAAGTAGTCTATTAAGTTAGCTAGAAATAAATTAAAATAGTTATAATATATATAAGGTATTTTATAAAAGTCATAGTACTTTTCAAATGTAGTAAGAAAGTCAAATAGTGAATATATTAAGGAGTATGTAGTCAATGGGACTACCTTGGTATCGAGTTCATAGTGCGACACGAAGTTATCTATTTTGTATTTTATAATAGCAATAAACAAAGAAAATCTCAGTACATTTAGATAAAGTTTTATCTCAACTTAGTTATATGAAGATACTTAATTGTGAAATAAGTATTTCTTAAAGTATTTGTTAAGTGGTAGGATAGAAGAGTATCATATGATTTTAAATAAATAAAACGTGGCAATTTTGAATTGAACAAAATAAGAGATTCTTTGTATCTTAATATATATTTTATGAATAATGGAACGAATATTGAAAAGTTATAAAAGAAGTCTATATAAAAGTATTTATATAGTGGGAGCTGTATGCATGGAGATATGCACGTATAGTTCTGTAGAAGAATTGCAAGTTCTATCATAACTGTTGTTTTAAATGACCCTGGCAGATTATTAGCAGTGCACTTAATGCATACTGCATTAGTTTCTGGATGGGCCGGATCTATGGCGCTATACGAGTTAGCTGTTTTTGATCCTTCTGACCCCATTCTAAATCCTATGTGGAGACAAGGAATGTTTGGTGCGACTCGAAATTAAAACTCTATAAGTAGAAACTAAATATCATAGTATAACTAATATCTATTTGATATTTATACAAAGTACACTTTTGAAGTATACAAAAATTAATACTTTAAGCAAAAGGATAAGCTTTTAAAGGCGCTCAAGAAATGAAGAGTAGAATTAAGATTCACTTGTACTGTAAACTTTGTCGATTTAATTCTATTATAGTAAAAACTGACAAACAGGTTATTACTATTATATTATAATGAAAATGATGGTATAAGCTTAACTAGAATTCATTTTATAATATGATACTTAGGACGAGGTAAATCTTACAATCGACTCATTCGCCCAGAGTATTACAACTAAGAGTAGATAATACCAGATAGAAAAATGATTGGAGGATATAGGATAAGAGAGAAAGCTAAAGTCTCTTGATTTGCAAGATAGCTAACTTCTCTTGAGTATACAATTAATGTTCAAGAAAGATATTACTTTAGAAGCAATCGCTTTCCCCAGCCTAGAAAAAAGGTTTATAAATATCGGTTAAATAGATAACGAGAATAGAGCAAAACATGTTAATAGTGTTAATTAGATTATGATATAAACTAATTAAAGTATATAAATATAGCGTAGAGCGTTTAATATTGGTATAAAGGATAGGCATACTCTGATATAACTACCCCCTTTAAGCTAGCTTTAGAAGTTTTATTAAAGATATAAAATTCTATTCTATAATCTCTTTTTACTTGAATATCCATAAAATTTTTTTAAGTGGGTAATCTTTATGCTATCTATTCCATACTCTTACATAAGTAAGATATATGAGACTTGAAAATATGACTTGTTTGACTTAAGTATATTTGAGCCGGATGCATTGAGAAATGCATGTCCGGATCTAAAGGGAAATTTATTTTACCTAACTAATGCCTTTTATGACTCGTTTAGGAATTACCGATTCTTGGGGAGGTTGGAGTATTACAGGTGAAAGTGTCTCTAACCCTGGAATCTGGAGTTTCGAAGGTGTGGCATTAACACACATAGTATTATCAGGTTTACTGTTTTTGGCGGCAATATGGCATTGGACTTATTGGGATCGTGCGATATGTTGATTTAAATAAATAAATTTTATTTTAATTAAGCAATTAGCATAATATTATGATTTGAATTTATGAAGCCTAATTTAATAAAATAACATTCACCCGTTATTATGTTCAAGGTATTATGGATAGCAATAAATTACGAATTTACTAAATAAAACATTTGATACAGGAAACTATGTTTTCTATGACTATAAGGTCCTTGTAGTTATGAAAAATTATAAATCTCTCAAAATAAAGTAAAATCTTACAGGTATCTTTATTACGATTAAAATAAGAAACATATAAATTTGTTTTACCAAACAAATCAAGCTCAAATTCTTATTGAAACTTTTATGATGTAAGAATTTGGAAGCTATATTAATTAATAGCTAAACGCTATGTGCAATGAAAGTTGCATGCATAGTGTAGATAGAGGTTTAATACCTATCTAAATTTGAAATATTCCGTGATCCTCGCACAGGGGAACCTGCCTTAGACCTCCCGAAAATTTTTGGCATTCACTTATTGTTAGCTAGTTTATTATGTTTTGGTTTTGGTGCTTTCCATGTAACTGGAGTATTTGGACCAGGCATCTGGGTTTCCGATGGTTATGGCATAACAGGAAAAGTGCAACCTGTAGCTCCAGCTTGGGGACCAGAAGGTTTTAACCCGTTTAATCCTGGTGGTGTAGCTTCTCACCATATTGCAGCTGGTACTGTAGGAATTTTAGCTGGTGTTTTCCATTTAACTGTAAGACCACCTCAAAGGTTGTATCGTGCATTGAGAATGGGAAATATTGAAACAGTACTTTCAAGTAGTATTGCAGCTGTTTTCTTTGCTGCTTTTGTTACTTCAGGTACTATGTGGTATGGATGTGCAACAACACCGATAGAATTGTTTGGTCCAACACGTTATCAGTGGGATAGTGGTTACTTCCAACAAGAAATTGAAAGAAGAGTAGAAAATGCAACGAATGAAGGTTTAAGTCAAGCTGAAGCATGGTCTCGTATTCCAGATAAATTAGCATTCTATGATTATATCGGGAATAATCCTGCTAAAGGTGGTCTATTCCGTGCTGGCCCGATGGATAAGGGAGATGGAATAGCTGAGTCTTGGTTAGGACATCCTATATTCTTAGATAAAGAAGGTAGAGAGCTAAGTGTACGTAGAATGCCAGCTTTCTTTGAGACTTTCCCAGTAATTTTAGTGGATAAAGATGGTATTATTAGAGCAGATATTCCTTTCAGAAGAGCTGAGTCTAAGTATAGTATTGAACAAGTTGGAGTTACCGTGAGTTTTTATGGTGGTAAATTAAACGGTAAAACTTTTACAGATGCTCCTAGTGTTAAAAAATATGCTCGTAAAGCTCAGTTAGGTGAAGTTTTTGAATTCGATAGAACTACTCTAGAATCAGACGGTGTTTTCAGAAGTAGTCCACGAGGTTGGTATACTTTTGGTCATGCTAACTTTGCTCTGTTCTTCTTCTTTGGTCATTTATGGCATGGATCTCGTACTTTATATCGAGATGTATTCGCAGGTATCGGAGAAATTACTGAGCAAGTAGAATTTGGAGCATTCCAAAAACTAGGTGATCGAAGTACTAAAAAACAAGGTGCTGTATAATTGGTGATAAAGTTTAATGAAGTTTTATCATAAAATCTAATAATTATCCCGTATAGGAGAAATTTAATGGAAACTTTAGTTTATGTGTTCCTTCTAACTGGAACTTTGATGACTATCTTTTTTGCAGTTTTCTTTCGTGAGCCACCAAGAGTAGCCAAATAATTAAAAAAGGAGTTACCTTACATTGTAAGGTAACTCCTTTTTTAATTATTTAACTGATCCTACTTTAATAAAAGTTAGTTAATGGTTGGTAAAATATAAAAGTATTTTCCTATTTAAACCGTGCGTGCAACTTTCATTGCACACGGCTTTTAATTTTAAACTCCAAATTTAAAATTATTATATTTAGCTTTTTCGTAAGTCAATATAAAGTAGAAATTTCACTTCTCTTATAGAACTGTACGTGCACGTCTCCATGCATACAGCTCAGATCATTTTGAGAATATTCAAATAATTTGTCTAAACAAATCCAAGTTAAAAATTAGCAACCAGGTAATTTACTATAAGACATCTAATTCTATATAACAAATTAGTTATATAATTATACGTTTTAAAAATCAATAATAAAAAAGTCCTCAAACCTATAAATAAAACTAAAATAAAGGTTTTAATAATGGCATAAGTAAACTGTTATTATATTATTATAGTTTGCATTATCATTCTTATCTTTTTGTTTGTATAAGTTGAAAAAGCTATTGGAAATTCAACTACTTGATTTAGATTATCGTATCCGCACTTACTTGATGAGCTTTAATAATATCCTAAAAAATTAAATCTAATTTTATTACGTGTTCCACCTAGCAAAAATTATGTATTGAGATATTTATTTATCTTACAATATAAAGCTACTTACTTAAATATACGAAGAAATATTTTTTCTATTATAAATTATTGCAGAATGCTGTTTTGTCGTTGTAAGATTTAAATTCTAATTGAATTATCATAATACTATTTAAAGCAAAATTTTTTATTAGCTTCAATAATTAATGTAACAAATTATTGTAATATATTTATTAGAGTAGTTAAGAATAAAAATCGAGCTTAGCTAGAAGAGTTTAATAAGTGCTATTTATTAAAAAACGCGCCGCACCTTCGTGTTCTTCAAAAGGATCTCTTAAATCTTTTGCTGTAGGACCAAAAGCGGTATAAATAGAATAACCAGTTATTCCTAATAATAAACTAGAAATAAAAATACTTAATATTGTTGCTGTTTCCATAACAAAGAGTTGATATATATTTTTCTTTAATAATAATCTTAACCATTATTGAAATCAAGATACTAATATAATTTTATTTTAAATATCCACGCTATTAATTACGGTTTATAGATAATCTCTATCCATTCATATTTGTAATAAAGCGGGCAGCGGGAATCGAACCCGCATCCTAAGCTTGGAAGGCTAATGTTTTACCACTAAACTATGCCCGCGAATTTATTAGTTTTTAGCTTAACAAAATTGTTTGAAATTAGCTATAAGTGTAGTTATGAGATTGAGATATAAAGTAGATTAAATTTAATCTACTTTATATCTCAATCTCATAACTACAAAACTCATTAAGTAAAAAAGTATTTTACCCAAATTTTCCTGCAGTTGAAGCTATTACAAATGCTGCATATGTTAATATATAACCTACTGAGAAATGAGCTAACCCAACTAATCTAGCTTGAACAATAGAAAGAGCTACTGGCTTATCTTTCCAACGTACTAAGTTAGCTAGAGGAGTTCTTTCATGAGCCCAGGCTAATGTTTCAATTAATTCTTGCCAATAACCTCTCCAAGAGATTAAGAACATGAAACCAGTGGCCCAAACTAAATGTCCAAATAGGAACATCCAAGCCCAAACAGATAAACTATTCATACCATATGGATTATATCCATTAATTAATGGAGATGAGTTTAACCATAAATAATCTCTTAACCAACCCATTAAATATGTTGAAGATTCATTAAATTGACTTACATTACCTTGCCAAATTGTTACGTGTTTCCAATGCCAATAGAATGTTACCCACCCAATAGTATTAAGCATCCAGAAAACAGATAAATAGAAGGCATCCCAAGCTGAAATATCACAAGTACCGCCACGACCTGGGCCATCACAAGGGAAGCTGTAACCAAAGTCTTTTTTATCTGGCATTAGCTTAGATCCTCTGGCATCTAAAGCACCTTTCACTAAGATTAAAGTTGTTGTATGTAAACCCAATGCAATAGCATGATGTACTAAAAAGTCACCTGGTCCAATAGTTAAGAATAAAGAGTTTTTACCGCTGTTGATAGCCTCTAACCAACCAGGTAACCAAACACCGCTACCAGCAATTGCAGCTGGATTACTATTAGATGCTAGTAATACATCAAAACCATATAATGTTTTACCAGAAGTAGCTTGGATCCATTGTGCAAATACTGGTTCAAAAAGTATTTGTTTTTCAGGAGTACCAAAAGCAATCATTACGTCATTATGAATATATAGTCCTAAAGTATGGAAGCCTAAGAATAAAGATACCCAGCTTAAATGAGAAATGATAGCTTCTTTATGTTCTAACATACGAGCTAGTACATTATCTTCATTCTGTTTTGGATCATAATCACGAATAAAAAATATTGCACCGTGTGCGAATGCACCTACCATTAAAAAGCCAGCAATATATTGATGGTGAGTATATAAAGCAGCTTGAGTAGTAAAATCTTTAGCCATAAATGCATAAGGTGGAAGAGCATACATATGTTGAGCCACTAGAGAAGTTACTACACCTAGAGATGCTAGAGCAAGGCCTAATTGCATATGTAAAGAATTAGTAATTGTCTCAAATAGGCCTGAGTGACCAGCGCCTAATTCGCCACCTGGAGGGCGATGAGCTTCTAAAATCTCTTTCATACTGTGACCAATGCCCCAGTTAGTTTTATACATATGACCAGCTACAATAAAGATAACTGCAATAGCTAAATGATGATGTGCGATGTCAGTTAACCATAAAGATTGAGTCTGAGGATGGAAACCGCCTAAGAATGTTAATATAGCAGTACCGGCACCTTCTGAACTATTGAAAATATGTTTTGCTGTATCTGGATTTTCAGCATATGCACTCCAATTTCCACTAAAGAAAGGTTGTAAACCAGCTGGATGTGGTGACACCTGAGTGAAGTTATCCCATCCTATATGTTGCCCACGTGCTTCTGGAATTGCAACATGCACTAAATGTCCAGTCCAAGCTAGAGAGCTTACACCAAATAAACCAGACAGATGATGATTTAGTCGAGATTCATTATTTTTAAACCAAGATAATGCTGGCTTAAATTTCGGTTGTAAATGTAACCAACCTGCAAATAAAAGAACCGCAGAAAGAATGATTAAGAATAAAGAAGCTGCATATAAATCTGCATTAGTACGCATACCAATTGTATACCACCAATGATAAACACCTGAGAATGCGATATCTACAGGGTAGCTAGCACCACCTTTTGTAAATGCTTTTAAAGCTGGTTGACCAAAATGCGGGTCCCAAATAGCGTGTGCTATAGGTTTAGTTTTTAATGGATTTAAAACCCATTGTTCAAAGTTACCTTGCCATGCCACGTGGAATAGATTTCCTGAAGTCCACAAGAAAATAATTGCTAAGTGGCCAAAATGAGATGCGAAAATTTTCTGGTATAAATTTTCTTCAGTCATACCATCATGACTTTCAAAATCATGAGCAGTTGCAATACCGTACCAAATTCTTCGAGTGGAAGGGTCTTGAGCTAAGGCTTGACTGAATTTTGGAAATTTTGTTGCCATTGTTGTCTAGTCCTATTTATATTTTATSCTACTGAAATTATTCTAGCTAAGAAGAAGGCCCAAGTAGTGCCGATTCCACCTAGTAGATAATGAGCTAATCCAACAGCTCTTCCTTGAGTAATACTTAGAGCTCTTGGTTGAATAACAGGTGCTACTTTTAATTTATTATGTGCCCACACAATAGATTCAATTAATTCTTGCCAGTAACCACGTCCACTAAATAAGAACATTAAACTAAATGCCCAAATAAAGTGAGCGCCTAAGAAAATTAAGCCATATGCAGATAAAGCTGAACCATAAGATTGAATTACCTGTGATGCTTGTGCCCATAAGAAATCTCTAAGCCATCCATTAATTGTAATGGCGCTTTGAGTAAAGTTACCGCCTGTAATGTGAGATACTGCTCCAGAAGGTGAAACGCTACCCCAAACATCTGATTGCATTTTCCAGCTAAAATGGAAAATTACGATGGAAAGAGAATTATACATGATATAGTCAAATATTCAAATCTGCTATCTGAAACCGTGCATGCGACTTTCATTGCACACGGCTTCCCATAATAAATTTATTATGTTTAAATTTGGACTTTAGTAATAATTAGTATTTTTACTTGTCTAATTTTAAATCCTTCAGAAATTCTGTAAGAAAATCTTATCCCATGTTCCTTCATCTAATATAAGTGTATAGTAATAGGTCATTACATATATATTGTCATAAATGTTTAAATTAAAAAATATTTTGGATTATTTTTAATCTATACGAAATAAATTTTCTAAAGAAATAACAATATGTAAAATAAATAATTTCTCTTTCTGATAACCATTTCATACATTCTGCAAAATTTAGTCAGCTTACTAATAAATTGATAAGTTATAGTAGACTAGATTCTAGTTTTGAGAATTAGAGATGAAAGTTTTATAAAGATATAGAATATCTTGAAACATGTCGCACCCAAAATAATCCTAAGAAAACATGATCCCAAGCAGATACTTGACACGTGCCTCCACGGCCTGGTCCATCACATGGGAATCTGAAACCTAAGTTTGATTTATCTGGAATAAGTCTAGAGTTACGTGCGAATAAAACTCCTTTTAATAGAATTAATGCAGTAACGTGGATAGTGAATGCATGGATATGGTGTACCATGAAATCAGCAGTACCTAATGAAATAGGCATCATTGCTATTTTACCTCCAACTGCCACTGTGTCACCACCAAAAGCATAACTTACAGTAGCTAAGGCATTTGGAGCTGTGTTTCCAGGAGCCAATGTATGTGTGTTTTGAATCCACTGGGCAAAAATAGGCTGTAACTGAATAGCTGTATCAGAGAACATATCTTGAGAACGGCCTAATGCTCTCATGGTATCATTGTGAATATATAGTCCAAAACTATGGAAACCTAAGAAGATACATACCCAATTTAAATGAGAAATAATAGCGTCTCTATGTCTAATTACACGATCTAAAACATTATTATAATTTTGAGATGGATTATAATCTCTAACCATAAAAATGGCACCATGTGCAGCTCCACCTACAACACAGAATCCACCAATCCACATATGATGTGTAAATAATGAGAGTTGAGTAGGATAATCTGTCGCTATATAAGGGTAAGGAGGCATAGCATACATATGATGAGCTACAATAATGCTAAGTGAACCAAATAAAGCTAAGTTAATAGCTAACTGTGCATGCCAAGATGTTGTTAAAATTTCATAAAGTCCTTGATGACCTTCACCAGTGAAAGGGCCTTTATGAGCTTCTAAAATCTCTTTCATGCTATGGCCAATGCCCCAGTTAGTTCTATACATGTGACCAGCAACAATGAAAAGAACAGCTAATGCCAAATGGTGATGAGCAGTATCACTTAACCAAAGACCACCAGTTACAGGATTTAAACCACCTTTAAATGTTAAGAAATCTGAGTATTCACTCCAGTTTAGAGTAAAAAATGGAGCTAAACCTTTCCCGAAACTAGGGTAAAGTTGAGCCATTAACTCACGACTAAATATCAGTTCATGAGGTAGTGGAATATCTTTAGGCGATACACCAGCATCTAGAAGTTTATTCACTGGAAGTGATACATGAATCTGATGACCAGCCCATGATAAACATCCTAGTCCTAATAACCCAGCTAAATGGTGATTCATCATAGACTCTACATTTTGAAACCATTCTAGTTTCGGAGCAGATTTATGATAATGAAACCAACCAGCAAATAACATTAATGCTGACATGATTAGTCCGCCTAATGCTGTGGCATATAATTGAGTTTCGTTAACAATCCCAGAAGCACGCCATAATTGAAAGAATCCAGAAGTAAATTAAGTTGACAAATATGTCTCTTCAAGAACTATACGAGCATGTCTCCATGCAAATAGCTCAAATATATAAAATATCTATATATTTTTGTAATAAAAAATGATTAGAAATTAGTAATAAATAATTGGTTTATCAGTTTTCATTTACAAATCTCCGTCTCTATAATAAGGGACATTAAAATAAGTTAATATAGAGAGTCACGTTTTTAAAATTGTTAAAGTTCCTCTATTGAGTGTTTAGTTATTTTACTTAGAAATACTTTATGAACTAAATTCTGCAAAAGAATTTAGCTCCGATATTATTTTTTAAGTTAGTTACTTAAGTTGTATAATAAACTCTAAATAGATATAGACTTTTGATATGTCTATTTTATCTAAACTAGTGCTTATATATAGAAATCTAATATATCTAGTTTAAAAATTCTCTTTACAATCCTCATTACGTCGCACTTTGTATACCTTGAAATCCTCCACCTACGTCAGCATTAAGAATTTCTTGACCTACAACAGGCCAAACTACTTGAGCACTAGGTTTAATTGCAGTAGGGTTAGATAACCATGCTACATAATTAGAAAAGCGTGCGCCATGAAAATACATTCCGCTTATCCATAAGAAGATAATCGCAAGTTGCCCAAAATGAGCACTAAAAATTTTGCGAGATACATCCTCTAATGAATTTGTTTGACTATCGAAATCATGAGCATCTGCATGCAAGCTCCAAATCCAAGTTGTGGTTTTTGGTCCTTTTGCAAGTGTACGGGAAAAATGACCTGGTTGAGGTTGGGTTGACATTCATATGAGAATTAATCTCCCTAAGAACTATACGTGCATGTCTCCATGCATATAGCTCAAGTATTAATCAAGAATACAATTAATACTATGAAAATTAGGTTATCTAAAAGGTAGTTTAAACTTCTTTTCATTCCTGAATGTACTTACTATTCATATACATTTACCTCGTCTTGAAAAAAATGTTTATGATCTAGAAATAGGCTATCTTAAAACTATGATTATATTGTCTAACTAATGGGTTGTTATACAAATAAGTATTTAAGTAAGATATCTTTTTCTACTTCATGTGTATCTATAGCGACAATTTTAATTATCTGCTGCCATATTCTATTTTCAGAATATTTGTTAATTAATATTTGTGATTTTTTTCAGCTAAATTATAGAGTATTTTTCGAGTCGCACCCCATTTATCAAAAGAAGTTGGCACAGGATCTTTGTCTACTGTGACTTGAACTTTTGTTGTTTGCTCTTTAGAGCTAATTGTCATAAATCTTTCTCCTTTCTTTATTAGGATAAGAAACTCAAAACTCTTATTCTCTGGAATTTTTTGGTTATTAGTTATCTATTTTCTAGGTAACTAACAATAAATTTATAGAGATAAGTTTCTATCATTATATTATAGACATATTCAGAAGTCTATTTAGACTATGTAAAATTTAGTTACAATTAAATATATTACAGATGTTTATTTTCCTAAATATTAGTAGAGGTTTATATGTTAATTGCAGATGATCTGGATAATTTATTAGAAATTTTACCAGATTTTATTAAAACCCCATTACAAAGTCATCAATCTAGAAAACAATTAATTGAAATAGTTCTTGATCTAGGAAGACGACCAGAAGCACGTTTTCCATCTCGCCCAGAATACTTGTCTTTACGGAATATTTCCTGGGCTGATTTAGACTTTTGTCTCAAACAGATTGGTTCATTCAGTGGTGATAATAGAGCCGGGTTAGAAAAAACGTTACATCGTATTAGCTGTATAAAAAATCGTCAAGGAAATATTATTGGTTTAACTTGTCGCGTAGGGAGATCTATCTTTGGTACAATCAGTATCATTAGAGACTTATTAGAACGTCAAGAATCTATTTTAATTTTGGGGAAACCAGGTGTTGGGAAAACTACAGCGATTAGAGAAATAGCTAGAATATTAGCAGATGAGATGGAAAAAAGAGTAGTGATTATTGACACTTCCAATGAAATTGCTGGAGATGGTGATATCCCTCATCCATCTATCGGAAGAGCAAGACGAATGCAAGTGACACGTCCTGAATTTCAACATCAAGTTATGATTGAGGCTGTAGAAAATCATATGCCAGAAGTTATTATTATTGATGAAATAGGAACTGAATTAGAAGCTTTTGCGGCAAGAACAATAGCAGAAAGAGGTGTTCAATTAGTAGGGACCGCTCATGGGAATTGTTTAAAAAGCTTAGTGAAAAACCCTACTTTAGTTGATTTAGTCGGTGGAATTCAACAGGTGACTTTAGGTGATGATGAAGCAAAAAAACGAGGAACACAAAAAAGTATTCTTGAGCGAAAAGCTTCACCAGCATTCCAAGTAGCTATTGAAATTCATGATAGGTCTAATTGGATAATACATGAAAATGTAGAATCTATTGTTGATCAAGTTCTACAAGGAGATCAAAATTTAGAACAGAGACGTCGTTTGGATACTAATGGAAAACATATAATTGAATGTGATTTATCATTTCAGTCTGATATAAAACAGTCAATAAATGCCAATTTACATTGGAGGAATTTATCAGAACCGTTAAATTTAATCCCAAGGGAATTACCATTATCAACTAAGAAAGACAATATAGAGATTCAAGTAAAAGAAACTAAGACATTAAGTATTCCGAAAGAAACTAAGGCCATTACAGTGTATATTTATGGGATTTCATTGGAAGATTCTCAAGAGTGGCTAGATGCTTTAGAATGGTCTATTACCCTTACAGAAATAATAGAGCAAGCGAGTGTAATCTTAGGTCTATATTCAAAAGTGAAACAGAACATAAAATTACGTCGTATTGCTAAGATACGTAATATGAAAATTTATACTATTTCTAAGCCCTCTAAAGTTCAGGTTTTACGAGCACTGCAAAAAATAGTTCATGTAACGGCGGAGTAATATTTATTTTTTATAAATAGTATGTGTATTTTTTTTCTACTTTATTGTATAATTATCTCTTGTAGTTAATATTATTCACTTATCATTGAGTTTTTAGTATCAACTTATAGTTTTATAAAATTACCAGTTGGAAAGTACTCGTGGACGAAAAAGAAATTTTTAATAAAGTACAAAAGATCGTAGCTCATCAATTAGGCATTGAACAGAGTCAAGTTACTGAAACTGCTAGTTTTACAGCTGATTTAGGAGCAGATTCTTTAGATACTGGTGCGACACGTTAAAAAGCTTTAATTATTAACATAATTAAAGAGGAGACTGAAGCAACGAAGTCTAAAAATTATTGTTTATTTACTTAAAGACAATATAGTCAGTTAAAGAAGTATAAGTATAACTACATATTTGATATTCAAAAATGAAGCTAGAGACTTAATACATTAGGATAGTAAATATAATTAGAAACCAAACTGTCAAATAAAGGGTTTATAGTGAGTACTTTATATAGTCTGCAGATTTTCGGTAATTTTTATATTCTATACAGTATTAATGGCAACTGATAAATTCTCAGTATAATTTGTGAGTATATAAAATTAATTTAATTTTGCAAGAAACTCAAAGACAGGATTTAAGTTTAACTATAAATACAATAATTTAACGTGGGAAATTTTTAACTAAAAAAATGAAGGATTTCTAATTAACTGACGTAGTAAATTAGGAACATACTCTAAGAAGAACATTATTGTTTATAGAAGAGTATGAAAAGCCATGTGAAGTGAAAATTTCATGCATGGTTTATAAAAGAGAGATATGCAAAATATCAACTCTAACTAGAATTAGTAATGGCGATAGAAGAAGAATTTGGTTTAGAAATTCCAGATACCAATGCCGAAGAAATAACTACTCCAGGTTTAGCGGTATCTTTTATAAAAGAAAAATTAGATGCTAAAGGATCTGATTAGTTACCTAATAACGGAGAGAGTGGGATTCGAACCCACGGAGTTCTTTCAAACTCATCTGATTTCAAATCAGACGCAATCGACCAACTCTGCCATCTCTCCAAAACCTATATAACATAGTATAGTATTTCTGTTAAATAGTAAAACTTTTATTTTAATTAATCTAAGTAGAAAATGTCGAATATACCTATAATAATATTAATTAGGTATATTCGACATTTTCTACTTAGATTAATTAAAATAATTTGTTAGCAGATACTTCTTTTACCATATTTAAGAAAAGAGCCGGGTCACCAGCTTTTGCTTTCTGTTCTTGTGGTTTGAATGTTCTAATCACACCTTGCCAGATAAATTGTGGTTTACATAATTTACCTCTAAATTCTTCCCCATATCGAGGAGTTTTTAAGTTAAATGGCATTTCACCACTAGATTGTGAAAATAAGTAGCGTCTCTTTTGATACGGAACAATAGTATCACCAAAATTTTCATTATACTCTTCACTATCTAATAAGGCATCAGCAAAAGCTTCAATACCTTCATCAGCAAGTATGATACTCCAAGCTATTCTTTCTCTTTCGTTATAAATGTCTCTACCCAAGACTCTTTGAACACACATCTCCGCAAATCTATAGTTATTATTTACCTCGTAGTTTAGTTTACGAAAAGAATCTGAAAGTAATAAACCTTTAATAAAATCTTTTACTGTGATTTGGTTAAATCTTAGTTGAGATTCTAGAGTAACTTGTCTAGTATATGACAACATTTGATGCTCACTAAAAATCTGACGATAAGCTGCCCAAATCAGGTTACCCATTTCAACAGAATTTGGCAAACTATCTGTAGAAAATATTCTATATTGTTCTTCATTTGGTACTATCTCATAGCTAGCAACGCGTTGATTTTGAGTAGATAGGGAATAACTCAAGAATGGAATAGACATATTTATTTATCTCCAATGGTATCTTTCTCTAATAACAATAGTTAGGTAAGTTGTTATGGTAACTCCCAGAAGAACCATACGTGCAAATTTCTTTGCATATGGCTCAAATTAATTTTATTAGATGGATTATATTTAAATTAATTTATTTAGTTATTTTATATACTTGTATATATTTATAATATCAAATTTTATAATTTTTACGATGAAACTTGAATTATTGCTAAGTAATAAATTGCTAAATATCCTTACATATTAAGTTACTACGTTTTTTAATACTTCAAAAATAGAAATATATTACTTGTCTAGATTTTATAGATAAAAAATATAATCGTAATAAGATTAAATTTAATAAAAAATCTATACTGCAAATATGTCCACTTTAGTTATAAAGTAATATTATATAAATTGGCTAAAAATCATTTACATAAATTACTGTAATATATTACAGCCTATAAAGTATTAACACTTCGTATCGCACTATTACTTTTAATTTTATAGTGAATTGTATAATAGTTGAAAATACATTAATATATGTTTATAAATAAAGGATTAATGTACTACATTCTATTGGACTATTTATAACTATATTATACGTAAAAAATTACAAATTTATTCATCATTACTTGGAAAGTTACTAAACTCTCTTAAAAAAATAGCTAACTAGGGCTTTACTTGAAGTTAAATATTATAGTCAAGTATAATAAAAAGATCACTTGTTTGAAGTGTAATATGCAATATATTGAAAACCTTAATTTAACAAATCAGATCAATAATTCAAATAAATCATGAAATATGCAATTATAGAAGCATCTGGGAGACAATTCTGGATAGAAGAAAGACAGTTCTATGATTTTAATCGTCTTTCCTATGCAGATCCTGGTGATCGAATAAGATTTAAAAGAGTTCTTTTACTGAAAGATGGTGCCTCTATAGAAATTGGCACTCCGTGTGTGAAAAATGCTGTGATAGAGGCTACTGTAATGAGACATTTAAAAGGTAAAAAAATCATTATTTTTAAGAGAAAACCTAAAAAAAATAGTGGTTCGAAAAATGGACATAGACAACCTCTTACAAGGGTTATGATTAATAGCATTCAATTAACCTAAATATATAATATCGAATAATTATGGCACATAAAAAAGGTAGTGGTAGTACCCGTAATGGAAGAGACTCAAACTCTAAACGCTTAGGAGTAAAACGTTATGGAGGACAACAAGTAAAGGCTGGAATGATATTAGTGCGTCAAAGAGGAACAGCAGTAAAGCCAGGAGTAAATGTAGGTAAAGGGAAAGATGACACTTTATTTGCGTTGACAGATGGTGTGGTAGAATTTCGTATTATTGGTAAAAGTCGTAAAAGTGTAAATGTTACTTCAACTCTATCAAATTAGAGTCGACTAGCAACTATTTTATTTATTACATTAATATGGAAAAGTATATTGTAATTTCATCATTTCATAATTTAGCAGCTCTTTTACATGATGGTTACTTATATGAACTCATTATTAATAATTCAGGTTATCATCTGGGAAGCATTTACCTAGGTAGCGTAGCTAGGATTTTTCCAAATTTAAAAGCAATATTTGTTATTATTCAGATGAATAGAAGAAATAAAAATGGGTTTATTTCTATTCATGATTTGAATTATCTAAGAAATAAAAATTATTTATCAATTTCTAAAATTGTTCTAGTAAGACAAAGAATACATGTTCAAGTAATAAAAGAGGCTTTTTTAGCTAAAAGTCCAAGATTAACGACAAATATTACTATGCCTGGACGTTATATTTTGTATTCACCTATGAGCAAAGTCATTTCGATATCTCGTCAAATCGTTGTTTTAGAGCACAAGGAATATTTTAAATCTTTGGCATTATTAATGAGGCCTTTCTCCTCTGGAGGTATCTTTTTTAAATATAATGCGCATGAAGTAGATTCTTCAAGAATATTTCAAGAGTGGGAGACTTTAAAAACTCGGTGGCAAGTTTTATTGAAAATTAGTAATCAAAAAATACATTTAGAATCTTGTTTGTTATATCAAGATTCTAACTTTCTAAAAAAAATCATCCGTGATGTATATAACTCACAAGTTCAATCAATATTTGTGGATAGTTCACAATGTAGCAAAAAATTGCGCTTTTATCTTAAACATTGGCAATGTGATCAATTTAATCCGAATAGCAAAATTTATGTAGTTGCGACTCAATTATTGCATAATTTTAAAATCCAATCTGCAATGCTTCAAGCATTTAAACTGCGAGTGGACTTAATACCGACAGGTTGCATTTTCATCGAAACTTTTGAGGCCTTAACTGTAATAGATGTAAACTCGGGTATATCAGAAAAACAAAAATATCCAGTCAAATTAATTCCTATTCTAAATTGTTCAGCAGCGAAGGAAATTGCTTATCAAATCAAGATGCGGAATATCGCAGGCGTTATAATTATTGATTTTATAGATATGCAATCAAAAAAAGATCAATTAGAATTACTACGGTATTTACATCGTTTATTTAGGTTTGATAAGGCTCATACTCAAATTGTTCAATTTTCTGAGTTAGGGCTGGTTGAAATTACAAGAAAAAGAACTGAAAAAAATATCTCAGAATTCTTACAATCTCATCAAGTATTCTTTTCCTCATTAGATTCCACTCTGTCTCTTAAGGGAATAAAAAATAATAATTTTATTAAGTCGTATATCCAAAAAAGATTAGCGTTATATCAAGCTTCTCAAAAATTTACTCACTTTAATAATGTTGTTAGATCTAAATTTTTTTTACGTATGGAACGTATACAATATAGAAAAAAAAAGTTATTTTTTAATACTTTCCTTCAAAAAAGTACCTATAAGATATATTAAATAGAAATTAATATAAATGGAAAACATTACTTTGCTTTCTACTAGATGGTTCCTGAGTTATCGAGTAATTTATCGAGTCAAAGATGTTTCCTTTCTTTATAAAACTCAGCAAAACAGTCTATATTCAATAAAAAAAAACAACTCATCTAGTATTATAAAACAGCGAAAATATGAATCATTGCTTAGTCAGATTTGGACCTCGACACCATTAACGGACTATAACTATAATAAGAATGATACCAATTCCTCTCTTTGATAAAGCCATGGAATTTGATCTTGAATGTTACATGAAGGTATAAACTTATGAGTAATAACTTAACTTTGGAACAAGAATTTCGTTTAGCAGTTTGTGTGACACGTTATAAATAAAACATATTATTTTAACTTTATTGTTTAGAGGTATGAATTTAATGAACTTAAGACGATATATCGACTAGATATAGAGCTCGTTTTTTTGAGTTAAATGAGATGAATATGATATTTTATATCAATGATGTTTAAGGCTAGGAAAACGAATTTTGAAGAGTATTTATAAAAAGAAATTAATAAGAAATTGTAGTTAATTTTGAGATATTCCACTAAATATTTTGAAATACCATTAATAAAAGCCTATTAACATAATAGAAATTATAAGGAACGTGGTAAATTTTAGATATTAATCCATAAATATTTAAAATGAAAGTAAAATTAATCTAAATTAGTTTGTCTAAAATATAAAATTTTAGTTATCTTTACCGATAATAGAATGCCGTATGAAGTGAAAATTTCATGTACGGTATGGTTAGAAAGAAATCATTCTTATCTAAATACAGTAAACAAATTAAACAGGTCAAGAATATAAAATCTAAAAAACTATTAGTATTTACTTTAAAGCGAATGATGTTACAAGATAATAGGATTAAATTTTTTATACATCATCAAAATCTAAACAATAATGATTAGAGGAGAAATTTCAATAAATTAAATAATATTACTATGTTAGAGATTATTTTAAAGTAAAAATTTATAATGATAGCTAAGCTATGGTTTGAGCTCAGTTCAATTTCATTTTAAATTTTAACTTAAATAATCATAAATAAGAGGAGAAGTCGATGTTTGACTCATTTTCCAAGGTAAAAGTTGAACCTGGGCAATTAAAAGTTAATAATTCTAATCTAATACCATTAAAAAATTTTATTGAAGAAGGTAATAATAGATTGGATATTGTAAATCTCCTTGCTGCAAAAGCAAGTTGTCTGGTTTCCGATGCAATATCAGGCATGATATGTGAAACTCCAGAATTAATTTCTCCTAGTGGTAATTGTTATACTAACTCTAAAATTTCAGCGTGTTTAAGAGATGGAGAAATTATTCTTCGTTATATTTCTTATGCACTCTTAGCTGGAGACTCTTCAATTTTAGAAACTCGTTGTTTAAATGGTCTTAGAGAAACTTATATCGCATTGGGAGTTCCGACTAGTTCAATCGTTCGTGCCGTTGAATTAATGAAGTTATCTGCAAGTACAATAATTGAGAATAGAATTTTAGAATCAAAATTAAGTTCAGATAGTAAAATTTCTACTCAATTAGTAATAGAAACAGAAAAATATTTTGATAAAGTTATTACAGCTATTAGTTAATATTGGTATATACTCAAATAATTCATAGTTTGAACAAGTATATTGACAATTAATACAGCGCTCTTTTAATTTGTGTAAACAAAATAATTTATTCCTAACGAAATACCATAATATTTATCTTAAATAAATATTATGATATTAAATACTTCTGGTAACAAGATAACATTATGGCTGACTATATTAAGTGCGAAATGTTAGGGTATGTACAAAGGTGTGAACTTTATGTTACTTTTTAAGAGTAATCGAGCAATAAATTTTATCGTAAAGCACCCAATTGAAAGAGTTTTTTTGAAGGCATTTAATACGTATTTATTTAAAACCTTAATATTTTAAATGAAGCAATAAAGAAGCTTAGTTTATATTGAATGTTTTTAACTAAAAAAGACTTGAAATTTCTTAATTGTATATATCACCATTAATTTAATTTTCTTGTAAAAGTAGAAATTAAATAAGATTTTTAAAACTTTTTTGTCAAATATTTCATAAAATCTTTTGTTTTGTGAGTGTGAGCAGTAAATTTTTTTAAAAACTTGAGATCTTGCAATAGAAACCAAGTGAGCTGTATGTAAGGAGACTTACACGTACAGTTCGAAAAGAGGTTAAAAAACCCACTTAATACCGTAGTGCGACTCGCAAAATTTTTTAAAATTTAACTAGAAATAGTCAATATGTTAACTATTTTGAAAACTATTTATAAATAAAAAGCAAAACATATTATTAAAATTATTGATAGTTTAGCAGTGAAGAATATTATGTTTGTAAGGTATGGATATTAAATGTATATGGTCATATTAATATTGTTAAACATTGTAAAATAATTATTCTTTAGATCTAAATTAGCTCAATCCACTTTTTTCTAAGACGAGAAAGACTTTTAATATATGAAAAAGTAAGGAATAAAAATAACGTCGCAAATTGTAATTAATTTGAATATTAGACTGAATTTTTGTAGTATTTTATAAGTAGATGAAATACTTGAGTCGTATGTATAGAGATATACAAGTACGATTCTTACGGAGAGATATTCTCGACCGAACTAATAATGATCCTTTCGTAGGTAACTTAGCAACACCTATCACAACTTCTGGTTTTACAAAAGGTTTTTTAGGTAATTTACCTGCTTACCGTAGAGGCTTATCTCCCTTATTACGAGGACTTGAAATTGGAATGGCTCATGGGTATTTTCTAATAGGTCCTTTTGATAAATTAGGCCCTTTACGTAATACTGAAGTTGGTCTACTGGCTGGATTTTTATCTACTGTAGGGTTAACACTTATTTTAACGACTTGTTTAACTATGTATGGTACGGTATCTTTTGAAAATGATGATTCAAAAGATAGCCTTCAAACTAAAACTGGTTGGAGACAATTTACCGCAGGTTTCTTAGTTGGAACCATCGGTGGAGCTGGTTTTGCTTATCTTTTATTATTAACCTTTCCAGTTTTACAAAGTACAGGCCTAAGTATGCTTAGTTAAAGTGATAAGAACTTAAGATGAAACAGCTTCATCTTAAGTTCTTATCACTTTAGACTTGTGATTCTCTATTTTTTAATGTTAAATATATTGATAGAGTAGTTATATTTTCGATACACAATATTTATTGAAGTTTGTCAGTTTGTAATTCAATTCATGAGGTAAAGTAAATTATGAAATTATCCTGGAAAACTTTAATTTTATGGTCATTACCTGTTATATTTATAGGTTTCTCTTTATGGCAAGGTATTATTCTTCCAGAACAAGTTGATTTAGGACAAAATGTAGCGAGTTCTAGAATGACATATGGCCGTTTTCTAGAATATTTAGATATGGGCTGGATTAAACGAGTAGACTTATATGATAATAGTCGGACGGCTATAGTAGAAGCAGTTGGTCCAGAATTAGGAAATCGTGTCCAAAAAATTCGAGTAGAGTTACCTAATAGCACACAAGAAGTTATTACATTACTAAGAAATGCTCATGTTGATTTAGATGCTCATCCTGCACAGAATTCTTCTGCGCTTTGGGGATTTATTAGCAATTTAGTACCTCCGTTACTACTAATTACAGCAGTTGTTCTACTATTTCGTAGATCTGGAAGCTCTCCTGGTAGTGGAGGATCAAATTTCTCTTTTGGTAAATCCAAATCATTAGCTCAAGTTAAGACAAAACCAGAAGTTACTTTTAATGAAGTAGCAGGTGTTGATGAAGCTAAAGAAGAATTTAAAGAAGTTGTCACTTTCTTAAAAAAACCAGAAACCTTTACTTCTGTGGGAGCTCGTATCCCTAAGGGTGTATTATTAACTGGGCCTCCAGGAACGGGTAAAACACTTTTAGCTAAAGCTGTTGCTGGTGAAGCCGGAGTACCCTTCTTTAGCATATCTGGGTCTGAATTTGTAGAAATGTTTGTAGGTGTAGGAGCTTCAAGAGTTAGAGACTTATTTAAAAAAGCTAAAGAGAATGCTCCTTGTATTGTATTTATAGATGAAATTGATGCGGTAGGACGTCAAAGAGGTACTGGAGTAGGAGGAGGTAATGATGAAAGGGAACAAACTTTAAACCAACTCTTAACCGAAATGGACGGTTTTGAAGGAAATACTGGAATTATTGTAATTGCTGCTACCAATAGGGTAGATATTTTAGATTCAGCTTTACTACGTCCGGGACGCTTTGATAGGCAAATTACTGTAGAAACTCCATCATCTAAAGGGCGCGAAGCTATTTTAGCAGTTCATGCAAAAAATAAAAAATTAGATGAATCAATTTCAATAGAAGCTATTGCTAGACGAACTCCTGGTTTTTCAGGGGCTGATTTAGCTAATCTACTTAATGAAGCTGCCATTCTAACGGCTCGTAGGAAAAAAAGTGCAATTTCAATTTCTGAAATTGATTATTCAATTGATCGTATTATTGCTGGAATGGAAGGGACTTCATTAACTGATGGTAAGAGTAAACGTTTAGTGGCATATCATGAAGTAGGACATGCTATTATAGGTACTCTTTTACAGTGTCATGACCAAGTGCAAAAAGTTACTCTAATTCCAAGAGGACAGGCAAAAGGTTTAACCTGGTTTGCTCCAAATGAAGATCAAATGTTAATTTCTAGAGCTCAAATTTCCGCTCGCATTATTGCTGCCTTAGGTGGGCGTGCAGCAGAAGAAGTTATTTTTGGTACTTCTGAAGTAACTACCGGAGCCGGGAATGATTTGCAACAAGTCAGTAATATGGCTAGGCAAATGGTTACACGTTTCGGTATGTCAGATGTAGGCCCATTATCTTTAGAGGGGCAAAGCAGTGATCCATTCTTAGGAAGAAGTATGGGTGGACGAGCAGAATATTCAGAAGGAGTCGCTACAAATATTGATTCACAGATACAATTGATTGTAGAAAGTTGTTATCAGGAAGCTATAAAAATTATCCAAGGAAATAGAGTGATAATCGACCGAATTGTTGATATTTTAATTGAAAAAGAAACTATTGAAGCAGAGGAATTTTTTCAATTAGTATCGGAGTATACATGTCCTCCAACCATTAAAAAAAGACGTCGAGTGCTTCTATCGGCTTAATTATTTTCTAGATGTATGTTTATCTTAAATAAACATACATCTAGAAAATAATTAAGCCTTTGTAAAGCTCAAGTCGTGATCTTTGGCATATCTTACCATGAATCTCATAAAGCGATCCCAGACTTCAGGACTTTTCATTAAGTAAACAGCTTCAATTGCTTGAGGTTTACCATTTATAAATTTAGCATTAACATCTCGGGTAACTAATTCACCCTCTTCATCCAATAAGTACATTCCTGAAATATCCCCTTCTTGATTATTACTAGTATCAAGAATTTTCGGTTGTGAGAAACGAAATGTTGCAGTTCCTGTGCTCCCATCCCGAGATCTAGTTAATTGTACTTCTGGAACGATTTCTTCATCAATGCCGGGAATAAACTGTATTGACGCCATTTTTATACCATCTCAAAATTACATAAATTTATAATTACTATATATAATATATATAGTAATAAATAATAGTACAGATAGATCGATCTATCTGTATCAAAAAATAAAGACTTCTTTTATTTAAATTAGATTAATTATTTGTAAATAAGCTTTAATATCTGGGGTGGGAGGATTCGAACCTGCGAATGGCGGAGTCAAAGTCCGCTGCCTTACCGCTTGGCGACACCCCAACTATTTATAAGATACCTATTCTGTTAAAGTATTGTCAAGTTTCAATTAAGTCAGTATTTAAGATCATAATGTAATACTAAAACCTTATGAAGATAAAATTTTAGAAGCGATAGTATCTAATTCATCTAGTGAAACCTCTTCTTGTTTTTGAACTTTTAACCACTTCAAAATCACGACTTCTTTTTGTATTTCTTCATCTCCTATAATGATACAAGTAGTAGCATTTAATTGATTAGCTCTTCTAATTTGTTTTTGTATATTGGAATTATAAAAACTAATATCGACTTTTATATTAAGATTGCGTAACTTGTGCAATAAAGTAAAAGCTAAAATTTTAGCTTTTTCACCTAAAGTTATAATATAACAGTCTAAACTTGCCAGGCTATATTTGTCATTTGGTATTGATAATAAAAGTCTTTCCATGCCCATTGCCCAACCTATTGAAGGTAAGTCTGGCCCACCCAGAGATTGAATTAAGCTGTCATACCTACCACCACCACATATAGTGTCTTGAGCCCCTAAACTAAATGATTTGATTTCAAAAGCCGTCTGGTTATAGTAATCAAGTCCTCTAACGAGTAACGGATTTATAGTATATTGAATTGATAATGAGTTCAAATATTGACATAGTAAATCAAAATGAACCTTCGAATCATTATCTAAGAAATCTAGTAAAGAAGGAGCTTTATCGAGTAACGCTTTTATTTTACTATCTTTAGAATCTAAAAGTCTCAACGGATTATTTTGCAACCGCACTTGTGATTCTGTATCTAAATCAGATAAATATTGATTAAAATAACTGAATAAAGCTTCTTTATAACGAGTTCTTGTCTCAGAATTCCCCAGAGAGTTAATTTCTAAGCTTAAGTTAGGTATTTTGAGTTTTTCGAGTATATTGAGTGCTAAGCTAATAATTTCAGCATCAATTAGAGGATCTAAAATACCTATGCATTCTACACCTAATTGATGAAACTGTCTTTGTCTTCCAGCTTGAGGTCTCTCATATCTAAACATTGGACCACAGTACCAGACTTTGTGAGGTAAAGGATTTGTATAAAGTTTATGTTCTATAAAAGCTCTAATGACCCCGGCGGTACCTTCAGGCCGTAAAGTTAGATTACGTTTACTTCGATCTTGAAAACTATACATTTCTTTTTGGACAACATCTGTAACTTGTCCTAGACTTTTAGTAAATAATTCACTGTGTTCGAAAATGGGAGTACGAATTTCTTTATAATGAGCTAATTCTAAAACCTCGGAGCTAATCTTCTCAATTAACTGCCATGAGTCTATTTCAGGAGAAAATATATCTTTTGTGCCTCGAGGTGGTTTAATGGGTGCCATAGGGTAGTTCTCCTTGTGGTATAAAAAATTAACTTTAAATATGTATTTTAATCTATAGGAAATAAAAAAAGCTAAAAAGATTTAAATCTCTTTAGCTTTTTTTATTTCTAATCAGAATATTAACCGTTAATAGCAGGAGCTGTTAAAGCTACTGGTAAAGTTGCACCAGATGCTAAATCTAACGGGAAGTTGTGAGCGTTACGCTCGTGCATAACTTCCATACCTAAGTTAGCTCTGTTTAAGATGTCTGCCCAAGTGTTGATAACACGACCTTGGCTATCTACAACTGATTGGTTGAAGTTGAAACCATTTAAGTTGAATGCCATTGTTGATACAGAAATCGCAGTTAACCAGATACCTACTACTGGCCATAAACCTAAGAAGAAGTGTAAAGAACGAGAGTTGTTGAATGAAGCGTATTGGAAGATTAAACGTCCGAAATAGCCGTGAGCAGCAACGATGTTATAAGTTTCTTCTTCTTGACCGAATTTGTAACCGTAGTTAGCAGATTCGTTTTCAGTAGTTTCACGGATTAAACTAGAAGTTACTAGAGAACCGTGCATAGCACTGAATAAAGAACCACCAAATACACCAGCAACACCTAATTGGTGGAATGGGTGCATTAAGATGTTGTGTTCAGCTTGGAATACAAGCATGAAGTTGAAAGTACCAGAGATACCTAGTGGCATACCATCAGAGAAGCTTCCTTGACCGATTGGGTAGATCAAGAATACAGCAGTTGCAGCTGCAACTGGTGCTGAGAAAGCTACAGCGATCCAAGGACGCATACCTAAACGGTAGCTTAATTCCCATTCACGACCCATGTAGCATGCTACACCTAATAAGAAGTGTAATACAACTAGTTCGTAAGGACCACCATTATATAACCATTCGTCTAAAGATGCAGCTTCCCAGATTGGGTAGAAGTGAATACCAATAGCTGCAGAGCTAGGAATAACAGCACCAGAGATAATGTTGTTTCCGTATAATAAAGAACCAGCAACTGGCTCACGGATACCATCGATATCTACAGGAGGAGCAGCAACGAATGCAATGATGTATACAGAAGTGGCAGTTAATAATGTAGGGATCATTAGAACACCAAACCAACCGATGTATAAACGGTTTTCAGTGCTAGTAATCCAAGAGCAGAAACGTTCCCACAAGCTTGCGCTTTCGCGTCTTTCTAAAGTAGCAGTCATAATTTTAATTCCAGGTTTTTAAAGGGTATAATTTAGTTGACTTCCCAAGTAGTTACATACCTGTTATTTATATTATTCTCTTTTTCTAAAAAAAAAACAAGTTGATTACAACTACGGTAACTAAGTCTTTTATTTTATATATCATCTAATATACAATTGTGATATAATTTTATGTATGAAAAATTTCATTTTTATTTACTGTATTTAGTATGAGATGGATTTTGATGAATTAATATAGAAAATATATCCTCAAATTTGACTAGTTGACTTCAACTTTAGACTAAAAAATATTCAAGTAAAATTTATGACACAACAAACTACCAACGTGGGTTCTGTAGTACAAATTATTGGTCCTGTATTAGATATTGAATTTCCAGTAGGACAATTACCAAAAGTATTTAATTCAACTGTTGTTAAAGATGGTGATAAAACTATTACTTGTGAAGTTCAAGTGCGGTGTGTAAGTGTGTTATTTTGAGATCAGATTAATTGATAAGATATTGACTATATCATTCTACATAAATATTAGGTAGAAGAAATCGCTAGAGTCAAATAATATTGCTTAAAAAGTTTTTTTAGGGCTTTATAGTATCAATGATATTGGTTAAATAATCATTCTTGAACATGTTATTTAACTAAACTCTTGAAGTGGTAAAATTTAAGATTTTAAGCATATGACAAATAGGGCAAAACACAATATATTAAAGCTCACAAATATAATTACTCTATAACACAGTTGAGAGGCCAACATCTATAAAGTAAGTTTGCTTGTGAAATAATTGATTTGAAAAAGTCAATTATTTGAGCTGTATGTATGGAGACGTACACGTATAGTTCTTAGGGAGAAATTATATATTTCCACCCAGTCAATTGTTAGGTGATAATAGAGTACGAGCTGTTGCAATGAGCTCAACTGATGGACTTGTGTGGTATGTTAAATATTTGAATAATATTGTTATGAGGTTAAAAAAGAACTTTCATAAAACTTATTTCTATGACATTATCTGACTTATCTAGATATATTCTTTCGATATGAATATAAAGCTCAAGTAAAGCGACTAAATTGGGTCGGGGCATTTAATGATTAAATAAATTTAAGGTTAGGTTCTATCTAGCGAATCTTTTCAGGTTTAAGTATATTCTTATTTTCTTAATATTAATTCAAGTCCGTTTAATATTGGGCTAAGAAATAAATTAATCTGTAGGAGAAACCTACTAATTTTATATCATAGAAACAGGAACTTAAGATATATTTTTATTCTTAATAAGAGGCAAATGAACAGAAAAAAATAAGGAGCAGTATTTTAATCTTCTAGAAAGGTTGAAAGCTAACCAAATTATATAATATTTAGTTAGATTAAATATAAGATGGTGAAACGCTATATGAAACAAAATTTCATGTATAGTGTGGTTAGGGGGAAAATTTTATATGCTTTTTTGTAAAAAGTTAAATTACCTATCTAAATAAAAGAGGAGCAGAAGCTATTGATACTGGATCTCCAATTAGTGTACCAGTAGGTAAAGCAACATTAGGAAGAATTTTCAACGTTTTAGGGGAACCAGTAGATGAACTAGGCCCTGTATCTAAAGATGCAACTCTACCGATTCATCGTCCAGCCCCGGCATTTACGCAGCTAGAAACAAAGCCGTCTATTTTTGAGACTGGTATTAAGGTTGTAGATTTATTAGCCCCATATAGAAAAGGGGGTAAAATTGGATTATTTGGCGGTGCTGGTGTAGGTAAAACAGTACTTATTATGGAATTAATCGTGTGGCACAGAAGATTTTTTTATAAGAAAAGGATTGTTTAACATTAAATGATAGTAAATCAACTCGAGTTTCAAACAAAACTAAAGCTGAGCTGATTTAAGGACAACTTTAGATGATGAGTTAAATTTTAAGAATTAATATAATCTATCAAAATTGAAGCGGTTAAAATGATTTTGAGACCCAGATATTAATTATCAGAGTATATTAACCTTGTCTAAGTTCTATAAAAATATAACGTGTAATCACTTCTCTAAACTATACAGAGGTGCAAAGATGTCTTAATTTAAGTATTGCAGGAATAGATGTAATTGCTAATAATCCTAATTTCGTAGATGTTAATTTAAGACAGGTTTAATTTTGAATACTTCTTTACATCATAAAAGTAATATTGACATTAGCAAATGATTTGAGTAGGAAAAAAATAAGATAATATAAATGAATTTAAATGTGTCATCAGTAGAAGATTCTCAATGGATTAACTTTAACTGGAAAGCAATAGAAAATCGAGTAAAGTTTTTGAGGTATCGAATTTTTAATGCAAGTAAAAAAAAAGATATTAATACAACAGTGCAGTTACAACAATTAATGCTTAATAGTAGTGCAAATGTACTGTTAGCCATTAGACGTATTACTGCTCAAAACAGAAATTTATCTGGACTTAATAAGATAAGAGTTCATTTAATAGAAGACTTAATGAGTACAGATTTAAGTACTTATAAACCCTTAGTTTATAGTCATTTAGTTATACCTACTAGCTATAGGAAGCAAAAATTACTAAAAATCCAAATTATAAAAGATCATTGTATTCAATTTATCGTAAGAAATGCTTTGGAGCCCCAATGGGAAGCCAAATTTGAAGATAATAATTACGGCAGTAGACCAGGTAGATCTTCTCATGACGCTATTAGTCATATGGCCCAAATTTTAAAGAAATATAGTACTAAATCATGGGTAGTTAATATTCACCTAGGGAAAGCTTTGATGAATATTAAAATAGAGAGCATTTTAAACAAAATTCACGATTTCCCAAAAAGTGATATTATTTTTTCATGGTTAAAAGCTAATTACTTGACAGATCAAACATATTCTCACTCAGAGAATGGTCTACCTCAAGGAGATATTATTACTTCCTTATTAGCTAATATTGCTCTTGATGAATTAGATAAAGGCATAAAAAAAATATATGATAGTTTAAATTCTCATCATTTTTATGTAAGATATAACGACTCCATTCTCATCTTTTGCTCCAGTAAAGATACAGCCTTGCAAATTCGTGATTTTGCAGCATTATGGTTAAAAAACATGAATTTGTTTTCTAGTGTAGAGCATCTAGAAATTATAAATATACAAACAGGTTTTACTTTTTTGGGAGTTGATATTTTACCTAAAAAAGAAGAAGGTGTGAATACTATAGTGCCTAGTCAAGAAGCTATTAAAAGTCTCCGCGTAAAGCTTAAAACGATTTGGATGAGAGGTAGGGGAAAAGATGTTCAATGGGTTATTGATAAGCTAAATCCAAGAATCAGAGAATGGTGTAATTATTATTGCTTCTATAAATCTTCTCAAATCTTTAAAGATATTGATAATTGGATGTTCCAAAGATCCGTAAGATACTGTAAAAGAACTCATGCGAATAAATCTTGGGGATGGATGAAACAAAAGTATTTTGGTAGATTTAATCTCAAAAAAAATAGTAAATGGATTTTTGGTGATAAAGAAAGTGGTAAATATTTAATAAGGTTTAGTTGGACCGCTGCTCGTCAGTATATACCCATACAAATCCAAGCATCCCCAGATAATAGTATTTACGCAGTTTATTGGTTCAAAAGAAATGCTAGTGGTATCATGAATAACCAACTCTGGAACAAAGCTGATTTTAAAATTGCTCAAAGACAAAATCATATTTGCCCTGTCTGCGAGAGCACTTTATATAATCAGGAGCCCATAGAAAAACATCGTATTATTATCAAAAAATCTGCTGCCCAAATATCTTCATTTAATATGATCTTTATTCACTCGATTTGTTATGAATGTATAAAACAAAACTCTTCTTACTAAATGCATGAAGTGTTACTAGAAATTAAATTTAAGCTGTATGCAAAGTAATTTGCTTGTACAGTTTGTCAGGAGATTTATATCTACCTAATAATAATATTGCTAAAGCTCACGGAGGAGTATCTGTATTTGGTGGTGTAGGTGAAAGAACCCGCGAAGGTAATGATTTATATATGGAGATGAAAGGTGCGATGTGTTATTTTTTCGAATAAATAAAATGAACTATTATTACTATAGTTTTTTCAAATTTTAACTAAATTTTTTATGCCAAAAGTTAACGCAAATTTGAAAACCAAAGATATGAATATTGGGATCTTTTCATGTCCACAACAAATAACCGTTACAATGACATCCTGCATTATTCTATAAGCCATTGGCTTATGTTTCATCATGCTTTCTTGATGTAATGGAAATAAACTCTAATCTAAATTTTTGATTAGTATAGTAAAATGGAACACATAAAAATTCATTAACTTATGAATTAAGGAAAATAAGTAAGCCAAGCTTTATTTTGTGATTAGATAATCATTAAATTATAAGGCAACTTTATATAAATAATAAAAGCGGATATTATTCAAGCCGTGTGCAGTGAAAGTTGCACGCACGGTTTAGATGGGAGCTTAATACAAACGTTAAGCTACTCCTAACAATCTGGTGTAATTAATGAGAATAATCTTAGTGAATCTAAGGTAGCTCTTGTATATGGTCAGATGGTGTGAGTTGTTCAAAAAGATTAAAAACATTGACTTAAAACTAGTAGAGAGAGATCACATTCCGACAATAAAAAATTAATCTAGATAAATAAGTAATTTATCCGAAGCAAGATTAACTACATTTAGAAAGGTAAATAGTCAGATTATGAATAGATGGAAGCTTTGATATGAATATGGTCATAATACATAAATTGTCACATAAAGGGAAGTTTTGATAAATTTTCATCTGAGAAAAATCAACTAGTATAGTCAGTTTTCTGACATCTTAAACTTCACAAAGTATAATCTATACCTAATCTAAATTTAATTTGAGAAATCGTGAAATCAATTACTGGAACAAACTATATTTAACATACTTATAATGAAAAATAGTATGTTAAACAAGGATTAATTAATAAACAAAAATCAATTAATTATACAAAATATTCAAATTACTGTTATTTATGCAAATGAAAAATAGTTCAGTTAGATAATCATATTTTATGAAAAATAGAACAATTTTTTGGGATATTTTAGATTGGGATCAAATTCAACAATATGTTTTTAAGTTTCAAAGAAAAATTTATAGTGCCTCTTTACTAAAAGAAAGATCTAGGACCCAATTCTTGCAGAGGAAATTTTTACATAGCAAATTATTACGATTATGGGTAACTAATCAAGTAATTAAATTTCAAAAAAAGTATGTTACTTCTTTTGAAAGGCATCAAATTTTTCTTCAGTTACATAACATTATGCAAATGAAGTATAACAAAGAGGATTCCGAAATCATTAAAGAAGGTAAAATTCTTTTAATTTATCTTATATTAAATCCAGAATGGGAAGCTTATTTTAGTATTCAAAAACATAATTACAGTTTTTCTATTAAGGAGCTAGTTAGAAAAATTAATCATATAGCTTCTAAAAAATATTCTTCTTTATATATTATTAAAATAAGTTTAGAGCATCAAATAGATTTAATCTATTTGTCGACAATTACTAAAAGACTTAATACTTTTTCTTTAATGAATGATTCTGTGAATCATATATTGAAATCTGGACTGATACAAGCCTACAAAGAATTTATTACTCGAAAATTCTTTATTTTACAATATAATGAAAGATGTAATCTTAAGCTATCTCTGTTACTATTAGAAGCCCTCTTTAGTGAGTTTTCGACAATTTTTTGTAGATACATAAATAAAAGAAAGCTAATAGAGACAACTTTTCAATCTACAGTGAATTGTCAGTATGTAAGATATTTACATAATTTTATTATTCTAGATCCAGAGAAGTCACGAATAGAAGATCTGCGAGTGCTTTTGCAATATTGGCTCCATAAAATAGGTATTAAAAAGCGAATTAAAAAACCTAGAAAATTATCTAAATCGTTAAATATAGAATTAAATCATTACTTAATAATAAAAAAGAGTATAAAAAATACGTCCATATATCCATCAAAATATGCTCAAACATATTTATTAGAAATCATTTCTAATATAACAAGAAAAATGAGAAATGCATCTTTAATATTATTTGTGCATGTCATATCAATAGTCCTAAAATGTTGGAAAAGTTATTTTAGTATTTGTAATTGTAGTGAAATCTTTAATAAACTGGATAATATGATTTTTCAAAAAATTAGAGCTTGGGTTTTTAGGAGACACAGTAATTGGTCTAAAGATAGTATCAAGCAGAAATATTTTGCACCTATAATCGATATTAAGTATTACAAAAGACTATATACTGGAAACTGGATTCTATCAACCCTCTCTAGCAGCAAAAATTTAGACACTACAGTAATGGTAGTACCTAAATTGCGATGGCATAATGATGGAGTGAATTTTAATCAAACAAATGTTTCCAACCTATTTCACTTAAATTATTTATATCGCTATGGCATGTACAGTAAACTGAATATTTTGTAAGTGAGTCGTATGATGAGAAATTATCAGGTACGATTCTTCACCGAATTCTATGTATGAATGAATTTAGGTATCAATGAACCTCCAGGAGCACGTATGCGTGTAGGCTTAACTGCCTTAACAATGGCTGAGTATTTTAGAGATATCAATAAACAGGATGTTTTATTATTCATTGATAATATTTTTAGATTTGTACAAGCAGGTTCAGAAGTATCTGCTCTATTAGGTCGAATGCCATCTGCTGTAGGATATCAACCAACCCTAGCTACAGAAATGGGAGCTCTTCAAGAAAGAATTACATCTACAAAAGAAGGGTCTATCACATCTATTCAAGCAGTTTATGTACCTGCAGATGATTTAACAGATCCAGCACCTGCGACTACTTTTGCTCATTTAGATGCTACTACAGTATTAGCTCGTGGTTTGGCGGCGAAAGGTATTTATCCTGCGGTAGATCCTTTAGATTCAACTTCTACAATGTTACAACCAAGTATTGTTGGAACTGAGCATTATCAAACAGCTCAGAAGATTAAAGAAACTCTGCAGAGATATAAGGAATTACAGGACATTATTGCTATTCTAGGACTAGATGAACTTTCTGAAGAAGATCGATTAACTGTAGCTAGAGCTCGTAAAGTTGAAAGATTTTTATCTCAACCATTCTTTGTTGCTGAAGTATTTACAGGTTCTCCAGGAAAATATGTCTCATTAGCTGACTCTATTAAAGGGTTTAATATGGTATTAAATGGAGAATTAGACTCTTTACCAGAACAAGCCTTCTACCTAGTAGGTAATATTGATGAAGCTATTGAAAAAGCTAAAAAAATGAGCGAATAGAGGAAATTGTATGAGTATTGATATCCGTGTTATAGCGCCAGATGGAACTACTTGGGATGCAAATGCAGAAGAAATTATTCTTCCGAGTAGTACCGGACAATTAGGTATTCTTTCTGATCATGCTCCATTATTAACAGCAATAGATATTGGAGTAATGAGAGTTCGTATAGGTAAGAATTGGACTCCTGTTATCTTAATGGGAGGTTTTGCAGAGATTGAAGATAATAAATTAACGATTGTAGTTAATGGTATCGAAGAAACTACTGCTATTGATTTAGATAAGGCAAAAGAAAACTTAGATATAGCTTTAGAAAAGTTAGATCTAGCTGAATCTAATAAAGAAAAAATCGAGTTACTACAAAATGTACGTAAAGCTAGAGCTAGAGTACAAGCTTTAACTACAGCGACTCTAAATTAAATAAAATTAAAACTAAAAGAATCGGTAGAAAACTGAATTAATAATTTTCTACCGTTCCTTTTAGTTTACTTAGCTTAAACCAGTGCAAATATAGTCAAAATATAAGCCCATTTCTTTACCAGCTTCTGGCCCAACTAAACCACTAGTTACTTCTTCCATAGCTTGGATAGCTTGGATAGTTGCACCTACAGGTACACCTAAAGAGTTATAAGTTTCTTTTAGTCCATTTAAAACTCTTTCATCTAAGATTGAAGGATCACCAGCTAACATTCCATAAGTTGCATAACGTAGATAGTAATCTAAATCTCTAATACAAGCTGCATATCTTCTTGTAGTGTACATATTACCGCCTGGACGTGTAATATCAGAATAAAGTAAAGCTTTAGCTACAGCTTCTTTAATAATAGTTGCAGAATTTGAAGCAATAGTTGAAGCTGCACGTACACGTAATTCACCGGTTTTAAAATAACCTTTTAATTTTTCAACAGAACTGTCATCTAAATATTTACCTTGGATATCAGCAGCGTTGATTACTGAAGTAATTGCGTCTTGCATAGTATTAATTTCCTTTTCTAAAAATTATTATTGTTATTTGACATTTCTAAAATAGAAAGATTTTGATTCTATTTTAAAGTGCAAGATTAAAATTTTATTGCATAGCACCTAAAGTATAGTCAAAATAGAAGCCTGCTTCAGCAGCATCTTGACCTGATAATAACGAACTAGCTACTTCTTTCATACAGCGAATACCTTCAGTGATTCCTGAGATAGGTGTGCCTAAAGAATTATACATCTCTTTTACACCAACTAATCCAATTTCTTCTACTGGTGTAACATCACCTGCTACAATACCATAAGTAATCAAACGTAAATAATAGTCTAAATCGCGTAGACAGGTAGCTGTCATTTCTTCACCATAAGCATTTCCGCCTGGAGATACAACATCTTGGCGTTTCTGGAATAATTGTTGGCCGCCTTGTTTAACAATTCTTTCTCTGTTATCTGTTAAGATTTGTGCAATACGTAAACGACGTTGACCTGATAATACGAAACTTTTAATTCTATCTAATTCACCTGGACTTAGATATCTTGCTTCAGCATCAGCATTAACGATTGATTTTGTAACAATACTCATAAAAACTCCGAATGTTTATCCTAGATAGGATAGTAGGTTTAATTTTAATAATAAGTAGTATATACAATATATGTAATGTAAGAAAGATAAAAAACATTATTTATTAAATTATATTATAGTAACCAATCCCTATAAAATTTGAATTTATATAGTGAGATTAGTTAATATACATTTTAATTAATTTCATAATTTGATTTGTTTTTTCCTTCACAGAATATATTCTATATATATTATGCGCAGGAAACAGAAAGTATTATAAAAAAATTTAATTGCGAAGTACGAAAGCAAAAAAGTTTTTTGCACAATTTACTGTAGCAAGACAATTACTCTATCTTAATATTCTCAACCATTAACATTAAAGTCTGTAAAAAAATAATCGCCAATGTAGGTGAGCAGTCAATTCCAAAAATAATAGGTACAGTTCCTTCAAATAAACGCAAATAGGGCCTTGTTAAGCGATGAATAGTATAGAAAGGTTCAACATACCAATTAATATTTGGAAACCAACTAAGTGTTATTTTAGTTAAGATTAAGATAAAATATAGTTGTAGAAAATTAAATAGAGTTGCTACAAGTACATTGGTCAAATTTATACCGGATGCTTCATTCATAATTATGTCATTATTTTTATCAGAGTATACTCAATTGGTCCTTTTCTATAAATCTTAAAATAACAATAATCAAAAATTATCACTTATAATGATTAATTGTATAAAGTATAGTGGTTTCTCATGGATTATTAATAACCATATATCTCAAAAGATTTATCATATATTACATTATAATTACCCTTACCATAATAGTCTAGATATAATCCCTTCATCCAGGAATAAAATCAGTTATTTCAAGTATTTATTTAGTAAAAAAATGAGTCACTAATTCAAATAAGGATTATATTATTTAGAATAATATTAGCTATTAAAAGCAACTTAGTAATAATGTAAAGTAGAAATTTAAATGATTAGAATAATTTAAGGTAAATTATATACTGATATAGTCTACTTTAGAGTTATTTGAACCAACAGTATAATTTTAGTTCTATTCTATGGCAGGACAAAGTTTGTTACTTTATTTATGTAAAATTTACTTCTTTAAAAATATAGAAGTATCATGTTTTTCTTATTGTTGACTTAAATAGTTCGTAATTATAGTTAAATCGAATATTACAGGTGAAATATACTACGGTATTACTTATTATTGATGTCTATTAATACTACGGTACTTTAAAATAATATTAAAAATAAATATCAAACTAGCAATTTTTTCTATGTACAATACAGACAAAAATCTTTGGAGTTGGGGATTTACCTCAGGAGCTGAAAATTGGAATGGACGATTAGCCATGCTAGGTTTTGTTGCTTTGATTTTTACAGAAAATTTCTTTCAAACTAATATTCTAAATTTTTTAGGTTTATTAAATTAGAATACAGATATATGTGATAATTATTGAATCCAACCGTAACTATGTAACCCTTGTCCTAAAAAATTAACACCAAGGTAACATATCCACACTACAACAAAACCAGCAGAAGCTAAAATTGCTGCAGGTTTTCCTTCCCAACCACGTTGGATACGAACATGTAAGTATGCAGCAAAAATTAACCAAGTAATAAGTGCCCAACTTTCTTTAGGATCCCAACTCCAATAAGATCCCCAAGCTTCATTGGCCCAGACAGCACCAGATATGATACCTAATGTTAATAAAGGAAATCCTAAAGCGATCGTACGGTAACTTAAATTATCAATACTCGCTAAAAGCTGTAACCTTTGTTCTGTGTAGGAAGCAGAGATAGGTAATAGTTCTCGAGATGTTGAAGATGGTATCGGAGCATCTAAAGTCGAAGGAAATAATTTTTTTTGGTTCAGAACAAGATAAAGAATACCTAGTAATGTTCCTACCATTAAAACGGCATAACTAACTATCATCACACTTACATGCATAACTAACCAATTAGATTTTAATGCCGGGACTAAGGCTGTTGCTTTTTGCATATTAGTAGGTAATGCAAGAGTAGCAAATCCCATTATCAAAGTGGCTAAGGGACTAATAATTGAACCAATTACATTGCTTTGGCTTTTATTTTCTAACATTAACGTTATAAAAGTTGTACACCAAGTTAAAAAGAGTAAAGACTCATATAAATTACTTAGTGGAAAATGCCTTGTTTCTATCCATCGCATTGAAATAAGTACAAAAAGAATCAGGTTAGATAGAGTTAAGCTAACTTTGGCTAGAGTGAATAATATATTAAATTTTGGAAACGCTAGACTACTCCAATATAGAAACATACTAATCATTAGCATCAGAAAACTCCAACTAGCAGAGTTGCTGTATAAAATATTCATAAAATATAATTTCTCCTACACTTCAATTCTATTATTATCTATATTATAAACTATAGTATAGGTAATAATAGATAATAATTCGCTAACGTATATTTTACATATATGTTAATAATTATACTTATAGAGTTCATTGTATAATCGAATTACAAAACTAATACTTGTCTAAGTATAAAGTCTAAAAGAGGTATTATAGTAAAATTTTATTGAGATTTAGTATGATTATTTATGCTAATTAAAAAATTTTAAAGAATTATTTTATCAGGAGATTTCATGAGTATATTTTTTGGTTACGTACTATTCTTAGTGGCATTTTTTGCTCTTTCTACTGGGTTATATATAGGTTTAAAAACTATTAAATTAATTTAATAGCAACTAGGTGAAAGTAATAAATTCATCAATTGAAAGTACATTAGATTAATATAAACCAGTTGATTTTATGAATTTAAATAAAAAGTCTTGGTTTCCTAGTATATAATTGTTAGATTATTCATTAAATTCCATATAATAAACTTTTATGTTAATAATATGGAATTTAATGAGAGACAATTAAAGTAGTTTTTAGGTAGAATATTATAAATAGAGAATATTAACAATATGTATAAATCTACTTTAAACTAGGCTAAGCATTTCTATAACTAATACGAGAGAATAAATAATATGAATCAGTTTGAATTATTGAATTCTAACACTGTGTTACATAAAACAGAGCATTTACTCAATATTGCAACTAATCGCTATCAAATCACAATACAAGTTGCTCATAGAGCTAAGCGTAGAAGATATGAAGATGTAGATATAGTTGATGATCCTAAAGTTAAACCAATTATTAGAGCAGTATTAGAAATGGTTGATGAAATAACTCAGCCTGAAATCATAGGGACTTAATAAGTGTTTAGAATTAAGACATGTTAATAAAACTTAAACTAAAGCAATGAGTATTATTTTTACTATATATATAGAAATAATACTCAAGAGCTCGAGTTAATCTAATTAACTTCAAAAGTCTCTAGAAGCTAAATTTTATTTTCATATAAATTATCTTATCACTTCATACAATATAGGAGAAAGATCATGCTAGATGCATTCGCAAAAGTTATTGCACAAGCAGATGTAAGAGGAGAATTTTTAAGCAAAGCTCAATTAGACGCATTAGCGGCTATGATTGCTGACAGCAACAAACGTATGGACGTTGTAAATGGCATTAACTCTAATGCAACTGCAATCGTTGCAAACTCAGCTCGTGCTTTATTCTCTGAGCAACCACAATTAATTCAACCAGGCGGTAACTCTTATACTAGCAGACGTATGGCTGCTTGTTTACGTGACATGGCAATTATCTTACGTTATGTAAGCTATGCTATGGCTGCTGGTGATTCTAGCGTTTTAGATGATAGATGTTTAAATGGTTTAAGAGAAACTTACCAAGCTTTAGGCACTCCTGGTTCTTCAGTTGCTGTAGCAGTTTCAAAAATGAAAGAAGCTTCAGTAGCAATTGCTAATGATTCAAGCAAAGTAACTCCAGGTGATTGTAGCTCTTTAATTTCTGAATTATCTGGCTATTTTGATCGTGCGGCTACAGCTGTAGTATAATATATTCTTATATCTAAGTTAAGTTAAAGATATAACTTTACATTGAATCTTATTAATTCTACTAAAAATTAAGGTCTAAAAATCATCATGAAAACTCCAATTACTGAAGCAATCGCTACTGCAGATAGCCAAGGACGCTTCTTAAGTGCTACTGAATTACAATCTGTTTTCGGTCGTTACAACAGAGCAACAGCTAGTTTAGATGCTGCTCGTGCATTAACAAATAATGCTCAACAATTAATTACAGGTGCTACTCAAGCTGTATATTCTAAATTCCCATACACTACTCAAATGTCTGGTCCTAACTACGCTTCAAGCTCAGTAGGTAAAGCTAAATGTGCAAGAGACGTAGGTCACTATCTTCGCATGGTTACTTATTGTTTAGTTGTAGGTGGTACTGGTCCTATGGATGAGTACTTAATTGCTGGTTTAGAAGAAGTTAACCGTAGCTTTGACTTATCTCCTAGCTGGTACATTGAGGCTTTACAATATGTTAAAGCTAATCATGGTTTAGCTAGCCAAGCTGCTAACGAAGCTAACACTTATCTTGATTATGCAATCAATGCTTTAAGCTAAGAAGTTGTTATTTGAAGAATCAGAACGTGTATATAAAATACTCTTCTGATTCTTCAAATAGAAACTACTAATATAGATAATAATGTAGAGTGGAAGATTATTACTCTAGGGTAAACATTTAAATAAGTAAAACATTAAAGTTATTACAGAATGCTCAAATCAATTAAGAAAGCACGACTTGTTATGGCAAGATATTATTATGCTAAATTATCAGATCATATAGTATTAATCTTAAAGTAATCGACCATACTATGACACCTGTTATAATTTCACCTTTTTTATCTTTTTCTCCTCAAGCTTCTATGCAGGATATGACTTCCTGCTTCAAGCTACTGATTTTTAGTGATGGTTCTTTAACCCGTCATCTTCAACTAATTTTAAATAGTACAATTCAAGTTGAAATAGATCTATTCTACGAACACTCAGTATTAAGTTATCATTATTGTTGGATACATTCGGTTATTCCTGGTCCACGAATAACTAGACAAATTTGGTTAACTACAGAACAAAAAGAAAAAGTAGTTTATGCTCATTCGATCTGGCCCAAAAATGTTTTTCTTAGGGACTTCAGTAATCCGAACCAATCCATAGGTAATTGGTTAATTGATTCTGAAATAGATGTGTTTAAATATGTTTATAAAATTGAATATGTTTATAGTTATTATCTAGAACAAAATTTTAATTCTCCGGGACCATTTTGGTCTAGATACTATTTTTTAGTTCGTAATGGTTGCATTTTAACTGCTGTTCAAGAGATATTCTCCCCTTTGTTATCATAAAAACATTCAACTAATGGATAAATTACGGCTTATTCTAAGGATAAATCCCTCTTTCCATATGATAACTTTTATAATTTAAAGAGGAACACTTCAATATATCATTTTATTTAAATAAATGTTTGAGTTATGGAACAGATGAATATTTTATGGATCAATGATAAAATTCACATAGTTACAATGTAGATTGATACGAAGAGTACGTAAATTATGCATGTTTAATTTGGTTCCTTAAAGTCAACACTTTTATTAATGGATATTTAAAATAATACAGTATGTGGATTAATTTTCTTAAAACCCGTAGAGAGCGTAAACTAAATAAATATCAAAGAATTTTAAAGCAGGTGAATTCTTTTGAAAATGAACTCAAAGCATTGCCTGATATAGAGATTAGAGAAAAAACACAAATATTCAAACAAAAAATTCAAGCTGGTACTTCTCTGGAAGAATTGCTTCCAGAGGCTTTTGCAGTGGTTAGAGAGGCCGGAATTAGAACATTAGGGCTACGCTTGTTTGATGTTCAAATTTTAGGTGGGATTGTTTTGCATGAAGGTAAGGTTGCAGAAATGAAAACTGGAGAAGGCAAAAGCTTAGTCTCTGCCTTATCTGCCTATTTAAATGCATTATTCCAACCAGGTGTTCATATTGTAACAGTTAATGATTATCTGGCGAAGCGAGACTCAGAATTAATTGGTAATATTCACCGTTTCTTGGGACTCTCTGTAGGGTTAATTCAACAAAGTATGGACGCTACCACTCGACAAAAAAATTACTTTTGTGATATTGTATATGTAACTAATTCAGAACTGGGATTTGATTATTTGCGCGATAATTTGATTGGAAAATTATCAGATAAAACAATTCAGAATATGACTTATTCAATTATTGATGAAATTGATTCAATTCTGATTGATGAAGCTCGGACACCCTTAATTATTTCTGTCACATCTGAAAACACTAGTGATGAGAAATATGTAAAAGCAGCTTATTTAGCTCAAACATTACGTATTGATCAACATTATACAGTTGATGAAAAACGGAGAGGAATAACATTGACTGAGGAAGGGATTTTGGTATTAGAAACAATATTGGAAATTAATAATCTTTATGATGCTAAAAACCCATGGTTTCCGTATATCATAAATTCCCTAAAAGCCAAAGAATTATTTTTTTTAAATACAGATTATATTATTCAAGAAAATACTATTGTTATTATTGATGAAAGCACTGGCCGTCTTCAAGTAGGCAGACGATGGTCAGATGGTTTGCATCAAGCAATTGAAGCAAAAGAAAATTTAAATATTCAAAAAGAAACAGAAATTTTAGCCTCTATTACATATCAACACTTATTTTTAAGATATACTAAAATCAGTGGAATGAGTGGAACAGCTATTACTGAAGAAATTGAATTTGATCAAATTTATGGTTTAGAAGTCATTGATATTCCGACTAATCGCCCTATGATTCGGAAAGATCTGCCAGACTTAATTTATAAAACTGAATATGGTAAGTGGCAAGCTATTTGCAAAGAATGTTTGGACATGTATTCTATAGGGAGACCTGTACTAGTAGGTACTAGTAGTATTCAAAAGTCAGATTTACTCTCAGGTTTATTAAAAATAGAAAAAATACCTCATCAGTTACTGAATGCCAAACCAGATAATGTAACTAAAGAAGCACAAATTATTGCCCAAGCTGGCCAGAAATATACTATTACTATAGCTACTAATATGGCTGGGAGAGGAACTGATATTATTCTAGGAGGAAATGCTAGTTATTTAGCTCGCTTATTGATCCTGGATTTAGTCTCAGAACGTTTATTCAATAAAAAAAATTTCAATAGTATATATTTACTGCAAGATCAAGATACATATCAAACAACGGCAAATGCGCTATCGTCTTTAATAGATTCTGTGGAAGAATTAGTAAAGAAAGACTCCAATTATCAGAATTTATCTTTAGCGGACTTAGAAAGTTATGTATTTCAATCTTCAGAAAAAATAATTGCATCAAATGTACTGGTTGACTTATTAAAAGAAATGTATGGTATAATATACAATAATTACAATCAAATATTTGAACAACAAAAACAAGAAATTCTAGATTTAGGCGGTTTATATGTTATTGGTAGTGAAAGACACGAGTCTAGAAGGATAGATAATCAGCTCAGAGGAAGAGCTGGTCGGCAAGGAGATCCTGGTTTGTCCAGATTCTATCTTAGCTTAGAGGATAAACTATTACGTATTTTTGGTGGTAACCAATTAAGTAGTTTTATGGATATTCTCCAAATCGATGATTCTCAACCAATTGAAGCACCTTTTCTTAGTCAAAGTATTGAAAATGCTCAAAAAAAGGTGGAGTCTTTTTATTATGATGCTAGAAAACAGCTTTTTGAATACGATGAAGTTTTGGATAAACATAGACAAGCTATTTTTACAGAAAGATATCGTATTCTGACTATCAATTATTTGAGAGATTATGTCAATTTTTATATTGAACAAGCAGTTAGTGATGTAAGCGAATATATTATTAAAGCGATAAAAAAACAAGATGAAGAAACAATCTTTTTTTATCTCAATAGAATCAGAACTTTTTTAGGCATAGAAGAGCCGTATGATATATATGCTATTTTACAGTTAAATTATGAACAAGTAGAATTATATTTTCGAGAGCAAGTACGTATAGCATACGATCTCAAAGAGGCCTATTGGGAAGATGAGTGGCCAGGTATTATTAGAAGATTAGAACGATATATACTACTAAATAGTATAGATAATGCTTGGACTATTCATTTGAAAGAAATGAATATCTTAAAAGATGTGATAGGATGGAGAAGTTACGGGCAACAAAATCCTTTAGTAGAGTATCAAAATGAAGCTTTTATTCTATTCATTGCATTATTTAGAACTGTGCGACAAGGAACATTAGGGGCGTTTTTTTCCACTAGCATCTTCTCAACAGTAAAACAAAATTGATACAACAGTAGTAATAATTAATATTTTTTAAGGAACTAAATTAGTATGTCTCGTTATAGAGGTCCTAGATTACGTATTGTTAAGCGTTTGGGAGAACTGCCTGGCTTAACACGTAAAAAAATTGATGAGATGAAATCTCAAAATAGATTAAAGAAAAAAAACAATAAATTATCTGAATATGCTATTCGTCTACAAGAAAAACAAAAATTACGTTTTAATTATGGTGTAACTGAGAAACAATTATTACGTTATGTCTACTTGGCTAGGAAAGTAAAAGGTTCTACTGGCCAAGTCTTATTACAATTGTTAGAAATGCGCTTAGATAATACTGTATTTAGATTAGGTATGGCACCTACCATTCCCTCTGCACGTCAATTAGTTAATCATGGTCACATTTGTGTCAATAACCAAAAAGTAACCATTCCTAGTTTCCAGTGTAAGCCAGGTGATATCATCAGTGTTAAAAATAAAACCGAATCTCAAGAATTAGTTAAAAATAATTTGCTTTCCCCGGCATTAAGTAATATTCCGACTCATTTAGAACTTAATCGCGAAAAGCAAGTTGGTACCGTTAATGGAATAATTGAACGTTCTTGGGTAGCTTTAACTTTAAATGAGTTATTAGTCGTGGAATTCTATTCCAGAAAATAAATTATATAATTAAGAAAACCCGCTTAAAAGTTCATATGATTCGAATTAGATTAAAATGTTTTGGTAGAAAAAAATACAAAACGTATAGAATAGTTATTATGTACAGTAAAACCCGCAGAGATGGTAGAGTAATTGAAGAAGTAGGCTTTTACAATCCTCAGACTAAAGAAACCCAATTATCAATAGAACGAATTAAAGTTCGTTTAGCTCAAGGAGCTCAGCCTAGCGATACAGTAAAAAATCTCTTAACTAAAGCAAAGATTATTTAGCTCTAAAAATTAAATTACAACTGGTAAACCGTAAATTATAGTCACCTGATATATTTAAAATAATGGAGGAAATAAATTTTGTCTAAATTTACATTAAAAGTTTTGTGGTTAGAAAATAATGTGGCTCTAGCTATTGATCAACTTGTAGGCAATGGCACAAGCCCTTTAACGGCATATTTCTTTTGGCCCCGAAATGATGCATGGGAACAAATTAAAGTAGAGATTGAATCTAAGCCTTGGATTTCAGAGAGAGAAAAAATTGATATTTTAAATAAAGCAACCGAGATTATTAATTATTGGCAAGAAGAAGGAAAAGAACAGTCCTTAACAAAAGCACAAGACAAATTCCCAGAATTAATTTTTGTGGGAGGAGTTTAAATACTGACATGTGTGGATGGGTAAATCAAGAAATAGTGCAAAATGTAGACATGATACTGTTTACCTGTGAAGCTTTGCAATTTTCAATTCTTCATAGAATAGTAGCGTATACTCCTGCAATAAACTCCATGCCGTACCCTTACATCACTTCTTTGCAAGTTTTTCAAATTAGACATAGTAGTCAATTAAGATCATTTCATATTGTGCATCAGGTATCTTTACAAGAAATAATAGATTTAATTTATATTATTCGAGATATTTTGATAAAGGATAATTTAATAGCAAAAATAAAAAAAATTTTAGCCTGGAATAACAAAGAAACGCATTTATTAAATGATTCCGAATATGAAATATTTATTAGAAGGTTTCAGTTTTTATTTCGATACCATTTTGATAGTCAAGCAGTTGGTTTAGAATATTATAAAGATGATAACTACATAAAGCAGGTAGCATTAATGAATTTATATATGTTATATCTTTTGACTCATCAAAACGGATATGATTATTTTTTTTCATACTTGCAAGATTATAAATTATATTATAAGTAAACTGAATTGTATAAATAAGAAAACAGTATATTATTGATACTCGTAAATGCATAAATATACTGTTTTCTTATTTATAGTTTGTATCTCACTTAAAGTAATCCAGTATTACTTAAGCCTAGAATAACACCTGCGCCCATAACATGTCCTAAACTAGTAGTTGCAAGTAATTCCGGTAAACCGAATCCTTTTAAGCCAGCCACTGGAATAGAAGGCCCTAAACCACGAACTTGAATAGTATAACGTCCAACTACCATTACGAATAAGTTACTGGCAATCATAATTAACGCAATTTTAAAAGACCAGTCTGAAGTAAGACCTGCTGCAATCATTAAAGGTTGTAAGCTCATAATTATTTTTAACAATTAATAATTTTAAATTGATATAAAAAGTCCATAATATATTAGGCACTTTTTATATCAATTCTAAATGTTAGTCACATATCGTTCAACTATTCTATACGAAGTATTTACATTCTCATGATAATTTAGTTATCGCGATTGACAAAAGGTAATAAAGATAATATACGAGCCCGCTTAATGGCTTTACTGATAAGCTTTTGTTGTTTGGAATCTAACCCAGTTAAACGTCGAGGTAAAATTTTTCCTTGACGAGAAATAAATTTGCGTAGTAAATCAATATCTTTATAATTAATATCTTGATTTGTTTTTAACGTAGAAGTACGTTTCTTAGATACATTCATACTTTATAATGTCTAGAATTTGTATTTGAGATTTTATAAATTATTTGATTTCTTTAAACAGAGCATGTTTGTTACACTTAGGACAATATTTAGATAACTCTAAACGACTAGGAGAATTTCTTCTATTTTTTGTAGTAGTATACCGATATATACCAGGTCCTCTCTCTTGCTCTTGAGGTTCTTGTCTACAATTGCATTCTAGAGTTATATTTATTCGAACTCCTTTATTTTTTGCCATAGATTTTATAATACTAATTTAAAATTCTTTGCTTTTGAGTAACACTTATGTTATACAATATTATTTAATTAAAAAATATCCTCATATTAATATAGTACTATTCTGAAATAGCTTTTGCAAACTGCATTCTAACATTCTCAAAATTTTAGTGGTATAATTGAAACATAATGTAATTAAGATATACACATGTGAATACAGGTTTGTTATGCCATTAAAAAAATCAATACTTAAACGAATTAAAGTATCAAAAAGAAATCAAAACAAAAATAAGATTTACAAAACAATAGTAAAAAATGTTATCAAAAAATTTCGTTTAAATACAGTAACCTCTTCTACGGTATCTGTTGCAGAGCTTGAGACACAGTTGGGAATAGTCTATAGCAAAATTGACAAAGCTGTTCAAAAAGGTGTAGTACATCCAAACACAGGAGCCCGAAAAAAATCACGTTTGRCTCAAGCGCTAAAAAAATCTTTAGAGACCCGCTAATAATCAATTCTCCATTCTAAATGATAGTCTGGAGAAATTTTTTTCTCCGTAGTCTTTAGCATTATTGAATGAGAGAAGCAAGCCAGGTCTTTCCCAAAGGCAAAAAAAGTAGATTGCCTCAATAATCTATACTCTATTAGTGAAGAGATTATGTTATTTTTTATGTATTCCTGACTAGAAATATGCTTATTAATTTCATGTTGAAGTAAGTCTATATCAAATGATGGATTAAATTTGCATTATATTCTGGTAGCAGTTATGAATTTTTTATCTAGCATCAAGAGATACAAATAAGACATTTGAGTTGGATTCCTGAGGATTAATTTGTTATCTCGCCAATAGATTGTTCATAACAAGATGGTAGAGTATATATGCATGTATGAAGCATGATCTAAAAGTAAGTATATAGATTGTAAATTAATTGAGTAGAGCTATAGAGGAAATACATGATACAACCAATGAATGTAACTTCAGATTTTACATTGCCTGATCTAGTACAAATTCAAAAAGAAAGTTTTCGCCAGTTTGTAGAGAAAGGGTTAAGTGAAGTCTTAGCCTCTTTTCCTTCTATTATTGATCCCACTCAGAAAATTGAGTTACAAATTTATGGCAAAGAATATAAAATAAAATTTCCTAAGTTTAGTATTAGAGAAGCTAAATATAGAGATAAAACTTATAGTGTTCAAATTTATGTCGCAGCAAAACTCCATCGAAAAGACTTAGAAACACATCTTTTACAGGAGACCCCTCCTCCAGATACATCTCAAAAAACGTATTTAGATACTCAAAAAAAAAGAAACAAAATGTATCGTAAAAGATATATTTTAATTGCGGACTTGCCCATAATGACCAACCGAGGCACTTTTATTATTTCAGGTACAGAACGAGTAATCGTGAATCAAATAGTTAGAAGTCCTGGAGTGTATTATAAACAAGAAAACGACAAAAATGATAAGCAGTCATACTCTGCCAATATTATTTCTAATCGAGGCTCCTGGTTAAAATTTGAAATAGATACTAAAAATCAAATGTGGGTTCGAATAGATAAAACTCACAAAATTAATGTTATTGTTTTCTTAAGGGCAATCGGTCTAACTTTAAATGATATAAAAAAAGGAATAAACTACTACTCTTTTTTATTTACAGCTTCTCAGTTATATGCTAATAAAGAATTTGTGAAAGAAACAGGTAAGTGTAATTTAGAGACTCTATCAGAAGAAGAAGCATTATATATAGTATATAGCAAATTAAGACCTAATGAACCTACGACGGTTCAAGTAGCTCAGCAGATGATATACGGTCGTTTTTTTGACCCCAAACGATATGATCTAGGGAGTGTCGGACGATATAAATTGAATAAAAAATTAAACTTAAATTTACCCCACTCTTTACATGTATTATCGACTCAAGATATTTTGGCTGTAATCGAATATTTAATCAATTTTAGAGTACAGAAAGTGGGAAGTTTTGATGATATTGACCATTTAGGAAATCGTCGCATTCGATCAGTTGGAGAATTATTACAAAATCAATTTCGTTTAGGGATGAATCGCTTAGAGCGAATTATACGGGAAAGAATGATTGTTTGTGATATAGAATCCCTAAGTTTAGCTAATTTAATAAATCCAAAACCCATTATAGCTGTAATTCGGGAATTTTTCTGTTCTAGCCAATTATCTCAATTTATGGACCAGACTAACCCCTTAGCAGAGTTGACACATAAAAGGCGTATAAGCGCTTTAGGTCCAGGAGGATTAAATCGAGATAGAGTTAGTTTTGCTGCTCGAGATATTCATCCAAGTCACTACGGTAGAATTTGTCCAATAGAAACCCCAGAAGGCCCTAATGCGGGCTTAATAGGATCTTTAGCACTATGTGCTCGAGTTAATCGTTATGGTTTTCTAGAGACGCCTTTTTATAAAGTACATAAAGGTATTATTCAGAAGCAAACGACCCCTATTTATCTCACTGCAGATGAAGAAGATAAGGTCCGAGTTGCTCCTGGTGATATCACCGTTCAAGAAAAGAATAATGCTATTGTTGGAGATATTATTCCAGTTAGGTATCAACAGGATTTTATTGTAACTGATACGAGTAATGTAGACTACGTTTCTGTTCTACCAATTCAAATTCTATCTTTAGCAACGTCACTTATTCCATTTTTAGAGCATGATGATGCAAATAGAGCTCTAATGGGATCAAATATGCAGAGACAAGCTGTTCCTTTACTATATCCAGAAAAACCTATTGTGGGGACCGGCCTTGAATCTAAGACAGCAAGAGATTCAGGAGTCATCATCGTAAGTAAAGTTAAAGGAAAAGTAATATATGTATCTGCGAATAGAATAGGTCTTCAATACGATAAAGGGAAAACAATATATTATAAATTAAAAAAATATCATCGTTCTAACCAGGATACTTGTATTAATCAGCGGCCTACTGTATGGTGTGGGCAATTCATTGAAAAAGGACAAGTAATTGCAGATGGAGCTTCTACAGATGGAGGAGAAATTGCACTAGGACGTAACGTTTTAATTGCATATATGCCATGGGAAGGGTATAATTACGAAGATGCGTTTCTCATTAGCAATCGATTAGTATATGAAGATATATATACTTCAATCCATATTGAAAGATATGAAGTAGAAGCGAGACAGACAAAATTAGGATCTGAAGAAATTACTCGGGAAATCCCAAATATTAATGAAGTGGCGATTAAACATCTAGATCAACACGGAATAGTGATAACTGGTGCGTGGGTAAATTCTTCAGATATTTTAGTAGGTAAAATAACACCAAAAGGAGAATCAGATCAATTGCCAGAAGGTAAATTATTACGTGCTATTTTTGGTGAAAAAGCTAGAGATGTAAAAGATTCTTCATTAAGATTGCCAAATGGAACCAAAGGAAGGGTTGTCAGTGTTCGTGTTTTTACTCGAAAAGGAGGAGATGATTTACCCCCGGGCAGTAATGCCTTGGTCCGAGTTTATGTTGCTCAAAAAAGAAAAATCCAAGTAGGTGATAAAATGGCGGGTCGTCACGGTAATAAAGGTATCGTATCTCGTATTTTACCTCGTGAAGACATGCCTTATCTAATGGATGGTACCCCAGTAGATATTGTACTTAACCCGTTAGGAGTTCCTTCTCGTATGAATGTGGGGCAAGTGTATGAATGTCTTTTAGGACTTGCAGGTGAATATTTAGATCAAAGGTTTAAGATTATGCCATTTGATGAAAGGTATGGTAGAGAAGCTTCCCGTAGCTTAGTCAATCAAAAATTAGCCCAGGCTGCAAAAGCCAGTACAAAAAACTGGCTATTTAGTAAAAATTATCCTGGAAAAATGATGCTTAGGGATGGTAGAACAGGTGAAAATTTCGATAATCCAGTAACTGTAGGTAAAACATACATGTTGAAGTTAGTACATTTAGTAGATGATAAGATCCATGCACGTTCTACAGGTCCATACTCTTTGGTCACTCAGCAACCTTTAGGTGGTAGAGCACAACATGGAGGACAGCGTTTAGGGGAAATGGAAGTTTGGGCGCTAGAAGCATTTGGCGCAGCGTACACTTTGCAAGAATTATTAACTGTCAAATCTGATGATATGCAAGGTCGTAATGATGCTTTAAATGCCATTGTAAAAGGAAAGCCTATTCCAAAACCGGGAACTCCAGAATCTTTTAAAGTTCTAATGAGAGAATTACAGTCCTTGGGACTAGATATTGCCGCTCATAAATTAGATACCAATAATGGTAATAACCAAGAAATTGAAATAGACTTAATGAATACAAATCAACAAAAACCAATTTTTGTACCATCTAATTTTCACTTATCCAGTAATTATCAGGAATAATATAATATTAAACTAAGAAAAATAAATGTTAACGAACAAATTTGAACAACATTTTGACTACATTAAAATTAGTTTAGCTTCTCCAGAAAGGATTAGACAATGGGGGGAAAGAACTTTACCTAATGGCCAGATTGTAGGTGAAGTGACCAAACCAGAAACAATCAATTATCGTACATTGAAACCAGAAATGGATGGTCTTTTCTGTGAAAGAATCTTTGGGCCAGTTAAAGACTGGGAGTGTCATTGTGGTAAATATAAAAGATTTCGTTATAAAGGTCTTGTCTGTGAAAGATGTGGAGTGGAAGTGACAGAGTCTCATGTGCGTCGTCATAGGATGGCATATATTGAACTAGCTACAGCAGTGACACATGTCTGGTATTTAAAAGGTACTACAAGTTATATAGCATTAACTTTAAATTTAAGTGTGAAAGATATAGAAAAAATTACTTATTTTCACTCCTATGTGGTTTTAAATGCAGGCGAGAGTAAAGAGCTGTATACCAGTCAGTTATTAGAAGGCTATCAATGGAAACATCTAGAAGAAAAACTCTATAAAGATGAGAGTTTTCCCACCAATGTTGAAGTTGGTATTGGAGCAGAAGCAATTCGCAAGTTACTTATAGACATTGATTTAGAAACAACTATTCAAATACTACGTAATGAAGCAAGTATGGTTTCTGGTGAAACAGAAAATCTTAACCAGGAATTCAATAAAAAAATGAAGAGATTACGCTTACTGGAAAGCTTCTTAGCTACTGGTACCGACCCTTCTTGGATGGTTTTTACAATTATTCCGGTAATTCCGCCAGATTTACGTCCTATGGTACAACTCGATGGAGGGAGATTTGCTACAGCAGATTTAAATGAGTTTTATAGACGTATTATTACCCGTAATAATAGACTAGGGCGTTTAAAAAGTATGTTAGCTCCAGAAATTATTATTCGTAATGAAAAAAGAATGTTACAAGAAGCAGTAGATGCACTTATGGATAATGGCAGGCGGGGTAAACCAGTTGTCGGGGTTAATAATCGACCATTGAAATCTTTATCTGATATTATCAAGGGGAAACAAGGAAGATTTCGTCAAAATTTACTAGGAAAAAGAGTTGATTATTCTGGTAGGTCTGTAATTGTAGTAGGACCTAGACTGCAATTACATCAATGTGGCCTCCCAAAAGAAATGGCATTGGAACTATTTCAACCATTTGTGATCCATAGATTAATTTTACAGGGAATTGTTAATAATATTAAAGCAGCCAAAAAATTAATTCAAAAAAATGATTCAATTGTATGGACCATTTTAGAAGAAGTAATTTACGGGCATCCAGTTTTATTAAATCGGGCTCCTACATTGCATAGATTAGGTATTCAAGCCTTTGAGCCTATTCTAGTTGAAGGTAGAGCCATTAAATTGCATCCTTTAGTATGTACTGCATTCAACGCGGATTTCGACGGTGATCAGATGGCTGTTCATATACCATTATCTCTAGAAGCTCAAGCAGAAGCCCGGATGCTAATGCTAGCTCCTCATAATTTTTTATCCCCTGCAACTGGCCAGCCCATTATTATGCCTAGCCAAGATATGGTGTTAGGATGTTATTATTTAACTGCAGATAAACCTCAGATATCAGATCCCAAAGAACATTATTTTTGTGACATGGAAGATGCTCTCTTAGCATACTACCAAAATCAAATCCATTTACACGATTATATTTGGATAAAATTCAATGGAATTGTAGAGAGCAATACAAGCCAATTTTTATATAAAATGCAACTATCAGAAGAAATATCTCTAGAAGTATTTGAAAATCAGCAAATTAAATATAATTCGAATGGCAAAATAATGGCGAAATATATAAGAACAACTATTGGAAGAATTATTTTTAATAAAACGATATACGAATCATTACTAGGTGAAATATCTTAAGAAACATCAACATAGTTTAAATATATAATTTTATCAAACATTTTGTATCATGACGCCATACTCTCCTTATTATAATAAAATTATTGATAAAAAAGAACTGAGAACATTAATTCGAAAAGCTTTTCGGAATTATGGAACAGCTGCAGCTTCTAAGATGGTAGATAGCTTAAAAGATTTAGGCTTTGAATATGCTACCAAGGCAGGTTTTTCTTTAAGTTTAGAAGATTTAAGAATTCCCCCCTATAAAAAAACATTACTAGATCAAACGTATTCTCAAATTAAATCGGCAGAATATAAATATCTGAGAGGTGAGATTACAACTGTAGAACGGTTTCAAAAAGTAATTGATACTTGGAGCAGTGCAAGTGAAACTTTAAAAAATGAAGTGATTAATTACTTTAGAACTAAAGATCCTCTAAATTCAGTTCATATTATGGCCTTTTCTGGAGCACGGGGAAATATTTCACAGGTAAGACAATTAGTTGGGATGCGAGGCTTAATGTCTGATCCCTCAGGCCAAATTATTAATATTCCAATATCCAGTAATTTCAGAGAAGGGTTAAATGTTACAGAATATTTTATTTCATCCTACGGAGCTAGAAAGGGACTAGTTGACACCGCTTTGAGAACTGCTGATTCAGGTTATCTGACTCGGCGTTTAGTTGATGTGGCTCAAGATGTCATAATTAGAGAAAAGGATTGTCAAACTAAAAGAGGAATTATCCTAGTTAAGCCTAAAACACATCAATTAGTAGGAAGAGTATTAGTTGAAAATATTTATCATCCGACTACGGGTGTGTTATTAGGTAATACTAATCAAGATATAGATTTAAACTTAGCCGAAGAAATAGTTGAAGCTAATGTAACTCAAATTCTAGTTAGATCTCCTCTAACCTGTGAAGCTAGTAACTCGATATGTCAATATTGTTATGGGTGGAGTTTAGCTAATGATACTTTAGTTGACTTAGGTGAAGCTGTAGGGATTATAGCCGCACAATCAATTGGTGAGCCTGGCACTCAATTAACTATGCGTACATTTCACACAGGAGGAGTTTTTACAGGAGAAGTTGCTAAGCAGATTCGGGCGGAGTATAGTGGAAAAGTAGTATTTTCAAAATCTATTAAAAGTACTGATACTCGTACAAGACATGGCGATATAGCGCTATTAAATCTAGAGTCTTTAACTATTCATATTGAGAATACTTTGGAAAACCAGAAGCAAGAAATTAACTTGCCAGAAGGGACCACAATGTTTAGCCAAAATAAACAATATGTAGAGAAAGGAGAACTTATTGCTGAATTACCGATTGGCAGTCGTTTAGGGAAAGAAAAAGCGTATCGACAAATTTCGACAGATATTTCAGGACAAATCTATTTTACTGATTTAATAATTGAAGAAACTCAAAATAAACAACAAACTAGAAAAGTAACTAAATCGGGAGGTCTAATATGGATCCTTTCAGGTAAGGTGTACAATATTCCCTCGATCGCCGAAATTATGGTTAGAGAGAATGAAAAAGTACGCAAAGGACAAGCTCTTGCACAAATTAAAATAATAAATCAGTATCCGGGGAAAGTATTCATTCCTACTGATGAAGATAAAACAAAAGCAATCTCGGATATTTATATTATCACTAACTCCATCCTATTTAACCGTCCAAGAATTTACATTGAGCATTCTGAAAACAATAAAATATATCTCTTAGAAACTTCCTCTCACGACAAATTTTTAATGCATAATGTCTTTAGCCAAAAACTATATAATTATCAGGTAATTGGAAATTTAATTACAGATACTTATAAGACCAGAACAGGAGGAATGATTAAGTATTTAGATTTACCTGTTGAAAAATGTAAAATAGGGAACCAAGAGAGTTTCGAAGTTCAATCAGGTGGATACATATTATGGGTGGAAGAGGAGACTCATGAAATTAATAAGGATGTTTCACTTTTACTGGTGAAACAGGGGGATAGTGTCGAAAGTGGGACTGAAATGGTTAAAAATATTTTTTGTAAACATTCAGGCATTATAGAAATTGTACAAAAGGATGATATTATACGCGAAATTATTATCAAGCCTGGTAAACTTTTCCCAATGACCGAGAAAAATAATTTAACTCGTAAACGAAAAGGGTTTTTACGTCCAGGAGAAACTATATTAGATTTATTTAAAGCCGACAATATCGTCTATTGGGAACATATTACTATCGACACACAAAGCTTTATTCTAGTAAGACCAGTATATGTTTACTCAGTACCGAATTCTATCCCCTCTTTGGAACAAGAGTTTAATAAAAAATCAGACTATGAATTAGGATTAAAAGTCGTTCGCAACATATGTTTTAAAGATGGTGAGAAAGTCAAATCTGTTGATGGAGTTGAGCTAATCAAAACACAATTAGTAACTATTTTACCATCTTTGAATTCAAACCTAACTGCAAGGCTCCATCTAGAACATACTAATATATATGATCAAGAAAAAGAAGCCTTTCTGTTTCAATTAAGATTAGTAGTTTTAGAAACTTTAAGTATTGATAATAAACTGCAGCAAAAAAATGAAAATCAAGATACCGTTATTTTAGTTAAAAACCATGAGGTTATAGACAAAGGAACTGTCATTGCTAAAACTAAAATTTTTACTAATGAAGATGGTGAGATTCAAGCTATATCAAGTGAAAACCAGCAAAATAAACGTGTATTAAACCTGACTTCTGAGCATCTTACAGAAGTGATTGTCCCCAATGCTTCTCAATATTGGCAAAAGATGCAGTGGGTTAAGGTTGGGGATCCCGTTTCGGAGAATCAGCAATTTCCTTGTTCCGGTCAAATATTACGTATCGATGAAAATTCATTAATCATTCGTAATGCACGTCCTTATCTAGTATCGGATCAAACAATCCTTTACGTGAGTAACAAAGATTTAGTAAAGCAAGGTGAACTTTTAGCAACTCTAAGTTATGAAACTTTTAAAACAGGAGATATTGTACAAGGATTACCTCGAATTGAAGAGATTTTAGAAGTACGCAAAAAAAATGAAGGCCCTAATAACCCACATACATTATTGGAAAATAAATTTTCTAAGTATCTGCAAAAAAACTTGGATCTACATGAAGCGGCTAGATTAAGTATTGAGGATCTACAATTATTCTTAATAGAAGCCATTCAATCAGTTTATAAATCTCAAGGTGTGGAGATAGCAGATAAACATATTGAAATTATTGTAAGGCAAATGTCTTTAAAAGCTAGAATTATTAGTGGTGGTGATACGGGCTATTTGCCTGGAGATTTAGTTGAGTTGCAAAAATTAGAAAAACGAAATCAAATTATTAAATCAATGAGTCAAAAAACGTCTTTCTATGCACCGGTACTCCTTGGAATTACCAAAGCCTCTTTAAATACAGATAGTTTTATTTCAGCAGCTAGTTTCCAAGAAACAACTAAGATTTTAACAGAGGCAGCCATTAGTGGTAAACTAGATTGGTTGAAAGGATTAAAAGAAAATGTAATTATAGGTAGATTAATACCAGCTGGAACGGGCTTTGGTAGTTATAATGCGAAATCAAGTTTAGAAAATTCCTCTTCAACATATAATAAAAATGTAACTAACATTAATGAAGAGAAAGAATATTCACTCTTAAAATCAAATGTCGATGATATTATTTTGGATGATCGTACATTGCGTAATTATCCATTCTAATTAAGAAACAATAATTTCTTGAGATAATCAATAAACTACATGAATCTCTTCCTAAGGATTAGACTTAAGTTACTTTTAAATTGCTTTTTCTGTTTATATAGTTATACAATAAAAACAAGCAAAAACTAATTGTATAGTCTTCAAGTAACTTGAATTAATACAAAGAATGAATATGAAATCATAAAAATTATTAAATCAGAATAGAGAGAAATAATAATTTCTTATATCTAATTGAAGCTAGTTTTTTTTCAAGTAAAATACCATTGATTATATTTGTTTGTATAACATAATTTTAGAGTAATGCTACATTCTAACTATTCTCTACTGTTGTAGAAGTCTCTATGATTATTTATAATGGAATTTAAGCTGCTTCTAGGGTATTGGGCAAACAAAAAACTCGAGATAATGGTATATAAATAATTAGATTATTCATTAAATAACAAAAAAAGGAATTGATATTTTAATGGCTATTGTAACATTAACAGAATTACTCGAAGCTGGAGTTCACTTTGGACATCAGGCTCGACGATGGAATCCTCAAATGTTTCCGTATATTTATACAGAAAAAAATGGTATCCATATAATTGATTTAGTGCAGACGGCTCAGTTGTTAACGGAAGCCTATGATTTAATTAAACAGGCTGCTGCTGAAGGTAAAAGCTTTTTATTCGTGGGTACAAAGCAGCAAGCAGCAGGGATAGTCGCTCAAGAAGCCAAAAGATGTCAATCTTATTACATCAACCACCGTTGGCTAGGTGGTATGTTAACTAACTGGACAACTATTCGATCTCGTGTAGAATACTTAAAAGAGTTAGAGCATAATGAAGCTACTGGGGTAATTGACCAACTCCCTAAAAAAGAAGCTGCTTTAATGCGTAGGAATTTAGAAAAATTACGTAGAAATTTGGATGGGATAAAAGAAATGAAAACAATTCCGGATATGGTTATTATTATTGACCAAAAACGAGAATTAACTGCCATTCAAGAATCTGTGAAATTAGGAATACCTATTGTATGCATTTTAGATACTAATTGTGACCCAAAACACGTAGATATACCAATCCCAGCAAATGATGATGCAATCAGATCTATCAAATTAGTGATAAGTAAAATCGCAGATGCGATATATGAAGGTAAACATGGATCTTTGAATTCAGCAATAATGGAAGAAAGTGAAAATATTGATTATTAAATAGACAAAAGGAGAAAAAAAGTGACTATATCTGCACAAATGGTGAAAGAACTACGAGATAAAACTGGTGCAGGCATGATGGATTGTAAAAAAGTCTTAGAAGCCAGTGACGGAAATCTTGAACAAGCAATTGAAATGTTAAGACAGAAAGGGTTAGCTTCTGCGAATAAAAAGAGTCAACGAGTGGCGGCTGAAGGAATCATCGAAAGTTATATTCATACCGGAGCGAAGATAGGAGTCCTGTTAGAATTAAACTGTGAAACAGACTTTGTAGCAAGAAGAACCGAATTCCAAACTTTGGCAAGAGACATTGCCATGCAAATTGTAGCTTCACCCAACATCGAATATATCTCCTCTCAAGATGTACCAGAAACTATTATTGAGGCCGAGAAAAGGGTAGAGGCTGGGCGAGAAGATTTAGCGAAGAAACCAGACAAAGTAAAAGAAAAAATATTGGCGGGTCGTATTGAAAAACGTTTAAAAGAGTTGAATTTAATGGATCAGCCATTCATTAAACAACCAGACATTACAATTGAGGAACTTATAAAGAGAAATGTAGCTTTATTAGGTGAGAATATACAATTAAGAAGGTTTGAAAAATTTATTGTGGGAGGTGGTATGGAAAAAAGAACTAATGACTTTGCCAATGAAGTAGCAGAAATTTTACAAACTAAATAAATAATTTTTATTATTTATTTTAGAATAAGATCGCTATAATTTAATTATGTACATTTATATATTTTTCTATTTAGAAAAAACTTATGTCTAATAATGAATATAATATTAAGTATTAATTTAGTATGTTTACAGATGTGCGACACGAAGGTTATTAAATGATAGAAAAATAAACCCTAATTTCAAAATAGCTATTAGGTACAATTAACAATGCAAAAGTACAGAATGTTTAACAGTGTTACTTAAAACTCAGTAAGTAAGCTTATCTGTGCTAACTTTAATACTAGATATAGTTTTTAAGATAAATTAAACATTGAATACTTATGCCTATTAATTAAATACAACGTGTAATACTATTCAAATTCAGGAAAGTAAGGATGTTCATACCAATCAAATGGGAATAGCTATTAGTATTTATATTAGACTATTACTGGAATAATCTTTTTATTTACTAAGATGTAGGCTAATATATTTATTTGATTTGATAGTTTGAGCAGTTAAATTCTTAGTGTAAATTAAGAATTAATTGAGCTGTATGCATGGAGACGTGCACGTATAGTTCTTAAAGGGATAGCATCATCTACTTAACAATCTAGAGATTTTCAATTCGTTTGTAAACTTATCTGCCGTAGAAGTTGGTCAACATCTCTACTGGACAGTTGGTAATTTTAAAATACATGCTCAAGTTTTTATCGTTTCATGGGTAGTAATTGCTTTTTTACTGTTTATGTCTTTTAATGGAACTCGTGATATTCAGAAAATTCCTAAAGGGTGGCAAAATTTTCTAGAATTAACTCTTGAGTTTCTACAAGATATAGCTAAAAGTCAGATGGGCGAGCATGAATATAGAGCATGGGTTCCTTATGTATCAACAATGTTCTTATTTATTTTAGGCTGCAACTGGGCCGGGGCTTTAATTCCATGGAAGCTGATCACATTACCTTCTGGAGAATTGGCGGCGCCTACCAATGATATTAATACAACAGTAGCGTTAGCCTTATTGACGTCTTTAGCTTATTTCTATGCCGGCTTAAATAAAAAAGGTTTAGGGTATTTTGCACGTTACATAGAGCCAGTGCGACATGTCGTTATTATTAATTGCAACAATAACTTTGGTTTTAAGAACTCTTTAACAATTAAAAGCAATCAAAGTATTTTACATGAGAGTAAATAGTTAAATATGTATAATTTTACTGAGTAATTTATTTTTTAGTTTGACTCCTAAAGAGTAGAGACAAGTATATTCAGTAAATAATATTTTAAGACTTTACAATAAATAATTAAATAATAAAACGTGAAAAAATAAAATTGTTTTATTTAAGATTTTTGCAGAATATGTTTTACAAATTTAATTTGGATATAAGCAAAAAAATACTTATTCTAAAATAAGTTATTTGAGCTATATGCATGGAGACACGCACGTATAGTTCTGAAAGAGATTATTCAATCGACTTCATACTCCAATTTTATTACCTATCAATATTTTAGAAGATTTTACCAAGCCGTTATCTTTAAGTTTCCGTCTTTTTGGTAATATTCTTGCTGACGAACTAGTTGTATCGGTATTAGCTCTTTTAGTACCTTTAATTGTTCCTTTACCTGTAATGGTTTTAGGGGTATTTGCTAGCTCAATTCAAGCTTTAATTTTCTCTACTCTTTCAGCAGCTTACATCGGTGAAGCTATGGAAGGACATGAATAAAAACTTTCTCAGGATTTAGCAATAATTTCAGGCATCCTGAATTATAATTATTAAGTAATACTATATGAAATCTGTTAATTTTCTATTTTTTTACTCATCATAAAAAATGAATCCAATTGTATCTGCTGCATCTGTTGTAGCTGCTGGTCTTGCTGTAGGTCTTGCTGCTATTGGCCCTGGTATCGGACAAGGAACTGCTTCTGCTCAAGCGGTAGAAGGTATTGCTCGTCAACCAGAAGCTGAAGGTAAAATTCGTGGCATGTTATTATTAAGTTTAGCATTTATGGAAGCTTTAACTATTTATGGTCTAGTAGTTGCACTTTCTCTATTATTTGCTAACCCATTCTCAGCAAGTTAACCATTATTTTATTGAATTATTCAACATTTGATAAATTGTGAGAAAAAAGCGCTTAGTCTTTTAGAGGAATACTTTAAAGACTAGGCGCATTATTTAAGCAAGAAGTCGAAAAATTTGGCACACTATTACTGTATTTGTTAATAGGGTGTTAAATATATTAAATTTTTATTTGTTACTATTCAAAAAAATATGTTATATTCTACATTCTGGTTAATATTCGCAGAAGAAACAGAGGGAGGGTTATTCGATTTTAATGCCACGTGCCCTCTAATGGCTTTGCAATTTTTAGGACTAATGGTTGGTGTGACCCGAAGTTACTTAAAGTATCTAACTGGTAAAATGACTTTTTGATTTCAAACAATAGATCAAAATAATATTAAAGTAAACAGCAGAAGATAAAAATTGTATTTTTTATATCATTATGATAATTAAATTATTAGAATTTGTACAGCCACAAATAAAAAAATATAAATTATTACTGAGTTTTACTTAACCTTCATGAGTTTTTGCCAAGACGGGGGAATTTTTTTTATTTAAACAGAAGTATCTAAAAAAAAGAAGAACGAAAAATAAGCGAATGCTTTTATGTAACTTAAAAGATGGTAGCACACTTTTTCAATGTATTGATAAAACGAGATATTAGTACAAGAGTCGTATGCGAAGAGATTCGCCGGTACGATTCTGCGGGAAATTTAGACCCTTTACCCAATTCTTAAATATTATTTTTTACAAGCCTATTACTCAAGTAATGGATGAACGAGATGAATATATTCGTCAAACTTTAACTGAAGCTTCAGAAAATGTAGCTAAAACTGAAGAATTGACTCAACAATATAAACAAGAATTATCCAAAGCTCGTAAAGAAGCTTTAGAACTAATTAATCAATCTAAAAAAGAAGCTCAAGAAATTGTTGATAATAAAATTAAAGAAGCCCAAAAAGAGACGGAAGCATTGGTCTCTGATGCTTTCGCTCAATTGAAAGATCAACAGACACAGGCATTAAATATTTTAGAAGATCAAATTAGTACTTTAAGCGAGCAAATCAAACAAAAATTATTAAGTAAGCAGTCTGTTTAAAAAAAGCCAAACTATTCGTAACACAATATCCTTAAATTATACTGAAGTTCAGTAAAAGTTTCAATTAAAAGATACTGCAAACAGCAACTTTCAAGTACGTATTATTTTTTACAGTGTGAAAGTTGTGAAGGATTTGAACAAAGGTAATGATGGAGATATTATAAAAGATTTTTCTTGAGGAAGGAATAACATGTATTATACTGAAAACATAGCGCAATATTGGATAGTGGTATGTGAAGAATCTAAAGGTTTTGGGATTAATACGGATATTTTAGATACTAATATAATTAATTTAGGTATCTTAATTGCTTTACTTATTTATGTAGGCAAGCAGGCGATTGTATCTTTGTTAGACAACAGACAACAAAAAGTATTAAATTCACTCCAAGAAGCTGAAGATAGACAACAGCAAGCTAATGCAAGGTTAGCTGAAGCACGTGCACAGTTAGAACAAACACAAATAGTTATTGCAGAGATAAAAAAAGAGGCCGAAAGTACTGCTCAGCAAGTTCGCGAATCCACTTTCAATCAGGGAAAGCTAGATATAGAAAGATTAGTTTCTTCAGGTAAAAACAGTATTGTTTCAGCAGAGTTACAGGTTAAAAAGAAATTATTACAACAAGTATCTAAATTGGCGTTAGAACGAGTTCTAACACAACTAAAGGCTGAAATTAATGCTGACATGCAATCTAAAATTATTGATGATAATATTGCAAGTTTAGGAGGAAAACTATGAGTAGTAAAGCGGTAGCGGCTAAAATAGCACAGCCGTATGCAGAAGCTTTATTAGAAATTTCTAGTAAGAATAATATAGTATCTTCTGTCACAGAAGATATTAAAATCGTTTCTGATACTTTAGCTAATTCACAAGAGTTAGCGCAATTTTTTGCTAACCCTCTGATAGATGTATCTGACAAAAAAACACTTTTAACAAAAGTTTTTGACCAAAAAATCAATGCATCTCTATTAAATTTCTTAATGATTCTAACAGATAAAAAAAGAATTAATCTTGTGGAATCTATTCTAGAAAAATTCCTGGAAATTGCTTATAAAACTACCAATGTAACTTTAGCTAAAGTTACTACCTCCACCACTTTAAGTAATGAACAACAGCAGGCACTAATTGAAAAAATTAAATTAATGACCCAAGCCAATGAGGTCGAATTAAGTATACAAGTGGATACAAGTTTAATTGGTGGCTTCAGTATACAAATAGGGTCCCAGGTAATTGATACTAGCCTAAGAGGACAAGTACAGCAGATGGCTTCCCATCTAGATATTAAATTGTAGTAAATATTTTCTTTATATCTTTATATATATATTTAAAGATTATAGTATTCACCCCTAAGGATAAAAGATGGTAAATATTCGCCCAGATGAAATTAGTAGTATTATTCGTGAACAAATAGAAAATTACAGTAAAGATACTGGAGTTAGCAGTGTAGGAACTGTTTTGCAAGTTGGAGACGGCATTGCACGAGTATATGGTTTAGATCAGGCTATGGCCGGTGAATTATTAGAGTTTGAAGATAAAACTGTTGGTATTGCTTTAAACTTAGAAAGCGATAATGTAGGCGTAGTATTAATGGGAGATGGCAGAGAAATTCTAGAAGGTAGCTCAGTACGTGCTACTGGTAAAATTGCTCAAATTCCAGTAGGAGAGGCTTATTTAGGTAGAGTTGTAGACGCTTTAGCTCGTCCAATTGACGGTAAAGGTGAACCGACTACTACTTCCAGTCGCTTAATTGAGTCAATGGCTCCTGGTATTATTGCACGCCAATCAGTTTGTGAGCCTATGCAAACAGGTATTACAGCTATTGATGCAATGATCCCTATCGGTAGAGGCCAAAGAGAATTAATTATTGGTGATAGACAAACAGGTAAGACAGCTGTAGCTATTGATACAATTATTAATCAGAAAGGTCAAGATGTTATTTGTGTATATGTAGCAATTGGACAAAAAGCCTCTTCTGTAGCTCAAGTTGTTTCTACACTAGAGGAGAGAGGCGCCTTAGATTACACAATTATTGTGGCAGCCAATGCAGATGATCCTGCTACATTACAGTATATTGCACCATATACCGGAGCTGCTTTAGCAGAATACTTTATGTATAATGGTAAACCAACTTTAGTTATTTATGACGATTTAACTAAGCAAGCACAAGCTTATCGACAAATGTCATTACTATTAAGAAGACCGCCAGGAAGAGAAGCTTATCCTGGAGATGTATTCTACCTACATTCTCGTCTGTTAGAGAGAGCGGCTAAATTAAACAGTGAGTTAGGTGGTGGCAGCATGACAGCCTTACCTATCATTGAGACACAAGCTGGGGATGTATCAGCGTATATTCCGACGAATGTAATTTCCATTACCGATGGACAAATTTTCTTATCCGGCGACTTATTTAATGCTGGAATTCGCCCAGCTATTAACGTTGGGATCTCGGTATCTCGAGTAGGTTCTGCAGCTCAAATTAAAGCTATGAAGAAAGTTGCTGGTAAATTAAAACTAGAATTAGCGCAATTTGCAGAATTAGAGGCATTCTCCCAATTTGCTTCTGATTTAGATAAAGCCACTCAAAATCAGTTAGCTAGAGGACAGCGTTTAAGAGAAATTCTAAAACAAGCTCAAAATTCTCCAATTCCAGTTGAAGAACAAACAGCAATTATTTATGCTGGAATTAATGGATATCTGGATGAGGTTCCATTATCGCAAGTTAAAGCTTTTATCTCAGATCTACGAGATAATTTATCTACCTCTAAAGCAAGTTTTGGAGAGGGAATTCGTAACACGAAAGCTTTAAGTAGTGAAGGTGAAGAAATGCTGAAAAAAGCAATTGAAGAAGTAAAACAGAGTCTTCTTACGGAAGCTTAATGTAAACATGAGTATCTCTTTAACGGGAGATACTTGTGTCTACATTAAGATAATTATAACCTTCTTGTTCAAGTTTTGTTACTAAATTCATATCACCTGTTGTGATAATTTTCCCTTTTTCCATGATGTGAACAAAAGTGGGTTGAATATAGTTTAAAAGTCTTTGATAGTGTGTAATCAAGACTAGAGTTGTTTCCGGTGTTTTTATTTGTTTTATACCGGTAGCCACACTTTTTAGAGCATCTATATCAAGCCCGGAATCAGTCTCATCTAGAATAGCAACTTGGGTATCCAATAAGGCCATTTGCAGAATCTCATTTCTCTTTTTTTCTCCTCCAGAGAATCCTTCATTAACACTTCTATGGAGAAAATTACTATCCATATCAATAAGTTTTAACTTTTGTGTAGCTAATTCTAGAAAACTCAATGGATCTAATTCAGGTAATTCTTTCTGTTTTTGTCTGACATTATACGCTAGCCTTAAAAAATCGAGATTACTAACTCCCGGAATTTCGACAGGATATTGAAAAGCCAAGAAAATACCTAAACGAGCTCGTTCTTCAGGCTCTAAAGACAAAATAGATTTTCCTTCCCAAGTGATATCTCCACCAGTTACTTGATAACTTGGATGCCCACTAATTACTTTAGATAAAGTACTTTTACCAGAACCATTTGGGCCCATAATAGCATGAACTTCACCTGCTCGAAGAGTTAAGTTCACACCATTTAGTATAGGAATATCATTTATGCTAGCTTGTAAATCAATAATATTCAGAACACCTTTATTCTCTTGAATCATCCTACACTACCCTCTAATTTTAAACTTAATAAACGATCTGCTTCAGCTGCGAATTCCATAGGCAATTCTTGAAATACTGCTTGACAAAACCCAGTCATCATTAATGTAACAGCTTCTTCTATGCCAATGCCTCTTTGTAAAAAATAAAAAATTTGTTCTTCACCTATTTTAGAAGTAGATGCTTCATGTTCGATTTTTGCACTCGGATTTTGTGATTGAATGTAAGGGAAGGTATTCGCTTTACAATGATTATTTAGTAATAAGGAATCACATTGTGAAAAATTACGAGCACTTACTGCCTTAGGACTCATCTTAACTAATCCTCTATAGCTATTCATAGAATGGCCTGCAGAGATACCCTTTGAAATAATTTTGCTACTAGAATAAGGAGCATTATGAATCATTTTACTCCCAGTATCTGCCTCTTGGTAATTATTTGTTAAAGCTACAGAATAAAACTCGCCTATTGAAGACGTGCCATTTAATATACAACTAGGATACTTCCAAGTAATTGCAGAACCTGTTTCAACTTGTGTCCAAGAAATTTTCGCATTCTCTCCGGCGCAAAGCCCTCTTTTTGTTACGAAATTAAAAATCCCACCTTGCCCGAATTGATTACCGGAATACCAATTTTGTACAGTAGAATATTTAATCTCAGCATTATCTAAAGCAATCAGTTCTACTACGGCTGCATGTAATTGATTACTATCATATTGTGGTGCAGTGCAGCCTTCTAAGTAACTTACATAGCTATTGACATCTGCAATGATTAAAGTTCTCTCAAATTGTCCGGATTCTTGGTTATTAATTCTAAAGTATGTAGATAACTCTAACGGAGATATTGTATTGGGTGGTATATAGCAAAAAGATCCTTCAGTAAAAACGGCAGAATTTAAAGCTGAGAAAAAATTATCTCCAATAGGCACTACAGACCCTAAATACTTTTGAACTAAATCTGGATACTTTCTTGCGGCTTCTGAAAGAGGGCAAAAAATAACACCAGCTTTCTGTAACTCGTCTTGAAAAGTAGTGGCTATGGATACACTATCAAAAATTGCATCGACAGCTACGTTCGATAATCGTTTTTGCTCATTAAGAGGAATTCCTAATTTATCAAAGGTTTCTAATATTTCAGGGTCTACCTCATCTAAACTTTTTAATGTTTCTTTTTGCTTAGGAGCAGAATAATACAAGATATCTTCGTAATTAATATCAGGATAGGTAATAGAAGACCATTTCGGAGCAGCCAAATTTTTCCAACGAGCATATGCCTTTAAACGAAAATCTAGCATAAATTGAGGCTCTTGTTTCTTACTCGAAATCAAACGAATTATTTCTTCATTTAATCCTTTTGGAAATTTTTCAGATTCAACTTCAGTTGAAAACCCATATTGGTAAGGTTGGTTAACTAATTTATCTAATATGTTATTATTTGTCATAGGCCCATATAAAATTTTTTATATACATTATTAATATATATTTGTTCGTATCTCTAGAGTCAAATGATACATCATATCGTCTTAAGCTAGTTTTTAATCTGGAATAATTTTATATTATGGTAAAGTTGCTGAGTGGTGAACAAACCTTAGATGGAATTTAAGGTATTTCCTTATATAACACTATGTTTTTAACTTACTCAAATTTACAATTTATTTTCAATTGTAATATGCTATTATATTGAATATAAAAATAAGGGGCTGCTAGGTTTCTACATGTGCGACGTGTAAGCGTTAAGTTTTAAACTAACTAATTTAATTGTACAGTCAATCGTCAATACTATTCTTTTAGAAGAGTAACGCTTGGTGAACACTATGTTAATGAATGCATTAAGAGAATAATTATTTTAAGGTTAGATATTAGACGAATTTATGAAAAAGAATTGGACTTTGAAATTTTAAATAAAAATAATAAACAATTAGAATGTAGGTAGTATGTTTATTTAATCATATCATACCAATAATCAAAATAATAACCTAATAAATAATAAGAATACAAATTAATATACTCGGTAATCTACTATTTAATTTTAATAATGTAGAGAAAGTGAAGAAAGTAAAAATTCTGAGATCATTGTAAAAAAATGAATAATGGTTGAACGCCGTATGATAAGAAACTATCATGTACGGTGTGGTTAGAGGGATAAGAAATGCACTCAAATATTTCGACCCTATCTAAATTTTGGAAATATTACATATAAAGCAAGCTACTTGTAATAATAAAAGCAAAAAATCAAATTCTTCAATTTTCTAGATTAGGAGTATTAGCTTAATAATCTTATAATCTCGATTTCGTATATGAACATCTAAATTTATGTACGAAAAATATTTTTAGATGCTCTTCAAATAGATAAGTATTTCTTATTATGTAAACTAAAATTATCTTGTCTCACCATATAGAGTAAGTATGTGATACAAAAAAATGGACATGGGTTCAATTCCCATCGTGTGATCAGTTTATGTACGAAATATCTACTAAAAACTTTGTTAATCAGTCTTAATTTTATATACACTTAATATTATGTGTAGTAAGCAAAAATTAGATTACTCAATTTATCAAGTTAAAATGTATGAACTTTTATTAGCAGTGTCAAGAACCCTATACTCATAATCTTTTCATTTATCCAAATATGATGGCAAGTAAGAAATAACAACTTGGAAACACGGTATAATAAGTAACTATAAATAAATTAAAGAGTATTTAACAAGGAACTGAGGATTGAGTGGGGACTAGACACCTATTCAAAAGGATTATCTCATGAAACTATATAGCCAAAGTGATACGTATTTATTTATGGAATAATAAGTATTTATGAAAAGCCGTATGAAGTGAAAGTTTCATGTACGGTTTAGAAGGTAACTCTATTTTAGAGTCAGCTAACAGCTCCACTTAAAAGCAATATTTAATTAGAAAATCAAATAAATCTCTATACTTAATGTAAACTTAATGAGATTTATTTGATTTTAAAAAAAAGAATTAGTTTGTAAATTTAAGAATGTAATTATATTTGTAGCATTAGTCGTATCTCGCATATAGAGAACTGTAGATATAATTTTAGTTTGATAGATATTATTACTAAAATACATTTGTAACAACAATATTAATAAAATTAACGAAAATTTATCCGAATTCCCACGATTGTTTATAACTTTCCACAGACATTGTTGTTTGATATAACTAAAATTAAGAAGTTGAACGGAAAACACAATGATAATTTTTAGTTCGAATAACATTTGGTTACAGTTCAAGAGTTTAGGCTGGGGAAATAAGGTAGTAATCTCTTCACTAGTTAAGGTTGAACCTAATAAATTGAATAAAATTAAATAAATTAGAGTATTGACATACAGTAACACATTAATATGAAAATATTGTTTGGGTACAAGAGATAATAAACTAATAAGAGGAGGTATACCATTAAATAAAACTACAGTTGCATAATCGAAACTATTTGTACAAGAAAAAAATGAGAGGATTGATAATTGTGTGTGATGAAAAAAAAATAAGTAGAGATAAAATATAAGAAAAATATAGGTAGCATCAAAAAAATGCCAAATCTGGGGACGCACACACAAACTAGTGTAGAGTATATATAATATACTTATAATGCTAATTAATTTTCCTTTAGCCATGTAATGACAACTGACAGAATAAAAAAAAACCAAAATATAACTACCGATGACTTTATAAATAAGATAATGGTGTGACCAACTACGAGGTTTATTTTGATAATTCTGAAACTTTAATTTAAACAAATTGTGCATCATAAGTACTTACTGTAGTCTTACTTAGTTAAGATTCTAATCGAATAGAAATAAAAATGCCGAGTTTTATAGAAAATTCATGGGGCCATAGATTTAATATTTGCTCAAATAGCAAAATTAGTTTATACATTCTATAGTGGGCGAGTGGCGAAATTGGTATACGCATCACACTCAAAATGTGACAGCAAATGCTATGAGGGTTCGAGTCCCTCCTTGCCCAATGAATATAGTTTTATTATAATATAAAAAAATAGACTATTGATTGATTCACACAGTAAATTAATCTGTCTTTAAAAAACAAAAAATGTTTTATGAGTTTATTAGTTGTTGGTGCCACAGGTACTTTAGGTAGACAAGTTGTCAGAAGAGCTTTGGATGAAGGTTATTCTGTCAAATGTATGGTAAGAAATTTAAGAAAAGCAGCTTTTTTGAAAGAGTGGGGAGCTGAGCTTGTATATGGTGATTTATCTATACCGGAGACAATACCATTTGCTTTGCAAGGGATCACTGCTATTATAGATGCGTCTACTTCTAGACCAGTAGATACTATTTCGGCTAATCTAATTGATCTCTATGGGAAAAAAGCTTTAATTGATGCTGCTAAAGCAGCGAAAATTAAACGTTATATATTTTTCAATATTTTAAAAGCTCAAAACCACCAAAATGTTCATTTAATTAAAATGAAAAATCAAGTTGAGCAGTATTTATATAAGTCTCAAGTTCCGTATACGATTTTCTATATCGGAGGTTTTTTCCAAGGTTTAATTAATCAATATGCAGTACCCATTTTGGATAACAAAGTAGTTTGGATTACAGGAGAAGCAAGTCCAATTGCATATATAAATACTCAAGATGCTGCTAAAATTATTGTAAAAAGCTTAACAGTCCCTTGTTTTGAATACTCCAAACTACCTTTGTTAGGCAATACTACTTGGAGTTCACAAGAAATTATTCTACTCTGTGAACGTTTATCTGGTCAAAAATCTAATATTACACGTGTACCTCTTTTTATGTTAAAAATATTGGAAAAATTTTTAAACTTTTTTTTATGGGGGACAAATATTGCTGATCGCTTAGCTTTTGCTGAAGTGCTGACTAAAGGAGAAACATTCACAGAATCAATGCAGTCAGTCTATCAGATTATACAAATTCAAGAAGTGGATACATTATCCTTAGAAAAATATTTCCAAGAATACTTCAGTAAAATTTTGAAAAAAATAAAAGAAATCAATAGCAGTCAAAGTAATAAATTAAAAGATAATTCGTTCTAATTCATTATGATTTATTTTATTCGTTTTATTTGGTACGTTAATATGATAGCCGTTATCTTTTTAATCTTAAAACAAGAGCCTAAATTAAAAGGAATTAATAATCTGAATAGAAGAGAAAAAGGATTTAGCATCTCGAGCCTGAGAGAAAAAACTTTAGTCCAGCAAACAAGCATTCTAATTATGTCTTTTGTCGCTCTGACCATAGGATTAGCTAAATTAATCAATATCTAATAAAATGGGTCGCAATCAATGGAAATGTCTAATAAATTAGTTTATTATGTTAAAACCTTATAAAAAATGTCCTGTACCTATTCTTCAGCAGCCACGGAATGAATATAATACTTTGAGACAAGCTAATTTATTTGCTTTCACTCTTCTTCCAAGTTTCAATTATTACCTCAGATTATTTACATTTTTATGTTTTGGAATGATCTTATTAGCTCCATTTGTAGCTTTAAATGTAAGTGCACCTCAAGACCCCATTTCCAGTGTTCTAATTGATATTAAAATATCAGTTATTATTCTTTTAATGATATTATTGCGTACTTATCTGGGATGGTCATATATTTGCAAGCGTTTATTAAGTGCCATCATTGTATATGAAGAATCGGGCTGGTATGATGTTGAAATCTGGGTAAAAGCCCCATTAGATTTGGCTCAAGATCGACTAGTCGCAGAGTATACAGTAAAACCAATTCTTAAGAGAATTCAACAAAGTACTATTATTTTACTTTTATATCTATTCATTGTAGAAATTAAGAATGTGATATGAAAATGTATAAGTTATAATTGTAAGTATAACGCGGGGTAGAGCAGTCTGGTAGCTCGTCGGGCTCATAACCCGAAGGTCAATGGTTCAAATCCATTCCCCGCTATACATTTTTACAACATTCAACTGAAACTTTTAAGAAAATCCTTCTAAATACAAGAACTGAAAGACTGTACAATAGTTTCAATGTATTGAAATTTCCGAATGAAAGTTAACATTAGATCAAATACAAGGTATCATTTTATTTAATAAAATGATACATTTTCCTTGTAAAATAGATTTTTTTTATTAGGATAGTAATAATAAATAGTAAATAGTAAATTCTAAAGTATATTTCATTTATTATTGAATAATAATAAGCTATATTACTTATATCATATCAAAATTTGAGGATCTCAGGAAATGATTAATTGGCAACTTATAGGGCAGTTATTATCTTTAGCAGTTATCGTATTAATTGGACCAGCAGTAATAGTTCTACTATCTGCTAGAAGAGGTAATCTATAGTTGTATCCTGATAAGGAGCTCTTTCTGTGCAACTCCTTATCAGGATACAAATATAATTTTTTAGTTATCATTTTGAGTCAAGTGGTCGGCTAGCATCTTCTCTGAGATTTCTTGTATATTACCAGAAAATTCATTATCTTCAGTTAGAAAAAGCATGCAATGACATTCTTTGCGTTCTCGCATTGGAACACAGGGACAGTTCCAATAAGCAGCAGAAACCTCAGCTTCTTTATTCTCATAATGTCGACAAGGACATAATGGGGATCCATATTCATCCTTATGTCTAGCCAAACCTTCAATAACAACAGCTGTTACAGTAGAATCTACACAAAAATAAGTATTTGTTCGTTTAGCATAAGTCTCTGAGAACTTTCTCATAGCTTCTAAACTTTTAGGAAAAGGGGATATTTCTTGATTGTTTACCATGAAACTTTAAAGTACTTATATAGTTATAGAGTAAAATCAGATAGAGATTCAATATAAAGTTATAGATTGATATTTTTAATCCATGATATTGGACTAGAGATATAGTATAAATAATCATTTATGTTTTATATGAATCATATATGTATTAATTAGTGTATAGTTTCAATGTTTTAAAGCAGTGGAGTAGCAGGATCTGATTCACTATGTAATCAAATGCATCAGTATAATGTTAAAATAAGTTAGGGAGATATAAATATAAAAGATTTCAACCCTATTACTTTATTGTATTAATTATTTTTACAATATACATATTAAGCTAGTTACTTGAAACATATAAGTTTTAAAACGTAGTTGTGATACGTTTGATGGCACATATTTAATTCTATATTATATATATTATATCATTGTCTGAAAATTTTCTATTATTAACACACTCATAAGATTTGTTTTCTAATTGTTTCTGTAGATGGCTTAGTATGAATTACTAAAAGTAAAATTTGAAATTCTAAAAATTACAGGTACCATATAAAAGATAGAGGTAAAATATTACAAATTTTTATTATATCTAATCAGATTCCTAACATGCCTTTATCCTTAAGAATAAAATTTTATCATTCACATTATAGGGTAAAACATATAAATATGACTGCAGCATATTTACCTTCAATTTTAGTACCGTTAGTTGGCATTATTTTTCCGGCCTTTAGTATGGCGTTATTATTCATTTATATTGAACAAGATGATATTGTAAATTAAATGAATTATTCATTATTCTGAAACGAATACATTATATTTATTTACTACTATAAAAAAATATAATGTATTCGTTTTGTCTAGAATTTTAAACCATTAACTTTTTAAAATCGATGATTACTTATTTACATCATAGAGTAACTCAAGCTCTATTTTCTTCAGGCTATTTAGGATCTAATTCAGCACTTTTAATTACAGTATCTGGAGGGAAAGACTCACTAGCTCTTCTAAAAATTATTTGTGAGATTAGTCTAACATATAAATGGAGAATAGGCGTTATACATTGTGATCACAAATGGAGAGAAGACTCCAAACTCAATACGTATAGTGTATACGACTTTATACAAGATTTACAGATCCCTTTTTATTTAGGAGTTAGTCAATATAAATTACACACTGAGGAAGAAAGTAGATTATGGCGTTATACTGTGTTTTTTAATATAGCGGATCAATATAATTATAATATTATTCTTACAGCTCATAATTTAAATGATAGAGTTGAAACCATGTTTTATAATTTATTTCGAGGAACTGGTGTAACTGGTCTAAGTTCCCTTGCACTGTCTAAACAAATTAGTAATAATATATCTCTATTGAGACCATTGCTGAGTATATCACAATTCGAGCTTGCTTGGTTTTGTCGTCATTTTTTTCTACCTGTTTGGTCAGATTCTACAAATTTTAATCCTATATACTGTAGGAATCGTATTCGCCAAGATTTAATACCTTATATAAAGCATTTTTTTAATCCACGTGTAGAAGAACATATAAATTCTTTTTTAGACAAAATTACTTTACAAAATATTTATTTGAATAAATATGGAAATTTATATTTTAGGAGAGTCGTTCACTCCGAATATCTTGCACTTCATACTATCTCGTTTAAACATTTGCATCCGTTAATGCAAAATTTGGTTTTAATGCATTTATTACAATATTTAAATTTCTCAGGCAAGATAGAGAAATTGCTTCCCTATGTAAAAAAATTTATTAGCTTAACACAATATAATAATAGTGCTATTAAGTATGGCACTATACTGATGGTAAAAAAAAAATATTACTTGTATATCTGTGAACAACGTCAGCAAAATAACTAAAAAATTGAATGCCAGATATTAGTTATTTTGCTGAGATTTAGTTACGACTTCTAAAGTGACTCAAAGTTGTACTTAATAAGCCGGTCATAATTTTAATTAAACTCGAATCTAACTCTTGGAACATTTTCATATTTAACGAAAATGCTAAATTGGCTTCCGCAATAATATCATGCAGTAAAGAGTTATTCATCGGAATACTATCTAACGCTTTTCTATAATCATGTTTAAAGATTGTTTCGTCTTCGATTTGTTCGAATTCATAGAATTCGCTACCTTGATTTCCTTCTAATCTTAAAGCCTTTTTAGCTATATTTTTCAGAACTTGGCCGCCAGATAAATCACCTAGATAACGAGTATAGGCATGAGCGACTAAAAGTTCCGGCTGATGTTCGCCTAAGGCATGTATTCTATCAACATAGATTTGAGTGGCAATAGAAGGTTTTATTTGTTTTTGCCAATTAGAACCGTAAAAAAAACATAGATCTTTTTCCAAACTTTCTTTACGATTCAGTTCAATAAAGTAGATAGGAGCAATACATTCATGATAACGATTTGAATACATTTCTTCCTCGATAGCAGAATACACAAAATATAGATTAGCGATTAGTTTTCTATAACTGACAGGACTAATAACTCCACTTAGAAATGACTTGACGAACATTACATTTTCCGCCATACTGTGAGATTTTGTCGTCCCTTGTTTTAATTGAGTTGCAAGATTATGGTTCATAGCTGTTAAAAAATATAAAAAACTTTAAATTAATTATTATGAATAATATTAAATTGTGACCAAACTGTTAATAAGTAAACAAAAACAAACCAATCTAAGAAATTATCGAATAGTATTCCAAGTAGTTACAGTATTAATAGGTCTCATAAAAAATAAACGGCTTAATGTCCAAGCTAGTTGAGAATAGATAGGTATTTTTGTTATTGTCTGCCAGAATGGATTATTATTATTAGCACTTAGCTCGATTAGCTTTTTATTTTGGGATGAACACTTATCTAATAAATGAAAAAAGGATGGATGATCTACATTTAAAGCTACTGGAAATATTCTCCCAGCACTTTCATTAGTTTTACGAATCACTTGGATATCAAATTGACGCGCATCTAACCCTATACTTTGATAAAAGTCTAACCTTTGGAAGTCATTTAGGTACATAGTGGCGAATACACTTAATAGAAAAAAACGACACCATAATTTAGATTCCCAATTATGTATAAATTGAGGTTGAGAACGTAGTAACGCAGCAAAAAAATCACCGTGTCGATTCTCATCTTGACACCAATTTTCAAAAAATTTAAAGATTGGATAGACTCTATACTCTTGATGCTTTTCTAAATGTCTATAAATTGTAATATATCGCCAATAGCCAATTTTTTCAGATAAATATGTTGCATAAAAAATAAACTTTGGTGAGAAAAAAGTATATTTACGATTCTTAGTTAAAAATCCTAAATCTAATGATAAATTAAAATCAGCCATAGCTTTATTTAAAAATCCAGCATGTCGAGCTTCATCTCTAGACATCAAGGCAAAGCATTCAGCTAAAATAGGATTTTTATCTTTAAGACGTCGAGATAATTCTTTATATAGTAAAAAGCCAGAAAACTCGGCAGTACAAGATCTTTCTAAAAATTCAATAAATAAACCCTTTGTTTTATTGTCTAAATTATCCAAAGAAATATTAAACTCTTCATCTCGAATAAAATGATTTTTATTATAATCTACTTGGAATTCAGCTAAGATTGCTTCGAATTCCTGTGTATTTTTAGAAATATCTAATAAACTCATCTCTTCAAAATTAGTTGTATAAAATCGAGGAGTTAAAAGGCTCTCTTTTATAACGGTTTTACTTTCTACTTGTTGTTGTGGCATGAAATTGCTAATGGAGTAATTTGCTATAAAAATTAGTATATTAGTATGAAATAATATGTGGATTATTTGTTTATTATATTATAATTACTTAGTACGTATTTATTCATCGTGTATACATATTGTTATCTTTTGATTTTAAACCACCTAAAATACATTGTAACTAAAATAATTTGAATTATAGTTTACAATTTTAAGTGGCTTAAAATTATAAACTATAGATTGTTTCTCATAAAAATTTACAAGTTTATGCAGCTGGCTTAGCTGGTGGTGCTTTTACTTCAACTAATTCGTCCAGACTAAAATTATTTGTATTTATATTAGAGTAATTAACTTTGTCAAATCTTACAACTGCTGGATAACGTACACCACTACTATCAACAACAGTAACAGTGCCTAAATCTTGATACCAGTAAGACTCTTTTCTTAAAACACGAACAACGGATCCTTTCTGTACCATAAAGTATTAAGTAAAAATTTGTATAATTTAATAGAATATATAAACTATTATTTTACAGTTAACAAATAAAAATTAATTTTTATTAAATTTTGTTACCGTGTTATATATGAACTGTAATATCATTTATGGAATACTACAGTTCATATATAATCTAACTTCCTAGCACAGCCCAGTCTACATCTACATTCTCCAGGATTAAGGATGAATTATATATTTGTAAAATAATCAATAAAAATAGTAAAAATAATAACATAAAAACTCCCATAATAGGAGTAGTCCCCCATCCGGGAGCAACTTTACCATACTCAGAGTTTAAAGGTCTTAAAATTTCACCTAATCTTGTTCTTAATGCCATAATTAAATAATACTTTAAATATAAATAAATACTATAATTGAACAGTTAACTATAGAAATATAGTCTTTCAATTCCTATAATATAATAGTCGAATGTAAATTAAAAAAGTAATTCTATCATTTTATTACAATTATAATACGAGAGTATGAAAAAAACAGAGTAAATAAACCTGAAATTTGCATTTTTTAATAATATTGTGTATTATAAAGATATGCCGGGATAGCTCAGTTGGTAGAGCAGTGGATTGAAAATCCTCGTGTCACCAGTTCAAACCTGGTTCTTGGCATTAAGAGCGAAATTGTACAATTTCAGGATAAAAATTAACGAGAATAGTGCCTGTTTTCCCATTACGATTTTTTGCTATAATAATTTCGGAAGTATTTTCGGCCTCTTCTGGAAAGTAATAATGTGCTCTGTATAAGAGTAAAACGATATCCGCATCTTGTTCAATTGAGTTATGAATTAGAATTGAATTAGCAATAAAATTAGTAAATGGAGGTATGTTAAAATTCCAAATCTGATTTTTGTTATTATAAGAAATGGTAGAAATATTATGGAGAAAACTCTTTCTTTTCTTAGGCTTACAAACAGCTAATTTATCAAACTTTGTTAAATTATCTAATCTTTTCCAACCATATAATGTTAATATATGGTGATTTCCGGTTATTTGTACTGTTGATACAGTATGAACTTGAAGACGATAAGTATGCTTAACACCACTAGATTGTTTGTATTTTAAAGCTAAAAAAACTCCAGCATTACTTCTAGGATTAAAGCTATCCACATAGAAAAACGTCGGTGTTATTATATCGGATACTTTTCGTTGTACTTGAGAACAAGCTAAAGATACTAGTATATCATTAGCAATGCAACCACTTTCTCTTAAATCGGAAAGTAAAGGTTTTTTATTAGATCTCTGCTCTACATTGCGATTTAACTGAGATAGAGTTATTATAGGTACATTAAATTTGCGAGCTAGAGCTTTAAGAGTACGAGTAATATATCCTATTTCTTGTGCTCGGTTATCTTTATAATTGCCAAGCAACTGAAGATAATCAATTATAACGAGATCGACAAGACCATATTTCGTATTAATATTTTTTAGTGCTAAGTCAATATCCTCTAATTGTAAAGAGCTATCGTCATTGATATACAAGTTAGATTTAAATAAGAAAGGAAATAGCTCTTTTTGCCGAGCAATATCATCTTCAAAAATATTAAACTTTTTCAAGATATTTAATGGTAGACCACTTTCCATTAACATGAGTCGTGTAATAATTTGTTTAGAACTCATTTCTAAACTAAATAATAGAATACATGTCTCAGGTCTATATTTACATATATTCGTTATGATACTAAGACTTAAAGCAGTTTTTCCCATGGCCGGTCTTCCAGCCAGAATGAGTAAATTTCCTTTTTGCAGCCCATTTAAAAGATAGTCTAATTCAGAAAATCCAGTTTGAAGATTTGCACGTTTTTCAGAACTTGTTTGGGCTTGAAAATCAGAAAAAGTACCTGGAATGAGATTACTTGCCTTTATAAAATAAGTTTTAGAATGAACTTTTTTAATTTGAGTAATAGTTGTTTCTATTTCATCTAAATTAATATGTTCACAACTTTCATAATTATAAGAGAGTTGGCCTAAACTATAACTAAGATATATGAGCTTCCGCTTAATGTATTTATCTTTTAATATAGTAAAAAAAAGATTTAATTCTGGAATAGATAAACAAAAATCCGTTTGAGTTAATTCTGCTATCCGAGTATTTCCTCCAATAGTATCTACTGCATCACATGTCTCAAGTTGATAAAGTAATGTCACTGGAGTGATCTGTTCTTCTTTAAGATACAAAACCCTCATATTCTGAAAAATTATTTTATTGCTTTGAAGATAAAATAATTCTTCAGTAATTTCAGAGAATATATATTGAAGCAAATTGCTATTTGCAAGCATACCTTTTAAAATAGAATCTTCGACATACGGGTTGTATAGAGCAAAATCTTCTTTATTATTAGTAGGCAGAATAGATAAATTTTGGTCAAACATTCGGATATTTTTAACACATCTTATTTAGTTAATAACTATATTCGGAAAAATATATAATTCCATAATCGCAATAAACTGATGATCTAGTTTAATTTGGAGACTAAAATTACCTGTAGTTTTAATTTCATCCAGTTCTATTTGTTTTTTCTCAATAGTAGTACCTAAAATATTAGAAAGCCAAACTGCGATCTCTTTTTCTGTAACTGTACCAAAAATAGCATCTTGCTTACCTATTTTTTTCTTAAAGCTAATATTGTTGATTTTTTCCAGTAGTAACTTAGTATTTAAAGATACTGCCTTAGCTTTTTCCGCATTTTGTTTGCGTATTTCAGTGCGCCATTGTGCTTGCTTGATGATGTTCGGAGTAGCTAGGATAGCTAAATTTTTGGGTAACAAATGGTTTCTAGCATAACCTGCTTTAACATTGACTAGACTTCCTGTGATGCCTAAATTTGTTACATCACTCTGTAAAAGTACAGGAATAGTTTTTTTGGACACTTGTATGTACTCCTTAATAATTACAAATATTAAATAGTTTAATGATTATCTTGTCTTATAATTCTAAGAAAAATTGGAGAGATGGCCGAGTGGTTGAAGGCGCAACATTGGAAATGTTGTTTAAAGGTAACTTTAACAAGGGTTCGAATCCCTTTCTCTTCGTATCTCTTTTTTAGGCATTATTTAGACACTTTTCTTCCAGGCTTGTAAGCCATTTTCTAATTTTTGGCAAGGTATTTGAGCTTTACCTAGTAATGTACAAGCTACCTGTGCTCTAGAATTTAAACTACAATATACAACTAATGGGGTATTTAGTTGAGATAATATTTTTAAAGTATCTGGCTCAGATAGCATAGGTAAAGAATAATTTAATGCTCCCGGGATATGATCAATAGTAAACTCTAGCTCTGACCGCACATCAATCAGTTGAATCTTATTTAGTTTGAGTAATTTTTTACATAATTGAATATCAATACTCTCACTTGTCTCATTTTTACAGTCTATATTACTTACTGGCGGGGAAATAAGTTTTAGTAGAGATTTCTGATTATCAATAGAAAATTTTTTGCGAATACGTATTTTTCTAAATTGCAAAGTAAATATATTCAGAATTAGTAAATATCCCGATAAAGTGTTACCTATTCCTAAGACAAGTTTCAAAGCTTCTGACGCTTGCAGTAATCCAATTAATCCAGGCACTACACCTAAAATACCACCTTCTGAACAAGACAAAGAAGTAGTCGGTAAAGATTCTTTAGGGTATAAATCATGATAAGTAGGCCCTCCTCGATAATTAAACACACTCACCTGTCCCTCAAATTGGAATACACCACCGTAGATCCAAGGCTTTCCTAAAAGCCAGCAGAATTCATCAATTAAATATCGAGTTTCTATGTTATCGGTACCATCTAAAATTAAGTCATGATCTTGAATTAATTTGTAAGCATTGGTACGACTTAATTTGAATGGAATGCTATTTATGTGACAGTGGGGATTTAATTTACTAATAGAAGTTTTGACAGAGTCTACTTTGAGAGAGTTGAGAAAAGACATAGTGTGAATAGGTTGTCTTTGCAAATTTGAAATATCAACTATATCATCATCGATAATACTAATATTCGTAACACCAGAAGCTGCTAAGTAGCTCACAATTGCAGACCCTAAAGCTCCAGCCCCCACGCACAAAAGCTTAATGTGCCCTAATCTTTTTTGCCCTTCTAATTGAACTTGAGGTAGTAGAAGTTGCCTAGAATATCTCTTATATTCAGTTAGTGATAATTCTACGTCACTTAAATTAAGATTTAGCATAATAGCCCTAAAATATTTAAAGGTATGATAATACTTATTGACTTGTTCAAATCAAATCAGATAAGCTTGAAAAACTTAAAATCAATAGAGTATCATTAAATTAAACGTCCTTAGTTCAGTTGGTAGAACGCAGGTCTCCAAAACCTGATGTCGAGGGTTCAAGTCCTTCAGGGCGTGTTGTAAAAAGTTTACTTATTTTAATAAGAAGTCTATTATTAATTTATGTAAAACGAGTTTTTAAGCGGGTAGATTTACCAAATCTAGAACGTAAATAATACAGTTTAGCTCTACGTACTTTAGACTTTCTTGTAACTTCAATATTTGTAATTCGAGGGGAATGGATAAGAAAAGTTCTTTCAACTCCAACTCCTTGTAAAGAATATCTAACAATGATACTTAAATTAATCCCATGATTTTTTTTACAGATAATAACTCCGCGACAATACTGCGTTCGCTCTTTATTACCTTCTTGAATTAAAATTCCTATTTTTACATAATCCCCAATCTCTAATTCTGGAATACTGGACTTCATGTAATTACTCTCGAGTAGAGTAATAGCTTTATGATCAACAATAGATGGAAAATTCATATGTATATATTAATGTGTAATCAAATTATACTAAATAATTATACTCACGATTTTGAGGATTATCAATTATCTTAGAATAACTGGATTTCTCTAGTCAATTCACACTAAAACAATTACTTTGGACTCTATATGGTGAAACCAATAATTTAGAAAGCTTCTACCGTTAAATGCAAGAAATAGAAGTTGGCTTGGGTATCTGAAGTATTGGTAGGGTCTATTCATGTAAGAACCATTGAAAAACTCTTTCAAACTCGAAGCAATAGGGGTATCTTTTGATTCGCAGGGAAAAGCATTAGATATCAAAACCTTGAATTTATGGCTAGCAACCTTTTCGAGTAAGCTTGTCATTTAATTGACAAAGACTTTTATTCTATAATAAACACTTTACTCGCAAATAAATAAGAGTGTTACCTGATAATTCCTGTGCACAATCTATGAAGCAAATGTAAATTTTAATAAACTGTATCATTAAAGATATTATTAAATTGTTATAATTAAGTATAATTTTATTTGTTATTTAAATATATATATTATAGAGACTTTCTATGAGTGTTAAAGCTAGTGGAGGTAGTCCGGCAGTTCAACCTCAGTTATTTAGAACTGCTGCGACTTCAGCTATTTTACAAGCAGAACAACAAGATCGACATCTAGAATTAGGAGAGTTAGATCAACTTTCTACTTTCTTAAGTACTGGAAGCAAACGACTAGATATAGCCGTAACTTTAGCTAAAAATGCTACTTTCTTAGTAGCTAAAGCCGCGAATAAAATTTTCGTGGGAGGATCTCCTTTATCATACTTAGAGAGACCTCAGGCTGCTGTACAATTAGTCGGTGCTCCACAAACAGATTTGACTCAACAAGCTGTTGGTGAATTACCAAAAACCTTTTCAAAAAATTTAAGTGAGGCTTTTACTCCTGGAGAGTCAACTCCTTCAGGTTTTAAACCCATTAATGTAGTAACTTACGGTCCTACTCGTATGCGTAAGTCTTTACGTGATTTAGATTGGTTTTTGCGTTATTTGACTTATGCTCTTGTTGCTGGAGACCCTAATATTCTTTCCGTGAATATACGAGGTTTGCAACAGTTAATAGAAAATGCATGCTCTAGTTCTGCAGCTATCATTGCTTTAAGAGAAATGCGCCGTTTAGGAATTGCATTAGTCGGAGATGATGTAGAATCTCGAGATTTAGTGCGTGAATACTTTAATGTTTTAATAAAAGAATTTGAAGCTACGGCTTTAACAGATAAGTTGCGTAAACGAGAATCACTTGATCAACAAGGATTACGCTTACCTCAAATATATGCTAATGCGGGTGTAAAAACTCAACGTTTTGTAATGAAGCCAGGCTTATCAGCAGTTGAAAAAACAGCTGTCATTAAAGCCGCATATAGACAAGTTTTTGAAAGAGACATCTCAAAAGCGTATGGCTTGTCTTTAAGCACCCTAGAATCACAAGTTCAAAATAAAATAATTACAGTTAAAGAATTTATTCGTGCTCTAGGTAAATCATCGCTATATCAAAAAGAATTCTACGATTCTTTTGTTAATAGTAGAGTAGTAGAATTAGCACTTCGTCACTTTTTAGGTAGAGGCTTAAGTTCTTTAGAAGAATTTCAAAAATACTTTGCCATTGTATCTCAAAATGGTTTGTCTGCGTTAGTAGATGCCTTAATAAATTCGGATGAGTATGCAGATTATTTTGGTGAAGAGACCGTACCATACATAAGAAGCTTAGGTGAAGAGCCTCAAGAATGCCGTAATTGGGGAGCTCAATTTAATTTATTTAATTATAGTGCACCGTTCTATAAAACACCGCAATTTATCACTTTATTTAGTGATTATACCCAAGCATTGCCAGATCAACATCCTTACGGTAAAGGAAATGATCCTTTAGATATTCAGTTTGGTGCGATTTTCCCTCAGAAGGTTCGTAATGTACAGAATCGCCCGGCTCCTTTTGGTAAAGATACACGAAGACTACTTATCCGAAAAGGACCTGGAATATTAAATCAAGTAGGTAGTCCTGAAACTAGAAATCAGAGTCCAGGATCTTTAGGGCCACGTATATTTCAGTGGGATCCAGAAGCAAAATCAACAGATATTGATTTAAGAATCTCTGATTTTAGTCCTTCTAAAGAAAGCATAGTTCAAGCAACTTATGTTCGTATTTTTGGTAGACAAGTATATGAAGAAGAAAGACTATTATTAACATCTATTGAGGAAGCTTTCTTAAAGAACGAAATTACAGTCAAAGAGTTTGTGCGCCAACTAGCAAAATCTGATATTTTTAGAAGATTGTATTGGACGCCTTTTTATGTTTGTAAGGCGATTGAATATATTCATATTCGATTACTAGGCAGACCAACTTACGGTAGGGCTGAAATTAATAAGTATTTCAATATAGAATACAAAGAAGGTTACTATAAAGTTATTGATTCTATCCTAGATAGTATTGAGTATGCTCAAACATTTGGAGATAATACTGTCCCATATGATACTTATGGTACTTCTACCGGAGTAAGTGCTAGAGGTTTAAGAAAGAGTACTATTAATCAAGTATATCCTCTTAAACAAGTGGAGTCTTCTAGTAAATTTATAGAATTAGGCAAAACTAAAGATAATTTAAGTAGTAATAGTATTACAGCTAAGATTAGTCAGGGTGTTTCTAAGCTTAGAGAACAAAAATTAATTTTCTCTATTACGCCAAGTTCTTCGCGTATTGAATTAGAGCAAGCTTTAAAGGCTGCTTATCGACAAATTTTCGAAAGAGATATTAATACTTTTAGTATTGGTAATGAGTTAGCGTTATTGGAAGTTGAGTTCCTAGAAGGTAAGATTTCTGCTAAAACACTTGTTCAGAAATTAGGTACATCTCAATTATATCAAAAAGAATTCTATACACCTTATCCAAATACGAAAGTGATTGAATTAGGTACTAAGCATTTTCTAGGTCGAGCACCAAATACTCAAGCAGAGATTAGATATTATAACTTAATTTTAGCTAATCAAGGATTAACTGCTTTTATTGAAAGCCTAATTAGTACTCAGGAATATAGTTTGTTATTTGGGATTAATACGATTCCGTACCGTAGATTCCCAACTTTACCAGCAGCTAACTTCCCGAACACTCAGAAGCTGTATAATCAATTAACTAAACAAGATCCTAGCATTACAATACCTAGCTTCCAACCAGTCCTAGGTAATCTTTCTGTTCAAGTTTAAGTTTTTAATGAATCACATGTTTAGATCAATTTAAACATGTGATTCATTAAAAAACGGGATTGACGGGGCTCGRACCCGCAACTTCCGCCGTGACAGGGCGGTGCTCTAACCAATTGAACTACAATCCCTTAGCATATAATAGGGTACACGAAAAGAGTTAACGAGTAAATAAGACTAGGAGAGAGAGGGATTCGAACCCTCGGTACGGAGTTACCTACCGTACAACAGATTAGCAATCTGTCGCTTTCGACCACTCAGCCACCTCTCCATATAGCTATAAATATTATAGCATAAATTTTTCATGGCTCAAGCGGGATTTGAACCTGCGACCTTGGGCTTATGAGTCCCCTGCTCTAACCGACTGAGCTACTGAGCCTTGTTCTTTTAATATTATCTCTAGATTTACATGAAAATAAAATATAATTTACTGTTTGCTGAGATTTAGTAAAAAAGAAAACTATAATTTTCTTTTTTACTAAAGTGTATTAATTCTCTAAAGCTAGTGCTAAGGAATTAGTCTTAATTGTTAAATATCGAATTATTGTGTCATCAATTCTAAAAAATTTTTCTAAATTACTCACGATTTGTTTATTCCCTACATAACTACATTCGATATATATACCATCCTGGTATTTATTTATGGGGTAAGATAAATGCCTTCTACCTCGATCATATATAGCAATATTCTTACAGCCATTAGTTATTAACATTTGATGATATTTTCGAATGATATTTAATGTAGTTTCTTCTGTTAAGTCTGGCTTCAAAATGAAAAAGGTCTCATATAAATTATTAAGTGGATTTATTTAATCTCTTTTCAGAACCGTACATGCTAGTCTCCTAGCATACGGCTCACATAAGATTTTCAATTGAAATCTTATTATTTTATATCCAACTTAGTTTTCTACATAAAAAACTAAAAGTTTATAAAAATCTTTTCATGTGGGCTATAGTCCGCTATGACTATTCTTGTTCACATATACACGTTCTATCACAATCTTTTCGCTTAGAATTCATTAAATTATATATAGAGCTGCACGGAATCACACATCATTTACAATCTAAAGCAAATGGAATGTAGATTGCATAGCTATTTTCTACTAAATAAATAACGTCTTCAAAACTACTTTCTTACAATATATAAGCTTTTTAAGGGAATTCCGGATATACTATAATAAAAATGAACAGATACCTTCGTGTCGCACTAGATTTATTTTATTTGACATTATATTTATTTAATATGTAAAAATAGTCTGGGTTTATATTAATTGTTTATAGTATTATACTATGACATATTAAGAAAATCAGCTTCGATCAACAGCTTTTAATGAGTAAAAATTTTTTTTGATCAAAATTGTCAATCTTGTTGAATTGTTGTAACCTAATAACCTTCTAGATGAATCCGTACAGCTTCAGAAACTACAGGTATCTGACAATACTGACCAAATAGTGCTTTTACAAAAGCATGTGCAATCATACTCATGCAAATCAATAAACATAAATCACATGTGAGTTCTCCATATAAGTTCTGGGTAAAATTGTCAGGTAAAGACCAGTAGATAATCCCCAGCAAACTAGTGATTAAATAGACTAGAATAGAGTGTAACATATGATATCGTGTAAATTTATGTAGACGTTTGGGCTGTATAAAAATGACATATTGAGAGAATAAGAGTATTACATAGAATGTATTGAAATCTATATAAGAACCTTCTAAGACAGGCCTAATATATTCATTATAAAACAGCTGTAAATCAACAGGTAAATGGGGCATTGTGTACTTCCCAAAATTGTTAAAAGCTTCTAAAAAAGGAATCCCATAAGGAATAACTGCTAAATATAGCATTAATAAATTAGATTCTTTGTTCTCAATTTTATGAAAAGGTTTTGAAACTCTATAACTAATTTGTGCAGCAAGCATTAGAAAAAAAGATAATGTGAAATAAGCTACAACTAGTGAAAACTGTTTCCCATTTGATCCCATTAACGAAATTTTCTCTGGATTTACAGCATATGATTTTTTGCTATCATAAGGAGTAGGAAAAATATAATCTAATACCCAATAGTTAAAAGTATCAGTTATACTACACCAAAGTGACACAATTGATTTCCATACACGGCTGAAGATATTTGGTAATAAATCGTTATTTTCAGTATTCATATGTGATATACTCCTTATTACTTTATTGTGATAGACATTCTAAAAAATTGTTGTAATTAACTAAAGAGAATAATTTCCCTATATATAGATACTAATCATCTTTATAATAGGGAAATTAATTAAAAAAAGTCTTTTAAGAGCGCTTTAATCGATCTTTTTGGCTTACAAATAAGAGAGCTGCAGTGATAGGTAAAACTACAATTACTCCCCCAAGAATTAAACTACTTATAAAGTTACTTAATGATGGTGTCATAGTGCAATTCCTAATTATAATACTAATGTTCTACTTTATATTTTATAATTTACTCATTCCATTATTGTATCATTAAATCTTGATAATATATCATATCTATGTGACATATGTATATTTTGTCATAATTAACTTGAAAAATTTATTATAAACAACTTTAGTTTTATCTTTAATTTGCAAATATTATTTAATATAATCTTTTTTACACATTATGATTTTTTTTATATCTAATTTCAAATTATTTAAATATTAACTGAATTTAAATAATATTTTAAGTAATTTATAATAGAATATACTATTCTGTTTACAATTACAAGAACTATCCCGTATAATAAAGGTAAGGGTCACTAACTCAATGGTAGAGTACTCGGCTTTTAACCGATTTGTTCCGGGTTCGATCCCCGGGTGACCCATTTTTAATACATACTTAAATGTTGATTCCTAGGATATTATAAATTATATCACCAATACATCGTAATTAAAAATATTGTACTAAAGATATCTATAACTTATTTACAAAGTTTATGTCTCGGGAATTTTATTGAGGAGTTACTCGTTTATAGTACAAGTATTTTTGGGAATACAATACTCAATGTTGCTGTCAGGATCTAGATTAATTAAGTAAGGGAGTAGTTTTTTTTCTAAAAAAATTTTATTATATATTTATTGCTATGCCTAGTCATCTATATGAATAGTTCAATCTATTGTTAATCACGTGTCAAAAATTAAAGAGTTATAATTCGATATGAGCCTAATTTCTATATCTGATACATTTGCTAATTTAGAAAGCCAATGTGCTTTAATTCCTTTTATCACCGCAGGGGATCCCAATTTAGATATTACCAAACAAGCTTTAAAAATTTTAGCCCGTGAGGGAGCTGATATTATTGAAATTGGAATTCCTTATTCTGATCCACTAGCCGATGGCCCAACTATACAAGAGGCCTCTTTCCGGGCTTTAAAACAAGGGATAACGTTAGATCAAATTCTTTTAATGATTTCAGAAGTCAATCAAGATATTGACACTCCTTTAGTTATTTTTACTTACTATAATTTAATTGTAAATCAAGGGGTAGAGCAATTTCTTACAAAAATTACAAATGCTGGTTGTAAAGGACTCTTAGTACCTGATCTTCCCTTAGAAGAGACTGAATTGTTAGAAGCAGCCTGTCAAGAGTATCAAATAGATCTTATTCTTTTATTAAGTCCAAATACCTCCGAAAACCGACTGAAGCAAATCATACAGAAGTCACAAGGTTGTCTCTATCTTGTTAGTAGTACTGGAGTGACTGGCATGAAGTTTGACCCGAAAGAGCGTATTCAATACTTAATTCAAAAAATCAAGGCATCTACGAGTGTACCTTTAGTAATAGGATTTGGTATATCGACTCGAGAAGATATACAAGCAGTACAATCCTGGGGAGTCGATGGAATTGTTATGGGAACGGCTTTTGTAAAAGAACTTATGAAAAGTGCTCAAGAACCTCAATTACAATCTTTTACGAATTACTGCAGGTATATTAAAGAATCTTTAGTTCTAAGTTCCTAGAATGTTTCATTAACAAGTTTCTTATTCAGAAAGTTAAGATCTTTTTCTATACTCTCACACGAGTATGTTCTTGGGAAATTTTTGACCTGGCTTTCAGCATTTTCCTAAGATCATACTAGTGTTAATGACAAGGATGTCAGCTATTTGCAATAGACTACAATATGTTAAGTAGCACTTAATCGAATAATATGGTAAAAGCATCCATTCACTATAAGGTAATAGTAAAGAGTTACACTATCTTCAACTCAGGTTTATGGCACAACATAACCGACATAGAGTTCAAATTCTGCTAATTATTTGTAGCTAATCAAATTGTAATATGTCGTATTTAAAATATTAGTCTGCAGATGTGGTAGAGTTCTCTCAGTACCATGTTAACTACCAGACCAGAGCGCAGATACTTTAAAGCCCCCTTTTGTGAGATATTTGCTCAAATTTGACCATACCTCCTAGCTGTTCTTATAGAGATTGAACAGCTAGGAGGTATGGTCGGAATTCTGGCTGTTAAGTCTATCAATCTCATGTTGCTTCTTCTTTAGCATATCAGTTAATCGTTTTAAGGACTTCAATCCAAGATAGGATCTAACATTTTGTACAATTGACAGCGTAACCTGCCCTGTAGAGACTAACAATGGAACCCATTTCATTGGATTTAGTCTAGAAGTTGATTGTTTCTGGACCTTGGCAAGATATCTTCTCTCCAACTCCTCGGCACGAGGATTATAAATCATATTCAAACTACCAGGTAACGGCGCAGGTAAATCTTGAATACTAATTGTTGATCCATGTTTCATGTACAGATATCCTAAAAAGGCTAGAGTACCGCAACTTATAAGTATATTATTAACTACTCCCCAGAATCCCTCATTTTTAACTGACGGTGTGCTAAGATTATCAATTACATTCAAATATTCATTAGATAGCTGAGTAAAATTAGATAAATTCTGAGCTACTTTACTTGTGTTCTCATTATTTGTGTTTTGGTATTGATGTAGCGCAATAGTTGTTCGAGCCTCCGGACTGTTGTTAGGACTTGCTCTAGAGTCAAGTGTAGCCGTTATTGCATTTTGAACAGCATTCCGTATTGAAGATAAATCAGGGTGGGTATCGGTACTAGTTACTGGTCTCGAGATCTGAACCTGCATAAGCTTTCGTACGCTCCAGTAAAACTTAATAAGCACTTGTAAGTTTCGCACTAAACACTCATGAATATAAGCTACTTGTGAAGGTAAATTCTTACAACACTCTCGGGTTTGTATGTTAACAATAGCTTGGAGATCTTCTGTGGTTTTCGTAGGTAGGTTTAATACAATATCTCGAACTGCTGTAATTAAATCCCTGGTAGTCCCTCGACTTACAATATCACGGAAAGGTGTATCGCATAAAGAAGTTCTTGACGTAGCTTGTGGAATACTCAACGTTGTCCCTTGATAATCATCAACACCAGTTATTGACCAACACTTGGTACCATCAAGACTATTTCTCTCTCTCAAATGAAATTTAAAATTTAAGAGATTAAACGTAACATGAGACGAATCAATCTGATTCAACCTATAATAATCTGTAGCAAGTAAGTTTGTAATAACATCATCCTGAATCTTGCCTGTTAATGACCATTCTAAGTAAATATGTGTGATAGGATCACATATTTCTGGGGTACTCATTCCACCGGCGTTAGAGCCACCTGTAAACGCGACATAGCTGGTGTGAAAATTTTCAAAGTTGTCAACATCAAACCCACCACCATTGATGATCTCGGGCCGATTCCCAAGGTCGTGAATCTCACCGCTATGCGGTACAATCTCATTTTGCATACTTGAGTCTACCTCCTACCTTTAAATAAACGGAATAACGATCGGATTAAAAAGTTATTTAAGAAAACAACTACCAAAAACTTATATGTTTGAGACGTCTTAGTATCCGGAAAAATATAGTTGAGATTATAGGATAACACGGTAAATAGATTCACTGAAATTAGTAAGGTAACTAGTGTTGTTGATACGAAGAATGTAATCTGAAACATTATAACTAATAAACTATATATTGGCAGATTTGATCTTAAATTCGATCTCAGATCAAATTTCTTGGCATCAACCTCGCTTTCATATAAGTACCCACGATTGGTAAAGTTTAGAATCTGATGAATCTCCAAGCTATATATTAGTGCAGCTAAGATCAAGGTCAACCCAATCGCAAATACTCCCAAACGGAGTATTATACCCAAATCTAGGGATGGTTGGGAAACCATCACCGGAGGCTTTGCCTGAGCCATAATCTCATCTTCAGATCTCTGAATATACAAAAACGCTATACAAGGCAACCTTGGATGATGTAGTTGCTCAAAGCTCTGTGGCCATAACGTAGCTGTCTGAGGTTGAGGAAATTGCAAATATATACCAAATCTCCAACCATGTATTTTTAGTAGATGTATACCACAGCGACCAGTGCTCGGTTGATACTCTAGTCTAAAGTTATGTACAAGATAAGTAGTTAAATCACCCAAGTTGATAGATTGTATCGATAGCATTAATAACTCCAATTACCATATATATATCCATATACACCAACATAATATACTAGGTTACAATGCTACAACCATAAGATATTATAATATGTCCATACATTATACAATATAACATATAGACATGTTATATTATCTTGCCTTAATTCAATATTTTAATGTTATACCCCCAGGGGAATTCGAATCCCCGTTACCTCCGTGAAAGGGAGATGTCCTTGGCCTCTAGACGATGGGGGCCTTAATCTCATTCTAAATAAATAATACACAATTTACATAGAAATGTCAATATAATTATGATGTTCAAGCAAGTTAAATTTTTATGACAAATAAAAGTTAAGTAAGAATGGTGTGTTACAATTATCATAATATTATTAATAATGACATTAAGTTTATTATATCTTTAGCTAAAATATTATCTATGACGACTTATTACTTTACACTAGCTACTCAAACTTTTCTTTTAGAAGAAGAGCCGGTTGAAGAAATTTTACGTGAAAGGACTAATTTTTATCATGAGAATGGTCTACCTATTGATTTTTGGTTAATTCCAAATTTTGAACCTTCAATGATTCCTAGTATAGCACTAAATAGTACGGCTAAAGAACAAAATTTAGCCGCTATTGTCTCAACTAATCCTCGATTTATAGATTGGCTTAAACTACGTTTACAATATGTTATGAACGGAGTTTTTGAGGTTGAAGATTTATCATCAATTATTAAATAAATTACATTTTAATAACAGATTAAATAAAAAACCGGTAACCTATAGTATTATATAGTATATGTAATATGAACAATTTATATAGATTTAGATAATATAGTTATATATTATTGTACCTATTTTTAAATATATTTTTATTTTGTGATAACAAAAATTTGTTTTAAATCAACTATATTAGATAAACTCAAATATGATTAATGATAGTCAAATTTTTATAGCTTTGGTAATCGCTTTAGTATCTGCCGTTTTAGCATTACGCCTTGGTTTAGACTTATATCAATAATTTAAACTTGAACATCTAAACTCTTTCTAACTTTCATACATATAAAATATATAATAATTTTAAGTTTTATGAAAGTTAGAAAAGTTTACTTACATAATATTTTGTTAAGTAATATTATATTAACTCAATCAAAATAACTAAACTTTTATTTTTTCATCAGTGAAACTTAATACCGTAGAGAATTTAGTTCGCCCAGTTTTTCCATTTACCGCAATTATAGGCCAAGAAGAAATGAAATTGGCTCTAATTTTGAATGTGATCGATCCAAGTATAGGAGGTGTGATGATCATGGGGGATCGAGGTACTGGTAAATCAACAACCATCCGTGCTATTGCGGACCTATTACCAGAAATAGAAGTTGTAGCCGACGACCCATTTAATTCTCATCCATATAATACCGACTTGATGAGTGAAGAAGTTAAAGAATCTTTCAACAGTCAAATCACATTATCCCAGAAAAAGATTAAAGTACCTATGGTTGACCTCCCTTTAGGGGCAACTGAAGACCGTTTGTGCGGTACGATTGATATAGAAAAAGCCTTAAAGAATGGTATCAAGACTTTTGAACCGGGTTTATTAGCAAAAGCTAACCGAGGTATTTTATATGTTGATGAGGTCAATCTATTAGATGATCACTTAGTTGATCTTTTACTTGATGCAGCAGCTTCTGGTTGGAATACTGTTGAGCGAGAAGGTATTTCTATCCGCCATCCAGCAAGATTTGTGTTAGTAGGTTCTGGAAATCCAGAAGAGGGTGAGCTAAGACCACAACTCTTAGATCGATTCGGTATGCATGCAGAGATCAGAACAGTTAAAGATCCGGATTTAAGAGTTAAAATTGTAGAAGAAAGAAGTGCTTTTGACCAAAATCCTTTAGATTATGTTGAAAGTTATCGCTCTACACAAGATAACCTTAAAGAACGTATTCTAGCCGCACAAAATATTTTATCAGATGTACACATTGATTATGATTTAAAAATCAAAATATCAGAAGTCTGCTCTCAGTTAGATGTAGATGGTTTAAGAGGTGATATTGTTACTAATCGAGCAGCTAAAGCATTAGCTGCGTATAAAAATGAAGATTCTGTAACTATTGAACATATTGAAACTGTTATCACCTTATGTTTACGACACCGATTGAGAAAAGATCCTTTAGAATCAATGAATTCTGGCGATAAGGTTGATAAAGTATTCCAAAAAGTTTTTCAGTAAAATAAACTCGACAGAATATCAGTTATTTGATTATAGAGATTAAGTTTTCTTAAATATGATAAACTCTTAATAAAATGATGAAGTACTTTAGTACACTCATTGTGTATATAGAAAAAATAATTAATCTCAAATCCTTATTATGGTAGAACCTTTATTGTCCGGCATTGTGTTAGGTTTATGTGCAGTTACGCTTTTAGGTTTATTCTCTGCAGCATATTTACAATATCGTAGAGGAAATCAAATCGGATTATAATCTAATGTATCTTATTAATTTTAAAGTGTTATTAAAAGTTAATAAGATACATTAGGTCATTAATTATGACAAGTTATCTTACTCTAATTGTTATACAATATCCCGCAATTATGCCTAACATAAAATTTAAAATTACTAATAAAAGGATAACTTCAGATAAAGAGAAAGTACCCCATATAGTTTCAACTACAGTGGTAGACCATGTCCAGTCTACACTTGAATAAATGGATCGAATAGCTTCTATAGTATAACTTAATGGGTTAATACTGGCCAAGACTTGCAACCACATCGGCATAAATGAGAATGGTACTAAGGCTGTACTTGCAAATAACAGAGGTAAATTGATTATAAAAATTAGCGCTAATAATTCAATATGACCAGGTAAAATTAAGCTTGCGCTTATACTGCACATTGTTAACGCACAAGTGAGTAATACTAGAATAACTATTGTTATTACAAAAGTTATTAAGTGAAGCTTAATTTCCCATAAACTCATTAGGCCTAAAACAAACAGAGTTTGTATCAAGGTAATAGTACTAATAAATAGAGCCGATGCCATAATAATGGATTGCCGAGTCGTTAAAGGTGCTACTAACAGTCGATTAAAAAAACCAAACTCTCGATCAAACATTAATGGCAAACCAGCATTCAAAGCTCCAGTGAATGTGGTAAAAACTAAAATTCCTGGAGTTAAAAAGTGGCGATACGATTTACTAATACTAAATAGTTCGACAGGGGCATTTTGGAAAAGTGCGCCAAAAAGAATTAGCCATAGCATTGGTTGAAACAGACCGGCTATAAATGTTGCTGGTCTTCTTTGAGTTTGAATTATTAATCTTCGATATAATGCCCATGTTTCTTGAACGTAGTTCCTCATTATTGTAGAAAAAGAAGGCTGTATAGATATCATTATTAAATATTTACTTAGTTATAATGGATTACTTACTTTGATTCTCTCAAGTAGAGAATTGTCCTGAATATTATAATAATTACTCGTTATTATTAAAGTATACTTTTTTCTTGCTGAGTTTCTCTTCTCTAAGGCATAATTAATTGAACCGTTTCTAACAGGGATACTATGAACTAGGGATGATATATCAGTACAAGTATGTTTGGAAGTCCTAGAGACTCTAAAGAGCTTAATTATCCACAGAATAAGACTGGTTCAATTATAGATGTTAATCGGCTTGTTTTCTGTATGCCTAAACTAAATAATATTCTTTTTCTTCTTCTAATAGAAAATAGGTATGAAATAAATAATATAAATACCGTAAATAATTGAAAAAATATATATTTTATATAATATAATAAAGTTAATATATATATTATTTTGTAAAAAGTTCTACATATCTTAATCTCATAATAAATAATCAAATATAGATTATAATTATTCTTCAAATACTCTTAACGAGTCTAAATTTAATTGGAGTAATCAATTGATTTAAGAGATATTAGTTATTAACTAGCTATTAATAAAATAAATTATTATAAGGAGATCTTTATGGCAGCATATCAAGTTAGATTCGTATGGGCAGAGAACGATATTGATACAACTCTTGAGGTTCCAGATGATATATTAATTTTAGACGCTGCAGAAGAAGCTGGATTAGATTTTCCATATTCTTGCCGAGCTGGTGCTTGTTCAAGCTGTGCAGCCATAGTTAAAGATGGGACTGTTGATCAAAGTCAGCAGGCTTTCTTAGACGATGACCAAATGGCACAAGGATTTGTATTAACTTGCATAGCTTATCCTACATCTGATGTAACTCTTTTAATGGGTAAAGAAGAGGAGCTTTACTAAATTAGAATATTTTAACCTTTTTTAGAAAACTATAAATAATGGATCAAATTAAGGTTTGACTACTTACAGCAAGTGATAGGATTACTACTATACTACTTGCTGTAAATAGTCAAATTCGAGTATTCTATACTTATGTAAGCTGGCATAGCTCAATTGGTAGAGCTACTGATTTGTAATCAGTAGGTTATGGGTTCAAGTCCCTTTGCCAGCTTTTTCTTACCAGCTCGATTTTACCACTCCTGGTAACAAGCATTGATGTGCCATCTCACGCAGCACATGTCGAGATAATCCAAAATCTCGGTAGACAGCTCTACTTCTACCTGTTACCCAACATCTATTTCTACTACGTGATGGAGCACTATTGCGAGGTAACTTCTGTAATTTATTATGAATTTCTTGTTTTTGTACAAAATCCTCTGTTGTTTCAAAGATTTTTTTTAACTCTGCCCTTTTTTGTTTATATTTATTAATTAAACGAGTTCGTTTATATTCTCTCTGAATCATATTTTGTTTAGCCATAACACCTTCTTATAGTATATACTATTTTATAAATTTAATTTCGTAAGGTAATACCCACATACGAATATTATCTGCAAATTCAATAATGTATCCTGCTTGAGAATATCTAATGGATTTCGTACCTACAATATTACCAAAATGCCCGATTTTTAATGTTAACTCAAAAGGTACAGTTCGAGTGATTTTATATAACTGAATCTGTCTACTCATTCAACTATAACTACAGAATATTTGTGAAATTGTTATCAGTAATAATCTTGGATTTGATTATCATTACCTAATGAGTTCTATCGATAAATCAAGTAGATTCTAAGAATACTTATTAAAGAAAACTAATTTCTGTTTTGCAATCTTCTATCGATTTTAGATTTAATAATTCATCTTTCATCATATTCACATTGTGTAAGTAGATTAACAAGATGAAAAGTACTCTCTAATTTATTATATAATTCTCTAACTAGGAATACAATACTCTGGAATTTATTTCCTAAATTGCAGCTAGGAGCCTATAGTTACATACAGTATTCTTAAAATTTGGTAGAATGATGAGACTATTAATAGCATAAAAATTAAAGGGATATTAGATTCAATCCGTAGTAGACTCCAACCCCTATAAATAATGTACCTATTGTTGAGTTCATTAGAGAGGTCCAGAAATAATTATTTATTTTTTGTGTAGAATCATTGAAAAGGATTAAAATGAAAAGAAATGGAAAACTATATCCTATTGCATATATAGCTTCGTAAAATATAATAGTCCAGATATTATACAAATTATTTAACCATAGTAAAAAAACTAATAGAATAGGTGTACTACAAGAAGACACCGTAAAGCCTAGGCCTACTCCAGTTAAGTATGCTCCTAAGAAAAATTGTCTTACATCTAAGAATTTAAGCCATTCTAGAGGGTTAAACATAGATGCTGTTGGTAAAATTTCTAATATTAGTAGCCCAACGAATAAATAAAAACAACTATAGACAAAAGAAACTAGATTACTATTATTAAATTGATATGAGTCTAGATGTAGTATTCGCTGAATAACAAATATGGCTAGAAATGCAGTTAAGTTACCTAATGCAAAAATGCCCCATTTGAGTATTTTTTTAAAAGTATTTTGATCATTTAAACAGTAAATAATTATTGGTATACTACCTGCTGAACATGGGTTTAAACTATTTAAAAGGCCTGTAATGAATACTAGCGGGAGATACCATACAACCTTTTGTTGAAAAAAAAGATTATGTAGACTAACACTGATAAAATGTATTTGTGTATAAACCGATAGTTCTACAGAGGTAAAATTAATCATAAATTTTAATTAAATAACTATAATATAGATTCAAAGACTCAATGCTATAAGCATAACAATAATTTAACACATTACATACACATTTTAACTAAATTATGAATACGATGAGACAGACTAAATTATCGCGCAGTATTATTAATTTGCTAAGTAATTTAAAATTTGCTATCATTCTTCTTTTATTAATTGCCGTTGCTAGTGGCCTAGGAACACTCATTGAACAGAACCAAAATCTTGACTTTTATAAAACAGCATATCCAGATGAGCAGACATTATTTAACTGGCAAGTCATTCTTTTTTTCCAATTAAATAATATATTCCAAGCTAATTGGTATCTTAGTCTTATTGGTATTTTAGGTTTAAGTTTAGTAACTTGTACATTCAAAACCCAATATCCCATTTTTAAAGTGTCGCGGAAACCTTTATTCTTTACTTCCATAACTCAATTTACAAATCTCATATCCAAACAAGTGTCGCGAAATACATTTTCTTACTTGATGAAATCACTCTCCAGCAATAACTACTTTATCTTTGCAAAAAAAAATTATGTTTATTGCCATAGAGGACTAATTAGTAAAGTTGCCCCTATTAGTATTCACCTCAGTTTAATCTGTCTTTTGCTGGGTATTACTTTAAGTGCTTTAACCGGGTATGTAAGTCAAGAGATGGTAGTAACAGGTGAAATATTTCATATTCAAAATTTAAGTACTTACGGTAAACTAAGTCATTTTCCTCAAAGTTTTTCTGGGCGAGTAAATGACTTTTATATCACATATGACCCAGAAGGTAATATCTCACAATTCTATTCCGATATCTCTATTGTCAATAATCAGTATATTGAGCAACAGCATAAACAAATTTCCGTTAATCACCCCTTGAAGTTTGACGATACAACTATCTATCAAACAGACTGGAATATAATTGGAATTAATGCTTTACTTGATCACCAATGGAATGTACAAATCCCCCTTAATAAGATTAATAATAATGGAGCCACATTATGGCAGGGGGCTTTGATGAGTGATCAACAACTGTATTTATCATTTATTCTGCAAGACTTAAATGCACCGGGGAATATCTTAGTATATAATCAAGAGGGGCAGTTAATTAATCAAACGCAAGTGGCTGATACAGTAACCCTAGGGAATCATGAAGTTCAGTTATTGGATATTATTACGGCGACTGGTTTACAAGTAAAACAAGACCCAGGTATCAAATTAGTTTACTTCGGGTTCTTCTGTTTAATCATTAGCGTCCTAATAAATACCGCGTCTTATGAAGAAATATGGTTGCTGCGTACAAACACTTCACTATACATAAAAGGTAAGAATCAAAAAAACCCCGTAGAACTAACAAAACAAGTAATGCAATTTTTAAAAGAATTTCATTGGAAGTATTTATCTTAACTAGATTACTCTTCTATAACTCAGCTATGTTTCTAGACAGACCCGTAGCTAAAAGTTAGATGGGCGAGCACAATTGTTGACTCCATTAAAATTTTTTCGGTTTTAATCTCTATCTAATCTTTTACTTTAACGGAATAACTTGTTTTTAGCGGGGGAGATTATTCTTGTCAAGTTATGGAAGCTCGTGCAATTACCCCTTCATGTTAGTAGAAGATACCTTGAGTTATAGCAAGAGATTTATAGAGGCACTGCTTTCAAGACTAAAATTATATTTTAATTAAAATAGCTAAAATTTCTTATATTATTCCTGAATTACTTTATAAGTAACTAGATTTCTCATCTAAAAATTTAAAAAATTCTGTAACATTTGTTTTCCTAATGGAGTCCATAAACTTTCTGGATGAAATTGAATACCAATTAAATGCTTGAAATGTATATGAGATACACCCATAATAGTTTGGTCTGAAGTCCAAGCTATTCTTTCTAACTCCGAAGGTTTAGAATTAGCTTCTATGATAAGACTATGGTATCGTGTGGCCACAAATGGACTCTGTATATTAGCAAAAATATGGGTCTCATTATGAAATATCGAGGATGTTTTACCATGCATCAATTCTTCAGCTCTTATAATCTCGCCTCCAAAAACACTGCCAATACTTTGATGTCCTAGACACACTCCTAGAATAGGGATTTTTTGATAAAGTTTTTCAATAATCTCTAGACTACACCCTGCTTCAGAAGGTTTTCCTGGACCAGGAGATATAAGAATTTTAGAAGGATTCATTAGTTCTATTTGCTGGGAAGACATTTGATCATTCCGAATGACCCTTGTAGGATAACCTATTTCCTCAATAAATTGCACTAAATTATAAGTAAAGCTATCATAATTATCAATTATTAATATCAAAAATATTCTCCTAGACAAAATATATTATTTTATATTATAAATGCAATATAGTTAGACACTATATAATATATATAACATCATAATAGAACTTATAGTTTGATAGAAGCCCCTTGTGAGATTCCTATTTCTGGTGAGCTAGCTTGTGCTTTACTCATTTCTTGAGCTCTTCCGGCCAAATATGCCAATCTACCGGCTTCCACAGCTAATTTCATGCTTTTAGCCATCATTATAGACGATGTTGCTTTTGCAATACAGGTATTTACTAGAATTGCCGAAGCTCCTAATTCCAATGCTTGAGCTGCATCACTACTAATGCCAATTCCAGCATCTATTACTATAGGTACTTTAGCATTTTCGATGATAATCTTCAAATTAGACAAGGTTTTAATCCCTTGATTACTACCGATAGGTGACCCTAATGGCATTACAGCGACACATCCAATTTCTTCTAACTGTTTTGCCAATATAGGATCAGCATTAATATATGGTAAGACATGGAACCCTTTTTGGATTAAGTATTCTGCTGCTTTTAAAGTAGCAATAGGATCCGGAAGCAAGTATATCGGGTCTGGAATCACTTCTAATTTAATGAAATTATTTGTAGTTTGTCCTAATGTTTTATTAATTTCTCTACCTAAAAAGGCTATGCGAATAGCTTCTTCAACTGTTTGACAGCCAGCTGTATTCGGCAAAAGCCAATAATGGTTCCAATCTAATATATTTAATAAGTTTGTTTTTTGATTCATCTGAGTCGCTTGTGCTCTTCTCACCGCAAAAGTAACAATCTCACAGCCACTACTTTGAATGGCTTGTTTTGCTTCGTTTAATGTTCTATACTTACCTGTACCAAGCATAAGACGAGAGTTAAACGTCTTTGGACCAATTAACAATTTGTCGTTGCTTGTATTTACATGATTTGAATCCACAAATTACTGACTCCTTAATAATAAATTGAATAAAATAAATAGAGTACTCCGCGTACAAGATAAATCCATTACTAGTACCTAAAAATATGCCTAAGATAAAAACTTGTCGAGCGATGGCCAAACGTTTTCGAGCAACTAAAACAAATAAAATAGTACGTAGAAAAGCAGGTAAAAGTCATTTACTTGAAAAAAAAGCTCGTAGCAGAAAAAGGAGTTTAAAACAAAGAACTACTGTTGATACTCGAGATATTAAAAATTTTGTGAATAAAGTTCCGTATATATTTTAATTCTTGAAATATATACTTGTATTGTGGTTCGCTCAAAGACAAATAGTTTACCATAAAACTTGAAATCCAGTGAATTAAATCACACTAGTTTCTCAGAAAGCGAACATTAATATTTTTATGGAAGTACTAATTCTATATAACCACAGACCTGTTTTAAAGAATATATCTATTATTAATATTAAGATGTAGTCTGAAGAAGACTTCTTTAATTTAATGTACCTAAATTAGGAATATTACTTGATCTTTTTTAGAATGTAAGACTCAGATCCACACCATAGTTAGTTACTGAAAATAGAGTTAGAGAATCCCGAATACCGGGATCCTTTTATTAATGATTTGTATAAACGTATAAGTTTATTTTTCTAACTTTTCACTTTTCTGATATTGGCACTATATTTTCTTCATGCTGATTAAGAGGGATTATGAGATATAATGCTAAGATCATTAAATATATAAAGAATTACTAAAAACCAGGAGATTTTTACAGTATGACACGAATTAAAAGAGGTAATGTTGCGCGTAGTAGAAGAAAAAAAATCTTTAAACTAGCACAAGGATTCCGAGGTGCACATTCTAAACTGTTTAGAGTGGCGAAACAACAAGTTATAAAGGCGTTAAGATATTCTTATCGTGGACGCAAAAACCGAAAGAGAGATTTTAGACGATTGTGGATAACACGAATTAATGCAGCAAGTAGGCTAGAAGGATTGAATTACAGTTCTACAATTGCAAATTTGAAAAAAGCTAATATTGGCATTAATCGCAAAATGCTATCCCAATTAGCAATTATCGATTCAGAGACATTTACGCTTATAGTCAACCAAAGTGTACAAAACAAATAGTTTTAGGTTGATCAAGATGATTTCTATTTTAATTTACTCTTTCTAAAATATTTAAAGTGAGTTTTTTCAATAAAACAGAGCTTTCAGATTGAGGAACATTTGTTAGACACTCAATGGCGGCTTGAAGGTATTCTTTGGCTAAATCTTTAGCTTGTTGAATACCACAACCTTGTTTAATCAACTGTAAAGCATCATTCATGTTATTAATATCATTGAATTCTGTTTCAATTAATTGAATTAGATGGGGTTCTTCAGGTATAGAGAATAGTACGGGTGCCGTTAAATTTCCCTGTAATAAATCAGACCCAGCCGGTTTCCCTAAGTTATTCGAAGAACCCACCACATCTAAAATGTCGTCGACAATTTGAAAGGCTAATCCCATATAGCGTCCATACATATAGAATTCATTAGCTATATTTTTATCAACAGAATTTAATAACGCGGCTCCTTGACAACTAGCAGCAATTAATGAACCTGTTTTATAAAAAGATTTAGATATATATTCTTCCATAGAAAACTGTAGATTAAATCGAGTAAATCCTTGTTTAACTTCTCCTTCGGCAAAATCCGTAATAACTTTAGAAATGACTTTAACCACTTGCAAATTTTCTAAGTTTGCCAAATACCACGATGATTGAGCGAATAAAAAATCACCAGCTAAAATTGCAACTTTGGTACTAAATACGCTATGAACAGTTTCTATTCCTCTTCTAGTTGAACAATCATCTAACACATCATCGTGCACAAGACTTGCAGTATGAATAATTTCTGTAATCTCTGCTAGTCTTCTTTGGGGAGGTAATATTTTATTCTGTTGAGCGGAAGCTTTAGCACAAAGTAATACAATAGCTGGTCTTAAGCGCTTTCCTCCTGCCGCGAACAAATGTTCCGCAGCAGCATACAGAACCGGGTGTCTAGCACCTATCATATTCTGTAAATTTTGGTTTAAATTTGATAAATCTTTCTCAATTGGAGCAAAAATTATATTAGAAGCTACCATAGTTAAATACTCATTATATTAGTTAATTGCTTTAAATAATTCTCATTAATAAAAATTTTGTTGATAATTTTCATATTATATTATTTGAATTATAAATATTCTTTATATACTTTATATAATAGTTTATTATGATCACGAACTTTTATCAACACATTATACTCTAGGAGAATCAGATGGATCTAGAACAAAAGATAAAAATTTCAAATAACTTAGAATTAACCTCTTCCGAGATTCTACTCTTATATGAAGATATGGTCCTAGGACGCTACTTTGAAGATATGTGTGCTCAGATGTATTATAGGGGCAAGATGTTTGGATTTGTCCATTTATATACTGGGCAAGAAGCTATCTCTACAGGTGTGATTAAAAGTTTGCAACAAGATGATTATGCTTGTAGTACTTATCGTGACCATGTACATGCTTTAAGTAAAGGTGTGACTCCTCGAGAAGTAATGGCAGAACTATTTGGAAAGGAAACAGGATGCTGTAAAGGTAGAGGTGGTTCAATGCATATTTTTTCTAAAAAAAATAATTTTTTAGGTGGTTTTGCATTCATAGGAGAAGGAATACCTGTTGCAACTGGTGCAGCATTTCAAAGTATGTATCGTCAATTAGTTTTAAAAGAAGTCACTAATTTACAAGTAGTAGCTTGTTTTTTTGGTGACGGGACTACGAATGTAGGTCAATTTTTCGAATGCTTAAATATGGCTGCTCTATGGAAGCTCCCCATTATCTTCGTTGTAGAAAATAACCAGTGGGCCATTGGAATGGCTCACCCACGTTCATCCTCCGTGCCTGAAATTCATCTGAAAGCTGCTGCTTTTGGTATGCCTGGCGAAGAAGTTGATGGGATGGATGTCTTAGCAGTTAAAGAAGTTACGGAGAGAGCTGTAGCTAGGGCACGGAGAGGAGAAGGACCTACTCTAATCGAAGCTCTAACGTATCGTTTCAGAGGACATTCTTTAGCTGACCCTGATGAACTCCGCTCTTTCCAAGAGAAAGAAGCATGGACGGCTAGGGATCCAATTAAGAAGTTAGCTAATTATATTACTGAAAATAATATAGCTTCTAATTCTGATTTAGAAAAGGTTAATACCCAAATAAAAGCCGTAGTTGAAGATTCTATTGATTTTGCTACTAAAAGTCCAGATCCTTCGGTTGAAGATTTACATAAATATTTATTCTTATCTTAGTTAAAAATAACTAAGGTATTTTACCTCTATGACACACAATAGATACATTAACATTAGTGAGTGATGAATCTATTAAATTTAATGTGTTTACTCAACCTTTACACAAAATATTCAAGTTAGGAAAAAATATAAATATGAAGAAAGTATTTCTATTTGAAGCGTTGCATGAAGCAACAGATGAAGAAATGGCTAAGGACTCTACAGTTTTCGTCTTAGGAGAAGATGTTGGCCACTATGGAGGATCGTATAAAGTAACAAAAGATTTGCACCTTAAATATGGTGATTTACGCTTATTAGATACACCTATTGCAGAGAATAGCTTTACTGGCCTAGCAGTCGGAGCAGCCATGACTGGTTTAAAACCTATTGTGGAAGGCATGAATATGAGTTTTTTATTGCTCGCATTTAACCAAATAGCTAATAACGTAGGTATGCTCAGATATACGTCTGGAGGTGATTTTCATTTACCTTTGGTAATAAGAGGTCCTGGAGGAATCGGCAGACAATTAGGGCCTGAACATTCGCAACGTTTAGAGGCATACTTTCAAGGGATTCCTGGTTTACGCATAGTGGCATGTTCAACACCTTATAATGCAAAAGGCCTCTTGAAGTCAGCGATCCGTAGTGCCGACCCTATAATTTTTTTTGAACACGTATTATTATATAATTTACAGGCAGAGATTCCTACTGAAGAGTATACGGTGCCTTTAAATAAAGCTGAAATTGTTACTGAAGGTTCTGATGTAACGATCCTAACGTATTCTCGAATGAGATATAATGTGCTTCAAGCTGCAGAAACTCTTACTAATTTAGGGTATAGTTTAGAAATTATTGATCTTATCTCATTAAAACCGTTAGACATTACTACTATTAGTAATTCCATCAGAAAGACTCACAAAGTGATTATTGTAGAAGAATGTATGAGAACAGGAGGAATTGGAGCTGAATTAACTGCACAAATTACAGAACATGTTTTTGATGAATTGGATGCACCTATTATTCGTTTATCTTCTCAAGATATTCCTACTCCGTATAATGGGAAACTTGAGCAAGCTACCTTAGTGCAACCAGAACAAATTATAGAAACTGTAAAAAGTATTTGTTAAAACTTAAGAATAACTTATTCGCCATGTAGTGTGTATTTTTTAATTCCATATATGGCAATAAGTTTTAAGTAACTAGTTAGTAACCTTGACAAATATCAATCAATATTTTATATTATCTGTATGCGGGTGTAACTCAGTGGTAGAGTGCAACCTTGCCAAGGTTGACGTCGCGCGTTCGAATCGCGTCACCCGCTTTTATAAAGTGTATATTCATCTTAATTTGTACTATTATTGTTAATAAAAGGTTTCTTTAATTTTATATTATAAAATCACTACTTATGTCTAAAGATTCAAATATGTCAGTAACAGAGCACTTTCAAGAACTTATTCAAAGAATCCTAGTTTCTACCATAGGGTTTCTAGTTATTCTAGTAGTAGTGTTTTCTAATATAAACTCAATAGTTCAAATATTACAAATGCCGGCTCAAGGCGTAAAATTTCTAATGCGAGATGTCTAAGGTTATATTCCTATAATTAATAAATAATTTTTTAGCTTTTTTATTAATTCATTCTTTGTCTAAGTTAAAGAGTTATTATTTTGGCTGAATAGAAAATTAATTTATTAATCCTAGAAAATTAATTTATGAGATTCACATGACGTCAGTAGAATAGAATAACACTTAATTAATACATTCAGGAAATAACAAAACACAAATTTTACATAAAGTAAAAAGTGATACAGGATAAATATTTATACCTAGATAAGCAATCTAGATGCAACTAACTCCAGTTAGGTTTTATTCCTGTAAAGTTTAGAATAGCATTTCTAAACTTTGAGCTATATGCATGGAGACGTGCACGTATAGTTTTTAAGGAGAAAAACCGCAAAAGTTTTTCTACCTAGTCAGTTAGCTCCAGGAGAGTACTTTTTTACTTCTTTTAAAATTACTGTCTACGGTGGGTTTTTATTAACTTCTCCATTGATTGCATATCAAATAATTCGTTTTGCAGCTCCTGGTTTAACGCAAACAGAAAAAAAAATTATCATTCCTATTATTATTGGTGGACTATTTCTTTTCTTTGTGGGCGTAATTTTTGCTTACTATGTGTTAATTCCTGCGGCACTAACATTTTTTATCAATTATGGTTCAAGTGTAGTCGAACCATTATGGTCTTTTGAACAGTATTGTGACTTTATCTTATTATTACTGTGCGACTCGAAGCTTGTATTTTATTAAAAATCAAAATTAGATTGGTACTAGAAGCTTTTGATTCTGTCGATATTTCTTCAAAACTACTTTAAGGCTTTTACATAATATTATTGTGAACTCTGTAATTTTCCTTGTAGTACAAATAGATTTTTTGAAGTTTAAAGAGTAGTTTTGAATATAATGAGAAAAATACTAGAACGAGTATTATTGTACATATAATATACAATACAAGGATTTTATGAAAAGGAGAAGTAACTTCTAAAATATTTCAATATTATTTCCCATTTCATAAAAGATTATTTGACATCCAACTTGAATAATCTGAGCTATATGCATGGAGACATGCACGTGTAGTTCTTTTGGGAGAATATTTTTATTCTTACCTCTCACTTAGTACTGGCTTAGCTTTTGAAATACCCATTGTACAAATCATTCTTAGTCTTTTTGGTATCATATCTAGCAAAAGGATGTTAGGAATTTGGAAATATGTAGTTGTATTCGCTACTATTGTAGCTGCTGTTTTAACTCCTTCTACCGATCCTATTACTCAAGCATTATTTACTTTAGCCATTTTATTTTTGTATTTTTCAGGGATTAGTATAATTATTGTATTAGGAAAATAATAATAAAAACTTTACATGAATTGTATAAGATTATAATTATATCAGTTAGATATCTATATTCACATTTATGTTAACTTTAAATTATGATTTATCTGTAAAATACAATTTTTTATATGTTTAATTAACTTTTTTTCATCGATACAAAATAACATAGATTTATACTATCTCAATTACTTTTATGATCAATGATACTATTGTAATCAATTCGGTTCGAAAAATTAAGTACTTATTTTTCGTAATTGCTACAGTTGTTACTTTAATGGCTTCCTTATTCAATATTAATAGTGCTCAAGCATATCCTATCTTTGCTCAAACAGCATATGAGAACCCTAGGGAAGCTACTGGTAGAATTGTCTGTGCAAATTGTCATTTAGCCCAAAAAATTGTGGAGCTTGAAGTACCTAAATCAGTTCTTCCAGATACAGTATTTGAGGCTTCTGTTAAAATTCCGTATTCTTTGGATTCTAAACAGATATTAGCCAATGGGAAAAAAGGTGGTTTGAATGTAGGTGCAGTTTTAATATTACCAGAAGGTTTTAAATTAGCGCCTAAAGATAGACTTTCTGAGAAGTTATTAGAAGAGACTAAAGGTGTAGCCATCCAAACTTATAGTAAATCTAAACCAAACATTTTAGTTGTTGGACCAATTCCTGGAGATAAACATCAAGAAATTGTTTTCCCAATATTGTCACCAGATCCTAATACAGATAAAACTGTTCATTTTATTAAATATCCGGTATACGTAGGTGGTAATCGAGGCAGAGGACAGTTATATCCTTCTGGAGATAAAAGTAATAATAATATGTATACTGCTTCTATCGCTGGACAAATTACAAAAATTGAGAACCTTGAGGCGAAAGGATATGCCGTTACTATCAAATCGTCAGGTGGGCAAGAAGTAATTGAAAAATTACCAGCCGGTTTAGAACTAATTGTTAACGAAGGTAATGATGTAGTTGTAGATCAAGTTTTAAATGCCGATCCAAATGTAGGTGGTTTTGGACAAAATGAAACAGAAGTTGTTTTACAAAATCCACGTCGTATTAAGTTAATGATTGTATTCTTCTTCTCTGTAGTAGCAGCTCAAACTTTTCTTCTTTTAAAGAAAAAACAATTTGAAAAAGTACAAATTGCTGAAATGAACTTTTAATGTTAATTACTTTGTATTTAAGGTATATCTTGCATATCTTAATACAAAGTAATTAATATTAAATCGATGGTATGGTAGAATAGCTTTAACCTAAAGATGGGACTTTTTCTTTTAGTGTGAATGCTTTAATAGAGTCTCCTTTTTGCCAATTCTGGAAATTTTTGACTAGAACTCCACATTCATCTCCCGCAAGTACTTCTTTCACATCTTCTTTAATTCTTTTTAAAGAGTCTAAGGCACCTTCATAAAGAACCTCATTATTTCTGATTACCTGGATATTAGCATTAGAAACTATTTTCCCGGATTCAACGTAACAGCCAGCTACTTTTCCTCTTGCTAGTTCAAAAATATCTTTAACTGTAGAAATACCAATTTCTTCTTTTTCATACTCTGGATCCAATAAAGTAAGCATTTCTGCTGTTACTTTATCAACTAAATCATAGATAACTTGATATTCATATATAGCAATATTTAAACGAACTGAAGCTTGTCTAGCCCCGGGGGCCATTGTTGTACAAAATCCTAAGATAACTGATTTAGTTGTTGCGGCAAAGACCACATCTGTTTCTGTAATTTCTCCAGCTAAAGCGGATACTATTTTCACCTGCACTTTACTTTGAGGTAGCTGTTGAATTACATGGCAAATGGCTTCTACCCCTCCTTGAGTATTGGATTTCACGATCACATTGAACACTTTGGTATCTTTATTCATTGTAGAATCATGAATACCAGTTAACATGTTAGAAGAGGAATGAGTTAACAGTTTGTCTTCCTCATTCAGCTCTTTTACATATGTACGAGCTTTTTTGTCATTTTCATGAACTTGTACTAATTTGCCTACTTGAGGTATTTCAGCGAATCCCCAAAGTTTCACAATTTGGGATGGTGTAGCTTCATTAATTACTTGTTGGGAATCATCTTCAATCATCCTAATTTTACCTATTAGAGTATGGGCAGTGACCACATCACCTTTTCGAAAAATTCCGTTTTGAACTAAAACAGTTATCGCAACACCTTTATTTTTGTCTAAGTGTGCTTCTATAATAGTTCCCTGACCAGATGCATCCGGATCTGCTGTAAAATTTTGAATCGAAGAAGTTAAAACTATCGAGTCTAACAGAGTAGAAATATTTTCACCAGTAAAAGCACTTACGGGTACAAAAATAGTATCTCCACCCCATTCTTCAGAAATTACACCATATTCCGACAGTTGTTCTTTGATTCGTTCTGTATTGGCTGTTGCCTTGTCTACTTTAGTCAAAGCCACAATCATAGGCACTTGATTAGCTTGAATATACTGAATAGACTCTATGGTTTGTGGCTGCACTATATCATCCGCAGCAATTACTAAAATTGCAATATCCATTATTGAAGCACCTCGAACTCGCATTTGACTGAAGGCTTCATGACCTGGAGTATCTAAAAATACAATAGTTTCTAGAGTATCTTCATATTCCCAATTTACGCTACATACATTTAATCCTTGTGTAATCCCTCCAGCTTCTTGATCTACTATTTGAGTCTTGCGAATTTTATCTAATAAAGATGTTTTTCCGTGATCTACATGACCTAAAACGACAACTACAGGTGCTCTAGGGGTAGAATTTTGGACTGCAGTTTTTTCAGTAGAATTCTTTTGTTCCAGCACAGATTCAGTGGCCACAGATTGCCCAGACTGTTCTTCTGTATGTACAATTACATCAAAATTATCAGCAATTTTTTTTATAGTAGGAATATCAATTACTGCATTAATAGTTACAGCAATTCCTTGGAGAAACAAAAATTTAATGATCTCAGTTTCTGTCTTATGTAAAATTATTGCGACATCTTTGAGTGGAAGTGGTTGTGTAACAATAATTTCTGTTGGAATAAAGACTTTGTCTATAGAAGAATTACTTGCATCCTTAGCTTTTTTCTTAGGAACTACATTACGCTTTTTATAAGCTAATTTAGAAGATGGATTACTTAAATCTATGGGTGGATCTTCTCCTCCTACTTTCTCTTCTTCAAATGGCTCGTAATTTTTCGGTTTACGCTTAATTTTTGATTTGGATAACTTATAGTCTTTTTCCAGACTAACGTCTGGAGAGTCTTTTTTCTTTTTAGGCTTCACTAATGCGGTTCCCGGTAACTCTACTCCAGGTGCCACAGCTGTTTGCTCACTCTCTTTTTTCTTGGTTTCGGTTGTGATTTGATTAGTTTCTATTGCGGTCTCTAGTCCAATTGACAGAGTATTTTTTTTTAATTGCCGGATTATTTTAGGGTTATTTAACTCCAAAAAAGTCTTTTTTTTTTGAATATTATTTAGCAAATAAACATGAGGATATTGTCGAGTAGATGAAGTGTCATGTAGAATACTATTTTTAGTACCTGTCTTTAGTGAAATATGTGAATTCACGAGATTGCATTGCATATTTGGTAGGGAACCTCCTTATAAAACTTAAAGCTGAATATGATTAGCTTTTAAAATATTCAAACATGTATTATGTTGTTACGTTTATAACAATAATATCAAATTGATTATTGTTATTAAATTAATTTAGTTTTAAATAACAAGAGAATAAATATAATTATATAATAAAATATATTAACATGTTAACATTTATAGTAAATTATGCCACGATCTCAAAAAAATGATAACTTCATAGATAAAACTTTTACCGTTTTGGCAGATATTGTTTTAAAAGCACTCCCAGCAAGTAAAGAAGAGAAAGAGGCATTCTCTTATTATCGTGATGGAATGTCTGCACAAACAGAAGGTGAATATGCAGAAGCTCTAGAGAATTATTATGAAGCTTTGCGTTTAGAGGAAGACCCTTATGATCGTAGTTATATATTATATAATATAGGATTAGTGCGACAAAGCCTGGGATATTTTACCTAGTCAGACTAGATACTGTCAAAATAACGATTCACTCAAATGTGGAAAAAGATAGCAATTATTGTTTGATAGTAGTCTACAATTTCAGTTAATTAAAAGCTTTTGTGCAGCCTAAATAGAAAATTTACTCCAATTTTTATCTTTTTATTTTAATTCATAAAAAGATACCGAGAATGAATTACTGGTATCTAACAAAAGTAGTTAATTTACGATATAGAATAACTATACTTTGGTATTTTTATAAAAAATAAAGATTCTTAATGGCTGTTTTCGTATATTCTAAGATTTTTACGGCGAAATAATAATTTAAGAAAGCAGTATTATATGATACAAATGCTGTTTGAGCCGTATGTAAGAAGACTTACTTGTACGGTTCTAAAGGAGACTGAAAGCCAGTCTACCCATATATTTATTCGAGTAATGGAGAATATGTCAAAGCTTTAGAATATTATCATCAAGCTTTAGAATTGAACCAAAAACTACCTCAAGCCTTAAATAATATTGCAGTAATTTATCATTATCAAGGTGTCAAAGCTTCTAAAAAAAGTAACTTTGAAACAGCAAAAACTATGTTTGATAAGGCAGCTCAATATTGGAAGCAAGCTATTCAATTAGCTCCAAATAATTATATTGAAGCACAAAATTGGTTAAAAACAACTGGTCGATTAATAAATTAAAGATCACCTAATCGCTATCAACCAGGACCTAGATCGAACTTTATAAAAAAATCGTATGCTAATCATATATGACTGATGCTTATAATTCAATTGAAAAATTAGTTCAAGATAATCCTATTATTCTATTTATAAAAGGAACAAAATCTTTCCCACAGTGTGGATTTTCTCAAACAGTAGTTAACATTTTCGAGTTAATGAAGGTACCCTATGCTACTTTCAATGTTCTTGAAAATGAAGAAATTCGACAAGGTATTAAAACTTATTCGAATTGGCCTACTATCCCTCAAATCTATATTGAGCAAGAGTTTATTGGAGGAGCCGATATCATAGTTGCCTTATATCAAGAAGGTAAATTGCAAGAACAAATCGAGAAGGTTTTAGCTGAGTAAAAATTTAGTTCGAGCTCTGGAGATATGCTAAAGTTAATACTTAGCATGCTCTCTAAGAGCTCGAACTAAATTTTTGGAAGTATTAAAGATCTAATTGTATTTTAAAATCTGATTTCGATATCTACTCCGGTAGATAATTCTAACTTCATTAACTGATTAATTAGTTCTGGTGAAGTTTGATATACATCGAGAATTCGACGATGGATCCTTATTTCAAAATGTTCTCGAGCATCTTTATCTACATGTGGAGAACGTAAGACACAGTAAATACGACGTTTAGTTGGTAAGGGAACTGGTCCCACGAGAACACCATTAGTTTGTTTTACTGTTTCTAAAATTTGATTACAAGATGTATCCAGAGTATGCGAGTTGTAAGAACTTAAGCGAATACGGAATTTTTTTTCTGGAATTGTTACCATTTGGGATACATTATAAAATTATTTCTTTTAAATCAACTAAGCTATTTTAGAATTTGGGAAACCACTCCCGCCCCAACGGTTCTACCACCTTCACGAATAGCAAAACGCATACCTTGCTCAATCGCAATTGGATTAATTAACTCTGCTGTCATTTTAATACGGTCACCAGGCATAACCATCTCGGCCTCTGTTCCATCATCTGCAGTGAACTGGTTAATCGTGCCTGTTACATCTGTTGTACGCACATAAAATTGAGGTCTATAACCTGGGAAAAATGGAGTATGTCTTCCACCTTCTTCTTTTGTTAATACATAAACTTCAGCTTCAAACTGAGTATGAGGTGTAATAGTACCTGGTTGGGCTAGAACCATTCCTCGCTCGATATCGGTTTTCTGGACACCTCTTAATAAAATTCCAATATTGTCTCCTGCCATACCTTCGTCTAAGGTTTTTTGGAACATTTCTAGACCAGTGATAGTTGTAGTCTTCGTATCTCGTAAACCTACAATTTCAATACTATCACCTACTTTTACTATCCCCCTTTCAATTCTTCCTGTAGCAACAGTTCCGCGACCCGTAATAGAAAAAACATCCTCTACCGCCATTAAGAAAGTTTTATCTACATCCCTTTCTGGTGTAGGAATATAAGCATCTACTTCAGCCATTAGGTTTTTTATTTTATCAACCCATTTATCCTCTCCTTCTTTTAATTCCGGATTTGCAAGTATTCCTTCTAATGCTAATAATGCTGAGCCAGCTACAAATGGAATATCATCTCCTGGAAAATCATATTGAGATAGTAACTCTCTTGCTTCTAATTCTACTAGTTCAAGTAATTCTTCATCATCTACTTGATCTTCTTTATTTAAAAATACTACGATATTGGGAACACCAACTTGTTTTGCTAATAGAATATGTTCACGGGTTTGTGGCATAGGCCCATCTGCCGCAGATATTACTAAGATTGCACCATCCATTTGTGCTGCTCCAGTAATCATATTTTTCACATAGTCAGCGTGCCCTGGACAATCTACATGAGCATAATGTCTATTATCTGTTTCGTATTCTACGTGGGCAGTATTAATAGTAATTCCTCTAGCTTTTTCTTCTGGCGCAGCATCAATCTCATCAAATTTTTTGGCTGTTATATTGTTACCAGCCGCCAAAACCGCTGAGATAGCTGCTGTCAATGTTGTTTTTCCGTGATCAACGTGTCCAATTGTGCCTATGTTTACATGGGGTTTTGAACGATCAAATTTTGCGCGTGCCATATATATTTTAATCCTTTAATTATTGATTTATTGGTTTCATCTATTGATCTATAAAGCTGTAACCGCTCTATATTTATTACTACATAGAAATATATATTTTCAAATAAACGAAGTAGATGACAGTATTCTATTTTAGCATTTGTTCTTATTGTTTGAATTTACTTACTTTTAATTCTAGTTTATTTTATCACACAGTTAAAGATTAACCGACTTCAAAAGTAACTCTATTTATTTATAATATTTTGTATTTTGTCTACTCTCCGAAATTTTGAAGTTAAACAATAATTTCATAATGAAAAAAGTCCCGATACTTTTTTTGTCGGCTTCCATTTTCTGCTTTAAAGTAACAAAATATATGACGAAACTGAATATATAAAGAAGTGTCTGTCATTTAAGAGATATGTTAATAATCTACCTCATACTTGAAACTCATTAAATACATTTAATATCGGTAGTGTGAGAAAGCCTTATTAGCTTCTGCCATGCGATGAGTTTCTTCTTTCTTGCGAATTGAACTGCCACTTTCGTTAGCTGCATCCATTAATTCGTTAGCTAACTTCAGTGCCATATTTTTACCAGATCTTTGTCTCGAAAAACGAGTAATCCAACGTAAAGCCAAATTAGTACCTCTATAAGCTCGGACTTCTATAGGTACTTGATAAGTTGACCCACCAATTCGTCTAGCTTTAACTTCAACAACTGGAGTAACATTTCTAATCGCTTTTTCTAACACAGCTAATGGATCCGATGAAGTTCTTTCACGAATTAAATCTAAAGCTTTGTATACTAAACGTTGGGCTAATTCTTTTTTACCATGTTTTAAAATTCGAACGGTTAACATTGTAACCAGACGGCTCTGGTACATTGCATCTGGTATAGATAAATTTTTTTTTGTTTTACTACGACGTGACATAGTTATTTTATGATTTCATTTAAATAAGACTATCTATTGTTTAATTTTTTGGCTTTTTAGTACCATATTTAGAGCGTCCTCTACGACGATCTTTTACTCCTGCAGTATCTAATGTACCTCGTATGATATGATATCTTACTCCAGGCAAATCTTTCACTCTACCACCACGAATTAATACAACGGAATTAAAGTAGATTATTTATTTTAATTAATATAACAAAATAATAATCTCTTTACAAACTGTACGTGATAATTTCTTATCATACAGCTTTGAATAAAGAAGAACTAGTATTTCATAAATGGGTTCGAAAAGTGAACTGAACAGTGCCATGTTTGTCTATTATTTAATACAAATGCTTGAGATGGGTTAAGGTTAAAGTGTAATTTGAATTCCTCTTTATATCGTACGAGCATTTTTTTTACAGTACTTCGATGTTTGTGAGCTAAAGTCATAGCGCATGAATATACCAAATAATACCGCACATAATAAAGCCGTTTCATTTTTCTAATACCAGAGTAATACTGTGTAAAGTAATCCCACAGATACTTATATGCATGCATAATTGTAGAATCCGAATTTGCTAAAAGTTTATTTTGACTCGTAGGTCTTATTTTCCCTTTAGATGTATACCTCAGAAACCTGTATCGAAAAAGTATCTGTATTATGTCACTTGTGGATAAGTTAAACACTACGGTATTATTAATAAATGTCATCTGGTAGCCTAGAAAATTCAATTTCTGTGTTGCACTGTTTATCATTTTGAGACTGAAATCTTTATAGGGTAATCGTATTGATTTTGTTAGATATAGTTCAACTTGATTTTTGACCCATAGGATATGATCATAAGTTGCCTTATAATGAAGAAAACAAATAAACACGTTCCCATATCGAATATATGATACGATTAGGTTTTGATTATTCCCTATTCTAGATGTCGAACTTGTTGATTTACCTCGTTGAATAATTTGGTAAGTATGAGTATCCTGCAAACTATTCCGTATACTATTTCCTAAAATAATAGTCTGAGCAATACCATGTATTAAATTATCCAAATTTGCATAATATAGGTCTAATAGAATATATAAGAGGCGTGTTCCTGGAATGAGAATAACCTCTGTTATAGGATGACAGGGTGCTTTGATATTTAAGAAGTTTTGCCTTAAGACAACCCTAACCAGATTTAGAAACTTTTGATCTGTGATTGTAGTTGCCAGATATTCTAACAAATTTACATAATCTTCTTGTTGAAATATTTTATTTAGACTCCCTTTAATGATCCATTGCCCTTGTTTAAATTGATGTTCTATATATTGAAACGCTAAATGAGGATTGTCTTCAGGCCAATATATATTTGTATTTGCTTTTATTTTGGAACTAAAAATTGATTTCAAGATTAAATAAATCATTTCTTGCAAAACATAATCTATCATACGATGTTGAGATATAGGCAACTTCTTATCTCGAATATTTAAATCGTACTGTTCAAAAGAATAACTATTATTTTGAAGTTGGGAAATCACTGAATTAATTAAATGGTCATTTAAATAAACTGTTCGAGAGAATTTGTAACCTGTTAGCCGCAAATTTACTTTAACCTGCTTATAAGCAAAATAATATAAATCTTTTTGCAGGAAAAATAGAAAAATATTAGAATAAGTCTGATTAGGATAATTATAGGCATTTTTTTGCAACTGCTGTAATAAATGTACACTATTACTCATAGAGTTTGACTGGAGAGATAGTCTAATTCACGGATCCCGTTATTTATGTGTATATTTATTGAGTATATACATACATTAGTTCTTTATTTCTACTTATTTTTATCTTAAAGTACTTTAGCTAAAGCTTAAATAAGGATAATTTAAAAGCTTCTTGCTACAATCTAGGTAAATTAATCATACTAGTTGACTTAAGAAGGTTAGTAATCGTTTGTATTCTGACAATTAGAGCACTCTTACTTGTCAAATGTTTTATTCATATTTTTCTTTTAAAATTGATTAAATTATCCAATGAAAACTTCAAAATAAATTTTTCTTCATAGTCAACATATAAAATATCTTAAATATGCGATTTTTCTTTAATAAGTTTAAACGTTAACTGATTATATGGGATAAATTTGCACAAGTTAATTTTTGATATATTCTATGATTAATTTTCACTAGTCGCACGTGCTCTTGTAAATTATGGCCGATACCTGGAATGTATTTAGATAGGGTAGTTAAATTTTCCCTCTAACCACACCGTACATGAAACATTTATTTCATACGGCGTTCTTTCACGCAAAATTTGATATTTAAACACTTATATATCCTCTAGATTGGTGAGTTAAGATTAGTAAACAGTTTGTGTCAACGTAGTGACAATCAGAATACTAATTTTTGCTTTGAGCGAGGTAACAAATTACTTCTCGACCATTTTACACGTTCCCTATAAAAGTATACCAATGTATTTAGATCTCTATTATTTTAGCATTCTCACACTTTAATTTGTTTTAAGGCAAACTGCTTATTTTGACTTAAAAGGTACTTTTTTTTAACTAAAGTGAACTACAGATTCGGGTTAAACCACTAATCATATACATTTTAATTATCGAAATGTGTATACATGTAATCGGGCTTCGTAAAACAAATTTTTTTACGCCGACATTGTCCACAGATTATTTTATAGAGTTGAACTGTTTTTCATTTCCAAATATATTTAACAGTATAAACGTGACACACAAGCAGTAACTTCAAAACCAGAAGTTAAGCGAACTCTGGCTACTTTTCGCAAAGCGGAATTGGGTTTTTTAGGTGTAGTAGTATATACTCGAGTACATACACCTCTTCTTTGAGGACAATTTTTTAAAGCAGGTGATTTAGTTTTTTTTATTACTTTAATACGTTCTGCTCTCACTAATTGTTGAATGGTTGGCATAAGAGAAATTAATAATTATAAAATTCTAATATTTAACTTATTGGTAATTATTCTTATATTTTCAGAACAAAATTGCAATAGCTAAATAATAATAAAACTTTTACTAATTTAGTATATATACCTAATCAAAAAACAAACTTACCCTAGATGGTACTTTGAAATTTGATCCGATCTGTTGTTTTAAAAATTTGAGTGAACCAACTGCTTATTTTATGCTTGAGATAATTATGTAAGTATTGTTTTTTCGCCTTTTGCATACTATTTGCCAACTAGTTATAGCGTAGACTAACTACAACTGCAGAAATATAATGCTATTTTGGCTATGAATATTTATGTCAAACTGTTTGTAGGATACCTTGAGTAAAAAGATATTGTTATAAAAATGTCTCTATCCTAAACTCGTCAGCAAGCTGTTGCATAGCAGTTAACAGAACCTCTGTCAATAATTATACTCGATTCATACTTTCATTTTCTGTGTTCCGTAAATAAAATTACCTCTCAATTATATTTACAAGATATGCTGTTACTTGTTTTACTGTTCTTCTTCTGTTTTTTGATTGATTTTATACTTACGCATAAAACGTTCTACTCTTCCTTCTGTATCAATAATTTTTTGAGATCCTGTGTAAAAAGGATGATTGCCAGACCAAACATCCACATGTAACTCTTTTTGAGTAGACCCTACTTTCATAACTAGCTGTCCATCACAATACACAGGTGTTTCTTCAAACCATTCTGGGTGAACATTTTTTTTAGGCATAAATATTATATTTTTAATACATTCATTAATAATACTGATTCGATAAAATATTTAACGTTTTGAATATTGAGGTGCTTTACGTGCTTTTTTCAAGCCATATTTTTTCCTTTCTATAATTCTAGCATCTCTAGTTAAACACCCACCTAATTTCAGTGTATTCCTATAATCTGGATTAAGCTTACACAGTGCACGAGCTATTCCTAAACGGATAGCTCCTGTCTGACCAGAAATTCCTCCTCCGTTGACATTAACCTGCACATCAACTTCAGACACCATACTAATTAAAGATAGTGGCTCTTTTAAATATTGAATATRTCCCGGACTATATTGTAAGTACTGATGGATATCTACATGGTTAATTGTTATTACTCCACTTCCTTTGGTCAAACGAACTCTAGCTGTGGCACATTTACGTCTGCCTGTACCTTGCCATACATTTGTATTTATTTCTGCCATCTGCAAGTCTATCCTTTATTTACAATTCCATTATTGATATCTAAATTTACCGGTTTCTGAGCTTGATGAGGATGTTGATCATCAGCATAAACTTTTAATTTCTTAATGATTTGTCTACCTAAAGTATTTTTAGGCAACATACCTTTGACTGCATTTTCTATAATTCGAGTAGGAATTCGCATTTGTAATTGCTCTAAAGTTTCTGTTTTCATTCCTCCTGGACGACCAGAATGTCGGCGATATAATTTTTGGATGGATTTATTACCCGAGGTAGTAATTTGTGAGGCATTAATAATTATTATAAAATCTCCATTATCAATAGAAGGAGTATAATTAATTTTATTCTTCCCTCTCAACATATTAGCTACTTGTGTGGCTAAGCGACCTAAATTTTTTCCTTTTGCATCAATAAGATACCACTTCTGATCTATAGTATTCTTATTAAGTAAATATGTTTTATTCATATATATATATATAAGTTATTCTCCAATTTTAAAGTACTCTATCGTAAATAGTATTTAATCTTCCGATATGACAGTATGTCCCTCATATGGCAGAGAAATACCATAGCGTTTTTCTAGTGCTTCTACCAATTCATCTGCAGACTTCTGACCAAAGTTTTTTATTTCTAGCAGTGTAGTATACGAATAATCTAGTAAATCTGAAATGGAATGAATTTGAGCTCTTTTTAAACAATTATAAGCTCTCACTGATAATTGTAACTCTTCTATGGAGACCTTTCCAACTATTTGGTTGTCATTACTAAATTCGTCAACTTTTGGCTTAAAGTTTAAATTTTTTAAGGAGTTGAAAAACTTAGCTAATAATTTAGATCCTCGACTAACTGCATCCTGAGGGGTAATACTACCATTAGTCCAAATTTCTAAGAAAAGGGTATCTTGAGCTTTGCTATTTGTTTGCGAAGTTTCTTGCACAGTAAAATTAACTTGTTTAACGGGCATAAAACGAGAGTCAATTTGTAAAAAGTCAGATCCCATAGAATCCACACTTGTATTTATGACTTTATACCCGACATCTGTTTCTAAACGAAATTCTAATTCAAAAATTGTTTTAGTACAAATTGTTGCAATATATTGCCGTGGATCGACTAATTCTATCCCCATAGGTAATTCTAAGAGGCCTGCGGTCACAATTCCTGGACCTTGGACCTTCACTTTACCTACATGAGATTCTTTTACCGAAGATCGAAAAACTATTGATTTTAAATTGAGTAAAATTTCTAGTACATCTTCTCTGACACCCGGAATAGTGGAGAATTCATGGTGAATGCCTGCTATGCGGGCAGCTACAATAGCGGTTCCTTCTAAGTCGGAGAGTAATGTGCGTCGTAAAGCATTACCTACTGTAATTGCTTGACTACTATTTAATGGACTAATTGCAAATTGTCCGTAATGTTCGCAAGGTTTATTGATACGAGACTCTAAACATTCTATCTGAAGTAAAGGCATTAATATGAATATCTCGAAAAATACAATATTTATACACGGCGTTTTTTAGGTGGACGACACCCATTATGTGGAACAGGTGTAATATCTTTAATTTGGGTAATTTTTAAACCAGTTACTTGCAAAGCTCTAATTGCTGTTTCGCGCCCTGCTCCAGGTCCATTTAAAATTACCTCTACTTGTTTCATTCCCCTATCTAAAGCAACTTTAGCTGCTTTTTCAGAAGCAACTTGAGCGGCAAATGGAGTACCTTTTTTAGCTCCTTTGAAGCCACCTGCTCCAGCAGAAGACCATGAAATAGTCTGTCCTGTTAAATTACTAATGGTAACGATAGTATTATTGAATGTTGATTTGATATGAACAATTCCAGCAGATATTTGGAGTTTAGGTTTTTTGGTAGTGTTTTTTTTTACTTGTTTAATCATAAAGCTAAATTTGTGGGCAACTTTATATATTTATAATATCAATATTGAACTTGACGAATATTTCAGTATTTTATTTACGAGGAGCTTTCTTTTTACCAGCTACAGTCCTTTTTGATCCACGTCGGGTTCTAGCATTAGTTCTTGTTCTTTGCCCCCTTAAAGGTAAACCTAAACGGTGACGTCTTCCTCTATAACATCCGATGTCGGCTAAACGTTTTATTGCAAGAGACTCCATGCGACGTAAATCTCCTTCTACTTGGGTAGTCTCACTAATTGCTGCTCTCAAGTTGGTAATCTCTTGGTCACTTAGATCTTTAGCTCGTGTATTTGGATTAACTTGAGCAATTATTAGTAATTTTTGAGCAGTTTTTAAACCAATTCCGTAGATGTACGTTAGTGCAGTTTCTATACGTTTATTCCTAGGTAAATCTACCCCTTCAATTCTGGCCATAACGTAACCTCTTGTTTGTATTTGTTTACTAATATAAGGATTTTAAACTATCCTTGTCTTTGCTTATGTTTAGGGTTATTACAAATAACCATTACTTTTCCTCGTCTACGAATAATACGACATTTTTCGCATATTTTACGAACCGAAGGTTTTACTTTCATTTGCTTACCTTTTTTAAATAAAATTATAGATGGATTACAGTGATATTTGCAGCGCTTACTTTTTTATATATGCCAAATCAAATAAACTATTTCGTATCTGCTTCTACGCTATAACTTTGTGACAATAAATAAGTTCGGACCTGTTTGGCTATTTCTGTCGCAACCCCAACGAAAATTAACAAAGAGGTTAGATTTAACCCTTTAAATACAGGAACTTTAAAAATAGCATCTATTATATATGGCAAGATACCAATTAGACATAATAGAGTAGCGCTAATCAGTCCTAAACGATTAGATATAACTTTTAAATAAGAATTTGTTTGAAGCCCCGGACGAATACCAGGAATGACTACTCCTAATTTAGTTAAATTCTCTGCAATATCGATAGGGTTCACTAGAATACTAGTATAAAAAGTATTTAGAGATACTACTAAAAAATAGTAGGTCCATAAATATAATGGTTGTCCTGGAATAAAAATTGATAAAAACTTTTGAAATACCGGATTAGATATTTTAGTAATAGTATAAGAAGGCAAAGCAATTAACAAGGAACTAATTACCAATGGAATAATCGTAGCTGCATTTAACTTTAATGGCAAATAGCTTCTCGAATTTACATTTGATCTAATCCCCAACTGTCTACTTGATAAAATCTTAATTTTACGTTTCCCTTCTGATATAAAAATCGAAATAAATATCATGATCAAAAATAATAAACTAGAACTAAGTATTTTTACAGTTAAGTTATTAAAGTTTGCACTTTGAAGAGAAAAGGTAATGTTTTTGCTAAAACCAGTTACTATATTAACCATAACTAGGAATGAAGAACCATTACCTATTCCATACTGGGAAATAAGTTCAGAGATCCACATTACGAATACTGCTCCTGTGGTTAAAGTTAAGACTGTATCTAAGATGAAAGAAGTATTCCAGTTGAAAACATAGGGTTTAATCCAATAAACAACTAAACAGCTTTGGATGAAAGCCCAAACTAAAGTTATATATCGGGTTCTCTGAATTAAAATTCGTCTCCCTATTTCACCTTCTTCTTTTTGTAGACGTTCCCATTCTGGTAAGAGTTTAATAACCGCTTGTACAGTTAATGTTGCATTGAAGTAAGGACTGATACCAAAAGTACCAATACCTATTGTTCTGGCTCCTCCGCCGATAATGTCATTTACGAAATTAAAGACAGTATTTGTTTCTAAGTTTTTATAAAAAGATAAATTATCTACACCAGGAATGGGTATAAAAATACTAGCTCTAACAATTAACAGAAGAATAATTGTATAAGTTACTCTTCTTAGAAGTTCTTTGGGCAGCTTGTCAAGTGTATTGATATTCATATAATGCATTCTCCCGCAACTAATTCAACACAGTAATGCATACAACATTTTAATTAAACAGAATATAAGTTTTCAATAGGTATCTCTCTACGCGCAGCTGTGGTAGATAGTGTTTGCAGATTGCCTAATGCATTAACAGTCGCTCTTGCGTTATTCAAAGGGTTGCTAGAACCTAATCTTTTAGCCAATATATTGCGAATACCAGCTAGCTCTAAAACTATTCTCATTGAACTACCGGCAATAACACCTGACCCCGCAGCAGATGGACGCATCACCAACTTTGCAGCTCCTGCAATTCCTTTTGTGGGATGAGGAATCGAATACGATTTGGTTAAAGGTACTAAACATAAAGATTTTTTCGCATCTGATACCGCTTTTTTTACAGCACCTACTACATCTCCCGCTTTACCTACTCCAACGCCTACGGTTCCCATTTGATTCCCTATAATCACCACCGCACGGAAACTTAATTTTTTACCACCTTTTACTACTTTAGTTACCCTTCTTACTTGAACAACTTTTTCTTTCCAAGGACTTTCTTTTTTTTTTATATTTTTTTTACGGTTAACCATACTGTTTTATAGAAGTATAATAATTTATTTTTGAATCACTGCTTTAAAAACTCAATCCATGTTCTCGAGCAGCATCGGCTAATGCTTTAATTCTACCATGATAAAGCTTTCCTCCTCGATCAAAAACAACTTGAGTTAAGCCTTTTGCAAGTGCTCTAGTTGCAATAGATTTTCCAACCTGAGTGGATGCTTCACAGTTATTCCCTGAGTTTAAATCTGTTTTAATCTCTTTATCTACACTCGAACTTTGGACAAGTGTATACCCATTACTATCGTCAATAATTTGAGCATAGATATGTTGATTAGAGCGGTAAACAGATAATCTGGGACGAGCTGTCGAACCTATGACTTTTTTACGAATTCTTTTTTTCTTTTTATTAATTCGAGCTTGTTTATTTGGCATAACCTTTATTTACCTCTTCCAGCTTTTCCAACTTTACGTCTAATTATCTCTCCTGAATATTTAATCCCTTTGCCTTTATATGGTTCCGGTGGACGTACACTTCTTATATTCGCGGCAACTTGCCCTACAGTTTCTTTATTGATACCTGAAATAATCACTGTAGTATTTTTTTCTACTGTAATCGATATATCTGCAGGTGGAGTAATATTTATAGGATGACTATACCCCATATTTAAAATTAAGTTTTTTCCTTCAACTTGTGCCCTATAGCCAACTCCAGTGATTTCTAATGTCCGACTAAATCCTTCAGAGACACCTGTCACTAGGTTATTTACAAGTGTACGGGATAAACCAAATAATTCTTGGGCTTTACGTGAATCTTCTTTTTTTTGAACTACAAGTAGGGAATCTTCAATTTTCACTTCAATTAAAGGAGATATAATTTGACTTAGCTCTCCTTTAGGTCCTTTAACTGAAACCTTTTGATCTTGAAGTTTTACCTCTACCTTTGGCGGAATCACAATACTCTTTTTTCCAATTCTAGACATAAAATACCATTCTTTAAAAATTTATAAACTACCACACATAACAGAGAACTTCTCCACCCAGACCATGATGACGTGCTCTACGATCAGTCATAACACCTTGTGAGGTAGAAATAATTGCTATACCAAGACCACCTAAAACTCTAGGCAAGTTTGTATTATTAGCATAAACTCTTAGGCCTGGTTTGCTAATTCTTTTTAAAGCCGTAATAACTGGCTGTCTTTTTTTTCCTCTATATTTCAAAGAAATTAAAATATGGGATTTTTGACCTTCTTGAATTTCTTCATAATTGTAAATAAACCCTTCTTCCTTTAAAACCTGAGTGACACTGTGAGTCATTTTTGTTGCCCGTATTTGAACAATTTGATGTCTTGCTAAATTAGCATTCCTAATGCGTGTTAACGTGTCAGCAATAGTATCATTAGTCACATTCTTCTCCTTGTAACATTGTTATGACTTAATTATATTTTAGAGTTTATTTAAATAGATTTATCAACGTACTCCAAAAATTACTGCCATTTTTTATTTAGAAATTTGTATGATCGAATTAACATTAAACTCATATATATATTTCAATTTAAGTTTCGCGAAATGGAATTCCCAAAGCTTTTAATAAAGCATATCCTTCTTGATCTGTTTTAGCACTTGTAACTATAGAGATGTCCATACCATGCATTTTACTAATTTGGTCATAAGAAATTTCAGGAAATACTAGTTGGTCACGTAATCCTAAAGTATAGTTACCACGACCATCAAATTGTTTCTGGCTTATCCCACGAAAATCTCTGATACGAGGTAATACAAGGTTAGTTAGACGTTCCAAGAATGCATACATATAAGTTTTTCTTAATGTTACTGCAACTCCTATTGGCATTTCCTCTCGAATTTTAAAACCAGCAATTGCTTTTTTGGATTTTGTAATAATGGGTTTTTGACCACTTACGGTTGTTAACTCTTTAGTAATTGTCTCCAATAATTTAGAATTTTGTGAGGCCTCCCCAAGACCCCGATTAATCGTAACTTTAATTAATTTCGGAACTTCGTGGACATTTTTATAGTCAAATTCTTGAGTAAGTTCTTTGACAATATGAGTGTTATAATATTCTTTTAGTCCTGTTGTAATAGCCATATCCAGTTATTTATTTAATGGTTTCTTGTGTTTTTATCAAATACCTTACTTTTGTTCCATCTTCATTTGATTTATATCCTAACCGGCTTCTAACATTATTTTGTGTACTATATAACATTACATTAGAAACATGAATTGCAGCTTCGGTTTTCACAATACTGCCTTTCTCTCCCTCTTGGCGGGATTTTTGATGTTTTGTTTTCAAATTAATGCCTTCTACTATAATCGCTTTCTTCTTGAACAGAATTTTTGTTACTTTACCAGTATTTCCTTTCTCTCTTCCGCTAATTACTTGTACAAGATCACCTACCTTTACATGAGTTGTAGATTTTTGTGTTTTTAATTTCATGAATTATATTACCTCTGGCGCTAAAGAAACTATTTTTGAAAAAGATTTTTCTCGTAATTCTTTGGCAATTGGACCAAAAATTCTTGTTCCTCTAGGATTATTATCTTGATTGATAATTACTGCAGCATTTTCATCAAATCGAATACTCATTCCATCTGATCGCTGGATAGTCTTTTTCGTTCTCACCACTACTGCTCTGACTACATCGGAACGCTTTACGGTCATATTAGGATTAGCTTCTTTAACTACTCCAATGATGATATTACCAATTTTAGCATGTGAAGGGTTGCCAGTACCTAACACCTGAATACACATTAATTTTCTGGCACCACTATTGTCTGCTACATTTAAACATGTTTGAACTTGAATCATAAGACATATTATTGAAATTAACTTATTTAGGTGATTTAGAAATTACTTCCGTAACTTTCCAACGTTTTGTGCGACTTAAAGGACGTGTTTCTGTGATACGAACCGTATCTCCTAATTTATACTCTTTCTCCGATTCGACATGCGCTTTGTAACGCTTTGTGTTTATCATAGTTTTTTTATACTTGGGATGAACTACCCTACTTGCTACAGATACCACTAGTGTCTTCTGCATTTTATTGCTTACTACAATTCCTACTTTTTCTTTTGTTGCCATACTATGTATTGATTATGTTTTATTAATGTTTTCTTGGTGTTCCTTTTCGACCATTAATAGTTGTGCTATTCTACGCTTAGTATGCTTAAATAAGTGTGATTTAAAGGACTGTCGAGTAGCTTTCTTAAAGTTTAGATCAAATAATTGCCTTTTACTGGCAAGAATTTCCATACGCACCTCTTCTAAACTTAAATTCCGTATTTCCGATATTTTAGGTAAACTCATAATTTATTTAATTTATTGTTTAGCAACAAATTTAGTCTTAATAGGTAATTTATAAGAAGCTGTCTTAAATGCAGCTTCTGCTACAACTGCATTCACTCCTTTTATTTCGAATAACATATGACCTGGTTTGATTACTGCAACCCAATAATCAACGGCTCCTTTGCCGGCTCCCATCCTCGTCTCAGCCGCACGTGCTGTAATAGGCTTATCTGGGAATACTCTAATCCAAAGTTTTCCACCTCTGCGAACATATCGAGTAATTGTTCGTCTTGTGGCCTCTATTTGTCTAGAGGTTAACCAAACCGGTTCCAAAGCTTGTAAACCAAAATCACCAAACACGACTGTATTGCCTCTGGCAGCTTTGCCTTTCATACGTCCTCGTTGGTGCTTACGAAACTTAGTTCTCTTAGGACTTAACATTATTAATCTCCTCTATATATTACCAAAATCACTAATCAGTAGGCATCTTTTTGTGAAATATTTCACCTTTAAACAGCCATACTTTGACGCCTAATATGCCATACGTAGTATATGCCATCTGATGAGTATAATCAATGTCTGCTCTCAACGTTTGTAAAGGTACTCGTCCTTCACGTACCCATTCACTTCGAGCAATCTCAGCACCATTTAATCGGCCTGATATTTGAATTTTAATTCCTTTGATATTCGCTTTTTGTGCTTTTTGAATTGCAGATTTTACAATTCTGCGGAAGTTTACTTGTTTAGTTTCTAAATGGTTTGCAATATCTTTGCCTAATAAGGAAGCTTCTACACCAGAATCTACTTCATAAATTTTCACTCTAACTTTTTTTCCTACATTGAGCAAAGATTCAAGCTGCTGTCTAAGTTCTTCTAACCCATTTGTCATTCGCCCTAAAATTACAGAAGGGGATGCTGAATAAATATCTATTTCAACTTGATCAAATCTTCTGGATATTTGAATTCGAGCAATTTGAGCTTCCTTAAATTGAGTATTTATATATTGTCTTAACTTAAAATCTTCTTGTAAAAAATTTGAGTATTCATTTAACTTCGAGAACCATACTGATCTATGCGTCTGTGTAACACCTAACCGAAAACCTAAAGGATGGATTTTTTGTCCCATAAAATTATTGATTGTCTATAACCATAATAACTAAATTTATATTGTCAATATCTTAAAACGAATAGGAGCATGTAAACCTAATTTTTTTCACTTACCTCTATAAAAATATGAGATGTTGCTTTTTTAATACGGTATCCTCTTCCCTGAGCTCTTGGTCTAAAACGCTTAAGAATTGGCCCTTTGTCAGCATATGCTTTACTTATTATTAAATCCTTTTTTGATAACCCCGAGTTATTTTCTGCATTAGCTGCAGCTGATTTTAATATTTCAAGTATGATGCGACTACTTTTATAAGGCATAAAAGTTAAAATAAGTATTGATTCGAAATAATCTTTGTTTCGAATCTGATCTAATACACGTCTAACTTTAGACGGAGAAGTTCTAATATATCTACCAACTGCTTTTGATACTATTTTAGTCGTCATTGAATTTTTAGCTGTTAACGTTTAGATTTTCTATCACTTTTAATATGAGTACGAAAAGTTCTAGTAGGTACAAATTCTCCTAGTTTATGTCCTACCATCTGGTCGGAGATAAAAATGGGTACATGCTGTTTACCATTATGTACAGCAATTGTATACCCTACCATATCTGGAATAATGGTAGATGCACGTGACCATGTCTTAATCACCTGTTTCATATCTTGAGTAGTAATTTTTTTCCATAAACTAGATGCAATAAACGGTCCTTTTTTTAATGAACGTCCCATAATTTATAAATTGTGATTTATTTTCTACGACGAATAATGTATGGTTCACTATACTTATTCTTTCTACGAGTTTTAACTCCTAAAGCGGGTTTTCCAGTTGGAGTAACCGGTCGTTTTTTACCAATAGGAGATCTTCCTTCTCCTCCTCCATGTGGGTGATCAACTGGATTTTTTACAATTCCTCTAACATGAGGTTTTCTGCCTAACCATCGATTCCTACCAGCTTTCCCTAGAGTAATGTTACAGGCATCAATATTACCTACTTGCCCGATAGTTGCATAACAATCTATATGTACTTGTCGAATTTCACTAGAAGGCATTTTCAGTGTTACATAATATCCATCTTTGGCAATCAGTTGAGCGGCGGTACCTGCTGCTCTGACTAATTGTCCACCTTTCCCTTTAACTATTTCTACATTATGAACAGCTGTGCCTAGTGGTAGATTTCTTAATGGCAGTGAATTACCTATCTCTAAAGGAGCATCAGCTCCTGCCATGACTGTATCACCTACTTTTAAAGAACGAGGATGTAAAATGTAGCGTTTAATGCCATCACTATAATGAAGTAAGGCAATTCTAGCATTTCTATTCGGATCATATTCTATTGTAGCTACTTTGGCTACTATACCTTGTTTTCTTCTCTTAAAATCAATTAAACGATACTTTTTTTTATGTCCTCCACCTCGATTGCGTACAGTAATAATTCCTCTATTATTGTGTCCAGTTGCACACTTCTTTTTTCGAACTAAAGATTTTTCTGGTTTATTACCTGTTATTTCTGAAAAGGTAGAAACCGTTCTATTACGATTACTGGGTGTATATGCTTTATAAAAACGAATTGCCATAAAAATTATATATCTTGACTAAATATTCTGAAATAATTACTTCTATTCTTCTGGGAATAAGTTAATTGAATCAGATGGAGCTAGTTTTACAATAGCTCTTTTATAATGAGAACGATATCCTTGGAATTTGCCAATTCTACGTTTCTTAGGTGGTTGATGATAGGTATTCACTTTTACTACCGTAACTTGAAAAATTAATTCAATACTTTTTTTTATAGCCACTTTATCTGCTTTGGGATCGACTAAGAAAGAATATTGATTCTTTTCCAATAGTCTCGTTGTTTTATCTGTAATTACAGGTTGCTTGATAATTTCTAAACTTTTTCTAGCAAAATCCAATTTTTTACTCATTAAATCCCTCATTGATTTTCAACGCAGCATCTTTTTCCATAATTAGTATATTAGCATTTAAGATATCTAAAATATTCAAGTTTTTTCTACTTATTGTTTTTACTTGTGGAATATTACGAGCAGATAAATATAAATTTGGATTAGGATTATCTAGAATTAGAAGAATTTTTTCAGATAAATTAATATTCCAAGTCTTTAGCATAAGAATAAACTGTTTTGTAGATACCGTGTTAAATGTATCACTCAGAGTTTCGATAATTTTAATATTATTTGACTTATTATATAGTAATGTTCGTAATGCTAAACGCCATTCTTTACGATTCATTTTCTGAGCATAAGATCGAGGTTTAGGACCAAAGATTACCCCTCCTCCTTTCCATAATGGTGATCTATTAGAACCAGCTCTTGCACGACCAGTGCCTTTTTGTTTATACGGCTTACGGCCACCTCCTCTAACTTCACTTCGAGTTTTTGTAGATGCAGTCCCTTGTCTTCTATTTGCTAATTGATGAATCATAGCTCTGTGAACTACATAACTTGAGGTTGTAGTAGCAACCTTAAAATTTATGGAAGTTTTTTCTGTGTTCTTTTTTCCTTCCACGTCATATACGTCGTATTCTACTTCTATTTGAGCTACCATAAAAATTTAAATTGATTTTATACTAAGCTATTTTTACTTGGTTTTGACAACCAAAAGATTCCCATATTTACCAGGGACACTGCCTTTAACCACTAATAAATGATCTTGTGAATTAATATGGATAACCTCTAAATTCTGAATTGTTGTTTTTCTATTACCTAAGTGTCCAGCCATACGTTTACCTGGATATACTCTACCTGGAGTTGTTCCAGGTCCTATGGAGCCTGGCTCTCGATGATTTTTCGAGCCATGAGACATTGGGCCTCGACTAAAATTATGTCTTTTCTGAAAACCTGCAAATCCTTTCCCTATACTATTGCCAGAAATATTCAAAAGTTGACCTACTTGGAGATTTTCAACTGTTAGAATTTGACCTACTTGATAAGAATCTGTGTTTTTCACTCTAAATTCTTTCAAATATTTAAGTGGAGGTAAATCTTCTTTTTTCAAATGGCCTATTTCAGGTTTAGTTAAATGTTTAGGGGCTACTTCTCTATATCCTATTTGAACTGCTTCATATTTATGAGTGTCTTTACGTTTTATTTGGGTTATATAGCAAGGTCCTACTTTTATTAGAGTAACTGGAATAACTAACCCAGAAGTATCAAAAATTTGGGTCATTCCTACTTTAGTACCGAGTAAAGTTACAGACATAAGTTTTTCTGCGTTATAATATTTTTTACGAGCAAACGACATATCCTTCTAGCAATTCAGAACAAAAATATTTATCTAAACAATGAATTACATTATATTTTAATACATTGACTACGGGTTTGCAATCAATATGATAACTCCTAGTCTTTGAAGATAAAGTCGGTAATCCCACCTTTATTTTTGAGATTTTTTTTGTCACAATATCAAGTAAGAATAAAATATATATATTAAAATTGAAAAGGAGTAATAAACTGTTTCTATGAGTAAAGTTGTAGGTATTGATTTAGGAACAACAAATTCTGTTGTAGCGGTAATGGAAGGTGGAAAACCAACAGTAATTCCAAATAAAGAAGGAAATAGAACAACAGCTTCTGTTGTAGCATATACCAAGACTGGTGATCAGTTAGTTGGTCAAATTGCTCGCAGACAAGCTGTTATTAATCCAAGTAACACTTTCTATTCTGTGAAAAGATTTCTTGGACGTAAAATAGATGAAGTTGCTGAGGAGTTAAAACAAGTATCTTATCCTATAGAAAGAGATTCTAATGGCAATATCAAAATTCAGTGTGCAACTCTAAATAAGGATTTTGCACCAGAAGAAATTTCAGCACAAGTACTGCGCAAGTTAGTGGAAGATGCTAGTAAATATTTGGGTGAAAAAGTTACTCAAGCTGTAATTACAGTGCCCGCATATTTTAATGACTCACAGCGCCAAGCTACTAAAAATGCTGGTCGCATTGCTGGATTAGATGTCTTAAGAATCATTAATGAACCTACAGCAGCGTCTTTATCCTATGGATTGGATAAAAAAAATAACGAGACGATTTTAGTATTTGATCTAGGTGGTGGAACTTTTGATGTTTCAATTTTAGAAGTAGGTGATGGGGTATTTGAAGTACTATCAACTTCAGGAGACACGCACTTAGGAGGGGATGATTTCGATAAAAAGATTGTAGAATGGTTGAAGGAAGAGTTTTTAGCTGAAGAACAGATAGATCTTACTAAAGATATGCAAGCTTTACAAAGATTAACTGAAGCTGCTGAAAAAGCTAAGATTGAGTTATCTAATTTAACACAAGCCGACATTAACTTACCTTTTATTGCTAATACAGAAACTGGTCCAAAACACTTAGAAAGAACAATCACTCGTGCAAAATTCGAAGAATTATGTAGTGATTTAATAGATAGATGTAAAATACCTGTTAATAATGCTTTACAAGATGCTAAACTGACTAACTCTAAAATAGATGAAGTTGTATTAGTTGGCGGGTCTACTAGAATACCTGCTGTACAAAAGTTAGTTGAAAATTTAATCGGTAAAGAACCTAATCGTAGTGTTAACCCAGATGAAGTTGTAGCAGTAGGGGCTGCAGTACAAGCTGGAGTCTTAGCCGGTGAAGTGAAAGATATTTTATTATTAGATGTAACTCCTTTATCTTTGGGTGTAGAAACTTTAGGTGGAGTAATGACAAAAATTATTCCTCGTAATACTACAATTCCAACTAAAAAATCTGAAATATTTTCAACTGCTGTCGATAACCAACCTAATGTAGAAATTCAAGTCCTACAGGGAGAAAGAGAATTTACTAAGGATAATAAAAGTCTAGGGACTTTTAGATTAGATGGCATTTTACCAGCACCGAGAGGAGTACCTCAAATCGAAGTTACTTTTGATATTGATGCCAATGGAATTCTATCTGTGAAAGCTAAAGATAAAGGTAGTGGTAAAGAACAATCTATTGTTATTACAGGCGCATCCACTTTACCTCAAGATGAAGTAGACCAAATGGTTAAAGAAGCCGAAGTGAATGCTACTGCTGACCAAGAGAAAAGACAAAATATTGATACTAAAAATCAAGCAGATTCGTTGTGCTATCAAGCAGAAAAACAAATAGAAGAACTTAAGGATAAGATTAATCCAGAAGAGAAATCTAATATAGAAAATTTAATTACTCAGTTAAAAGAACAAATCTCGAGTGAAAATTATGAGGGAATGAAAAATTTAACTAAAGAGTTGCAAGATAGTTTAATGAAAGTGGGGCAAAAAGTTTATTCTAACTCTAATACCGCCAATAATGATAAAAAAGAAAGCAAAGATAAGACTGATAACACAGTTATAGACGCAGATTTTTCTGAGACTTAAATCTTATGTAGGGTTAGAAACATTACTTAATAACAGTAATGTTTCTAACCCTACATACTTTTTGAAAAATGAAAAAGTTAAAAGATAGAGAGGAGATGTATATAATAGAGGTATAATACATACAAGACAATGTACTACTATATTTATTTTCATTTATTACTTATAAAAAAAATTGTATTCTATGAAGATCTCTATACAAAATCAACAACATTTTTTTCCAGAGAAAACACAAGAATTAAGCAACTGTTCTAGTTATCCATCTATAGTAACAGAAAGAGCTGCTTGTGGAGTAGGCCTTATTGCCAATACTCTAAATGATGCTAGTCATAAGTTAGTTATGCAAGCATTAGAAGCCCTTAGCTGCATGGAGCACCGAGGTGGCTGTAGTGCTGATAAAGATTCGGGAGATGGAGCAGGCATTACGAGTAGTATACCTTGGAAATTATTTCAACGTTATTTTGCTAAAAAGAATATTCAAGTTGTTAATGAAACAGGTCTTGGGGTAGGTATGTTTTTTCTTCCCCCATATTATGTTGACGAGAGTAAAGCAATTATTGACTGGACTATACAGGAAGCTGGCTTCACTCATTTAGGGTGGCGAAAAGTACCTGTCTTAGAAGAAGTTTTGGGTAAAGAAGCGCGATTAAATAAGCCTGAAATTCAGCAATTATTCCTAAAATCAGATAGCCTAACTGGTGAAGAACTGGAAAGAAGTTTATATTTATTGCGCAAAAAAATTGAAAAGATAGTCGCTAATACTAATACAATTTGGGCATCTAGTTTTTATATTTGTTCTTTATCTTCTAGAACGATTATCTATAAAGGCATGGTTCGCTCTGCTGTTTTAGGACAATTTTATCAAGATTTACACCATCCCGATTTTGAAGCTTCTTTTTGTTTATATCATAGAAGATTTAGTACAAATACATTACCAAAATGGTCTCTAGCACAGCCAATGCGTTTTATTGCACATAATGGTGAAATTAATACTCTTCTAGGCAATTTAAACTGGATGAAGTCAAGGGGAAGCAATTTTAATCATCCTTATTGGGCTAATGTAACAAATGATCTTGTTCCTATTGTTAATCCAGAAAATAGTGATTCAGCTAATTTAGATGCTGTAGTGGAATTATTAATACATTCAGGCAAAGATCCCCAAGAGAGTTTAATGATTCTAATACCGGAAGCTTATATTAACCAACCTGAATTAGATAATTTCCCAGCAATTACCAATTTTTACGAATACTATGCGGGACTACAAGAAGCCTGGGATGGACCAGCATTAGTAGCGTTCTCTGATGGTCGCAAAATAGGAGCTACTCTAGACCGAAATGGATTGCGCCCCGCTAGATACTGCACTACAAAAGATAATCTTGTAATAGTTTCGTCTGAAGTAGGAGTAATAAATCTTGATTCTTCCAGTATCATCACTCAAGGAAGGCTAGGACCAGGCCAAATGATTGTGGTGGATTTAGAAAATAATACCGTTTTAAATAATTGGGATATCAAAAATAGCGTAGCACAAAAATTCCAATATGGAGAATGGATTGCCGAGTATCGCAGATATTTAGATAGTAGTCAACCTATTTCTCAATTAAGGTTAACTCCTGAAGAATTATGGCAATGGCAAACAGCTCTAGGTTATACTACCGAAGATGTTGAGCTGGTGATTGAACATATGGCAAGTCAAGCAAAAGAACCCACCTTTTGTATGGGAGATGATATTCCTTTAGCTGTTCTGTCAACAAAAGTTCATTTGCTATATGATTATTTTAAACAACGTTTTGCACAAGTTACTAATCCAGCGATGGACCCTTTGAGAGAAAATTTAGTCATGTCTTTAAGAATGCATCTTGGTAGAAGGGGAGATATATTGAATACAGATCCACAAGCTGCTCATTTAATTAATTTAGAATCTCCAGTTCTTTTAGAAAATGACCTTGCACAACTGTATAATAGTGATTTTAAAACTAAAACTTTACAGACCTATTTCTCTATCGACTCACAAGATTCATTTAGTCTTAAAGAGGCTTTAGACCAGCTAAGTAGTGCGGCTATTCAAACCGTGACTGAGGGAACAGAAATTCTAATTTTATCGGATAAAGTTACTAAATTAGAGGTTGAGAGCCCTATTATTCCTCCGCTTCTAGCTATTGGTACTGTACACCATGCTTTAATTAAACAAGGAATTCGCCAACAAGTTTCTTTGGTTGTGGAGACTGGGCAATGTTGGAGTACTCATCATTTTGCTTGTTTAATTGGATACGGCGCTAGTGCTATTTGTCCGTACCTCGCATTAGAAACTGCTCGTCATTGGTTTACTCAACCTAAAACAGCTGTTTTAATGAAAAAAGGTAAACTCCCTAATTGTTCTATGGAGAGTGCTCAACAGAACTATAAACATGCGGTGGAAGCTGGACTATTAAAAATATTATCTAAGATGGGAATTTCATTATTATCTAGTTACCATGGTGCCCAAATTTTTGAAATATTAGGTTTAGGTAGTGAAGTTATTAATTATGCTTTCTCAGGAACTAGTTCTCGCATTGGTGGATTAACTTTGGCTGAGTTAACGCAAGAAACCGTTAACCTACACTCTGCTGCTTTTTCTCAAGAAAAGAAAACAAAGTTGGCTAACTATGGGTTTGTTCAGTTTAGACCTGGTGGAGAATATCATATCAATAGTCCAGATATGTCTAAAGCTCTCCATAAAGCAGTTCGTGGTTATCACTTAGGTAATTATAATGAGTATAAAGAGCTATTATACAAAAGACCAGCGACTTCATTACGAGACCTGATTGAATTTATCAGTGACAAACCACCAATTCCGATTGAGCAAGTAGAACCCACTAACACTATTCTAGAGCGTTTCTGTACAGGAGGTATGTCTTTAGGAGCACTATCTAAAGAAACTCATGAAACTTTAGCCATAGCGATGAATAGAATTGGAGGGAAGTCGAACTCTGGAGAGGGAGGTGAAGATCCTATTCGTTTTAAGATACTACGGGATGTAGACCCAAGCACCGGCAAATCAGAAATGTTTCCACATCTAAAAGGGTTAAAGAATGGTGATACAGCTAATTCAGCCATCAAGCAGATAGCTTCCGGTAGATTTGGTGTTACCCCTGAATACTTAGTAAATTGTAAGCAACTCGAAATTAAAATTGCTCAAGGTGCTAAACCTGGAGAAGGTGGACAATTACCAGGAACCAAAATCGATGCCTACATTGCTTCTTTAAGAGCTTCGAAACCTGGAGTAACTTTAATTTCTCCTCCTCCTCACCATGATATATATTCCATTGAAGATTTAGCACAACTAATTTTTGATTTGCATCAAGTTAATCCAAAAGCAAAAGTATCCGTTAAGTTAGTTGCTGAAATAGGGATTGGTACTATTGCTGCTGGTGTTGCCAAAGGTAATGCTGATATTATTCAAGTTTCTGGCCATGAAGGTGGGACTGGGGCTTCACCTCTAAGCTCTATCAAACATGCTGGTAGTCCTTGGGAACTTGGTTTAAGTGAAGTACAAAAGGTTCTACTAGAAAATAACTTGAGAAATTTAGTAACTTTACGTGTGGATGGAGGTTTAAGAACAGGTAGAGATACTATTCTTGCCGCGTTAATGGGGGCGGAAGAATTCGGCTTTGGAACTGTTGCTATGATTGCAACCGGTTGCATCATGGCTCGTATCTGCCATACAAATAGTTGTCCAGTAGGTGTGGCTACTCAAAGAGAAGATTTAAGAGCTCGTTTTCCTGGTGTTCCAGAAGCTCTAGTGAACTTTTTCTTATTTGTAGCAGAGGAAGTACGAGAAATTTTAGCGGCAGCTGGGTATAGTTCTTTAAATGAAATTGTAGGAAGAACAGACCTACTCATGACTAAGAAAAGTTTAACCCTGACTAAAACTAAAGAAATAAAATTAGATGCGCTCTTACATACACAAGTTGCTCAAGAGAATCGGGAATGGTTAGTTCATTCTACAGCTCATACCAATGGACCTGTTTTAGATGATGATATTTTATCTTTACAAGATATTCAAGATGCTATTGATAATCAGGGTGATACTGAACAGCATTTAAAAATTGTCAATAGTGATCGTACGGTAGGGGCTCGTATAGCTGGGGTCATTGCTAAGAAATATGGTAACCACGGATTTAAAGGTAAAATTAATTTAAATTTTTATGGTAGCGCAGGTCAAAGTTTTGGTGCTTTTTTAATTAATGGTATTAATTTGCGAGTAGTAGGTGAAGCAAATGATTATGTTGCAAAGGGAATAAATGGTGGGGAAATTGTGATTATTCCTCCCAATGATATAGAACAAAAACACTCTTCTCAAGTTCTTGTGGGGAATACTTGCTTATATGGTGCAACAGGCGGCATCGTATTTGTCAAAGGAGCTGCTGGAGAAAGATTCGGTGTACGCAATTCTAAAGGTGTTGCAGTCATTGAAGGTGTGGGAGACCATTGTTGTGAGTATATGACAGGGGGACTGATTATAGTTCTAGGTCATTTTGGTAGAAATATTGGAGCCGGGATGACTGGTGGGCTCGCTTATTTTTATGATGAGCACGATAGATTGAGTAATCGAGTAAATTATGACACTGTCAAGATTCAACGAGTAATAACTCCAGAGGGCGAGTTACAACTAAAAGAACATATTAAACAACATGCTACTAAAACTGGAAGTATTCGGGCTCAAGAAGTATTGAGCAATTGGTCTTCAAGCCTGCAGAAGTTTTGGCAAATCGTACCTGCCGCAGAAAGTAAGATTCCAGAAACGAATAAAGAGTTTAGTCAAATAGCCTCTTCGCTGTTAAACTAGATCATAATAAAAAAGATATAGAGTCTTCACTTTTTCAACTCTGTCAAGTACAATATAAAAAAATTCTATTAATATCTATTTTGCAAAATTATTTAACGTGCGACATATCAATTATTGGCAATAGATCTTAACCTAGTCTCCCTAAGCATCTGACTACAAGTTAACTTTAAATTTTGAAGAGTTTCTGTTCAGCTTCATTCGTGTTATTACATTTTATATTGAATAGTAAAACATGTTAATATTTTCATTCAACAAATTAGTAATGAAGTATTTAATCGAAAGAAAAAAAAATTAATTATTGTCAAAAGAAATATGGCTAATAAAATATTTTATATATGATTCTCCAATGTATTAATTAGATCATTATGTAGTTTCATCATAGGAACATAGTTTTTTAATTTAATATGACTGGTGAAAGCAAATAATATAAAGTATATTCTAATATTATTATTTGTTTGAGCCGTATGCAAAGAGATTTGCTTGTACGTTGCTCTTAGAGAGATAAAAGTATCCACTCATTAAATTCAGGAATTTTCCCATGGCTCATAGTGTAGTGCGATTCGTTTAAGTTATCACTTAAGTAGTTTAATTATCTTTCTTAATTAATAAGATATGCTAGATGACTATATAGAAATAACTATAATCTATACATTAAATTAATTTCCCTACGCAAGTATTGCATTATCTAAGCGAAGCTTGGGCAGATTAGTTGAAAACTGAATTAATATGGTTAACACAATGAATATTTCGTAACAGATTTGTCAGATGAACAAGTAGAAACTTAAGTATTTTTATACACTAGACTATACTTATATGCTAGAATCAATCTACACTCTCTAGAATAGAACCTACGTTAATTTATATTACTTATTAGATTATGGAACGAAGCAAATTGAATCTGCTAACTATTTGCGCCCATTAGCAACTCAAGCAGTAATTTAGTGAAGGAAACAACTTAATTGTTGTTTGTTAGATAAATTAGATGAATTTATTTGTTAGGGAGCCGTGTGCAGTAAAAGCTGCATGCACGGTTTTATCTGGGAGATATCTCGTATTGATATCGACTCCAAACAAAGTTTATGATACTTGTATCGGTTGTGTGCGAAATGGAAAAAAATGTTTAATTCGATAAGCTAATTTTAAATTGTACAGTAAATGTAGTTTATATGAGAAAACGGATAACTTTAAATCTATTAAGAACAACAGCATTCCGTGTTTATTTCTCTCTATTATAAGTTATGGCTAAAGTTGTTTGGAAACCTGAAATAAATATTCCTTAGAATCAAATACAAGTAAAGAGATAATCATATGTTAACTCAAAAGTACAGCCTTTTTGTTGATCTATTTCATATGAAATTTTACTATCTATAGCCTAAAACTAATGAAAAACACTTTTTAAACCATTAGAATATCAGGTCACTGACCTTAGATAAAGAACTTTAGAGTCAAATGTTATTAAAGCATTTGTAGAGCTGTATGCTTAGAAATTCGCATGTACAGTTCGTGAAAAGATGGCTTGTATAAAATCTATTTCATACTCAATGTGTAAGAGCATGTCCTTGTGACGTTTTAGAAATGGTTCCTTGGGATGGCTGTAAAGCTAAACAAATAGCTTCTGCTCCTAGAACTGAAGACTGTATCGGATGCAAACGTTGTGAATCAGCTTGTCCAACAGATTTTTTAAGTGTTCGTGTTTATTTAGGTGGAGAAACTAGTAGAAGTTTAGCTACAGGTTATTAATTCTTCTCCAATATTAATTCAAGAAATTCAGAATGAGAAAAATTCTCATTCTGAATTTTTAACTTAACCATAAAATCTTCCTTATATTTCTTTAAATTCTGCTTATGAAAACATTAAATCAAAAAAAATCTAAACTACAACTATCTTCTAGTCACAAGATTTTAAAAATTATTACAGGGATTAATAACTATAATTTCAGCCAAGTTAACAATATAGTACTTTCTTCGAGTAAATCTACCGTTACTTATATTGATGTTGCCGCAAATAACTATCTTGTTCAGAGTATAAAAAAAATAACTAAATTACCTATTTGTATATCATGCATTGATCCAAGTATGATTTATAAGTGTATCCAGAGCGGAGCTAATATTATCGAGATTGGAAATTATGATAGTTTTTATAACAATAACCATTTTTTTAGCATAAAAAGACTTCTTACTATAACTCAAGAAGTTCGACAGTTATTTCCAAATACTTGTCTATGCGTAACTATTCCACATTATCTTTCTACTAGTAAACAGATACAGTTAGCTCAAAAATTAGATGAACTAAACGTTAATATACTGCAAACAGAAGGGATCAGTAGTCATCAGGAACGAAATATACCCTATATATTAGCGCATAATTTAGCTAAAGTTTCAGCGACATTGGGGATGACCCACAGTCTAGCCTCTAGTACTTCTACTCCTCTAGTAACTGCATCCGGAATCACTCCAACTACTTTATGGCTGGCTTTACAATACGGTGCCAGCGGAGTTGGTATTGGTACATGTGTGTCTTCTTTGGCAAAAAAAATTGATATGGTCTCTATGCTTCAAATATTTGTCAAAATTTCAAAAAAATACTCTTCACAAACTTTTGTGCATGGAGTAACACATGTGTCTTTTGCCAATAATTTTCAGTTTACAAAAGCACACGCTAGTGTGTTATCCCGTTCAGTAATTTAAGAAATATTTCAAACTTGATGCATATGAACAAATCTTTAGTTGTATCGCAATTAAATGTTTATTATTCTCATAAAAAAATTTTAGATAATATAAATTTTAAAGTTTCCAGCGGTAGAATTGTTGGGATAGTTGGCCCAAATGGTGCTGGTAAAAGCACTTTGATTAAATCTATTCTGGGTCTTGTACCTAAGACATGTAATAAAATTGAGTATATCAATCAGAATATCCAATTACAAAAAGATAAGGTAGCTTATATTCCTCAGAGATCACAAATTGATTGGGATTAGTGCGGCACTTCATATCATTTACAACTACTTAATTACTAAGAATATTTATTAAATTTTTTATCATTAAAATAAGCTTTTAATTTATTTTTTTCAAAAGTTTTTTGTTAATTTTATGTAATTCTCCAATAGTTAATAGATTTAGTCTATCTATTAGCAAATAAACTGAATATAAAATAATTGAATTAAAGATTTGAAAAACATTGAAATGATATACGTGTAACCTTCTTTCGTATGCAAACGTTAATAAGGATAAGAACCTTCCATGTACGAAATATAAATTAAACATCCTAGTTGTTTAAAAGTACATACGGTGGTAATTTAATATGATTTTAGATTACTTGAGCTATATGCATGGAGATATGCACGTATAGTTCTTAAGAAGAAATAAGACATTTTCTATCCTATTCCAATAACTGTTCAAGATGTGGTATTAATGGGGCAAACACTCAATAGTCATTGGGGCCTCAATTATTCAAAAAGAAGTTATGAATTAGCTGAGGATGCTTTACAAAAACTAGGATTATATGACTTACGCCATAATCGTATTGGAGAATTATCTGGCGGGCAACAACAAAAAGTATTCCTCGCGAGATCTTTAGCTCAAGAAGCAGATATTTTGTTTTTAGATGAACCGCTATTAGGAGTAGACTATAAAACTCAAGGTGCGACACGAAGTTTAAAATATTTGAAATAATACTAGGGAATATGCATAATATTAAGCTGCCTAGGACATTACTTAATACTAATAAAAGATTAATATGTTTAGTGTTAGGAACCAATTAATATACCTACACTTTATCTTGAGAATAAAAATATGAATAAATTTTTATATATATAAATTATTATTTAGCGTATTCTATTTTAACAACGTGCTAGTTAAGAACTATATTAGTTTTCTTAAAGATATTTCGGTCCGAATAACTTGATAGAATATTCGTATTTAAATAAATTAGTTCTCCAGTAATATTAGAACTAATTTGAGCTGTATGCATGGAGACATGCACGTACAGTTCTTAAGCAGATTCAAATATTATCACGAATCAAGCTGCTATCTAATTTTTAACTTCTTACAAGAACTAGCTGGCAATAATAAACTTATTATAGTTATTCATCATGATTTAGGCGATGTCTTAACATATTTTGATGAATTAATTTTACTAAATCGTATTATAGTTGCACAAGGTGATTGTGCTACTGTATTAGATTCTAAGATGTTAACTTTAGCTTATCGAGAAGAATCATAATAAATGTTAGAAACATTTATTATCTTTATTCATTCTTCGAGCTAGATAGACTATAATGAGTGATAAAAGATACGATTAATCAAATATTTATTAAATATATAATTACCTTTAACACTAGGAATATATAACTATGAAATTAGCATATTGGATGGTGCGAATGACTCCAGCTACTCCAAATACTAAAAAATATGTAACTTAAGTCATTATACAAATTCGTAATCAATATTTTCTTGTAGAAAGCAATGACTTTGGCATAAAGCTTACGAAGTTAAATAGTAATCAATGCTTTAGATCTCAGTATTAATGTAAGAAACATTCTTTCTTGTCTTATAATTCTTGCTGAAAAGTTAATACTATTAATAGCGTTTCTTATTTAAAATCTGGAGTAGCGAAAGTAAAAACTTTTTTATATTGTTAAAAAATATTTCGTGCAAATTGTTTATTTTATTTGTTGATTAATTAGAAGATCTTTATAAAGAAGAGAAGATTATAAAATAGCAAATATTTGGAAATAACATCAAATTAGAATTGTTTAATTCTGACTGGAAAGAAAGCTAATTTTATAGACTAAAATATTTTATTTTAGTTGAGCCGTATGCTGGGAGACCAGCTTGTACGGATCTCAGGAAGTTGAGTTACTTAACCATCCTATTACACTGGCCCTGCTCACATAGGAACCTTACGAATTGCTAGTTCATTTAAAAAGGTGCATGCGATTATGCATGCACCTTTAGGAGATGATTATTTTAACGTGATGCAATCTATGTTGGAAAGAGAACAAAATTTTACTCCAGTAACTACTAGCGTAGTAGATCGTCATGTACTAGCCCAAGGATCAAAAGAAAAAGTCATTAATAACATTACTAGAAAAGATAAAGAAGAAAATCCTGACCTTGTAATAGTAACCCCGACTTGTACTTCAAGTATTTTACAAGAAGATTTAGCTAATTTTGTGACACGAGCTTCCTATAATTCTAAAGCTGATGTATTACTTGCAGACGTTAATCATGTGCGACCTGTTACCCTCATTTAAAAAGTACTCGATACTCCTCAATTCAACAATTGAAACAGAAGAAATATTAATCTAAAAATCTAAATATATTCTGGGAAATATATATATAGCATAGAAGAAATTAGAAAAAAGCTATAGTAAATGAAGTAAACTTGAATTACTTTAAGCTCTATATTTTATTAGACTAGACTCATCAAAGATTTGTGATTCTCCTTGTTTCTTAATTATGGGTATTAGCATTCTAAGAGTAAAAGTGATACTTAAGGCTTTCCTTATTTCTTTTGAACAGGTAATTTATCCATTCATTTAAATGAATAAATAGAATTATTAATTTAATTCCAGTTTTAAATTAATATCGATAAATCTTTGATTTATTGAGGAGCCGTATGCAATGAAAGTTGCACGTACGGTTTTGGAGCCAAAATCAATTATATTTCAGGTGTTTATAGAGTTAATGAATTACAAGCTGCAGACCAAACCTTAGAACAAATTATTAAATTTTATATTGATAAAGAGTATCCAAGTAATAGCTGCAATATTAGTACAACAGAAGAACCATCTGTAAATATCATAGGTGGATTTACATTAGGATTTCATAATCAACATGATCTGACTGAACTTAAGAAAATTTTCAAAGAACTTAATATTAAAATTAATTTAATTATTCCAGATGGTACACAAGTTAATGAGATTAAACATTTACCTAAAGCTTGGTTTAATTTAGTGCCGTATCGAGAAACTGGTCTGCGCACTGCACAATATCTAGAGAAAAAGTTTGGGACTCCTTATGTTGATATTACCCCCATGGGACTAAATCAAACTAAAATGTGCTTGAAAAAAATTGAAGAGATTTTAAACAAGAAAAATTATCCAACAAATTTTGATTCTTACATTAATACTCAAACGTACTTTATTTCTCAAGCTGCTTGGTTTGCACGTTCCATCGATTGTCAAAACTTAATCGGCAAAAAAGCTGTGGTTTTTGGAGATGCCACACATGCAGCCAGCTTTGCTAAAATTTTACATTACGAAATGAAGATAGAAGTTCTTTGGGCCGGAACTTATTGCAAACATGATGCAGAATGGTTTAGAGAAGAAGTCTCTGATTTTTGTGAAGAAGTAATAATCACAGACGATTATAATCATATTGCTCAATTAATTAGTGCGAGTGAACCAGATGCTATTTTCGGCACTCAAATGGAACGTCACATTGGCAAAAGACTTAATATACCTTGCGGGGTAATCTCATCTCCTGTACATATCCAAAACTTTCCTTTAAGCTTCAAACCTTTTCTAGGTTATGAAGGTTCTAATCAAATTGCTGATTTAATCTACAATTCCTTTACTTTAGGTATGGAAGACCACTTACTGGAAATTTTTGGTGGACATGATACCATTGCTCCTTCCAATGATAAAGATGCCACTTCTGCTGCGTTTTGGCAAGAGGAAGCTTTAAATGAATTGAGTAAAATTCCTGGGTTTGTTAGAAACAAAATCAAGAAAAAAACTGAAAAGTTCGCATTACAAAATAACATAGATGAGATTACCCTAGCAGTTATGTATGCTGCCAAAGAAAATAGTCAACAAATTTAATTCTTTAATTTAAGTTAAGAGAAATTACTTTATTTTTGAAGAGGAAATTCTCTCTTAACTTAAATTAAAAAAATGACTTAAGTATTTTTGAGATCTAGAGGTGACTTTTCAATACCTAACATTTGAGCATTGCTTTTGCCAGGAGCTACCATTGGATAGCAATTTTCATTTTCTGTTACCTGAAAATCAATTAAAATTGGTTCTGGGGCAGAAAGTAAAGTTGGTAATAAACTATCTATATCGGCATTTGAGGTAATTACCTGTCCTCGAATACCAAATGCTTGAGCTAGCTTTGTAAAATCTGGAGTACCTTTAGACATATTAGAATGTGAATATCTACCTTCATGAAAAGCTTCTTGCCATTGTCGTACCATTCCTTGCCATTGATTATTGATAATAAAGATTTTTATATTTAATTTATATTGAGCTATGGTAGCCAATTCTTGGAGATTCATTTGAAAACTAGCATCACCGCTAATACATATAACAAGAGAATCTAAATGCGCAACCTGAGCACCTATAGCTGCTGGTAATCCATATCCCATTGTTCCTAAGCCAGCGCTAGATAACCATCTACGGGGACTTGTTTTTAAGAATTGAGCTGACCACATTTGATGTTGGCCAACATCTGTAGAATAAAAGGCGTCTGGAGCATATTGGCTTATTTTTGATATAACTTCTTGAGGAGATAAACTAACTTGTTTGCTTGGTATTAAAAGAGGATAATCTGTTTTCCACTGATATAATCTCTGTAGCCAAGCCTGAGTTTTTTCTTTTGGAGTATCTTGTTCATCAAATATATCTTGATTTAGATAGAATAATATACGGTCCAAAACTTCAGCTATATCACCTACAATGGCTACTTGTGGGACTCTGTTCTTACCCACTTCTGCTGGATCAATATCGACATGGATGACTTGTGCATTACAGGCAAATTCCTCTAATTTACCTGTAACTCTATCATCAAAACGAGCACCTAAGGCAATTAATAAGTCACATTCACTCACTGCAAAATTAGCATATGCTGTACCATGCATACCTAACATGCCTAAGGATAACTTATGGTTTTCGTCAAAGATACCTTTTCCCATTAAAGTAGTTGTTATAGGAATGAAAAATTTTTCTGCCAGTTCTTTAATTTGTTGATGACTATTCGAAGACACTGCACCACCACCAACATAGAGAAGAGGTTGACGGGCTTTCCGAATTAATGTTGCTGCATTAATAATTTGTCGGAACCCTAATTGACTCATAGGAGGACACCCTGGTAATGATACTTGCCCTGGGCTATTTGGTATATAATGAAACTCTTCCAAACCAACATCTTTAGGGATATCAATTAACACGGGACCTGGCCTTCCATGTTGAGCTATATAAAAAGCTTCTGCTACTATTCGTGATATATCTCGAGGATCTCTGAGAACATAGGAATGTTTAACTATGGGTAATGTGATCCCAAATATATCTACTTCTTGAAAAGCATCCGTACCAATAAAGCTCCGCCCCACTTGGCCTGTGATTGCTACAATAGGTACTGAATCAAGGTGAGCTGTTGCAATGCCGGAGACCAAATTAGTGGCCCCAGGACCAGAAGTTGCAAAACAAACTCCTGTTTTTCCGGTAGATCTGGCGTAGGCATCTGCTGCATGAACTGCCCCTTGCTCATGTCTTACTAGAATATGTTGTATTAAACCTAACTGTTCCCAAAAATATAGCTCATCATAGATAGGTAAAATAGCTCCTCCGGGATATCCAAAAATATCTTTAACGCCATGGCGTACAAGACTGTCCAATAGAGCGTATGCTCCATTTTGAATATTATTTTTACTAAGATTAGATGCCATAATAAATTTTAATGTAATTCATCATTTAAATAAAACCCTTGTTTTATTATACTAAATAACCAACATAGGTATTCTTATTTTAATTTATAGAATTGTATAATTGTGATAACTGTAAAAAACCGGTACAAAAAAATTTTCTTATTATATATTCATTATTAACTAGACTATTTAACTTCCTAGCTTAAACGCATCTACAAACATCCCATAAATGATACCTATTCTCAAACTATTGAGATGCATTAGAAATTGATTTGTGTCTAAATCTTGACTATAGATCCATTGACTTAGGAGTTCTAAGTAAGTAACTGATATAGCTCCAGCCAAAATTCCCCAATCTCCTGTTTGGCCAACAATTGTTGTTAGTATAGTAGAAATAAAAAAACCTATCAACAAGTTAATTATGATAACAAACGTATCACCTAAGGAGTATAGTTTTATTGAATAGAAGAACTTTTGTATAGTATTAACTAGATATGTCTTACACATGCAAAATTATATTTGGTAGATATTCTACGCAGAATAGTTACATACCATTCTACATAGAATATAAAGTTACATTTTAATTATATTTGGCTATCTATTTCAATGCCTCTGTTAAATATTTAAAAGGTTCTTCTACTAAAAGTTTATCTGCAGGTTCTAATTTTTCTAAGATGATTTCTTTCAAACAATTGATAGCACGAACAGTTGGGGCTATAGGTACTTGTAACGAATTATATGTATCTCTTAGGCCATCTAATACTCGTTCATCCAAAATATTATTACTACCTGCAATTAAAGCATAACTAGCGTAACGTAAATAATATTCGATATCTCTTAGACAAGCTGTGTATCGTCTAGTTGTATAAGAATTTCCACCCGGACGTAACAGTTCTGGCTGTTCTTCATAAAGTTTGATAGCTGCTGCTTGAACAATTCCTGCTGCATCTTGATTAATCAATTCCGCAATCATAATTCTTGATAAGCCTGTATCAAAATAACTTTTTAACTCGTCAATAGCTTTAGAATCTAAATAACGACCTGTTAAATCATATTTATTCACAATACTTGTAATAGCATCTTGCATATATGTTATCTCCTACACTAAATTTAGTAGATAGCTCAATTATTAGAATTTATGTAAATTGAATATCTTATAATATATTGTATAAATATGTATTCAAACCGCTACGTTTTTGATATCTTCTTTAACAATTCTATTATGAACAGTAACAATTCTTGCATCCACCATACTTATTTAACAGATATTCAACTGTATAAATTAACTCTTGATTACCAAAAGGATACATATTTCTTAATTTCTATAGAAGAACAAACATGTTGTATTCATGTTAAATATATAAACACTCAAAAAAAAATTCATGAAGTCTTTAATGGTTATAGTGCCCGTGATCTCTTAAATAAAATATTACTTAAATATGATTCCAGTTTAAATAATTCTCATTCTGCTTATTTAGGTAGAGAACTCATGAAAGCTGAAATATCGCTTATATTACAACAAAAATATATACAAAGTTAGGATAAGTTTATCTTATTGACAAAATACAAGAATATGATTCAAGTTATAATGAACTTTAACTTAATTCAAGAGCATAGAGGGACTTGAACCCACGACCTTCAGAACCGGAATCTGACACTCTATCCACTGAGTTATATGCTCTTTAATAATTATTAAATAACCGGTAATTAGCAGTTATTTTTAAAATAAAACACGATTGTAAATCATATAACTTGATCTGTAATTTCATTTGACCGAATCTATATACCCTTATAGAATATTTACAACTTGAAGGAAGAGAACAAGAATTTAAAGTTATCATATACTTTATATTAGATTGATCAAATATGTGTCTCAAAATATCTTTATAGGAGTTATTACTTAAATTCTGTAAAGTTAATATAGATGCTTGATTAATTAGTAAACTATCTGCCTTCCAAGATAATGCTAATAGGTTATCCTTATTCATAACTTTTGTTACATAAGTAATTTTTCTTCCTCTTCTTGGTTTTTCGCATAGTTGCTTCCCATCAAGTACCAATCCATTTGTCAATAAAAAACTGTTTTTTTTTTAGCTTACCATAGATGGGGCCAAACGGAATTTTTAATTGCACAGCCTCATGAATTTTGAATTTGCCTAATTTCTCTTTTTCTACTATGGAATAGCCAAAACTATCACTGAATCTGCTTGTAGGACAAGCTATAATTCTATACTCAGAGAACTGACAAATGACACCTGAATATACTGAGTGTATATTCACACCATAAGAAAAATTAGTTTGAGAATAACGACTAAAGAGCCGTAAGTATCTACAAAATTTATCTGGAGCATATATATGCAAAGGTATCGAACGCTCATTGAGGCTAAAAGTAGCGAGTAGCCCTATAATTCCTAGACAAGAATCAGCACTTAGTTCTGAAATCATGATTTTGGTTATATGCTTAGTTTTTACAGAACTTTTTAATAGATAATGTTGAGTTAATTCGCCACAATCTAGCAAACAAGTTTCATTGTAATTATCAAAGCGGATTGCTACTGATACAATACGACGAGAAGAATTAGGGCAAAAATTGTTTTCACCGAGAAATATTATTTCCAAAACACAGTCCTTAAACCCGATAATTTATATATTATGTTAATATTAATTTATTGAAATTATTCCATTAAATAACTTTTAAAATCTTCACTTTGCAAGTCTGGAAAAGTTGGAAATAAAAAACTTTTAGATTTACCTGTTAAACTAGATTTGGCTAAAGATAAAGCTCGCTGAGCTTGGAAATAAGCTTTTTTTCTCCAATATGATTGTCTTGACTTAGTTTTTGACTTAGATGTTCGTTTTTTAGGTACTGCCATGAGTCTCCTTACTTTAGATTTTGTTGATTATAATTTTTATAATAATAACATATTCTGTATTAAAATGATATTATACCTGATATCTATTTATAATTAAATCAATAATGGGGATAGGAATAAGTTAGCCTACCATGAAAGAACAATAGAAGAAGAAAATTATTTTTTCTCCTTCTATTGTTCTTCTACTTACCTAAACGACGAAATTGCTGTATCGCAACCCTTCCAATATTATATAAAGCCCATGAAGCTGCAGCTAGAACTGGTAGCAAAACGATTAATGTACGCATACGTATGTTTCCTCACAAAATTTTATTTTGCAATATTTAATTCTTTTATATATATCAAATATTATGATGTATTAAAGATAATTAATATAAATGTTTTTTCATATTGTAAACTATATATTTATATATTTTTGTAAAAAATTAATGACAGATATTCCTTTTACTCTAGACCAACTTAGAATACTTAAAGCCATCGTTAGTGAAGGAAGCTTTAAAAGGGCTGCAGATAGCCTATATATTTCTCAACCAGCTGTTAGCTTGCAGGTGCAAAACTTAGAAAGACAGCTGAATGTCCCTTTATTTGATCGTGCAACTCGAAAAGCCAAATTAACTGAAGGAGGTGATCTCTTAGTCAAGTATGGGAACAGGATTTTAGCTTTATGCGAAGAAAGTTGCCGTGCTTTAGAAGATCTACAGAATTTACAAGGAGGTACCTTAGTGATAGGTGCTAGTCAAACAACAGGAACATATCTAATGCCTCGTTTAATTGGACTTTTCAGGCAGAGATATCCACAAGTAGCTGTCCAGTTGCAAGTTCATTCCACTCGGAGAATATCATGGAGTGTAGCTAATGGACAAGTTGATTTAGCTGTCATTGGTGGAGAAATCCCTCATGAATTACAAGATACATTACATGTAACTTCGTATGCAGAAGATGAGTTAGCCCTAATATTACCTAAATCACATCCTTTTTCACAGCTAAAAGGCATTAAAAAAGAAGATCTTTACCGGTTAAGGTTTATCGCTTTGGATACTCAGTCTACCATTAGAAAAGTTATTGAGAATATTTTAAATCAACATGATATTGATAGTAGCCGGTTCACAATAGAAATGGAACTAAATTCAATAGAAGCAATTAAAAATGCTGTTCAATCTGGTTTAGGAGCTTCTTTTGTGTCAGTCTCTGCGATAGCTAAAGAACTTGAATTAGGTATTTTACATTGGGCACACATAGAAAATGTTAAAGTCAAACGAATGCTATCTATTATAATTAATCCTAATAGGTATAAATCTAAGGCTACCATAACTTTTTCTAAAGAGATTTTAACTTTATTTGTTAATTCTTCTAAAAAATAAAAGTTTATTATATTCGAATAGAACTACTCAAAATTTATGGTGCAGACACAATCCTCTTTAACAACTTACTGGCCCACCGTCCCAGGAAGAAATCTCAATCGTAAAGTCGCTAAAACTTTAGCGACTTTACGTATTAAAATTTCACAAAATTTAGCCAACCAAAGTTTACCTTATCTTCCTATAAATATATTATCTCCACTCGGGAGATATAGTCTTACATCTTTAATCCTTCATGAGGTGGAACAATTCATTTTAGAAAATATCGGTTCAAATCTCAATGCTACGCAAATTCGACAAAAAAGACATCGAAATGTTTCTCAATTAATTTACAAATCTACTCGGAAATTTTTCTATGCTTCCAATATTTCCAGTAGTTTTAATTACAAAGAAATTTTTAATTATGATTCAAGAAGTATGCTTGAGTTAGAAAATGATTTTGAGCTTCTATTAGGATTTTCTATTCTAGGACTTTCTGATAAAACTAAAGTTGTGTTTAATCCAATTTTTGGATCTCAAGTTCCAGACACACAAATTGAACTATTATTCGAAAACTTTATCATTCAAGTAGCTAATTTTTTAGTAGATGCATTACTCCGAACTTCTGAAGGGGTTACTTTCGGTTTTCAAAATCAAATATTTGATAATCAATACTCTTCTATACGTACCGTGGAACAATTTAAAAATAACTTAATGTGGTACAAATTTGTTAAATATTATATCACGATTCCTAAAAATATTTATGAAAACACATATAGTATTTGGGTAATTAGTCCTAAAGGTATAATTTGTAGAAATATTTCTGCGCATAGATTATATGATTTATCCGAACTTTCTACAACACAGCTTACTGTAACCTTTATAATTGAAATCCAAGATTTCATAATTCCCAAAATATCTAATTTAATTCAATTCTGTACCAAGGCTCTATTCTATTTATTATACGAGCCTATACATATGAGATTAAGATTACTTTGGCATAATTGGACCAAATATTTTTCTTAATTCTTCAATTAAAATTTTTTATAATCTATCTACGGTAAATAACGTGCAATATGAAACAAATTAATAATGATCTACAAAAAACTTTGCATCGACTAAATTTTCAAAAAATAGACATCAATCAACAAGATGTCAATTTAATTTGGGAAATTAGTGAAGATATTGAGCATGGGATCCCCATATTAAAAGAAACTCTTTTAGAACATTTTCAAAATTCTTCCATAACTGCAGTTGATGGTATTATATATGAAATCCTTTTACAGAGCCCCAATTCGGAAATACAAACTTTTATTCAAAGACAATTTTCAGATGGAATAGTCCCATTAAAATCGGTAAAAAACATTGATTATGCTTCACTACAAAAAGCACTAGTCAATAAAGATTTTTTACTGGCTGATAAATTAACGCAGAAAAAACTCTGTGAGTTAGCTGGTATTGACCAACATCAAAGAGATTGGTTATATTTTACAGATGTAGTAGATCTTCCGATTGAAGACTTATACACTATTGATACTTTATGGAGAGTACATTCTTGGAATCGATTTGGATTTTCTATTCAAAATCAAATTTGGAATACTTTAAAACCAAATCACGAGAAACTTTTCACTAAAATTCATTGGATTATTGACCAAAATTTATGCCGTTATCCTCAAGAATTTACTTGGGATGTAAGTGCACCTAAAGGTCATCTACCTTTATTTAATCAACTCAGAGGTAGTCAAGCTTTAATAACTTTATTATCACATAAAGCCTGGCAGACATCTTAATGAGTTTGGGTCACAACCATTTTATGAAATATATCAAAAAAGAATTTAGCATCATGTGGTCCAGGACTGGCTTCCGGGTGATACTGAACAGAGAAGATAGGTAAAGTCTTATGGGCCAAACCAGCTACAGTAAAATCATTTAGATTGTAATGGGTGATTTGAATATCTGGATCATCAAACGACTCCGCATTTACAGCAAATCCATGATTTTGACTAGTTATCTCAATTTTTTGAAAAATACCTGTAGGGTGATTAATTCCTCTATGGCCAAACTTAAGTTTAAAAGTTTCACCCCCTAAAGCTAATGAGATAATTTGATGCCCCATACAAATACCAAACACAGGAATTCGTTTTTGAAATATTGACTGTAATGTCTGTTTTAAATAAGTTACTGCAGATGGATCACCAGGACCATTCGATAATAAAATTCCATCTGGATTATGAGATAAAATATCTTTTGCACTGCTACTTGCTGGCATAACCTTAATTTCAAAACCATAAGTAGCCAAATATCTCAAGATATTATATTTTACCCCACAGTCTAAAACTACAATAAGTTTCTCAGCAGCTTGGCTTGTTTTATTTGTAGAATAGAAATTCCAGGCTGGATCTATCATAGTTGTCCAAGAATATGGTTTCGGACTAGTCACTTGTTGTACTAAATCTAAACCTTTCATAGAAGGGGTATCTTTTAATTTTTTAAGTAATGTTTGCTTATCTAAAACTTCGTTGGACATACAGCCATTGATGGCACCTACTGTTCTAATGTGCTGCGTTAAAATTCTTGTGTCAATTCCATAAAAAAAAGGGATTTTTTCTTGATTTAAAAAAGAAGATAAGTCCTTTTTCATTCTCCAATTATTTGGAGAGTAACAGAAATTGCGAGTAATAATTCCAGCGCAATTACTTTGAGAAGACTCATTATCTTCATCATTCGTACCAGTATTGCCTATCTCAGGGCTAGTAAAAATTATAATTTGTCCCGCATAACTTGGGTCAGTTATAATCTCTTGGTATCCAGTAATCCCAGTTGTGAAAACAACTTCTCCAGTTACCGTGTATGGAGATGGTGAAGACCAGCCTTTAAAATAAGTTCCATCTTCAAGAACTAAAATTGATGGCTTGAAGTTTGGTTTTATGGGAGCCGAAATAGTATAATCTTGTATCATAAGTAATCGATAAATAAATAATAGACAAAATATTCTATTTATAATCATTCGTCGAAACAAATATACAATCTTTAATTATTAAGAAAATTTTACTAAAGTTTTTTTGGAATTAACTAGAACTACAATATTGAATATAAAACTATATATTATAATATTTTTTTAATACTCACAAAAGAAATAAATTATAAGTATTTTTATTTGTTCTTGTTATACTTTCGAAAAGTTTTAAGTTTAATTTAAATATCTAAAGGACAAGAAGAAACTCAAAAAACAAATATTAAATTCTATTTAGAATAACTAACATAACATATCTTAATTTCAATCATAATCTAGACAATTATTAGAGGATAACTAAAGGGAGAATTATGCTAACTAAGAAAATTTCTGCAACTCTATTCAGTTTACTTTTATATCATTATTTTTCAAGTACTGTTTATGCCGTAGAATTAGAAGAATCAACACGCACTTTACCTTTAGATGCTTCTGGAAAAACCATTGTTTTTACACCAGAACAAGTTAAAAGAGGTAAACGATTATTTAATAGTACTTGTGCATCATGTCATACTGGCGGTATAACCAAAACTAATCCTAACGTAGGGTTAGATCCAGAAGCACTAAGTTTAGCATCTCCTCCGCGAGACAATATTGATTCTTTAATTGATTATATGAAAGACCCTACTAGTTTTGATGGTACCGAATCTATTGCTGAAGTACATCCGAGTATTAAGAGTGCGGACATATTCCCTAAAATGAGAAACTTGTCTGATGATGATTTATTTAGTATCGCTGGGCATATTTTATTACAACCTAAAATTGCTGCAGAGAAATGGGGTGGTGGTAAGATCTATTATTAAAGTCTCTCTTAGATAACTTGAGTAGAATAATTAATAATTCAACTAACTTTAGCATTATTTTAAATTTTAATTAGGTATAGGAGACATCAAATTGAAAAAATTGGTATTTTGTGTAATTTCATTTGTACTAGCATATATGATTTCAACTTCAGGGATTGCTGCCGATGTTGACCATGGTGAGCAAATTTTTACAGCTAACTGTGCTGCCTGCCATGCTGGAGGTCAGAATGTAATTATGCCTGATAAAACTTTGGAAAAAGATGTTTTATCAAAATATGGAATGGACAATGCTGATGCAATAATAACGCAAGTAACATATGGCAAAAATGCAATGCCAGCATTTGGTGGACGCTTAGATGATGGAGATATTGAGGACGTAGCAAGCTATGTATTATCTCAATCTTCTGCTGGTTGGTAATAATCAAAAGATGGATCAAGAATAGGGAAACTAATTCCTTATTCCTGATCTATCTTTTGATGAATTACTGTATCTGAAAATAAGTGTAACTTATATACATTTAATTCATAAAAAAAAGGTAAGTCATAATCATTTTTTACTTTAGAAGCTTCACAGGAGATATTGCTCAAAGCACCTTCGACTAAATAGAAAGCATTTGGAGATAAAGTTTCCAAGAGAGAAGCTTTTACTGGGCCTATAAAACGTAATTTAGTTATGAGTTTTTTATTTGTTTTAGATTTTATATGAACTTCTGCTAAAAATGATTGACTGAGAATACCATTATTAGAGTCAGTTATGGCATTATATTGTTTCAGTACTTTAACTAGAAAAAATCCTCTATTTATCATAATTAAAGATGGGGACGGTCACTATTATTTATTCTCAATATTCACATTTAAGAATTTAGCCAGTTCGATTGCTTGAGTTTCTAATTCATTTAATGTTAATGGTTCACCAACTCTAGTCAATGGAATTTCTGCTTGGTTTTTTAATTTTAAATAGATTTGTCTTTTCGGATTTAAACCATCTCTTAAGTAAATAGATACGGATTGAATATCTTCCAAATTATAGTTGAGAACAATATTTCTATTTTTACCTGGAAATCCCTGTCTAACAATAACGGCTTTCCCATTTTGTTTATTAAATTCATTATAACCAGAGCCAATATCCCATATTATAGTCATCCATAAAAATATACCAATACATATACCGATAGTACCATAAAAAGTCATAACAACTCCTTGTGGAATAAATAATAAATCAGTAGGCTTGGCAAACGGAATTAAATTTATTTTACTATAGCTAGATAACCCGGATAAGACAAAACCTAATCCTCCTAACAAAATAGTTGTAGCCCACCAATAATTACTGAAACGACGAGACCCTTGAATTAAATTTTTGTAAACCATATTGCAAAATAGAATGCGTTCGAATATTAATGAAGTTAAAAAACAATACTTTTAGTTAGTAAATAGTTGTTGTTACATCTTATTATTTATCGTATAATAAGAGTATGGGTCGGTGCCCGAGTGGTTAATGGGGGCGGACTGTAAATCCGCTGGTTTTGCCTACGTTGGTTCAAATCCAACTCGGCCCAAATTTTAAAATATATGCCCTTGTGGCTCAGTGGTAGAGTATCCCCTTGGTAAGGGGAAGGTCACGAGTTCAATTCTCGTCAAGGGCTATAATTAAGTTAAATTTCATAAAGATTGGGTATTTTTTAATTGTTATTGAAAAACTTTTGCTTTGAAAAGTAATTATCCTATGCCAATTTTATAACCCATTTAAAAATGTATTGATAAATCACTACCTAACAAAGGAATTAAAAACCCCAATAGTGATAACTAAAGCTGACCAAGCAGCAGCACTACCATAAACTAAATTTTTTAATCTATCCCATTGGCCTGGTGATGCTAAAATAACAGGCACACCTACTACTAAAGCTGTAGATAGAAAAATTAGACCAAAGACTAAAGCTTGTAAAAGAATTGACATATTTTACCTCAAATTTTAATGTTTCTACATTAGATTCTTCTCTATTATACTATATAATAATAGAGACTTAATTTGGTGACACATATATATATTATTATTTATATACAATAGACCATTTTATTGTATATAGAATCTCTATTGCACTATTTAATTCTAATCGAAAAAATTTGATTATTTGATTATTTATTACATAAGATCAGCAAAATTTTAACAATTAGTTTGCATTCTACAAATTAATTCGCTAACATCATGAAGTATTAAACAAATAAAAAGCCCTTGAAACCTCCAGGTCACAGTAATTCATCTCTTAAATTGATTCTTACACCTATACGAAAAAAGTTTCAATTATATTATTTGAATCAATAATACTTAAAATATAACAAGTAAAAATTGAATTACTAAAAACGAAAAGTTTGTTTACAATACAATAAAGTCTATTCTTTCTCTTAATTTGTTGAGTATAATACATACTATATTCTTTTAGAGATAATTGTACCTCTAGCAATAGAATAGTCTATTCTAAAGATGAATATAAATTATAATTATTTAATTCTTTCTAATTGAAATCAAAGTAATACAACAAAAAAGGAGGAGAAACTTAATATGATGGATATGTTATTATTAGTAGCTAAATTACCTGAAGCATATGCAATTTTTAGACCTTTGATCGATATATTACCTATCATTCCTGTTCTATTTTTGTTAATGGCGTTTGTTTGGCAAGCGGCTGTAGGTTTTAGATAATAGAAGATAAGATTTATCGGATAGAATTTTATTTTACCTATCCAATAAATCTTGTCTTTATTTAATCATGAATTACTTCTAATTTTTCTCCTTGTAAAATTTTAACTTTTCCGTCTTCATCAATATCAGCAACTACCGTATAACCTGACTGAATGCGACCTGATAATACTTCTTCCGCAAGATTGTCTTCTAAAAGCCTCATAACTGCTCTTCTCAATGGACGAGCACCATAGCTTGGATTGTAGCCGGTTTCAACTAAATGATTTTTGAATCTTTCAGTTACTTCTAATTGAATGTCACGTTCTTTGATTCTTTCAAAAACTTCAATCAACATTAAATCTGCAATTTGTCTTACTTCATCTTTAGTTAATTGGCGGAAAACAATAATTTCATCGATACGGTTTAAAAATTCCGGGCGGAAATATTGCTTTAGTTCTTCATTTACTAAGTTGCGAATTTTAGTATATTGTGATTCTGTTTGTTGCTCGGCTAGATCAAATCCTAAACCACCAGCTCCTTTATCAATTACTTGAGAACCTATGTTAGATGTCATAATCAATAAGGTATTCTTAAAATCGACAGTTTTACCTTTGGCATCTGTCAATCTACCATCTTCTAGAATCTGTAATAAAAGATTGAAGATATCGGGATGAGCTTTTTCTATTTCATCAAATAAAATCACAGTATAAGGTTTTTTCCTAACTGCTTCCGTTAAATATCCTCCTTCACTATAGCCCACATAACCTGGAGGAGAACCTATAATTTTAGATACGGTATGACGTTCCATATATTCAGACATATCTAAACGAATCATAGATTGTTCTGATCCAAAAAAGTAAGAAGCTAAAGCTTTAGTCAATTCAGTTTTTCCAACTCCAGTGGGACCTGAAAAAATAAAACTCGCAATTGGTCTATTCGGGTTTTTCAAGCCTACTCGAGCTCTTCTGATAGCTCTAGATACTGCAACAACTGCTTCATGTTGACCAATAATTCGACCATGAAGAGTCTCCTCCATATGCATTAACTTTTCAGACTCACTCTTAGTTAATTTAGTCACTGGAATACCTGTCCAGGCAGCCACAATTTGAGCGATATCTTCTTCTGTAACAATAGGGTCTTCTACTTCAACAAAAGGTTCATTTTTCTTGCTTTGGACAATAGCTGCTATTTGAGCTTTAATTTCTTTTTCTCTTGCTCTTGCTTTTTCTGCTTTTTCGTAATTTTGTTTACGTAAAGCTTCTTCCTTGAGTTTAAAAACAGTCTGCAACTCTTTATCTAACTCACGTGCTGCTGGCGGTAATTGAGAATTTAATAAACGTACTCTAGAACCGGCTTCATCAATAAGATCAATTGCTTTATCTGGTAGAAAGCGTTCTGAGATGTATTGATCAGCATATTTAGCTGCTGCAGCTAATGCTTCATCAGAAATTTCTAATTGATGATGCGATTCATATTTCATTCTTAATCCATATAAAATCTCTATTGTTTCTTCAACAGAAGGTTCATTAACCATAACAGGTTGGAATCTACGCTCTAACGCAGGATCTTTTTCAATATACTTCTTATACTCTTCAATAGTAGTTGCTCCGATACACTGTAACTCTCCTCTTGCTAACGCAGGTTTTAATAGATTAGCAGCATCAATAGCTCCTTCTGCAGCTCCTGCACCAATCAAAGTATGAACTTCATCAATTACAAGTACAATATCATTAGACTCTCGAATTTCATCCATAATTCGTTTAAGTCTTTCTTCAAATTCGCCTCGATATTTTGTACCTGCTACTAATAACCCTACGTCTAAATTAATTACTAGCTTATCTTCTAGAGTTGGCGGTATATCTCGTTGTCCAATTCGTTGAGCTAGCCCTTCTGCAATAGCCGTTTTACCTRCTCCTGGCTCACCAATTAATACCGGATTATTTTTAGTTCTACGTCCTAAAATTTGAATTACTCGTTCTATTTCTTTTTTTCTACCTACAACTGGATCTAAGAAGCCTTCTATTGCCATTTGAGTCAGGTTAGAACCAAATTCTTCTAGGGTAGCAATACGGCTTCCTGATTGATTATAGTTTTCAGTAGTATTATTATATGTATATGTCTCACCATACTCGTCATCATATACATCATTATACGGTTCGCCAACATTAAAGTTATATTCAGTATCTAAATTATTGCGGTCTAAATTAGTTCTTGAATTATTCGCTCCTAAAGCTTCTAAAATTTCAATTCTAACATTTAGCAATTCGACACCTAAGTTCTCCAGAACTCTAACAGCTACACCCTCACCTTCTTTTATGAGACCAATGAGAAGGTGTTCTGTTCCAATATAACCATGTCCTAAATGCCTAGCTTCATCTAGGGCCATTTCGAGTACTCTTTTAGCTCTTGGAGTAAATGGTATTTCTACTGCAACAAAACCAGATCCTCTTCCAATAATTTTTTCTACTTCTGCTCGTGCATCTTTTAAAGTAACAGACATCGATTTTAAAACTCGCGCTGCAATTCCTGTGCCTTCACACAGTAGACCTAAAAGAATTTGTTCTGTTCCTACAAAGTTATGTCCTAATCTTCTAGCTTCTTCTTGAGCTAGCATAATTACTTTGATAGCTTTTTCAGTAAACCTTTCAAACATTTGATAAAAATTTAATTATGATGCATCCAATAAATTATGGATTTTCTTTACCTTTGATACTAAATATATTAGCATAGTAACTTTAGAAAATAAAGTTATGCAATAAATAATTTTATGTAATATTACATGCTATAATATTGGCTAACAAAGCAATAAAATAAAAAATTTAATGTAGTTTAGTTGTAAAAATTTTTAATATATATAATCTATTAATACTTATGGGTAAAGTTTACGACTGGTTTGAAGAACGCTTAGAAATACAAGCTATTGCTGATGATATCTCAAGTAAATATGTACCTCCACATGTAAATATTTTTTACTGCTTTGGTGGTATTGTATTCACTTGTTTTATTTTCCAAGTAGCGTCTGGCTTCGCGATGACTTTTTACTATCGTCCAACTGTAACTGAAGCTTTCTCTTCAGTAGAATATATCATGACAGACGTGAATTTAGGATGGCTAGTTCGTTCAATTCATAGATGGTCTGCTAGCATGATGGTAATGACAATGATATTGCATAGTTTTCGTGTTTATTTAACAGGTGGCTTCAAAAGACCTCGCGAACTAACTTGGGTAACTGGTGTTCTATTAGCTGTACTAACCGTTTCTTTTGGTGTGACAGGATATTCATTACCTTGGGATCAAGTAGGTTTTTGGGCAGTAAAAATTGTTACAGGTGTACCTGATGCAATTCCAGTTGTTGGTAGTGGCTTAGTTGAAGCATTACGCGGTGATGTTAGTGTAGGACAAAATACATTAACTCGTTTCTACAGTTTACATACATTTGTATTGCCTTTAGTTACGGCTGTAGCTATGCTAGCTCACTTTTTAATGATTCGTAAACAAGGTATCTCTGGACCACTATAATCAATTTTTTATTAATTTCAATTTCGTATTTTATTATATTAATAAAATAATAAGGAGTATAAGTACAATGTCTGTATTAAAAAAACCAGATCTAACTGATCCTAAATTAAGAGCAAAGCTAGCTAAAGGTATGGGCCATAATTATTATGGTGAACCTGCATGGCCAAATGATTTATTATATACTTTCCCAATTGTAATTTTAGGAACCCTTGCTTGTATTATTGGGTTAGCAATTTTAGAGCCTTCAGGCTTAGGTGAGAAATCAGATCCTTTTGCTACTCCATTAGAAATTTTACCTGAATGGTATTTATTTCCTACTTTTAATTTACTTCGTGTAATTCCGAATAAATTAATTGGTTTATTGTCAATGGCCGCGGTACCTGCAGGATTAATCGCAGTTCCTTTTATTGAAAATGTTAATAAGTTTCAAAATCCTTTCCGTCGTCCAGTGGCATCTGCAGTATTTCTATTCGGTACTGTAGCTGCTATTTGGTTAGGTATTGGTGCAGCTTTACCTATTAACCAAGCACTTACTTTAGGCTTGTTTTAGATAATTTCATCAAAGAGAGTATTACTTCGTAATATTCTCTTTGGTGAAATTATCTAATTATTTGATTTCAATAACAGCTCCTGCCTCTTCTAATTTTTTGCGAGTATCTTCAGCATCATCTTTAGATACTCCTTCTTTAATACTTTTTGGTGTAGATTCTACTAGATCTTTTGCTTCTTTCAAACCAAGACCAGTTATTGAACGTACTACCTTCAAGATAGCGATCTTTTTAGCTGCTGGTACCTCAGTTAGTACTACGTCAAATTCTGTTTTTTCTTCAACTTCTTCTTGAACTGCTGCACCAGCAGTAGGTGCCATCATCATCATACCGCCTCCGGAAGCTGCTGATGCATCAACACCAAATGTTTCCTCTATTTGTTTAACTAACTCAGCAGCCTCTAACAATGTTAAAGTTTTTAGTTCTTCCAGAATATTAGCTATTTTACTCATAAATATCAATTAAAAGAATCTACTATTAAAAAAAGTAAGCAAACAATAGAAACTATATAAAATTTTTCTCTCTTAAACTTGTCACTTCCAATTCTATAGATGGACTCATTGTTGAAGACAAGAAAATACTTTTCCAATATTTACCTTTGGCTCCAGAAGGTTTATTTTTATCAATTGATTCTTGAACAGCTTCTAAGTTTTGTAATAAATCTTCTTCACTGAAATTAATTTTACCAAAAGGAATATGGAGAACACCTGTTTTATCAACTCTATATTCAACTTTTCCTCCTTTAAACTCTTGGATAGCTTGACTTAAATTTGTCGTAACTGTTCCTGCTTTTGGAGATGGCATTAATCCTTTAGGGCCTAAGACTCTACCTAATTTAGCGATTAGAGGCATCATGTCAGGTGTAGCTATAAGTTTTTGGAAGTCTAAACGTCCTTTCATTATCTCTTCAATTAACTCTTCAGAACCTACAACTTCAGCTCCTGCTTCATTAGCTATATGCAGCTGGTCCCCTTTAGTAATAACCGCTACAGTAACCGTTTTTCCTGTGCCCTTCGGTAAAATTACAGTTGCTCTTAACTGTTGATCAGTATACTTTGGATCTAATCCCAAGTTAACATGTAATTCTACCGTTTCTGTGAAATTTGCATTTGCTATTTGTTTTAATAATTGAATAGCAGGTATAGCTTTATAAGGTTTTTGGATAACTTGTGTTTTGAGGTTTTTAAATCTTTTAGATATTTTTTTCATTTTTATAAAATGTTACATGTTAAAAGTGATAGTTTATTTGATTAATATTCCCATGTTGCGAGCAGTACCTTCTATAATTTTAGAGGCACTCTCAATATCTGAAGTATTTAAATCTGGAAGTTTAGTGCTCGCAATTTCTCTGATTTGTTCTTTGGTGACTGACCCTACTTTTTCTTGATTAGGTTTGCCAGATCCTTTAGGAATTCCAGCAGCTTTGGCAAGTAAGACAGAGGCTGGTGGTGTTTTTAGGACAAAAGTGAAACTTCTATCTTCATATACAGAAATCTCTGCAGGAATTACTAATCCTACTTTATCTGCCGTCCGTGCATTATAATCCTTACAAAACATAACAATATTAACTCCATGTTGACCTAGAGCTGGTCCAACTGGAGGTGCTGGGGTAGCTTTACCAGCAGTTAAAGCAAGTTTAACGATAGCTACAATTTTTTTAGCCATAAATTTAAAGTAGAATTTAAATACTGAAATTTTTCATTGGTAATTTACATTCAAGTATAATAGGATAAAGTTTTTAATTATATATTATCAGTCTTCTCCAAGATATAATTTAAACTAAACAACTGTGTTTTGTTTATAAAAACAATTCTCAATAAAATTTTTTATATGTAAACTGAATGCAGTATACAAAAATCTTGTGAAATACATATAGATTAACATATTCATATAATAATTATCAATATCAAATATTGTCTATTATATAAATATATTCACTCTATATTCAAATAATATTATTCTACGTACTTTAAGAACATGAAAATTTCTTTAAATTGGTTACAACAGATCCTAGACATATCATCAATTGAAGCAAATGATTTAGCTGAAAAATTAACACTTGCAGGATTTGAAGTGGATGCTTTAGAACTTATCCAAGATTCGAATTATGATTCAGATACTGTTCTAGATATAGCAATCCCCGCTAATAGAGGAGATACCTTATCATTACGAGGTCTTTGTAGAGAAATTAGTGCCCTTTATAATATTCCATATAACATTCCTAATCGCCAAAAAGATGATTTCTATAAAATTCAGGATAATCTCGTTCAATTCAAGTCTATGAAAAACTGTTTATTTTACTCTTTAACTCGAATTGACAACATCAAGATAGAGTCTTCTCCTGATTGGCTCCAATCTTATTTGAAAAATGTAGGAATAAATATTCAGAACAATATTTTAGATATCTTGAATTATATCCTAGTTGAGTACGGACAGCCTATAGAAATATTTGATACTCATAGAACTTTAGACAATCAAATCGATCAGTCTTTAACTATTGATATAATGCCAGCTGCAAAGAATTGTTTTTTTGAGCCCCGGGCCGGTGATCCTATTAAACTGAATACCAATACTCTAGTTACTACAATTAACTCTAAAACGACTGAAATTACTGGAATAATTGGGAGTAAAGATACTGAAGTGACCGATTCTACTTCTTCTATTTTGTTAGAAATAGCTGTTTTTAATCCTAAAAGTATTCGAGACTCTACTTTCTCATTGGGTTTAACGACTGAAAATTCTTTACGCTTTGAACGTCATCTTAATTTGAATTTAGTTTCTCAAGCATATAATAAAGTACTATCTTTAATTCAAGATCTAGCCAAGGGAAAAATTATCTACAGTAATTATACCGAATTTTCAAAAAATATCCCTGATCAACATCAGATTATTCTGCAGTTAAGTGCATTGAAAGATGTCTTAGGAAATACTCTCCTTGGAGAAAAAGAAATTAATACTATCTTAAAGCAATTGAATTTTTCATATACTCAAAGTAACCAAGAATGGAATGTAACCGTTCCTACTCATCGTTTAAATGACATCGAAAGAGATATCGATTTAATTGAAGAAATTAGCCGCATTTACGGATATAATAATCTACCTAATATTTCCCCTTCCATTTATAGTACAGCAACCTTTTCTGTCAGAAAAAATTTTTTTAGACATATCAAAAACTTTTTTCTTGCAAAAGGATTTTATGAAGTTACTCATTACTCCTTTCAAGAATCGATTCTTCCATCTACTCACTTAATCAAAATTCAAAATCCTTTGAATGTAGAGCAAACACATTTACGTAGCTCTATATTACCTAAACTAATCAATACTTTTATGTATAACTATAGACAAGGGAATGGAACTTTTAATATGCTCGAGATGGGGAGAGTTTTTAATCTAAACGAAGAAAATTTTATTGAAGAAGAATATGTAGCTGGTATCCTAGGTGGGTATCTCAATCGAAAGGCTTGGGATAGTAAAAAACAAGAGCTAAATTGGTTTGAAGCAAAAGGTATAATTGAAAACTTTTTTAAATTTTTAGATATTGAGATAGAATGGAAGCAAAACTTTAATTCAAAATATTGGAAACCCGTATTATTTCATAAATCATGTTGGGGAATTGTTTGCTTTAAAGGTGCTGAAATTGGTATTTTCGGAAGAATGCACCCTAAAATTAATCAAAATTCTGATTTTATATCACATTTATATCTATTTGAAATAAATCTAGAGCTTTTACTGAGTATATGTAGTAAAAATTTATATAGTAATCATTTAGCTGTGCCATACTCTTTATATCCCAAAATATATAGAGACATTAATATTGTAGTTCCAATAAATATGCCTATAGACACAATAAAAAGTATTATTTATCAGAACAAGAACTTATACCTAAAAAATGTAGAATTATTTGATGACTATAGAGATGTTAAACAGTTGAATCATAAAAGACTTTCGTTTCGTTTATTCTATCAATCCAATGATAAAACATTAAGTAATGAAGAAGCTGATAACTTTGTGGAACAACTGGTTCAATATCTAGACCAAAAACTTCACTGAGAAAGTGTAGATAAAAGAATAGTAGAGTTAATTAAACTTCCACTATTCTGCTATCTATAAATAATATTTTTTTACATTATCACATATTAGCAATCTAATATGTCCATCGTTGTACAACTAAACGAACAGAACCATCTAAGTAATTTTTTTCTTGACAAACTTCAAAATTTTGTTTTTGAGTTTCTTCTAGAATAGATTGATACGCATAACGTTGGTTTAAGCGATCTAAGAAAGCTTCTAGAGACCATGGTTGTTGCCAGAATTGCAAATCAGCGATAAGTTCGTATTGTTAGTATAGATATATGAGTTATCCTACCTTAAAACCGTACATGAAATTTTCACTTCATACGGCTTAAAAACTATACTTAGTATAATTTTTAAAATTGTATCTATTATTAAAAAATATAGATAGCTAAATCCACTAGTACTGTGAAAACAGCGCTAGTTTCATGTTGGGAAATAGATATATTCCACCTTAGAATCAATATATAATGCCAAAGCAATCAAGTATAGATAAAGAAAGAATTATAGATACTCAATTTTTAACTCTTATATAGCCCCGTTATATTATTGTTTGTTTTCTATTCATAGTGGGTTAACTGATCTCAGCTTTATCATTGACTATAAATTATTCGATATTAGATAGTCTTTTATCTATTTGTCTTTTATTTATCTTATATAAATTTAACATGACACACCTTTCCCATTCCAAGCAAAACCTATATCAATTCCATTCTGTTGTTCTAAAACTACATCTACCAAATAATCTTGTCCTTGAAAACCTTGTAATTTACTAGATTCAACTCTACATTTTACTTTTAAGTCATCTAAAGCTTTTTTTAAAATATCTAAGTTATGAATCTGTGTTTTTATTTTACTTAAATGTGACATATTATTTTTGCTAGTAAAAATTCTAATGCAAAATGGTAAGCAGTAATGTGTTGTATTTATATTTTAGCAGTACGAGAATGTAAGAAGAATAAGCTTTAAATTTTAAGTACATAAAAAAAGTAAGCTAATTTTTAATATAATAACTATCTAATATAAAATAATCAATTATAGTAACCACTATGTGAGATTAATTTATAAGTTCGCTCGAGGCGTTACGGATGCGACCTGAATCAACCCACTCTTGCAATGTTTGAATATCCTCTTTACACGTGTCAGCTAAAGGTATACAAGAATTAATTGCATTCACAATATCTTTTGTCGTAAAATCTTTATTTGCATTATATCCACTATGCATAGCTTCTATAATTACTTGTTCTATTTCTGCACCAGAAAAATTATTACTTAAAGAACTTACAAAGGATATATCATATTTAAACCAACTTTTAGGCCGCATTTTCTCTAAATGTAGTTGGAAAATAGCTTCTCGCTCTCGTAGGTTAGGTAAGCCAAGAAAGAAAATTTCATCCAGTCGACCTTTTCGTAATATTTCTATAGGTAGAGCCGTGATTTGATTAGCTGTCGCTACTATAAACACAGGTGCTTGTTTCTCAGATAACCAAGTAATAAACGTAGCTAAAACTCTATTTGTAGTGCCACTATCACCTGTATTATTTAAACCTGAAAAAGCTTTATCTAATTCATCAATCCATAAAATACAAGGTGCCATAGCTTCTGACACTTGTATAACTTGTCTCATTCGAGCTTCTGACTCACCAACTATTCCACCAAAAATTTTACCTATATCTAACCTTATTAAAGGTAACGACCATTCATTAGCAATTACCTTTGCCGTTAGTGATTTACCCGTACCTTGTATACCTACTAGTAATAAACCTTTAGGGGAAGGTAAACCATATCTTTTGGCTCTATCAGAAAAAGCTTCCGATCTTTTGATTAACCATTGCTTTAAATTGAGTAAACCTCCTATATCACGTATTGTTTCTTTACTAGGATAAAACTCTAATATTTGTGTTTGGCTAATAATTTGTTTTTTTTCTGCTAATATCAGCTCTAAAGTGTTTAAATTCACTTCTCTATATTTTATAAAAATTTTTGAGAAAACTTTACGAATACGGTCTATAGATAATCCTTGACAAGCCTTGGTCAATTTTTTAAGTAAAGCTATATCTACTGGAGTTTTGGTTGAAGCAAAAAGTTGTTTGAGTTCGCTTTCTATTTCTAGCGAATTAGGAAGTGGAAAATCCACTACTGTAATTATTTCTTGTAAAGACAAGGGAATTCCTATTTCAGTAGCTGTGATAATTAATACTTTTGATTGACTACTTAATATAGGTGATAAATTACGTAATTTTCGTTGAATTGTAAAGTCTTTAAGAAATAAATGAAAGTCTTTTAAAATGATGATAGCTGGATTTGTTTCTAGTAATTGATCTACAAAATTTAACGCTTGCAATGGATTATTAGAAGCAAAACCAGAATCATTTGGATTTCCATAATATCCTTTAATAAAATCCCAACAATAAAATGAATAATTTAAATTATTGGCAACTATATTTTTAAGTACATTTTCTAAACGATTCTCTTCAGAAGAAGATATATATATAATCGAACAGCACGACTTTAATAATAATAGAATTTCTTTTTCAAATGTAGATTTCGACATACTAATAGTTTTAGTATATTACTTTAAAATATTGAAATTGATAGTTTTTGCGTTTTTTATAATAATGATTACTCTCTTATTATTTAAAGAAAGTAATCATTAAAGAATATARATTAATTTTAGATCTAGTAATTAATCATAAACTGATTTACTAGTAAATTTAACCTCGATAGGGTTCATATTTTTTCCAATCGAGTGGTCAATAGTTCCTACTCCAGTACGTCCTGGATTTACTTTCTCAGGAAATACTCCATCTTTAGGATGTAGATATTGTACCTCTCCACTTGGGAAGATTCGATAGATTTTGTAGTCAGAAATTTTAAAACTTTTCTTTAGTTGTTCTCCTAAAGCTAAACATTGCTCTTTGATTAGATAGACATTAGTCTTCTATCCAAAACCGTGCATGTAACTTTCACTACACACGGCTTCTAGTTTTAAAATTATTTAATACAATCATACTTTTCAATCAAGTATTTTTTCCATTTTTATTTTAAAACTACAAACAATTATGTTGTATCCTACCCTTATATAATCAGTCTAAGTCTAATAATACTTAGAGATTTTAGATCATATAAGTTTTTATTTGTTCCAAAATTTGATAAAATATTAACATAGGCTTTTTCAATTCGTTTATTCTTAACTCAAAAAAACATATTATGCTAAAAAATATATATGAGTATACTTTAGAATATTATTTATTGTTTTGTAACTTACTAAATATTGAATAATACGTTTCTGTGAAAAATTCATTTGTGAAAAATATTTCAATTAACCATATTAACTTTTCCAGGAGCAGTGTGTAATAGTTACAGTTACTCTGATTCTCCCTATTCTTCCAGCTTCGTCTATTCAATTATTTAACGTGGAATTATAAAGTTTTGTTTTTCTCAAAACAAACTGCTTGTTAGCAGCCAAATCAAATTTTAGTTATGGCCAATTATTACATTACTTGACCGCGATTCCTATATTTTATTATTAGCATCGCACCAGTATTGAAATTTTTAATATACCATATAAAGAAACTAATCACACTTTAGCTAAATATAATAAATTTTCTCCTGATCTCATTACAGCAGCACCACCGGTAGGCATCTCAAATACAGATTCACTAGTACTGCTCCAAGTAATAGCATACTTTTGCTCTTGCTCAGCTGCTCTTAACCAACCGCCAGTACTTCCTCCGAATGTTGGAGAGGGCATTTGTAAGTTAATAGTTTCAGTCATAAAAAATTTGAGGGTTTATTGTAATAATATATTTATTTATATAATACATCTAAATATAATTTTTGTGTATTTTCTCTTTATAACTTTACGAAACAGTTAATTTTTTACGCCCTTTAGCACGTCTCATTTTTAATATGCGGCGACCTGAAGGTGACTTCATTCTTTCACGAAAACCAGAAGTACGGACTTTCTTTCTCTTAGTTCCTTCTAACGTTCTTTTTGCCATATTGAATTTACTGTGTGTATAAATAATAATGTTATTTTAACATTTATTATAGAGAAATTACTAATCATTAATCTTTTCACTTGAAATCAATTTAGAAAAATATTTATGTATAATATATAAATATTTATGGATAGAATCTATTAATATATAGAGTAATATAATTATTAACTGAAGCCAAAGGAATTTTTAAATAAAATGGATATATTAAGCTTAGGTTGGTCAGCTCTATTAGCTATGTTCACTTTTTCAATTGCTTTAGTAGTATGGGCAAGAAATGGATTTTAAGGAGAAATATGGGTCAAGAAATTATAACAGCCGCCGAGATCTCTTTTTTTATAACCTTAGTAGGTTTAGCCCTAGGGTTTTTGCTTCTTCGAGTGCAAGGGGAATAAGAAAATTCTCATAAATAACTGAAGTCTTTAAAACAAAGACTTCAGTTATTTATGAGAATTTTTAGGTAACAGAATCATTAATACTGTTCTTCCCTCTTTTAAAGGATACTGTTGCACTTCTGCCACTTCTGACAAATCCACAGCCATTTTTCTTAATCGTTCAATAGCTAATTCTGAATGTTGAATCTCTCGTCCTCTAAAAGTTATAGTTGCTTTTACCTTGTCGCCTGCTTGTAAAAATCGAGTGGCCTGATTTAGCCTTACTTTGTAGTCATGTGCTTCTATATTATAGCGCATCTTAACTTCTTTTAGAGTAGTTGTTTGTTGCTTTTTTCGAGCTTCTTTAGCTTTTTTTTCTTGAGAGAACTTATATTTGCCATAATCTATAATCTTACATACAGGGGGGTCTGATTTATCACTGATAAGTACTAAATCTAACTGCTGTTCTTTTGCTAAATTTTTGGCCTCAGCAATATTGAATATTCCAAGTTGTCCCCCATCCGAACTGAGTAATCTAACCATAGGAAAAGGTATCAGATCATTTATTATGGGAGAATTACGAGAAAACTTTTTATTTTGGTTATTTGTTTTATCTATCACAGAAACTAATTTTATTAAGATATGAATTTGTTAGATTAATTATTCTACTATTACTGTCATCTATACTAGCATAATAACATAAGTAAGCTCACGATTGTAGTATATAGTTACACCTACAAAGTTAATATTTATATTTGTCTTGATTATTTTATTTTTCAATCTCATTCATGGGGATAAAATCTCTTAGACTTACATTGTATCGTGTTACACAATATCTAGTAAAAAATAGAGATGTAAAACTCCCCAGGTAGGGATCGAACCTACGACTAATCGGTTAACAGCCGACCGCTCTACCACTGAGCTACTGAGGAACAATTGTATATTATGAATGGTATTAAATTTTATATCTAAATGCAAGGTAGAAAATTTGATTTTTAATATATTTTTTGTTATTATTTAACTAGTATCTTAGCGGACGTGGTGGAATTGGTAGACACGTTAGATTTAGGTTCTAGTGATATATATCGTGAGAGTTCAAGTCTCTCCGTCCGCATTTTGTACAAAACAGGCTCAGTAGGATTCGAACCTACATTAGAGACTTAGAAGGTCCCTGTCCTAATCCCTTAGACGATGAGCCCTTAATATATGAGATAGTTTGCATCACACACTATAGAGCATACAAACAATAAGTAGACCCGACCGGATTCGAACCGATGACCTATTGCTTGTAAGGCAACCACTCTACCAACTGAGTTACGGATCTACTACTTCAAATATAAACAAAATCTTTTATAATAGCAAGATATGATTAACCACTTATAACAAGTATAATTATACGGTCATTATAAAATTAATTATTATAAGGTATTGGTCTTAACTATATATATAACCAAAAATTTTAAGATTAATTAAATTTGTTATTTCAATAATAAAAACTATACAATATTTATAGCACCTACTTTCTTTTGGAATGAATAAATTTAACTAGGAGTAATTGAATATAATTTATCTCTCTGTTTAGAAACATAAAACCCGTATGATAGAATCTAATTATACAGAAGATTTTAATAATCTTGAAGCTACAAAAAATTATATTAAAGAATTTGTTCATCGCATACCTTACGGAGCAGTAATATCAACTATCAATTTGGATATTTTACTGATTAATAGAAGAGCTTTAAACTTACTTAATATTCAATATACTGAGAAAGAATGTATGGGAGAATCTCTTCTAAAAATTTTAGATTTTCCTCTCCGGATACAACTAATTCCAATACTTAACACTTTAATTAATAGTTCAGTACCTTTAACTAAAAAAATAAAAATTCAAAGAAATTTGAATTTAAATAAAAAATTCATATTAGCTATTACTATAGATATTTGGTATGGTACTTTTCCATGTATTTCTTTTATTATAGAAGAAAATACACATGAAAATGAATTGGAGTTCAATCAATTATACTTTAATAATTACTCTCTGCAAAATGTGTCTCATGAATTACGCAGTCCTTTGTTTAATGTGCAGTATCTTCTTGATACATTAATTGAGTACAATGAAAGCCTATCGAAGAATCAAAAACTAGAATTTTTAAATATAGCCAAATCCGAAATACTCCGATTAACTCGCTTAGTACATACATTACTCGATGGCCCAAAAATAAACCCAGACTCCCAAAATGTTTCAGAAGTTGTAGATTTAAAACTCATTGCTTTACAAGTTATCAAATTATGTCATTTTACTGCAAAAAATAAGAATATTAATTTGGTTTTAGAGCCACTCGAATCAAACAAGCTATGCTGTGTCCTAGGAAATAAAGATCCATTATTTCAAGTACTTTATAATCTTATTGATAATGCTATAAAATTTAATTTATTTTCTGGAACAGTAGTTATTCGGATCTTTAGATGTAGCCATTATACCAATAGTACCTCTAAGTTTTTTACATCGAATAATATTAGTGACTTTATTCGTACAGAAATTTCGGATACTGGTATTGGAATTAATTTTCAAAAGAAATGGCTCTGTTCTAAGATAGGTGTAAATATCAACAAAAATTCTAATTCTATCCAAACTATAGGCTTGGGTATGTCAATAGTCAACAATATTTTACAGAAATATTCATCTGATATCTATTGTAAAAGTGAGCCAAATGTGGGAACTACATTTTGGTTTGATCTAAAAGAATTTACTAAGTAAAATAAATACTTAGACTAAATTACATAGAAGTTCAAACTTTTGTTAAATATAATTTAATACAATTTTAAAATTTATATTTTTCAGATTAAAATGAACTACAATAGAAAGAATAGAATATATACTATCACACCTTTTTATTAACTATTATCAGGAGTATACTTATGTCAGGAGGTTCAACTGGAGAACGTCCCTTTTCAGATATTATTACTAGTATCCGTTATTGGGTAATTCACAGCATAACTATTCCATCTCTTTTTGTAGCTGGATGGTTATTTGTTAGTACTGGATTAGCTTATGATGTATTCGGCACACCTCGCCCTAATGAATATTTTACACAAGATCGTCAACAAGTTCCTTTAGTTAATGATAGATTCAGTGCAAAACAAGAATTAGAAGATTTAACTAAAGGATTATAAATTAGGAGTAATTATATTTATGAGTCGAAATAATACAAACCAACCAATTACTTATCCAATTTTTACTTTTAGATGGTTAGCCATTCACGGACTAGGGGTTCCTACAGTATTTTTTCTAGGTGCAATTACATCAATGCAATTTATTCAAAGATAGGAGATTATTAATGAGCGGCCCAAATCCAAATAAGCAACCAGTAGAATTAAATAGAACTTCATTGTTCTGGGGATTACTTTTAATTTTTGTGTTAGCTGTTTTGTTTTCTAGCTACTTTTTCAACTAGAAAATTGTATATATCCATAGATCTAGACATACTTCAATTCATCAAATGAATTTAAATCTTTTATTATATTTTATATAATTAACTATAAAAATCGGAGAACAATTAGATGGCAGGTACAGGTAGAATACCTCTTTGGTTAGTAGCTACGGTGGGTGGTTTAGCAGTACTAACAGTTTTAGGAATATTTATTTATGGATCTTATTCTGGAATAGGATCATCTCTATAGGAAATAGAGATTAAATGAATATAAATAGACTCTCTTTCTTGTTAAAATTTCATAATATACGAGAAGAGAGTTTATTTATATTATCTATAAATCGGGATGACAGGATTCGAACCTGCGACATCCTGCTCCCAAAGCAGGCGCGCTACCAAACTGCGCTACATCCCGTCTAAAGAAATTATACCGAGTTAGACAAGCTTTTGTCTATTAATTATTTATTGTGGATACCAAAACAATCCTTTAGTTTGATGAGCATCTACTTTAAATCCTAATTTAGAATAAAAGTTAAAATTTTGAGAATGGGTAAACAATGTAATAGTATCTATTTCTAAGTATCTTAATTTTTTTATAACTCTTTTCATCATTAAAGTACCTAAACCTTGTTTTTGATACTTTGGATGGATGACCATATCCCAAATTGTAGCATTGAAAGTATGGTCTGATAAAGCTCGTACAAAACCTATCAATTTTTTACTTTTATTATATTCTACATATAAGGAAACATTCATAAAACTATTTTGTATAGCCTTATGTACTTTTAATGCTGGACGTTTAACCCATCCTACTTCATTACATAAGTTTTCTAGTTCCATTACATTAATTTCATGGCTAAATTCCAAAAAGAGATTGTACTCATCATCTTGCAATAAAATTTCACGTATCTTATTCTTTTTCGTTATATGAGAGGGCTTGTGGTTTGTAATCAAAGGTGAATTTTTGAAAAATTTAATCCACTTATTCATAAAATTATATCCTTATCAAATCCCCTACTATATTAAAAGGAACCAAGATATATACTCGCTATAAATGACTAGCTTGCTGCTACGATTAAGTCCTGACAAATTTTTAGATTTTATAACGTATAATCTTGGCTTCATACAATATAACACGATTTTTTTATAAGTGTCAAGTTTTATTTTATTAAAATGACACCCCTTATGTAGATAGACTTTAAACTTCTAAATACTCATAGTACGGATGATAAAATCAAAATATGGCTCAATAATTTTATTCTCTTCTTCTGAGAATAGAGGTACTGTTGCTTTTTTTAAGCATGCAATACTATCTATCATCCCTATAATAGGTACACCTAAAGAATTATACATCTCTTTTACGCCTACTAATCCAATTCTATCTATAGGACCTTGATCTCCAGCTAAAATCCCATAGGTAATTAAACGTAAGTACCAGCCATAATCTCTTAAACAAAGTGATCTTTGTTTACCTCCAGATGCGTTCCCACCAGGAGCAATATAGTCAGGATGGATCTGAAATAACTGTTTGCTCGCTCCACGAATAATTTCTTTCTCTTTGGCTTTAATTTTATTTATAATCTCTATTCTTTGAGCGCCTGTTTTCAGGTAATCTTGAATAGTATCTAATTCAGCAATTGTTACATATCTTAACTGATCATCTGCTTCTAATATAGTTTGACTTATTATACTCATAAATTTTTATTTTATTAGTTGGCCCCTATCAATATATATTATAAATAATACAATATATTTGATTCTTTCTACTAAAAGGGTCTAATATACTAGTTCTAGTTAAATTTTTTACTTTCCGATGGTTTAAATATATCATCGGAAAGTAAAAAATCTAATTATGGAAAAAATAGTGCATCCGGAAAGAATCGATTGATCTCAATTAAAAGACCAGCTGTAAATCCCATCCATATAGTACCGATAACAGGTGCTGTAGACAAATATTTTGTTAGGTAGATTAGTTTCTCCTTTAGAACTATACGTGCAAATTTCTTTGCATATAGCTCAAACTTAATAAATATATAATTTTAAGTTTAGCTGGTTAAAAGTATTCAACTTTAGAGTTGCTTAAATCGTATGATATTCAACAGCAACACTTAATCCAATACTAAATATCAGATATCCTTTCACTTGAAATTCTATTTAAGTGACTACACGTTTTATTAATTCACATAGTTTTTAAACTGAATAATACGTTACTCTGTGATTATCATTATGCTAATTCTGAACATTTACAGGTTGAGAAATTTTTTAATAAATCTTATAGATTAAATTGAAACTAACAAAGCTAATGATTATTCTTTTAAAAAACACATCTTCAAGATTAAGAATTAATTTCATAAATGCTTTTTTATTATTTCATTAAGAATGTAATAACTTCGTGCCGCACGTAAAATTATCTTTCATATTAATTAAATTTCCTTATTAAATATAATAAAAATATCTCAATGCTTATCTTGGGGAAACTGTAACTTCATCTTTTGCAGCTAGTAATTTACCCGTAGCAAATTCTTGCCAAGCTGCTATTGGCCATAGGAAACCAGACAGCATATATTTTAATGCTAATGGCACATCAATAATAATTTCTTTTTCTGCTGGTTTACTAGCCTTACTAACTTCTATTAGGTAACCTCTACCTACCCAACCAATCCAGCCGGTAATGTATAAAAATAGTAAACCAGGGATAGTAAACTCCTTAGCATGGCTCCAACGTCCATCTGCAATTAAATGAGGTAAACCATCAGTTCCACATAATAGGCCCGCTTTTGCATATTTATCAAATCTTTCTTTAGTCTTATCAATTTGTTGTTGTAAAGCAATTGCAGGTGGAGTTCCAGCTTCATATTGTTTTAAACGAAATTCTAATTTTTTTACACTTGTTTTTAAGCGATTATTAAAAACCTTGGAATCTTTACACGGTGTTAGATTGGCTACATCGGCTTGAGCAATATGAGGTACTCCTACTACTATGTACATTAAAAGAAGTACTGATCCTAAAAATTTTTTCATATAACTAAAAGATATATTTCTATTATGTTTTACAATGAATTGCATTACTTTAATACTAATATTATATGGTATTAGATTAAACAAAATAACTGTTATTTTACATTTTTATAATAAAAATTTTTTTTTATATTACAGCTGTAAAAAATCGAGATATTTTATACAAAATTAATGTTCCTATAAAAAAGCTAAATGCTACTAAAACAATTGATGGACCTGAAGGAATATTCTGATAGTAACTAACATACATACCTGCAATACTCGAAATAATACCAATAGTAGATGCGACAGTCATTACTTGATCTAAGCGAGCAACTAATAAATAAGCGGTAGCACTAGGAATGATAAGCAAAGCTAATACTAATATTACACCTACTGCTTTCATACTTGCTACAGTTGTTAGAGCGACTAATACCATAAGACAGAAATTTAATTGCTTAACTGGCAATCCAAGTGCCTCTGCGCCTAAGGGGTCAAAAGTATAAAATAGTAATTCTTTATATAAAAAAGTAATAGTAGTCAAAACAATACCACAAATTGTTGATGTTGAGATTACATCTTCTAGCGAAACTCCCAGTATATTTCCAAATAAAAAATGATTCAAATCTATTTTGTTCTCTTTTTGAATAATTGTTATTAAAATAATTCCTAGAGCAAAGAAGCTCGCAAAAACTATGCCTATTATGGTATCTTCTTTCAAAGGAAATTCTTTATTCAACCATGCTATAATTAACGTACTTAAAACCGCAGCTACCAAAGCCCCTATAATGATTGGAATTTGATAACTAAAAGCAATTGCTAGTCCTGGCATTACCGAATGACTGATTGCATCTCCTAATAAAGCAAGTCTTTGTACCATTAGGTAACTTCCTACAACGGCACATAATAATCCGACTGCAATAGCTACAATTAACGCTCGTTGCATGAAACCATAAGTCAGAGGTTCTACTATAATTAATGTCGACAACATCTTATTTATATCCACGTTAAAAATTTCTTTTCAAATTAAAAATCGGAATTAAGTCTCACTTGTGTAATTTACTACGGTACACCCAATATAACTTATCTTGATCATAAATGGAACGATGAGAATATAAAATATTATATCTTTGATTCTTCTTATATTCTAACGTCAGTAATTTCAAAACTTGTTTCCCTTCTGCTATTCTTCGTTGATTATTAATATAACGAATACATTGATTAATCCACTTATTGCGAATATTTTTTTTATATTTTTTTATTTGCCATCGATAAATAGTATTGTTAATTATTTCATCTAGCATCTCTAAATCTTTACTTTTAGTAATTATCTGATAATTCCAGGCCCATGAACTTATAATTGGATTAATTTTAATAATGGCTTCTTGTAAACTTAGATGGGTTAAACCCCGAGTTCTACCTAAAAAATCTTTTTTATATAAAACTTGTCTTATTTGATAGATAAATTTTTTTTGACTGTTAAGAGTAGGGGTTAACTTAATATAATTACTCTTTACGTTAAATGAAAATCCTAGTAAGTTAAATGCGGTCGGGAAACTATTTAAGTTATAAGAAATAGGTGAATATTGTAAATATAACCTGGTGAAACTATATTCTAATAGATACATGACCCATTGAGTAGTTAAATGTTTACTGTAAAAAATTCCCAAATAATTACGATAACTTACACAAAAAAACGAGTTAGTTAAAGAAGAAGCTTTTGGAGCATCCAAATTTTTTATTAACTTATTATTAGCTAGATGATATTTAATGCCATGAGTTAACATATTCATAAGTAAAGCATTTAATAAATCGTTATTGGAATAGGTTCCAGATTCATCGTTTAAAGAACTTCTTAGATAATTTTCAATACATTCTTTGACTAAATCTGTATTATGGATTTTTTTTATTAATAGGTTAATGTGGGTAGCTTTTAATTGATAAGTAAAACTACCTAGTAAAAAATAATTATATGGCTGTTGTTTTATCTGATTAGCTAAATAAACTATCATATCTTTTTTATTAGATTGGGACCTAGAACCAAAACTACATGGTTCTGCATATGCTTCCCATTGGGGTTCCAGAAACAAAAAAATAAGTAAGCGGATACTTTTATAATATACTGTAGAGAAAGTCGAGTAGGAAATTTCTAAATTTAGTTGTTCCCAGTATGAATATAAACTTACACTATTCATCCATTTTAGAGAAAGCGCTAGCTGTATCTTGGTCTTAATATCAAAAGAATAGTTCATCCCATGAGTGACTTCCTTAATAACTACCAATTTAGCCGTTAAAGAGGTTAAAATCATTTCTTGGAACTGCCCCATTTTCAAAGTATCACCCTGTAAAGCTGTCAAATAAATTTTTTCTTGGAGAGTATAGATTAGTCTATATTTTTTATCCCATGTGACTTTTTTCCAATTAGATAGTAATCTAGTATCAGTAAGATCATTAAACAAATCTTTACACATAACCCTATGAAATAAGTAGATGATATTTAATCTAAGCAATCATTTTTGTAATAACATATAACTTGTCTTATAGAATTCATATATAGCTATGAATCCAGCCATTATGAATAGACCGTAAATTATATAGATAGGCTCTTGATTTTATCTAAAATGGAGGTTAGGTTAATCCTAAAACACATTGTAGATTTAAATTTGTAACCATAGAGAGGAAATCACAATATTATAAGTTATCTATTTTTAATTATAACCTACAGGATTTTCTTAATTTATAGAAAATCCTGTAGGTTACTTTATATTAATAAACTTACTACTCATAAATAGTTAAAGTTTTATTATTTTCTTTCATTTCAATTACTTGTTTTAAAATTTCTGACTGAGGATTTATATCTAGACCTAAATAATAACTATTCATTTCTTTTTGATCATCACCAAGTAATGAATAAAGCAAACCTAATTGGTGATATATTCTAGCTAGTTGCTCATTGCTATAGTTTTTTGGTTGCAGTAGAATAAATTGAAAAATTTCTACTGCACTTAAATATAAGGATTTAGACCAATAGATTTGACTAATTTCATATGCATTCTTATTCTGGGCAATACTTTCAAAAGTAGAAGCATCTTTTTTTTTCAAGAATTGTGATGATTGGTTTGCACTATATAAGAAAAGACACTGTCTGGTAAGAAAATACGCAAAAATTAGAAATAAGAAATTTATTACAGATAAGTAGATTAAAGGAAAGATCTCTGTCATATTTTTTATTGTGCAAATAAGCTACTTTTAAGAATATCCTCAGCTTGTAAGGTAACTAGATCTGCCTTTGTCAAGACTCTACTACCACTAGCAAATATACGATTGGCTTGTCTCATTCGAGCTCGATCTATGGCATTACGAATACTTCTCGCGTTTGCAAATAATGGTTGTTGTTTTCTTCTGTTAATATAATCGTATAACGCTCTATCTGCTTCTGGAGTAAAACGGTACTGTTGTTCTTGTAGCATTAGTTTAGAAATACTAACTAGTTCTTCTACAGTATAATCTGGGAAATCAACGTGATTAGCTACTCTCGAAGATAATCCAGGATTGGATCTATAAAATTCATCCATTTTTTCCTTATAACCAGCAAAAACTATTACTAAATCATCTCTTTGATTTTCCATAACTTGTAATAAGATTTCAATAGCTTCGCTTCCGTAATCTCTTTCATTATCTGGTTTGTATAAATAATAAGCCTCATCAATAAATAATACACCTCCCATAGCCTGCTTTAAGACTTCTTTTGTTTTAGGAGCTGTATGACCAATATATTGACCTACTAAATCATCTCTAGTAACCGTCAAGAGATGGCCTTTTCTACTATAATTTAAGCGGTGTAAAATATCTGCCATTCTAATGGCGACTGATGTTTTACCAGTTCCAGGACTACCTGTAAAGGACATATGTAGTCCTGGAGTAGTAGAAGTCAGATTCAAACTTTTTCGTAATCTATCTATCAAAAGTAACGCCGCAATTTCTCGAATCCGTGTTTTTACTGGTACCAAACCAATAAGTTCTTTTTCTAACTGATCAAGAACTTCTTGTATTTGACTTTTTTCATATTCTTCTCGTAAATTAACAAGAGTACCCTCTGGAACTTTCTCTGTAGTTGTATTCATTTTAAGTCTTCAAATAATTATTATTGATATTTGGAGTAATTATATACAAAATAGTATAAAAATTAGTTTATAGTTATTTTTTTATAACTATAAACTAACTTATGACAATACTATCTAATTTTTAGTAACGAGCTCCTTCTGGTTTTTGAGTAGCATAACTAAAGATAGAATAGCGTTGTAAACGTCCGTCCATTTCTTGACGAGTAAGTAAGAAACCTGGCTCAGAAGAAGGACGTTGAACGATGAATGATAAACGGCAGCTTTCAACTCCTCGAGTATTATCAAATCCATTGATTTTAACATACTTGCTTGGATGAGCTCTGCGACATGCATTTAATTCATAAATAACTGAAGCAGGATCTTTAATGTCAAATAATGGTAAACCCCACATTTCCCAATAAGCATTACGAGGATGAGGATCATCTGTAAACTCAACACTCATTGAGAAGCCTTGAGTCATTGCATAGTTAATCTGTTTTGCAATTTGTTCGTCGGTAAGGTCTGGAAGAAATGAAAATGTTCCTTGTGTTAATCTCACTATTATAGCTCCGTTAATATAGTTTAGACAAATTATATTTTATGAAAATATTAAATGTTTGCAGTTGGTGTATCTACGAAATCAGCAGTATCTGTAGAAGTATAGTTAAAGCTAATATCTTTCCATAAATCTAATGCTGTTTGAAGAGGACCACAAGTTTTAGCTGCATCTCTTAAAATTTGAGGACCTTCTGCTACATAATCGCGTCCTTCATTTCTAGCGATAATCATAGCTTCTAAAGCTACACGGTTTGCTGTAGCTCCAGCTTGAATACCATCCGGGTGTCCAATTGTACCACCACCAAACTGTAATACAACGTCTTCACCTAAATACTCAATTAACTGGTGCATTTGTCCAGCGTGAATACCACCAGATGCTACTGGCATTACTTTACGTAATGATGCCCAATCTTGATCAAAGAAGATACCTTGAGGTAAGTCAATAGCTAAGTGGCTGTCTAATAGAGTTCTATAGAAACCTTTAATCATTAAAGGATCACCTTCTAATTTTCCTACTACAGTACCAGCGTGAATATGGTCTACACCTGCCATACGCATCCACTTACAGATTACACGGAAGTTCATACCATGATTCTTTTGACGAGAGTAAGTTGAGTTACCTGCTCTGTGTAAATGTAAAATCATATCATTTTTACGAGCCCAAATTGACATAGTTTGGATCGCAGTATAACCGATTACTAAGTCAATCATACAAATGATACTACCAACCTCTTTAGAGAACTCAGCTCTTTCATACATATCTTCCATAGTAGCTGCAGTAACGTTAAGGTAATGTCCTTTAACTTCACCACTTGCTGCAACTGCACGGTTTACACCTTCAATTGAGAATAAGTAGCGTTCTCTCCATCTCATGAAAGGTTGTGAGTTAATGTTTTCATCGTCTTTCAGGAAGTCTAAACCACCTTTTAAACCTTCATATACAACTCGACCATAGTTTTTACCTGATAAACCTAATTTTGGTTTTACAGTAGCACCTAATAATGGGCGACCAAAATTATTCATACGCTCACGTTCTACAATTACACCAGTTGCAGGACCTTGGAAAGTCTTTAAGTATGCTACTGGCATACGCATATCTTCTAAACGTAGAGCTTTAACAGCTTTGAAACCAAATACGTTACCAATAATAGACGCTGTTAAGTTCGCAATTGAATTTTCTTCGAATAAATCGATATCATATGCAATATATGCGAAGTATTGATCAGAACTATTTGGCACTGGGTCTACACGGTAAGCTTTAGCTCGATATAGATCACATGCTGTTAATAAATCAGTCCATACTACTGTCCAAGTTGCTGTAGATGATTCACCAGCAATAGCGGCAGCTGCCTCTACTGGATCTACCCCTGGCTGTGGTGTAACTCTGAAAAGAGCTAACACATCAGTGTCTTTAATAACGTGATCTGGAGCCCAGTAACCCATTTTAGCATATGGGATTACACCAGATTCATAACGTTCATTTTTAATTCTGGTGCGTTCTTCTACAGATTGAGACATGTATTCCTCCTTCAATATAAGGCAGTATCATTAGGCTTATTTAAGCCATGTGTACTTTAACAAATTTTTATAAGTATAATTCAATTTAGGCGTACAACATATTCATAATTTGGTGTACAAGAATTAGTCAGAAAGTCTTATGTGATAAGTTCTGAGCTTAAACTTGTTCTTAACCTTATATATAATTTACCATTAATTCAGCATCAATTAATTATCACTTTATTTATATTACTAATAAGTTTTTTTAATGTTTTATTGATTAATTCAATAAACTGAATACATCTAGTAAAAAAAATTAAATTTATTGTGTTAAAATTAATAAAATAAAAAAATGTATATCATGTTGAGATTAATCTACTGACTATGGGCAAAAAGTGTCAAATTACCGGCAAGACTTTTAATAATGGATATTCTGTTTCACATTCTCATACAAGAACTAAAAAGAGGCAATATAGTAATATAAAGAAAAAGAGAATTTGGTCTCCAGAGACCAATTCTTGGATAAGTATGACCATTTCAATGAAAGCGTTAAAAAGTTTATATAGAGTTAAATAAGAACGTGAATTCATTCGTAAAATTAGAAATTACGAATGAATTCACGTTCTTATTTAACTCTATCTTCTCTCTCCCAAGGAGGTAAAAAGTTAGTAAGACCCTCTAATAATGCTTCTCTTCTAGGAAACTCATTAATACGAGGAGCGTGTAATAAAACTAGTTTTAAACGATTTGCCCATATCTTAACTAAAAAGAGTTGAGGCTTTACATGATTATGTAAGAAAATCGAGAAATCACTGACTGTAGGTTGCTCCTTTTTCGCTTTGTCTAAAGCTTTATATGCTTCTCTATTTAACATAAAATAAAACTTTTGATTACTAAGGTCAGGATCCATTTCACAATCACGTAAAAAACTGTTAAAATTATAGACTAAGAGGTTTGGTCGACGTGGCAAGCGTAAATCAGGATTAGATTTGCGGAATGTATTCCAAGCCGCTTCTGCTCCCTCAAGGCTTAAAAAGATATATTTATGATCTTTTAACTCACCAGAATAAGAGACTTCTTTTCGAGAAAACAATCCTTGTCTTACTTGTACATTTTCTATAGTATAAATCGGTTGATCAGCAAAGCCATCTTTGGTGATTTGTTGATTTGGATGGAATTTCATTTTTTTTCCATACTGATATCTATAACGAGTTACCAAATCTCCTACCTCTTTAACATCCGGTATAAATAAGAATCTAATTTCGGGTGGAGAAGTTCTATTTAATTTATATGCTGTGCTAAATGGAATAAATGCCAGACTAGTTCCTAATTCAGCAGCTGAAAGACTTCCATATCTCCATATAGTAGTTTCATACATTAAGGCATCTTCTGGATTAAAAAAGAAAAAACCGATGCTAGTAGCTCGTGTATCTAATTCCCATTCAAATACTCTATAATAATAATCATAGAGTTTATCTGATAAATTCTTCATATACGTTTCTGGTGGATAAGCTAAAAGAATTTGTCTTAAATTATTTTCAATACTAAAAATTGGAAAAGGAGATAATTTTTCTAGTAATAATTTTTGGTTGTTTGTTGGAAACTGAGGATCTCTCTTGCTGGTATAAAAACTTTTAAACACCTCTGCTATATTGGGATTCGTTTTAAGCTTCGTTTTACTCCAATCAATCTTCAAAGCCGGCTGAGGTCTAAGATTTTTCTCTTTTTTAGGTACGCGGAAGTGAAGTCTTTCAACTCGAAGAGCCCTTTTGAACTTTTCGCGAGTAATTTTTCTTTTTTCTTTCTCACCTTTCGTTAGTAGTTCATCTTTTTCCAGAGAATCTCTTAAAATTCCACTTTCTCGGTTATATAAAATAATATCTTCTTTTTTTATACTTGAATCACTGCCAGATTGGATCGGATTAAATTCGTTTTGAGTGAATTTTTCCTTAGGCATTCTGCTGAGTTCTGATTCACTTAAAGGTCTGATTAATGGTTCCTGTTTGGACCGTAGGCCGAAAACTGAATTTGAGGATGTTCGAGAAGACAATATAAGTGAGTGCCTCATAAGCTCTTCTTCTGATTTGGACATTGAAAAAAACATATTTATGTTTTGCTTTTGATTATACAAGCAACATATAAAAATGTTTGAAATCAAAGATATTAAATAGTTCATATATAATAAATTGAACATTTATATTTAATTAATAATATTTACTGTAATTATATCATAGTATTTCTTAAAGTAAAGTGAATGTTAAGTTATTGTAAAAATTGCTCAGACTTTTTTTTTAGATCTATCTGAAAATGTGTAAAATAGCCACTAATAGATAAAACACTAATCTTACCCTATTTCAAATACAGGTTTTATGCTTTTTTTTATTTATTTATTATACTTTTATTTAAGATAAGGCGGCATGGCCAAGTGGTAAGGCAGAGGATTGCAAATCCTTTATCCTCAGTTCGAATCTGAGTGTCGCCTCAAATCAGAACTAATATTGTATAAAAAAATTTATTTCCTATATACTTATATTAGAAATAGGGGGCGTGGTGGAATGGTAGACACAACAGATTTAAAATCTGTTGATTTTTTAGAATCGTGAGGGTTCAAGTCCCTCCGCCCCCATCAAAGATTATTGTTGATAATAAATTAGATATTTTTTTATGTGTATTTGTATTAACTGTCGATATGTAAAAAAATGCTCTATCTATAAACTAATAGAACAGCAACATAGTATTGTAGCTCACAATAAAGATTGTGAATTTATACCAACCCAAGCAATAATAACTATTAATATTTTATCTAAAAATGCTTATAGAGATTGGGATGTAGTAGAATGTCTTTCTTTTATTGAGGAACCTGGCAAATGGTTAAATTCATATTAAAGCTTTTCCTCTGTTAAATTTTTCAGAAATTCTGAATTAATTTTTGATGATCTAGTTAAAGATATCTTACCTGTTCTAGCAACTTCGATAATGCCAAATTTATGTACTATATTCTCAAAGGCCACTATTTTACCTGGATCACCAGTAACTTCTATAATTAGAAAGTTTTCAGCTAGATCTACAATTTTCGCACGGAAAATATTAACTACTTCCATAATTGCACTTCTTTGATTCTGTTTACAATCTAATTTGATTAACATTAATTCTCTTTCAACAGAAGGAGTAAAAGTTACGTCCTCAACTTTCAAAATATTGATTAATTTATATAACTGTTTAGTTATTTGTTCCACAGTTTTTTGGTCTCCAGGCACTACCATAATAATTCTAGATATTCCTGGAATTTGTGTAGGCCCCACTGCAAGACTATCAATATTAAAACTGCGTCTAGCAAATAAACCGGAGATACGAGATAATACTCCTATCTCATCTTCTACTAGAACCGATAAAGTATGCTTACTGGATAGAAAAAATTTCCTCCACCAAACCATACGTGTGAGTCTCCTCACATACGGCTTAATTTCAATAAAAAATTATAGAAATAAAAAAATTAACATCACTAAGTCATTAAATTAAAAATAACTTTTTTGCTTATTTTTTATCATTAAAATAAATTAAATCGATTAATTATTTTTGTTCTCGTTTTAGAAAAAAAAGAGGGATTATACTCTAGTGCAGGACTAAAATATAGCTATAAATTTATGATTAAATTTTTTATTGGGTAGCTTAAATTAAACCTAAGCTCCACATGAAACCATACGTGCAAATCTCTTTGCATATGGCTTGAATAGTAATTTCTAGTAAGTTACTATTTATTAACTTAATTATTAACATTCTAAGATAATAAATTAGCCAATATCTTCATTCTTCAGATCGTATCACGTTCTATTACAATAATATTCTATTCTTGAGCTAATATATAATTTTCAATACCTAAATTCATAAATAGTAAAGATTATCTACATAAAAATTAATCTTATATAAAAAATTTAAGGCTACTTATTATACTTTAGCTTCAAAATCTTCTAACATTCACTAAGCTTATTAATAAGATCTTGTTGCTATACTGTAAATAACTTCGTGTCGCACTATGTAAATATTTAATTATCTCAAAGAATCGATTCACTATACATCTCTGCTTCTACTTTATAATCTAAAAATTCTTCTTAGTTTGCTTACTTCTTTTACACAATATATTAGAAGTTAAAAAAAAATTTTCCTAAATAGTTATAATATTCGAGTCGCACCATAAATATAATTATGTATCAGTAAAATATACAAATAATGAATATAATTTTAACTATAGGATACCATAAATTATTGGGTTTAGAGTAGGTTTATCAAGAAACAAGTCTGGATACATTCAAATAGCCCAATTATAGAGAAAACATATTACTAAAATAATTTGTTTTTATTATGGATATATCCTATAATATATATATGGGCCTGTAGCTCAGTGGATTAGAGCACGTGGCTACGAACCACGGTGCCGGGGGTTCGAGTCCCTCCTCGCCCGTAAAACAGATATGTATATATAAGAATATTGTTATGGAGTTATTATGAATACATCTATTTTGTATCATGAAGTAGCAAGAAAAACCTTAGAAAGAGGAATAAGTACTTTAGCAAATGCAGTCGCAGTGACCATGGGACCAAAAGGTAGGAATGTAGTGCTGGCTAAAATACATGAAACACCTCAAATTATTAATGATGGGGTAACTATTGCCAAAGAGATTTCTTTAAATAGCTGTACTGAGAATGCTGGAGCAAGTTTAATTAAGGAAGCTGCTTTAAAAACTAACCAAAGTGCTGGAGATGGCACTACTACTGCCACAGTTTTAGCTCACAGCCTAATTTATGAAGGCCTTAAATATATATCTGCAGGTATCAATGGAATAAAATTAAAATCAGGAATTCTAAAATCAGTACGCTTTATAAACGATATGATTCTAGAGCATTCTCGTCCAATTACTCATCCTTCTGATATCCTTCAAATAGCAACCGTTTCATCGAATAATGATATCATGATTGGGCAATTTATACAAAAAGCTTTCATAAAAGTCGGACGGGAAGGTCTTATTTCTTTAGAAGAAGGACATAGTACACAAACTCAATTACATATTACAGAGGGTATGCAATTTGATCGAGGATTTTTATCTCCTTATTTTTTAGACAAAAATCTCATAAATGAACAGTCTATTACTAAAAAGAATCCCTATATTCTCTTATCTGATGAAGTAATTACTTCTGCAGCTAAAGAAATAATTCCCATCCTTGAGTTAATCGTAAAAAGTAATCGCCCTCTAGTCATAATTTCACGGGATATAGAGCAAAATCCTCTATCCACTTTAATCGTAAATTATTTAAAACAAAAAGTGGATGTAGTAGCCATAAAAGCTCCTGGTTTTGGAAAAGAAGTTACTCACTTCTTAGAAGATATTGCAGTATTAACTAATACTATAGTGATAAACAAAGAGACAGGCATTAAGTTTAATCAATTAAATTTAGATAAATTAGGAAATGCAGAAACAGTTACTGTCAATAAGATAAGCACTACTATTATTTCTGATAAAAATCACTCTCAGGTTCAACAAAGATGTAATAATCTGAGGAAACAAATTGAAAAAAGTGATTCTTTATACGAAAAAGAGAAGTTAGAAAATCGTCTAGCCAAATTAGCCGGAGGGGTTGCTGTCATTCGTGTTGGAGCAAATACAGAAACTGAGATGAAAGAAAAAATGCTCAGATATGAAGATGCTTTAAATGCAGCAAAAGCTGCAATTACTGAAGGAATTCTTATAGGTGGAGGTTGTGCTTTAGCTCATATGTCTCTAGAATTAAAAGAGTGGGCTCAAATTAACTTAGAAGAAGATGAGAAATTAGGCGCTGAGTTAGTAGCAAAATCGTTAGTGGCCCCTTTAATTCGTATAGTATCAAATTCCGGGAAAAATGGGAACTGTGTACTGGATCTTCTATTAACTTATCCTTCGAATATTGGCTATGATGCATTACAAGAAGAATTTAAGGATTTATTTAGTATAGGAATTATCGACCCATCTAAAGTAACTCGATGTGCTTTACAAAATGCAGCTTCTGTGGCTAGCATGATTTTAACCACAGAATGTATTATTCCTGAACAAGAGGTTTAAACTAATTATTGACACCACTCGAAACAACAAAGTTATTCCTTTTCATTGGGCGAGTCACTGCTTTTAAGATCTCTTCTGCATTACTAAAGCCATGAATTTGAGTAAAAGTAAACTCTACTGACCATTTAGTATTTATGTTTCTAGCTTCTAAAGGATTAGCATGAGCCATGCCTGTAATTACTAAATCTGGTTTTAAATCATAAATACGGTCAATTTGATTATAGTTATCAGGTTTTTCTACAATACAAGGCATTACTGTATTGTTTTTATTACAGGTTTCTTGTAATAAAGATAACTCTGCCGCTTGATATCTTTTATCCATATATGGAATACCTACTTCATAAATATTCATTCCACATGCAGCTAGGAATCGTGCAATAGAAATTTCTAAAAGGTTATCTCCCATAAAAAATACTGATTTACCTTTTACCTCGTCAATGTAGCTCGATAAATTTTGCCAGATACTATTTTCTCTTTCAACTAAGTTCTTAGGTGTTATATTATACACAGAACATATTTTTTCAATCCACTGCCTAGTTCCATCCGGTCCGATCGGGAAAGGTGCTCCTATTAATTTAGCTTTGCGTTTTCTCATTAAAGTCGTTGCTGTACGACTTAAAAAGGGATTTACTCCAATAACATAAGAGCCTTCTGGTATTTCAGGTAGATTAGTATATTTGTGAGAAGGTAACCATCCACTTACTGAAATTCCCTGTTGCTCTAATTCATAATTTAATTGGTTAACGGTAGAGTCCGGCAAAGAACCAAAAATAATTAGAGGTGGTTTTTTAAAATTAGAAGAGCCTTTAGGACAGCGGGATGCTAATGCAGCTAATACTGTATCTTCTCCTTGAGTAAAGGCGTAATCAAGACCGTTAGCGCGTGCAACTACTATGGGAATATTTAATTCTTTTTCTAGTTTAGGAGCAATTCCTTCTAAATCCATTTTAATTATTTCAGTTGTGCAAGTCCCTATCCAAAAGATAACACTTGGTGCACGATCTTTTTTGATACTCAAACACAATCTTTTTAGTTCTTGATAATCATTTAATTGAGCTGAGATATCTCCTTCTTCCAACTCGGCCATAGCATATCTAGGTTCGGCAAAAATCATTACCCCCATTGCGTTTTGTAAAAAGTAACCGCAAGTCTTAGTACCCACAACCAAGAAAAAACTATCTTTTATTTTTTGATACAACCAAGAAACACAACTAATCGGGCAGAAGGTATGATAATTGCCTGTTTCACACTCAAAGGCAAGTTCTTTGATTTGAACCATAAAAAATTTATTGACTTTAAATAATTGATATATTAGCTACTTTTTCAGAATCAGTACACGTAGAATTATCTTCTTTAGATAAGTAGAAATCTGACAATAACGTGAAGAGATCTCGATCCAAAGCTTCTTTAGGAACAACTCCTTCAGGAGCAGTAATAATCTGATCGGCAATATTTAGATAGTAATCACATACATAACTTAAAGAAGTATTTGTTTCTGCAATTTCAAATAAAGTTTTACCTTTAACTCGTGAAATTCTAATTTCTTCAATTAGAGGTAGTACTTCCAGAACAGGAATTGGAGTATTATCAATATATTTATCTATTAAATCTCTTTGGGAAGTTCTATTACCTATCAAACCAGCTAATCTTAATGTATGAGTCCTTGCTTTCTCACGTACCGAAGCACATATTCTATTTGCAGCAAATAACGCATCAAAACCATTATCTGTTACAATAATACAATAATCTGCATAATTTAAAGGGGCTGCAAAACCTCCACACACTACATCTCCTAAAACATCAAATAAAATAATATCATATTCATCAAAAGCATTTAATTCTTTTAATAATTTCACAGTTTCTCCAACAACATAACCTCCGCACCCGGCTCCAGCTGGGGGACCTCCGGCTTCAACACAATCAACACCAGCATAACCAGTATAAATAACATCTTCTGGCCATATATCTTCATAATGATAGTCTTTAGCTTGTAGAGTATCTATTATGGTAGGTATTAAGAAACCGGTTAGAGTAAAAGTACTATCATGTTTTGGATCACAACCTATTTGAAGAACTTTTTTTTGTCTCTTAGCAAAAGCAACTGATATATTACAACTCGTTGTTGATTTACCAATTCCACCTTTCCCATATACTGCTAATTTCATATGTTGTACTCCTTAATTCATTTCTATTTCTATTGTACTGTAAATCCACTAGCTAAGCATAAAGTTTTGTAAAGAATAGAAATGTAAAAATAGTTATAAAATATCAACTTTATACTTATATGATCATATAGATTTGGCATCGAGCTACTTTCTCAAGAGACCCCTCTCTCAATATCATCGCCGCTATAGCGTTTCACGATTAAGTTCGGAATGGTTTAATGTGGTTCCACTATGCTATAGACACCAAAACAGAAATATTATATCAAAAATAAAAAACTCAAGCCCTCGATCTGTTAGTACATCTTGGCTGAATATATTACTATACTTACACCTAATGCCTATTAACGGTTAGTCTTACCGTGATCTTACTCGTTTAAAACGATGAGAGTACTCATCTTAAGGCTAGCTTCCCACTTAGATGCTTTCAGCGGTTATCTGTTCCGCACATAGCTACCCAGCGTTTACCATTGGCATGATAACTGGTACACCAGCGGTGCGTTTCTCCCGGTCCTCTCGTACTAAGGAGAAATCCTTTCAATACTCTAACGCCTACACCGGATATGGACCGAACTGTCTCACGACGTTCTGAACCCAGCTCACGTACCGCTTTCATGGGCGAACAGCCCAACCCTTGGGACGTACTACCGCCCCAGGATGCGATGAGCCGACATCGAGGTGCCAAACCTCCCCGTCGATGTGAACTCTTGGGGGAGATCAGCCTGTTATCCCTAGAGTAACTTTTATCCGTTGAGCGACGGCCCTTCCACTCGGAACCGTCGGATCACTAAGGCCGACTTTCGTCTCTGCTCGACTTGTAGGTCTTGCAGTCAAGCTCTCTTATGCCTTTACACTCTACGACTGATTTCCGACCAGCCTGAGAGAACCTTTGCGCGCCTCCGTTACCTTTTAGGAGGCGACCGCCCCAGTCAAACTGCCCACCAGAAAATGTCCCTCGGCCGGATAACGGCAAACGAGGTTAGAATCCGAGCTTTTCCAGAGTGGTATCTCACCGATGGCTCAGATACTTCCGCAAAAATATCTTCAAAGCCTCCCACCTATCCTGCGCAAGAAAAGCTTAAATCCAATTTCAAGTTACAGTAAAGCTTCATAGGGTCTTTCTGTCCAGGTGCAGGTAGTCCGCATCTTCACAGACATGTCTATTTCGCCGAGTCTCTCTCCGAGACAGTGCCCAAATCGTTACGCCTTTCGTGCGGGTCGGAACTTACCCGACAAGGAATTTCGCTACCTTAGGACCGTTATAGTTACGGCCGCCGTTCACCGGGGCTTCAGTTATCAGCTTCATCTATTGACTGACCAACTTCCTTAACCTTCCGGCACTGGGCAGGCGTCAGCCCCCATACGTCATCTTACGATTTTGCGGAGACCTGTGTTTTTGGTAAACAGTCGCTTGGGCCTGGTTATTGCAACCCTTTGCAGGGTACTCCTTCTTCCAAAGTTACGGAGTTATTTTGCCGAGTTCCTTAGAGAGAGTTATCTCGCGCCCCTTGGTATACTATACCTATCCACCTGTGTCGGTTTAGGGTACAGGTACTTACTACTTATGATATTTCGAGCTTTTCTTGGAAGCATGACGTCGGTTGCTTTAGTACCGAAGTACTTTGTACTCATATGTTAGCTCAAAACGTTTTCGCCGTTTCTCAACACCTTGCATATTTAAACCGATAACCAACATTCGGCCAACTTAGCCTTCTCCGTCCCTCGATATCAGTAGAAGCAGTACGGGAATATTAACCCGTTATCCATCGATTACGTTTTTCAACCTCACCTTAGGTCCTGACTTACCCTTCGTGGACGAGCCTTCCGAAGGAAACCTTGGATTTTCGGGGCATTGGATTCTCACCAATGTTTTCGCTACTCAAGCCGACATTCTCACTTCTACTTCATCCACACCCGCTTACGCTAATGCTTCAAATTACAATAGAACGCTCCCCTACCGATGTAAAACATCCCACAGCTTCGGCAAAATACTTAGTCCCGTTCATTTTCGGCGCAAGAACACTAGACCAGTGAGCTATTACGCATTCTTTAAAGGATTGCTGCTTCTAAGCAAACCTCCTGGTTGTTTATGCATTTTCACCTCCTTTACCACTTAGTATTTATTTCGGGGCCTTAGCTGGTGATCTGGGCTGTTTCCCTTTTGACAATGGAGCTTATCCCCCACTGTCTCACTGACTAGTTAACATAATTAGTATTCAGAGTTTGCCTCGATTTGGTACCGCTCTCGCAGCCCGCACCGAAACAGTGCTTTACCCCTAATCAGAATCACTAGTTGCTGCGCCTCAACGCATTTCGGGGAGAACCAGCTAGCTCCGGATTCGATTGGCATTTCACCCCTAATCACAACTCATCCGCTAATTTTTCAACATTAGTCGGTTCGGACCTCCACTTAGTGTCACCCAAGCTTCATCCTGGCCATGACTAGATCATCCGGGTTCGGGTCTACAAATAGTGACTATCGCCCTATTAAGGCTCGCTTTCACTATGGCTCCAGTACTTTTACCTTAACCTGCCACTACCTGTAAGTCGCCGGCTCATTCTTCAACATGCACATAGTCAAACGTTTAGTCGTTCTCCTATTGCTTGTAGGCATATGGTTTCATGTTCTATTTCACTCCCCTTGCGGGGTTCTTTTCACCTTTCCCTCACGGTACTGTTTCACTATCGGTCATTCAGGAATATTTAGCCTTACGAGGTGGTCCTCGCAGATTCATACGGGATTTCACGTGCCCCATACTACTCGGGATACAGTTAAAAATTAGTTTTGCTTTCGGTTACAGGATTTTCACCTTCTATGATATAAGATTCCAATTATTTCACCTAACTAACTAATTTTATGTTACTGTCCCACAACCCTATTTAAATAAATAAATAGTTTAGGCTGTTCCCATTTCGCTCGCCGCTACTAAGGGAATCGCTTTTGCTTTCTTTTCCTCTAGCTACTAAGATGTTTCAATTCACTAGGTTCGCTCTTATTTACCTATATATTCAGTAAATAGTTCTTGAAGTTTCCTTATTCGGGAACCCCCGGATTATAACTTGTTTCCAGTTCCCCGAGGTATTTCGCTGGTAACCACGCCCTTCATCGCTTCTGAATGCCAAGGTATCCACCATAAGCCCTTATTCACTTGAGCTTTTATCTTTTAATTTTTAAAGTTAAAGTTACTTTTAACTTTATATTTATTTTTGGAGGTAAGCGGATTCGAACCGCTGGCATTTGCCTTGCAAAGGCAACGCTCTACCAACTGAGCTATACCCCCTTGGGCCATCCTGGACTCGAACCAGGGGCCTCACCCTTATCAGGGGTGTGCTCTAACCAGCTGAGCTAATAGCCCTAAATATAATTTTAAGTATAATCAAAATTGAATTTATTAATATAAATCCCTTTAAGGAGGTAATCCAGCCGCACCTTCCAGTACGGCTACCTTGTTACGACTTCACCCCAGTCACTAGCCCGACCTTAGGCACCCCCTTCCAGAGGTTAGAGTAATGACTTCGGGTCTGGCCAACTTCCATGGTGTGACGGGCGGTGTGTACAAGGCCCGGGAACAAATTCACCGTCGTGTAGCTGACCGACGATTACTAGCGATTCCACCTTCACGTAGGCGAGTTGCAGCCTACGATCTGAACTGAGGCTAAGTTTATGAGATTAGCGTACCTTCGCAGGTTAGCGACTCTTTGTCTTAACCATTGTAGCACGTGTGTAGCCCAGGACGTAAGGGGCATGCTGACTTGACGTCATCCTCACCTTCCTCCGGTTTATCACCGGCAGTCTTTTTAGAGTCCTCAACTGAATGTTAGCAACTAAAAACAAGGGTTGCGCTCGTTGCGGGACTTAACCCAACATCTCACGACACGAGCTGACGACAGCCATGCACCACCTGTATTCATGTTCCCGAAGGCACTTTTCTCTTTCAAGAAAATTCATGATATGTCAAGTCCTGGTAAGGTTCTCCGCGTTGCATCAAATTAAACCACATGCTCCACCGCTTGTGCGGGCCCCCGTCAATTCCTTTGAGTTTCACTCTTGCGAGCATACTCCCCAGGCGGGATACTTAACGCGTTAGCTACGATACTGCATATGAAAAATACGCAACATCTAGTATCCATCGTTTACGGCTAGGACTACTGGGGTATCTAATCCCATTTGCTCCCCTAGCTTTCGTCTCTGAGTGTCAGCAATGGCCCAGTAGAGCGCTTTCGCCACTGGTGTTCTTTCCAATATCTACGCATTTCACCGCTACACTGGAAATTCCCTCTACCCCTACCATGCTCTAGTCTAGGAGTTTCCACCGCTTATTTAGGGTTAGGCCCTAACCTTTAACGGCAGACTTTCTAAACCACCTACAGACGCTTTACGCCCAATGATTCCGGACAACGCTTGCATCCTCCGTATTACCGCGGCTGCTGGCACGGAGTTAGCCGATGCTTATTCTTCAGTTCGCGTCATATCTTCTTCCCTGAAAAAAGAGGTTTACAATTTATTTACTGTCATCCCTCACGCGGTATTGCTCCGTCAGGCTTGCGCCCATTGCGGAAAATTCCCCACTGCTGCCTCCCGTAGGAGTCTGGGCCGTATCTCAGTCCCAGTGTGGCTGATCATCCTCTCAAACCAGCTACTGATCGTAGCCTTGGTAAGCCATTACCTTACCAACTAGCTAATCAGGCGCGAGCTTTTCCTTAGGCGGTTTCCCATTTCACTCTTCAGCAATATGAAGTATTAGCAGACGTTTCCATCTGTTATCCTTCTCCTAAGGGTAAATTCTCACGTGTTACTCACCCGTCCGCCACTAGAATCCGAAGATTCTCGTACGACTTGCATGTGTTATGCATACCGCCAGCGTTCATCCTGAGCCAGGATCAAACTCTCCGTAGTATCCAGAAAAAGTAATTGAATTATATTTTATCTTTGATAGCTCACTTCATTATTATAATTTAGCTTTACTTTAAAAGTAAGTTTGCTAGAGAAA